GTGAGGAATATTTCTATGTGAACAGAACGATGGTTTTTATCTTGTAATGCCAAAGATATATTGCGACACTGAGGATTTGTCTGACTGATGGTAAGTTCTGTAATCATTTTTATTATAGTTCTTTACTGAAAGTTTCCTGGAGGTGTCCAAGACCAGGTCAGCGTATTTGGAAGGGCGTCATCCAACGAGATGGGGTCCTGAGCTTCAATGGATAGCCAAATCAGCACTGTTGTCTTTAATTGTGTTGGAATGGCGTGCTGAATATACTTCTATGCAACCTGAGCGAAAGCGAACTATTATATTAAAACGGGTCCACTGGCTACGCTTGAAAGACAACCTCTCGGCGTGGGAATCATAATGACCGTCTTTAGTTATATCGTAAAGACGGGGGCACTTCATTTCCCAATACCTGCACAGATAGCAGATCGCATAGAAACGTCGAAAGACGGATACAGACAAAATCTTAAGGTGGGAACCTCGGATAAGAGTTACATTCGTAACTTCTTGGGGCATTCAGTTGGAACTGAGTGAACTGTCATTGACCTGATGGGTGCAAAATCTATTTGACTAGCCCTTTTCAGCCCAGACGGGGGCAAGATAGCCGAAAAAGCAAATGCAAGGGGTAATTCCTTTGATATTGAGTATGTTAAACTTCCCAAGACTAACACTCAAACGTCTAAAGACGGGCTGAATTCGGTATGGTTGCTATTGACCAACAGACGTCCAATCCTTAGCGCTGAGTTTAGTTACACCAAAGATAGGAACTATAGTACCTATAGGAAGGACTCAATCTCTCGATTATGGAAGTTCAATTGAACTACCATCCAACGAAAAGTACTAAAGGATCAGATGAATCTAGTTGCGTTAGCACAAAGTTCTGGAGTTACCATAAATGATGATGTTCTTAAATACCAGTGAAATCTGGTACTTAAAAAAGAATTTAGGCTATTAGCGGTGCATCGCGTATTAACAAACAAAGGGTGTAACACCCATGGAATAGATGGATTTATTCCCAAACATGATCTTGAGAAATGAGAATTGATCGAAAAATTAAGGGAGGCTATCTTGAATACCGGAAAGTATGAGGCACAGCCTGTGAAACGGGTTTATATTCCCAAGGCTAATGGAAAAATGCGTCCGTTAGGAATTCCCACTATCTTCGATCGATGCTTGCAATCTCTCATCAATTTGGTTGTGGAACCTTTAGTAGAATCATGTAGCGATCGTCACAGTTATGGCTTCCGTAAGTATCGCTCAACTAAAATGGCCCTAGGCGCCCTAAGAACCAACCTCAGAAGTATTGATGCTCATTATGATAAATTCGCTCTTGATGCTAATATCAAGGGTTTCTTTGACAATATTTCTCACAAATGGATTTTAGAGCATGTTCCGTTGGGAAGATCATTAAAACCAATACTAGAATCATGACTTAAATCGGGTCATATTCATCAGGGAGAGTTTGTAGATGCAACAGAGGGAGGAACTCCTCAAGGAGGAATCATCAGCCCTACATTAGCCAACATGACTTTAAATGGCTTGGAAGAAACCGTTGAATCCTGCTTAAAGGATAAATATAATGTTAAACAACGTGGCATATACATTGGGAAACTTAAAAATCCAAAAGGGAAAGTTCAATATGGGTTCCTTAATACACAGTTATCTATTGTTAGATTTGCCGAGGATTTTATTGTATTAGCTCGTTCCAGAAGAATGCTGGAAGATGCTGTAAAACCTCGTATTGAAAATTTCTTGAAGGAAAGAGGTCTTCAACTATCCGTTGAGAAAACTAAGATTGTGTCAATTAGAGCGGGAGAAAAGCTTGATTTCTTAGGGTACACATTTCAGTATCAAAAGTCTTTCTCCTATAAGTATAAGTTATTCCATGATCGTCAAACTATGGAAGGTATCGCATGTTATCCTCAATCATCCAAATATCAGGGAATAGTAAAAAAACTTACTGATATCTTCACTCAATCTCATAATCTTTCTGCGTATTCTCTCATCAGCAAAGTTAACCCTATTATACGTGGATGGTCTCAATACTTCCATCTAGGACAAAGCTATAAATTCCGAAACAATCTGAACACCTTATTATATAAATTAGTTTGGATCTGGGCTCAAAAGAAACATCCTAGATGGGGTAAAATTAATATTGCTCGACGATACTTCCTTAGACCGACAAGGAATACATTAGACCTCATAGCCAACCTTAAAAGCAGAACTGGAAACTCAAATAAATGAGTATTTCAAGGAAAAACCAAGAACACATCGATATACAATGAGTCTGAAGGTGGGAAGAGAATCGAAATGGTGAATCCCTGCCAGATCGTGTCAACGATGAGCCCTAGGCTGTATCGTATACCTAAAGAACTTGAAATGGTCCACGCATATCATCCGCAATTCCAAAAATTAATTGATCACAATCGAAAGTTGGGAATTGAATCCCTAAAGGGTAATCAAACCACAAAGATTAAATTATTGATCAAACAAAAAGGTAATTGCTCAATGTGTGGAGAGAGCTTGTTAAACCCCGAAGGGGAGTTCGCTTATGACGGTACGATGAATATACATCACGTACAATCTCGTTCCAAGGGTGGATCAAAGAACTTAATGAGTAATCTTAAAATTGTCCATCAGAGGTGTCATAGTGATTACCACAAAACGGGCTAAAGGCCTCTAACACAAGGAGCCGGGGAGTCAAGAAGGTTAAATCTATCTCAAACTGAGACCAATTCCACTATAGTGGCAAAGCCGGTCCTTTATGATTATTTGTTCAAATGAAATATATATGTCAAAGACAAAATAAGTGGTGATAGTTTGCTTATATTTGTTAAGGATGAAACGAGGCACCCGCTTATTGATTTTCTTCCCGCTCACGCGGAAAGAAATAGGGAAAGGTACTCGAAAGATGTATGCGTGTGAGAAATCTAACCTGAAACCCCGGTAACTTGGAAAGGGACTAGCTCAATTGGAGGTCTACCATCAGGTAAATCATTGAGAAGTAAATAGTCCGATTGAATAGTGATTGAGCCGTATGCCGGGTGACTGGCACGTACGGATCTTTGAGGGGATCCATCCGCAAGGAGGGTTCCATCTCTAGTGGAACATTATATCTTATTTTTGCCTTATTTTCAGGTTTAATTGCGACAGCCTATTCGGTGTTAATTAGATTAGAACTATCTGGCCCTGGTGTTCAGTTTATAGCTGACAATCAGCTATACAATTCTATAATTACTTCACACGCTATATTAATGATCTTCTTTATGGTCAACAATATGCTTATGTTAAATACATCTTGAGTGTTATCAGTAAAAACCCACAATACTGCTGCTGCCAAAATAGGTTTCGTTAATAACAAAAAAGATCCATCCAACTCTAAACATAGCTATACTAAAATTGAGGTAAAAGATCCATATAATAATAGGGATATAATATTAAAAGTAGCTAAAAAACAAAAAGGTGTTTTAAATTTAAATCCATATTGAGTTACCGGGTTTACCGATGCTGAGGGATGTTTCGGTTTCAGAATTAGAAAAAATAATCAATTAAAAATAGGTTGAGAAGTAATGCCTTATTTTTTTATAAGTATACATATTAAAGATTTACCTCTTTTATTGAAAATTAAAGAATTTTTCAAAGTTGGTAATATTAGTCAAAGTAAAAATATGGCAACTTACCAAATAAGTTCTATTAAAAATATAATAAATGTAATTATTCCTCATTTTAAAAAATATCCTTTAATTACTCAAAAACATGCAGATTTTTTATTATTCAATTTAGCTATTGAATTAATTAGAAATAAAGAACATAAAAGTATAGAAGGAATAAATAAACTTATAAAAATAAAAGCATCTTTAAATCAAGGTCTAAAAGAAAATTTACAAGCATCTTTTCCCAATATCCTTCCAATAGAAAGACCTATAATAGGTTTACCAGAATTAATAAATTCTTATTGATTTGCAGGGTTTGTAAGTGGAGATGGTTGTTTTTCAGTAGAAATACCAAAATCTTCTACATACAAAATAGGATATCAAGTAATTCTAAAATTCTCAGTAATTCAACATTCTAAAGATATTGAATTATTAAAATGTTTCATAAATTATTTAGAAGGAGGGTTTGTAAAAGAACAGCCAGATGTTTCTGAATTTGTGTTAGTAAAATTATCACTTATTAAAGAAAAACTAATACCTCTTTTTAATAAACACCCTATTTGTGGTATTAAATTTGAAAATTTTAAAGATTTTTGCAAAATCGCTGATCTAATGAGTAATAAAGCTCATTTAACTTTAGAAGGTTTAGAAAAAATAAGAGAAATTAAAGCTGGTATGAACACAAACAGAAAATAAATCTTCTATATATTATTATTATAATTTATTATTATTAACTATAATGGGTACAATAGTACAATATAGTATTATATTATTATAATTATTCTTAAAGTATTGAATTAGATGAAAAAAAAATTCCTTACGTATCTTTAAAATATCAAAATTAAAAATATGGGAACCCAGAAAAAATAAAACTCCCCTCTAGAACTATTTTGGTGAAACCTTAAGTGATTGTTTGTGGACAATTGTTAGTAATAGGATCTGTTTATTTGTTGGTTTCTTATTATCTTTAACCTATATAAGTCATATGACTTTTCTGAGACCAAAACCTGAATATTTAACATATAATTAAAATCAATACTAAATGATTTTAATAACAAGGCATGGCCAGGTAATATTTAAAGATATTACTTTTTTTTCACTATACGCTGGAACATCTTTAGAGCTTTTGGAACTAGTGCTGCATGCTTTCGGACTCTAGAAAACGAAAAGCGGTAGAACACAGTAAAATGTCAAAAAATTAGACAACCAGCGGGAGACTACTTAAAAAAAGTTATGGTAGGTCCAAATAGGCTATTTCTTGAATAAGTATTCAAGTGAAAATAGCCAGCGATTCAACCATAAAGTACGTAAAATAAAAGATTATTGCTGAAGGTTTGTGCTTTTTTTCTTATCTTAATATAGGATTTATCTTTTGCGTTATCTAGGCAAGCTATATAATACGTAAATACGTAAAGACTAAAAACTAAAACCTAAATACTAAGGATTAAAGACTAAAGGAAGGTGTTGTTTTTAACTTAACATTTATTATCCTTTTGTCTTCGAGAACCTTTAGAAGTAGGATCCTCAGAGACTATACGTGAAATATCTAATGAAATAATTTTTAAAGATAAAGAAATAGTCCCCTCCTTAACGAAAGTTTAGGAAGTAAAGGTATGTTTACATGATCTTGGTTTTTTATATTTGAAGGTAAGGAGATAAACATGTTCTGATTTAAGGTAATCAATACGATTGTACTGGATTTCATTAAATTTAAAGCTGTTTATTATTCAACTTTCGTTGGCGGTGATCTATCTCCTACTTTAATTAATCCTTGATATATCACAGGATTTTCAGATGCTGAAGGCTGCTTTCACTTAGCTGTTAATAAGCATAAAAAATTTAAACACGGATATTCATTAGGTGTTTCATTTAAAATTCATCTTCACTCAAGAGATTTAGCCTTATTAGAAAATATTAAAAGTTACTTCGGGGTAGGTAATATATATAAGCTAAAAAAAGGATCAATTCAATATCAAGTAGCATCAATTAATGAATTAAAGGTAATTATAGATCATTTTGATAAATATTCATTAGTTACTTCTAAGTGAGCTGATTATCTTCTATTTAAGCAAGGGGTCGAATTAATTCAAAACAAAGAACATTTAACTCAGGAAGGTTTAAGAAAGTTTTTAGCAATAAAAGCATCTATGAATTGAGGTTTATCTTATAACTTAGTAGAAGCTTTCCCTGATATTGTTCCAGTAGAGAGACCATTAAAACAAGATTATATAATCCCGCATTATTTCTGATTGACAGGGTTTATAGACGGAGAGGGTTGTTTTATGATTAAAAAAGTAAATTCTTCATCTTTTACAGGATCAGGGGCTCATTTATTTTTTCAAATCTCACAACACGTTCGTGATGCCAATTTAATGGATAGTATCGCGAAGTTCTTAGATTGCGGACTTATATATAAATATCGAGAGGGTGTGGATTTCCGTGTCACAAAGATTTCTGATATCATGGAAAAAATCATTCCATTTCTTGAAAAATACCCTTTAAAAGGAGTAAAATTAAAAGATTACAAATGTTTTAAAGAAGTAGGTGAATTAATTAAAAATAAAGAACACTTAACACCTTCAGGTCTTAAAAAAATTCAACAATTGAAATTAAATATGGATAATTTAAGATCTAAGAAGATCGTGATTAATGCCAAAGATAAAGCTATATAAAGCTTTTAAAAGATTAGGCAATCAGCAGGAAACCAAAGGTAAAAGGGCTTGAATTAAGCAATAAACACTTTTATTAAGTAGGACCCTCAGAGACTATACGTGAAATATACCTCCTCCACTCTCCTGGAGAGGTCGGAGACATTAAGAGGATAAAGATATAGTCCGAACGTTAACGAAAGTTAACGATAAGATAATTGCATGCCGGCATTAATAGGTGGATTTGGTAATGTAAAAACAAAAATTATAAAATTAAATGAAAATACAACAACCTTAAAGGTGAAAAATAGTAACATCAACAAAGACAATACTGTATCAATTTCAAAATACCACAAAATTTCTTTTGGTCCATGACTTGCAGGGCTAATTGAAGGTGATGGTTCTATAGCAGTACATGATAAAAATTCTAAATCTCAAAAGTACCGTCCAAAAATAATTGTAGTGTTCCATTTAACTGATAAACCTTTAGCTGAAAGACTAGCATTTATTACTCAATCAGGGAAAGTATATATCAAAAAAAACGCAGGATATGTATTATGACAAATTCAAAAAAAAGAAGATGTTATAAGAATAATTAATATTATTAATGGTTATATGCGTACTCCCAAAATAGAAGCATTACATCGTGCTATAGAATGATTTAATCAATATGATGGTTCTGCTATCAACTTATTGAACTTAGATACTTCTCCCATAAATAGTAATGCCTGGTTGGCTGGGTTTGCGGATGCGGATGGAGGTTTTACTATAAATATTACAGATAGAAAGAAAAACGCAAAAATTACAGGTAAACGGGTACAAGTTTTTTTCCGTATTGAAGTAAGACAGAATTACCACCGAAATGTAACTGAGTTACAAGGTGGTAATTCTTATTTTAATATATTAACTAATATTGCTAGGTTTTTAGCTGTAAATTTATATACTAGATCGAGGCAACAAAAAGATAAAGTATTTTATTCTTTTACAGTGATTAGTCATAACACTCAAAGCCACCAAATACTTAGAAACTATTTTGATAAATTCCCATTATATTCTTCTAAATATCTGGCCTATAAAGATTGGTGTGAAGTTTTAGATTTAATGAAAGAAAATACTTTAACTATAGAGAATCTGGATAAGATTAAAGCAATCAAAGCTCAATTTAACAGTAAGCGTAAGGTGTTCGATTTTTCATATTTAAATTCATTGAGAAGAGATTAAGAAGAAATTTAAATATTTATTCCAGTGGCTCCGAATCTTTCATAATAATTCAAATTTCTCTTTCGTTCCAGCGGCTACCTACGAGAATCTTGTACAAAATAAAGGTAAAATTTTTAAAGAAAATAAGGGTAAATCAGGGATTTATATGTTCAAAAATCTTATTACTGGTCAAGTATATATAGGATCTGCTCAGGATATCAGTAAGAAAACAGGTATTCTGAATATTCTAGAATTTCTTCTTTAAAAATGAGTTCTTATATGTACATCTGTAGAGCTTTACTTAAGCATGGGCATGAAAACTTTTCTTTTTCAATACTTGAATATTGTGATCAAAAAGATTTGATGGATAGAGAGGGATATTATCTGAATCTATTATTTGACGCAGATCTTCCCAGGTACAATATTTCAAAAGATCCAACTGCTCCAATGTCTGGTAGAAAGCATTCTCAAGAAACTATTAAAAAGATGTCTGATGCTAGGCTAGGAGAAAATCATTCTGACGAAACTAGAAAACAGATGTCGGATGCTCGTACAGGTAAAGAACATAGCGATGAAACTCGAAAGAAAATGTCTGCTGCTAAGTTAGGTAAGCCCCGACCCGAGAAAGCAGGAAAGCCCTCTCAAGCAATAGAAGTTTTTGATCAGGATACAAAGCTGACGACTCAGTTCGATACATTAAATGCAGCAGCTAGAGCCTTAAGTATAAATCATTCGTCAATTGTTAAGTATTTTTCCAATAATCAACAAAAGCCTTTTAAAGGGAGATACACATTTAAAAAGTTATAATTTTTATTTCTTACTATTTAAAAATGAAAAATAATAATTCAAACTTATCTTTATTTGTTGTAGCGAAAGGTGTTGAATTTTTTCATTAAAATTTATAATATAATAAAAAAGTTGCCGTAGCAAGAATAATATTGCTTTATTTCATAACTGTATGCGGGAAACCCCTAAAGTCTTTTTATAGTATTTTGTGAAAACTTTAGTTTTAAACTGGGAGCGTACATGAACCTAAATAGTAAAAAGAATTAATTACTTTTAATAGATATTTTAACTACTAATGTTATGTATTTTTATTAATAGGAACAAATGGACAATTCGCAGGAAACGAAAATCTTTTGGTATTTCTCAAATTTCATAGGTTCCTCAGAGACTACACGTTATGCTCCAAATTTTATTTGGATGAAGATATAGTCCAAATATAACTGAAAGGTTATAATCAAATGAACTTTTTATTACCACTATTGGTCGGTGGTCCCGACATTGCTTCTGCTATTAAGTGTCGTGGGTGAAAAATTGGTTGGTTTTTTAGAACTGAAATTTTTTGTAAATGACAATTATTTTCTTCAATAATTTTCTTATATCGTTTGTGATTTAGCTCTAAAGAAGATTCGCCCATTGAGGGGGAGGTTACTTATGAAAATGCTGATACACAAAAAGAAAGGATATATAAAGAAAACAGAAGAAAAAGCGGAGTATATCGTTGAACAAATTTATATAACGGGAATATTTATGTAGGAAGCAGTACTAATTTATCTAAAAGATTTAGTCTGTATTATAGTTTAACATACTTAAATAAACAAGCAAATAAAAGCATTATTTGTAGAGCTCTTTTAAAATATGGTCATTCTAATTTTAGTTTAGATATTTTAGAATTTTGTGATGCTAAAATTGTAATTCAAAGAGAACAGTACTATATAGATACTCTGAAGCCAGAGTATAATATATTACAAATAGCTGGCTCTTCATTAGGTTACAAACATACTGAAGAAACTATTTCGAAACTCAAAGGACGTGTATTTTCTATAGAGACTCTTGAAAAAATGAGTAATAGTAAAAAAAATGTTAAATTTTCGGAAGAACATAAAAAAAACATAAGTATTGCTGTGAAAGCTGCTGTAACTGAGTTTAATGTTTCCACTAAAGGTATAAAAATCTTAGTACTTAACCTTGAAACTAACATTTCCGAGGAATATCCCTCGATACGTTCAGCAGCAAATGCATTGAACATACACATGGAAACTGTTCGTAGATGCATAAAAAACAATAAACCTTTCCTTAAAAAATATTTAATTACTCTTAAGGAAAATATTGTTTAGGTTTTATAAAAATTTTCATGAGATATAATATCTCAGTCTGATGATAATCCCACTTAGTCGGTTTTAATCGTGGTAACGATCCAGCGAAACACGAATGTTTAAACTGACCGGACATGGTGAAAACGGTTAATGATTCCTAGTTAAAGACCGTCGGTGGCTTAGATACATCGCTACAGACTGGTTCACCTACGTAGAGCTGAAATGCTCGCGAATGTACAGTCGAAACTTAAAATTGGGCCATTAATTATTTTGGGCTGATTGGTGTGAAGGTTTAAAGAGGGTAGTGTGCAGAATATGAAGAAAACACCTGTGGGGCAATCCCACTTCAGATAATTAAGTTTGGGCAAATAAAATAAATTATTCGTCTCGCTTTATCGGTGAGCTATTAAAAGTTAACAGTTTAAATATTAGTAATCTTAATAATATACTTCCTGCTGAAAGTTATTCAGAGGTAACACACATTGGTTCTTATTTAGCAGGATTGTGAGAAGGTGATGGCCATATATCTATAGGTAAATTAAATTCAAATTTAAAAATAACAAATTTATCGTTATCTATTACTTTCCATATAAAAGATTTACCACTATGTGAACGGTTGAAAGATGTTATTGGATTTGGATGAATTAGAATTAAAGAAAAAGAAAACGCATGCGTTTTAACATTTCATACTATAAAAGGGTTAATACAAGTTGTTTCTTTAATGAATTCTAATTTAAGAACTCCTAAACTTAATAAATTTAACCAATTAATAGATATAATAAACCAAAAAAAAGGTTTAAGTATTAATAAATACCCTATTCAATCCAGAAATTTAAACCAAGATAGTTGGTTAGCTGGGTTTATTGATGCTGATGGTTCATTTGGTATAATAAATACCAAAAAAGAAATTAATGAATTGGGCAAAGTAACAAAAAAACAAAGAGTTGCTTGTAGATTCAGGATTGACCAAAGAATGTTTGATCCTATTACTAATCAAAGTTATGAACCAGTACTTAAAGATATTGCCTCATTTTTGGGTGTTAATTTAATTGTAGCTAATAGAAATAACAATAAACAATATTTTAATATTACTGCAAAAAGTAGGGAAAGTATTAATATTATTAAAAATTACTTAAATACATATCCATTATTTAGTTCCAAATACCTTGATTACAGGGATTGGGAAAAAGTTGTAAATTTGATTCTTTCTCAAACACACTATCAAGAAAATAATAATGACTTTATTGATGGGCTAAAAAATGGTATGAACAATAATAGACAAAACTTTAATTGAGATCATCTCGATAGACTCGGCAAATTAATAAAATCGGGAAACTTGGTTTGTCGTAAGACTAATGGATATAAATATATTAATTTTAGTTCTATTAATAATGCTCTTGTGGAAAACAAGATAAATTTAGAAAATAATAGTTTAAGTTCTTATTTAGCAGGATTATTCGAAGGTGATGGTCATATTTGGTTACCTAAGCCTAATATGAAAAAAAAACATAATCCAAGATTTTGTATTACTTTTAATTTAAAAGATGAACCTTTAGCTAAAATTTTAATTCAATTTTTGGAATTTGGACATATAAGATATAAACTAAAAGATAATGCTTGTGTCTTAATAGTATCTCCTGTTAAAGGGTTAAAGAAAATCATTAAATTAATCAATGGTCAGCTAAGAACACCTAAAATACATCAACTTCATTCTTTAATAGATTGAATAAATGCTAACCATGGTTCAAACATAAAAAAATTACCTTTAAATAAAGGATTAATTTATAATGATAGTTGGTTAGCGGGATTTGTTGATGCAGATGGTGGGTTTTATATAGGTCATACTAAATTAGAAAACAATGCAAAAAAAAGAAAAATATATTGTAGGCTAAGAATTGAACAAAGAATGATCGACCCTATTAGTAAACAAAGTTATTTTGATGTTTTAACTGAAATAGCTAATTTTTTCAATTGTAATCTTTTAACTAGAAAGCAAGTAGCTACTGGCAATGAATATTATACTTTAACTGCTTCTAGTCGTAAATCTCTTCAAATTGTATTAGATTATTTTGAGCGTTTCCCCTTGTATTCTTCTAAGTATTTAGACTATAAAAATTGGGCTGAAGCTGCTAGATTAATATTAACAAATAATCAGTATAGTGAAAAAGGTATTATTGAGATAGACTTTCTTAAAAATAGTATGAATAATAAAAGAACTTATTTCAATTGGGAACATTTAAACAAATTTAAGTAATAATTTACTTTGGGGTAAACCTAAGAAGTTAAAGCTGTGTTTTTTTATAATAGCTTAAATCAATATTATATAATATATTCAACATACCAAGTAAGGGAATGCCGTTGAAAAATGTAAAATTTATCAATTATTACTACGCTGTATGCATAGAATTTCTCGAAAACGGAGATTATTTCTCCAGGTAACAGATATACAGACACCTAATTGGATTTTTATTTTTTATTAACTTCAAGTATATATGCTCGGGTTCTTGTTCTTTGCCCGACTCCGATGTAAAAAGGCAAGGCATAAGCTTGGTATTAGATAAAAATCAAAATCAAAAGTTGTAATTTCTACTGAATTAGTCGTAATACTTATATATACATGGGAAGAATATGCAAGAAACCAAATTCTATATTATTTTAAACAATATATCTTTAAAGGTATGTTAATATATAGATAAAAGTAGGATCTTCAGAGACTACACGCGAAGCACCCATATTTTATGGATGAAGACATAGTCCGTCCAGGTAGGAAACTACTTCTTTAATTAGTATAAGGTTTAGCTATATGCTAAATGGGTTATGATTCCCAAGACTTAATAATATAAGCTTTTGGTTACTTCCTCCTAGTTTACTTCTGTTTGCATTTGCTAGCGCTATTGAAGGGGGGGCTGGTAAAAACGTGTGCTAGAATAATATGAAAATATTACGGAGAATATCACTATATGCTGAAAACCTTAAAAACTTTGAGTACTTACTATATTGGTAATGTGAAAATATTTAAAGAATAATGGGCAATTAGCAGGAAATCTAATATAGACATGTAAATTTTTCATGTTTTTAATAAGAATCCTCAGAGACTACACGTGGTACATCCTAACAATAGGTATTGGATGAAAATATAGTCCTAATTAACATAAAAATGTTAATCAAAAATCAATAGTTATATATGGATTGAAGACACGTCTAGATATAACTTGATTGTTTCCTTTTTTCTGCTGTGGGTCACAATTTCGTCTTCTTCATCAAAAAACAAATAATGAAAATAATAAATCAAATTATTTAGGTAGTTATTTAGCAGGATTGATTGAGGGTGATGGTTCAATAATTGTTCCTAAATTACATAGAAATGAAAAAAGAAAATTATTATATCCCAAAGTAAAAATCACTTTTGTAGAAAAGGATAAACCTCTTGCTAATAAAATAAAAGAAATACTACAAAGTGGTACAATTGAGTGTCCTCGTGGTACAAAATATATAAATTATTTAATTCAAGATGTATCAACACTACAGACGATAGCTGTACTTCTTAATGGGAAAATGAGAACTCCTAAAATTGAGGCTCTTCACAGACTTATAGATTGGTTAAATAATAAAAATTCAAAATATTTATTAGATACTCATAAAATCCCTAAGTTAGGGTTAAATGAGAGTAGTTTAAATTCTGATGCATGATTATCAGGGTTTATTGAGGCTGATGGTAACTTTTATTGTGCTTTTAATTTGAATTCAGAAGGTATAGCAACACAAGTTAAACATTATATGAGAATTTCTCAAAAAACAACATATGGGAAAAAAACGGTGTTACCTCTGGAAATTAATTCTAATTTTCATATAATGGATAAAATCAAAGAATTTTTGGATGTTAAAAACGTTGTTAAAACACAAAGAATTAAAGAAAAGTATGTAGAAAACTCGTATGAAGTAAGAACATCAAAAAAAGCTTCTTGCGAAATATTAATAAATTATTTATCTATCTATCCTTTATTTAGTTCTAAACATCAAGATTTTTTATATTGATGTGACGTCCATAAAATAAGGGTGTCTAAAGAGTACCAAACTATAAAAGGAACAAAAAAACTAATTTCCTTAAAAAACGGCATGAATACTTTAAGAACTCAATTTAATTGAGATTCATTGAACAAATTTTACAATGTTCAATAAAATAGTGGGAATAATAGTGACGAAACTTTTAAATATTGGTTTTTAATAAAAAGACAGGTTGAACTCTTTATATGGATAAGGAGTTGCTCTTAGGCGACATTGGGGCAATAAAATTCTTTTCGATGCGTGAAATTCTAAAAGTGTGAAATTGTTCAATTAAAACATATGTTATAGGCTACTCATGTTTAATGTGCATTTTTTTATCTCAAACATATGTAAAAATGTCTATTTCAGGAAGAAAACACGCCTGAGTAGATAATAAAAAATATTCTCCTCATAAAATAAAGTATCTTAATCAAAATTTCTTAACTTTTAATATAATAAGTTTATTCAAACGATTCTATGCTACTAAAGCAGTTCAGAGGGATTACAAATTAAACCCTTGATTCATTACAGGGTTCATAGATAGTGAAGGCTGTTTTTTTCTTAATATTTATTTAGCTAAAGGATATAAAACTGGTTGAACCATCAAACCTTCATTTAAATTAGCTTTAAATAAAAAAGATATAGCTCTATTAGAAAAAATTAAAAATTTCTTTGGTGTTGGTAAAATTTATAAACAAAGGGAAGATTCAATAGAATATCGAGTTCAAAACCTAAAAGATTTAGAGATAATAATATCTCATTTAGATAAATATCCACTTTTTACACAAAAACAAAGCGATTATGAATTGTTTAGAAAAGCAATTTATCTAATGTTAGATAAAAAACATCTTACTCTGGACGGATTACGTAAAATTATTTCAATTAAAGCAGCTATGAATTGAGGTCTTTCAGATAAAATAAAATTGGCTTTTCCTGAAATTATTCCTATGGAGAGACCTTTAGTTACAACAAAAAAAATAGAAGATTCATCATGATTAGCTGGTTTCACAACAGGAGAAGGATGTTTTGTATGTACAATTTATAAATCTAATACCAAAATGGGGGAATCTGTTTTATTAAGATTTGTGATTACTCAACACTTTAAAGATGAGCAATTAATGAGAAATTTCATCGAGTATTTTGGATGTGGTAATTTATATAAAAAGAACGAAAGAGTTCTGGATTTTGTAGTAAGTAAATTATTAAACATTAATCAAATAATTATACCATTTTTTTCAAAATATCCCATTGAAGGAGAAAAGTACAAAGATTTTATAGATTTTTGTAAAATTGCCGAATTAATGAAAAATAAAGCTCATCTTACAAAAGATGGATTGGACCAAATTCGTTCTATTAAATCACAAATGAATACAGGTAGGGATTCTTCCGCAAGTGGTATATCTAATTCGGTTATCTTATCTCCTCTTTCAGACTCTGACGACACATCATTTTATATCTCTGATAAATTAACTAATTCGTCAAAGGATATAGATAACCAGTCAGATGTTTGTACTTGTTCTTCGAGGAGGCAATAAACTTCAACCTAAAAATATAGACCCTAGATCTCAACAAGAGCTAAAATTAGTGGGACTTACGGACAGTGATTATTTCGATTCTTTTAGTATTGAAAAAATAAAAGGCAGGTTCGTACTTAAATATAGTATACATCAGTCTTTTTATAATCTTAGATTACTTTACCACATAAAAAAGACTTTAGGGTATGGTAAAGTTTTAAAACTTGAAGCTCGTCAATTAGCTTGTTTTACAATTAGTGATATAAAGGTTTTAAAAGAAATAATATTTCCTATTTTTGATAAGTATCCTTTGTTAACTAATAAATATTGTTTTTATCTAAGATTTAAAGAAGCTTTATGTATTTTAGAAAGTAAAAGTCTTACTCAAGAACAAAAAAACGATGGTATAGAAAAACTACTTAATATATACTTACCTAATGATTATGTTTCTCCAGCTATATCTCATTTAAGCGATAAAAGTAGTTATGAAACAATCAAATCTGCTGTTTCAATATATTGATTGGTGGGTTTCATTGAAGGTAAAGGTAATTTAGATGTTTTATATGAGCAGGGTGTATTTAATGTAGAATTTTCGATTCGTATTAAAAGAGATGAGATATTATTATATTTAATAAAACGTTTATTACATATTCCTAACAAAGTAATCATTGAACAAAAAGGCTGATTACTGAAAACAAGACAATCTAGAGCCATTTCTAACATAATTAATGTTTTTTCATCTAAAGCTTGTAAATTTAAGGGTATGAAATCTCTTGAATTAAAGTTATGAACAAAAGCATTTTATTATAAAAACACAAATATTAAGAAAGTAGCAAAAATACATAGGATAATACTAAAATTACATACAAAACAAGTTATGTCAAGGTTATATTAAGGTTAGTACTTTATGAGTATATTTGTAATAAAAAACTACTATCTCATCAGAGACTAAACAAAGAATATCTTAAAAATAGTAAAGATTGATTTGAAAAATGGCTAGTTGGTATGACGGACGGTGATGGAACATTTTCTATTGTACGCCAAAACAATAAGTGAAGTTTAGTCTATAAAATAGCTTTAAGTAGATATAATCTCAGGGCACTTTTTTACATTAAAAAGCAATTAGGAATAGGTTCAGTTACACAAGATAACAATAAAGGACAAATTCTTATTAGAGACAGGAAAAAACTCGAAAAGTATATATTTCCCATTTTTGATAAATATCCTTTATTAACAAGTAAACAGTTTAATTATGAAAAATTTAAACAGGCGTTTTTCATATTAGAAAATAATAGTTTTACTAAAGAAGAAAAGGATATAAAACTTTTTGAATTAAAAACAAAATCAATTCCTAATAATTATATTTCTCCTGTTTGGAATAATATAAAGTTACCTTTAAAAACTGTAAATAATGTCAGTGGAATAATTACTAAAGCATGGTTAGTTGGCTTTATTGAGGCTGAGGGAAGTTTTTATTTAGTCTCAAAAGATAACGGAAAATTTGATTTTGAATTCACTGTTGTAAATAAATCAGATAAATTATTATTGCTACTTATTAAACGTTTACTACATATTCCTAATTCTATTAAGTTAAATAATAATTGTTATATTTTAACAACCAAAAACGCGAGAGCAATATTGAATGTGGTGAATTTTTTTAACAAAAACCCATTTATAGGAATGAAATCATTAGAATTTAAATTATGATCTAAAGCTAAATTTTATAATGACAAAGGAAAGATAAATAAAATTAGTAAAATATATAAAATACTTGTAAAATTACATAAAAAAATACAACATGAAACAACTTAATCCTACACTTAACAGTATAAATAGTTTTATACTAAATATACAATTTAGTCGAAGAAGAGTAAGTTATTAGCTAGATTTTTGGATGATGCCTAACAAGAGTTTGCTTTTAGATGGTAATTTGGATAACGGAATTAAAAGTAAGCTATGGAGGATCCCTCAGGAACAGTACCTAAAGGTATCACAGTTTGAAGAGGAGTTGGCCTAAGGATTACCTTAAGGAAATTATTCATTATAATTATCTAGATAGCAAATTCGGGTGAATGAGCACCCAAATTTGTACCGGGTTGTGTACCAAGAGCCAGGCTCAAGTAGAAGGCTAACTCCCTTCTAATTGAGTGGCTATTCCTCAAATTTATCTAATGAACGAAATTCTGAAGCTAGGTTTATTGACCCACAAAGTGCCTTTCTATAGATTAAGCATAGTAGTATACTACTAATAAAATAATAAAATATGAAAAACATAAAAGTCCTGGTTCTGGTCACAACCCTAGTTCTCGGTGCCTTCTTTTACAATTTAGAGCCCTTTATCTGTCATTGTACAGAATTTTTTGTTGCTTTAGCGGATATTCCTCTAGTTAAATTAGACCCTAACTATGTTAAACTTAATCCTAATTTCATTTCTGGATTTTGCGAGGGGGAATCCTCTTTCATGGTAACATTAAAAAAAAATTCAAATTATAAAATTGGTTGGCAAATCCAACCAGTTTTTTCTATTGAATGACATAATAGAGATATTCCTTTATTATATAAAATTCAATCTTTTTTTGGTGTAGGTGATATAAGAATTGTACAAACAAGAGATACTGTTGTTTATTCTGTAATTAAAACAAAATATTTCACTAATGTAATTATCCCTCATTTTTTAAAATACCCTCTACGTACTCAGAAACAATCTGACTTTCTTCTATTCAAACAAAAAACAAATATTTTTAGTCAAAAAAGATATTTTAGCTTAATGGTTAATTCTTCTTTAAGGAATCAAAATTTTAATTCTTGATCTGCTCCGTGGTCTTTAAAATATAACGGTAATGGAGCTTTATTTAATTATTCAACAAGTTCTAATGTTAATCCTGTTGTGTCATATTCAAATGCTGATACTTTAAAGTTACAAATTATTAAAGAAAATAGAAGAAAATCAGGTATTTATTGCTGAACTAATCTTATTAATGGAAAAATTTATGTAGGTAGTAGTGTTAATTTAGGTGAAAGATTTTATAGATATTATAAAATAGATTTTTTAATGGAAGTATTAAAAAGATCTAGAAGTAAAATATATAGCTCTATTTTAAAAAATGGATATTCCAATTTTCAATTAGATATTGTAATAAAGAAGATCTTTTAAAAAGAGAACAATACTTTATTGATCTATTGAAACCTGGATATAATATATTAAGTTCAGCAAGTTCTTCTTTAGGTTTAAAACACACAGCAGAAACAAAGAAAAAAATGAGTGAATTAGCACTTGGCCGAACTTTTTCAAAAGAAACGTTAGCTAAAATCTCTAAAGCGTTAATAGGTAAAAGAGGAAAATCTGTAGAACTAATAGATAAAAATACAGAAAACGTTTTAGAATATGTATCAATAAATCAAGCAGCAAAAGCATTTAATGTGCGTTCAGAAAAAGTTCGACGTTGTATTTTAAATAAAACTTGATTATTTGACCAATATATAGTAAGAATTAAAGACAAAATTTAATAAGTTTATTAAACGGAATTTGGTTTAACTCAAAAATTAGATAGTATAGTTCTAGAAGCTATAGGACTAGTACTTCATATAAAAACTTCTGTTAAATATAAATCAAAATATAATCATTATATTTTAGACACAACTAATTAATCGATCGAACAAGTTTCAGGTAAGAATGTATGGCTTTTCATGGGAGACCCATAATTAAGGTAGTTAATTATAATCTTCTTCCAGTAAACTAAAAAAAAATAACTAATTTCTAGTTATTTTAAAATATATATAAAAATCAATTTATTACAAATCCTTTTTAAGATTCAAATAAAAATAATGAATCTATTAAGCCTTGTAATAAAAAAATCCCAAAGTTTCTACTTAACAACATATCAATTCTTTTTATTTAATAAGAAATTAGTTATGTTAAGGTATATATAATTATTATAGATATTTGTATGGTAATTAATCGTAAAGCTTTTAAAATTAATCATAAAGCTGCCGAATGTCAACTATATCTTTATCCTTTTTATTTTTGTTTTTGTTTGCCTAGCGAAGCATGACTTCTTTCTAGCAAAGTTATAAGAGAAATAGGTAAACAAAATAAAAGAGCTACTTGCTGGGATAATCAAATTTTAATTAATAATACTAACTAAAGTGAAAAAAATTATATAAATAAATATGAAAAAAAAACCAAATAATCATTCACCTCCTGCGAGTGCTCTACCTGTTACACCAACTCCACAAGCTCTACCTGAAAAATTATATCCTAATTCAGAAACATCTAAAGCTCAAATTCTTAAAGAAAATAAAAATAAATCTGGAATTTATAGGTGGACAAATTTAATTAACGGTAAAAGATATGTTGGCTCTGCATTGGATCTCTCAAATAGGTTATTATTTTATTATTCATCTGCAAAAATGAATTTTGTTTTACAGCAGAATAAGAGTTATATTTATTCAGCAATTATCAAGTATGGGCTAAAGAATTTCTCTCTGGAAATTCTGGAGTTCTGTGAACCTGATAAACTATTAATCAGAGAGAAGTACTATATTGGTTTAGGATCAGAGTACAACATTATCCAGGATCCAACTATTAATCCAATGACTTTAGTAAACACTCTGAGAAAACTAAAATAATAATGTCAAATGAGGGGCTAAAAAAGGAGAGAAACATCCTATGTATAATAAGCCAAGACCTAAAGGAGCAGGAAGTCCCTCTCAAGCAATAGAAGTTACTGATATTAAAAATGATACTACAACTTCTTATGATTCAATAAGTGAAGCTGCTCAAGCCTTAAATATAAAACATACTCGTATTGTTATGTATTTTACTAATAATCAAACAAAGCCATATAAAGGTCAGTATATTTTTAAAAAGTTATAATTAATTAGTTTCCTGCGAAGCTTGTCTTTATTCACTGTTTACAAAGGTAAAATTATATGTATATTTGCCCAAGGTGTTCTACTTAAACATGGTTATTCTAATTTTTCGCTTTGCCATTAAAAAAAACAGAAATTATACGAGCCATTGAAAATATTATAGAATATTTTCATAATACAATGAAAGGTATAAGGCTGTAGAGTATAAAATATGGGCAAGATCTTATTATAAAGATAAAGGAAATTATACAAATTTATCTAAAGTAAGAGATATTCTTAGAAAAATGAAAAGTTATTAGAAATTTCATATTTTGATCGTTAAATTTAAATCTACAGCTTAGCTGGAATACTGTTTAAATTAAATACAGCACCAAAAGCTAAAGATAAAAGTATAGTCCGAACAATAAAGAAATTTATTGAGTGTAACGATAGTTTTTATATATAAAAATGAGGTTACCAACATTCAGTTATCCTCCATTATCAGGAATCCAAAGTCATAGTGGAGCTAGTGTAGATTTAGCTATATTTGGATTACATTTATCTGGTATAAGTTCGCTTCTTGGGGCTATTAACTTTTGGGACATATTTGTTTTAATGAGTTGAAAAAACTCAATAAGCGGGCCGGCCTGCATCGCTCCAGGATCTCGTCGCTTTAAACTGACCTTAAAGAACAAAAAATGTTATTTGAGCTCTAACAGTAGCTCAGATAATAATAATAAACCACCTAAAAAGGATAAAAATTTTTGAAAAGAAGTTTTAGGTCGAAAGGGTTCTATTAATAGAATATCTCATAGATTAGCACATGAGCAAATTAAAAGTGGAAAACCCGTTACAGTGAAGATAATTAATGACATTTTAGCTTATTGTGGTATTATAATTACTGAAGATATATTAAAATCTTTATTAACTGCACCTAAATTTGTTTTTGATAATTTAAATAAGGATGAAACAATAAAAATTATTAAAGATAAGATTGGGGGACCTTGAGATAAAATACAGGTTTCTGGAATATATATATTTAAACACAAAGAAACAGATGCTAAATATGTCGGATCTTCTTCACAATTAGGTTTTCGGTTATATGGCTATCTTAAAGGAAGACATAGAGCTATAGGTCGACTAATACCTCTTTTAACTAAGGATAAATTGTCAAGTTTTACCTTAGAGATAGTACCTTTGTACGATAATTACAATTTTAGATCAGAAATAGTATTAGAACAATATTATTTACTGGATCCATCTTTTACTTTAAATACTGTAAAGGTTGCAAATAATCCTAGCGGGTCAAATGCAAAGCCATTGTTTATGTATAATAGGGATAAGAGTATATTGTATTATTCTTCAACACAACAAAAGGATTTCATTATTAATCTTAACATTGCTCATTTTACATTTAATAAACATTTAACAAAAGGTACTTATTATTTAGGTAAATACCTTTTCACTAGAGAGCCTACCAGATTCACGGCTAAAGTTAAAGATATTTCTCTTTTAGACTTAGCTTTAATGTTGGAGAAAGATAGAAAAAAATACAATAAAAATAAACCTCTGAATAGCTTAAGTAAATCAGTATTATTGGTGGATATAAATAACAATAAAACACCAGCAGATACTAAATCTTCCTGCATATACATGTACAATAGGGATAAGACAATATTGTATTATTATTCAATGAAATGAAAAGATTATATAGATAGTCTTAAAATCCATTTTGTTACATTTGAAAAACACTTAGAAAACGGTACGTACTATCTAGGTAAATATTTATTCACTAGAGAACTTGAACCAGCAGCTAAATTTAAGGAAATGACTATATCCGAATTATTTTTAATGCTAAATAAAGATAGAGAAAGATTTAAACGAAAAAAAGATTAACGAATCTAAGTAATCTTTTTTGAACGGCCCAGTGGTCATGAATTTTAAACATTATTGCAACAGAAAAATTTAACTCTAGTAGCTCTGATCTTCTACCAAAAGATGAAGCTATTAATCCAAAAAAAAACTAATTGATCCTAGTATTCTTCCCACCCCTCTGGGGATGGGAAGAAACGGTAGAGTAATTATATCTAAATATATTATTAATGTTCTATTTTTATGCATATAAATAATCAAATAATTTAAAAATGAAAAAAAACAATCAAAACAATAATTCAGTTCTAGAAAAATACTATCCTAATTCAGACATTTGTAAAGCTCAAATATTATCTGAAAATAAAAATAAATCCGGCGTTTATATGTGAACAAATTTTATTAATGGAAAAAAATATATAGGTAGTGCAATTAACTTATCCAATAGGCTATCATTTTATTATTCTGTTTCGGCTCTTGAAAATACATTAAAAATTAATCAAAGTTATATATATAATGCTCTGTTAAAGTATGGTCATTCTAACTTTTCTCTTACAATTCTTGAGTACTGTGACAAAGAAAAATGTATTGAAAGAGAAGATTTTTATCTGTTCTCAGAAAAGCCAGAGTATAATATCTTACAAAAAGCTGGCTCTTCATTAGGTAGAAAATATTCTGATAAAACTAAACAAATAATGTCTGAGAAAAAAAAAGGAAAGAATAATCCTATGTATAAACCAGTAGGAGCAGGAACTGGAAAACCTTCTCAACAAATAGAAGTTGTAGATAAAAATACAAATGAAATTATTGTTTATAACTCTATTAGTGAAGCTGCAAGAGCCTTAAATATAAGCCATACTATAATTGTTATATATTTTAAAAATAATCAACAGAAGTCATATAAAGGTCGATATACTTTTAAAAAAGTATAGGAAAATGTGTAGAGTATTTAAGAAACAAAGGTTTACCCGCTAATTCAACATCCTTGGTGAAATATATAAATTTAGGTCAAGTTTATCACGGATATATCTGTAAATTCGTGTAAAATTAAAACAAATATTTATAATGGGGTTAATATAAAGATATTAACGGTATACTGGGACAAACTTAATGTCTATAGGTACTTATAATAGTAAAAATCCTGTAGGCTATGTTTAATCAGTAGGAAACCAAACATATGGGTTTTCATCTTCGCTCTACGCCGAAGGAAAATATGGAGTAGGTTCCTCAGAGACTATGCGTTAAACACCGTTCCGATCAAATCGGTACGCTGAAAATATAGTCCATACTAATAATAGTAGTTATGATCTTTAAAAGACTTAACTTTATTAAGTGTCATTTTCTGTGTACTTTTAAGACGGACACACAAAAAAAAAAATGACCATTCTTAAAGAGAATAAAAACAGATCCGGAATTTACCGTTGAATAAATAATGTAAATGGAAAATCCTATATTGGTTCAAGTACTAATTTAACCCATAGATTCTACTGATACTTTAACACTAAAAATTTCATTTCATGTTATACTTCTAATATTTGTAAAGCTTTGTTGAAATACGGTTGTTCTAATTTTACTTTTTAAATTTTAGAGTACTGTGAGCTGGATAGTTTAATTTCACGAGAACAATACTATTTGGATCTCCTGAAGCCTGAGTATAATATATTGCCAGCAGCTGGTTCAACTATAGGCCCAAGGTTTTCTTTCACAAACACATAAGGCTAAGATTAGTGCTACAAAACTCGGGGTTAAGCCTTCGAAGGAAACCCTGGAAAATTTAAGAAAACATCTTTCTGTTTTTAATGCGAGCAAAGGTTTTAAGGTTGAAGTTACAGATCTAGAAACAGGTGTTACTACAGTATACGCTTCACGTAGCTAAGGCAGGTGAAGCCGTAAATAGTTCTAGTGGTGTTATAAGCGTTTATTGTAAGAAACAAGCGTCAGGATATTATAAACCATGAAAAAAAGATACATTATTAAAATTCTAGACAAAGGATAAACTCTTTAGGAATTTAGTAAGTCATTACAACAATATTAAATATGAGAAGTCCTGGTATTAGGTTGCATGAAGACGGTAGGTTTACCGTCAATTTGTGTATAAGAGTCAAACTCCGGGAACACCCTAAAGCTCTAGTAACCAAAGTTATATAGGAAACTAGATGACTGGCCTGACTAATCACCAGGGTATGGTAACATCACTAGAGATGAAGGAAACTGAAATGGGCGATCGCGGATCTAAATCAGACAATGGTCATTGTTTGTAAAAGAGCAACGAGTAGATGGTTCTTCAGTATTTATATTACTGTAAGGTGTACTCTAGTCGCCGGGAAACCGGTTCTGGGGGTGAAACTACATGCTAGTAATTTAGGTTTAAGTGATAAATACACTACTTAGTATAAAACCTTTAATTTACCTGTATGTAGATCTTCAAATCTCCGGATTTATACACATTTAGGTTAAAGTGATATAAATGAGTAAAACGAAATATACTACTCGTGCTAATAATCTAAACCCTCATTTTGTTACAGGTTTCTGTGATGCAGAATCCTGTTTTATTTTAATTATTAGCAAAAACCCTAGACAAACTTTAGGTTGAAGTGTGAAATTAGTTTTTAATATTCATTTGCATTCTAAAGATATAAATAGTTTATATATAATTCAACGTTTCTTTGGTGTAGGTAATGTAACTCTTCACGGAGATGCTGCTCACTACCAAGCTACAAAACTAAGTGATTTAGCTTGTATAATTGAACATTTTAATAACTATCCGCTGAAGACTAAAAAGTATGCAGATTTTTTATTATTTAAAAAAGCTTTTGACATAGTAAAGAATAAAGAACATCTAACTGAGGCAGGTCTTACCAAACTTATTAGTATAAGAGCAACTCTTAATAAAGGTTTATCTGAAAGATTGATGGCTGCTTTTACTAAAGTTATTCCTGAGCCAAGACCTCTAGTACCTAAAACTACTTTAAATTATAATACACCAGGGGTTAAATACTGATTAGCAGGATTTGTTTCTGGTTTCCCAAAACTACTTTGGAATCAAACACACTAGGTATTAAAAGCCATTGAATGGCTGTATTGTATGAGAAATATATTACGTTTTATTCTTTTTTATCACTTCCCCCCCCCCGAAGGCGAAGCGCGAAGGCGCAGGAAAATGGCAATGGGGGAGTCAAAATTGTATATAAATGAAATGAACGAAAAACATTTCTATTACGAAGTATATTAATTCTTTTTCTGCTAAGGCTTATATGACGTCTTTTCAAAAAAACGAAATATACTACTCTAATAAAATCAAGAAAACCTTCTTTTTTACAGGCTTATCTAAGTCCTTTTCAATTACAAAATCTATTAGACAGTTTAGAACAAAAAGCTCCAATACTAATAATACAAATCTAAGCTTAGTAGTTTGAGGCACTAATTTAACATCTACAGTAGGAAGTGGTCAATTTACAAAGCAAGTTAGTGGGATGATTAAGTTTCCAGCATATCAAAAGAGCGTTATTGTTGGGTTAATTCTATCCGATGCTTGACTAAGACTCGCATCTAAAAGAAGTAAGAATGCCCTTTTAGGATTCGCACAGTCTGGAGATCATTCTAAGTATTTTTACTTTGTATTTTGGTCCTTAGCCCATTACTGTTCTTCCTTCCCTTTAGTTAGAATTAGAAATCGTTTTGGAAAAACAACAATTGGTTTACAACTTGAAACTCGTTCATTGCCTTGTTTTACTGAATTATATTATCTTTTTTATATTAATGGAGTTAAAGTAATACCATTTAACATTTACGAATTATTAACTCCAGTGGCTTTAGCTCATTTAATAATGGGGGATGTTCTACACAACGTCATGGATTAATAATATGTACAGACTCTTACACTATTCCAGAAATTGTCCGTTTAATGAATGTATTAATAATTAGATATAGATTAGAATGTACGTTACGCTTTCATACTTCTACTCAACCTCGAATATATATTAAACAACATTCTATGGCTCAGTTACAGACAATAGTGGGACCATTTATGATTTCTTCACTTTTATATAAAATAGGAACAAAATAATTTAAGGATGTTTCTATATTAAAGTAAGCAAATCTAAAACACATAAATTAGGTAAAAGTGTAGCTCTTAATTTTTTAGTAACTCAACATAAAATAGATGCAAAATTATTAGAAAGCTTTACACAAGTTTTTGGTTGTGGTAGTTATTCTATTAAAGAAAAGACTGGTATTGGAACATTTGCTGTGTCAAACTTTAATAATATAATAGATAAGGTTATACCTTTTTTTGAAGAGTATCCTATATTAGGTGTAAAAGCTAAAGATTTTGAGGACTTTAAAGAAGCATCAATCCTTATTAAATCTAAAGCTCATCTAACTAAAGAAGGGTTAGATAAAATTCTCTTAATAAAATCAAGAATGAATTTTAAAAGAGAATTAGAGTAAGTAGTATAGAATTATTATACATAAAGACTTATATCTGAATTATTTTTTATGTTTTTATCCTTACATTTATATAATATATAAATATTTTTTAATTAATTACAAAAGAATAAAAAGATAGACAAGTCTTTCTGTGATTTATCGGAGTTTAAATATAGCTCTAGATTAAAGTTACCACATTCAGATAAGTAGTAGTCATTATAGTAGATTTATAATTATCTTAATAATGTTAGGTCTTATTTGATAAATGCTTATTGTTTTGTGGAGCGAAATTAGCACTATTTGGTTGAGCTGTAGTTATTACAGCTGTTTTATTATTATTATCTCTCCCTATCCTTGCCGGTATTCTGCATACAAATTTGCATATTGTGCTGCCTTTAAATTTGGCTATATACTGGAAATTGTTACAAGAATTTTTAACACAATCAGCCGGAAATCTAATATACTTGAGTATTTTAGAGATCCTCAGAGACTATACGCCATCGTTCATCTGTTGTTTAGATTTACCTTTGGTTATTTCTCACCGCGCAAGCGATAAAGAAGAAAATCAAGACATTTCACGTCTTAACTTTAGTTATTATTTAGCAGGTCTTATTGAAGGTGACGGTACAATAGTGGTTCCAAAAACTGAAAGATCTGAGAAGGGTAGATTAAACTACCCTAGTATACAGATAGTATTTCATTTAAAGGACTTACCTTTAGCTTTATTAATCCAGAAAAATTTAGGACATGGCTCTATTATGCGAAAAAAAGGAGTTAATGCTTACATTTTTACTGTTAATAACTCTGAAGGGTTACACTTAATAGTTCAATTAATAAACGGAAGATTAAGAACACCAAAAATTTATTCTTTTTGGGCTCTAATTGATTGATTAAATAATAAAAATAAAAAAAGTCATTATGTTAAACAATCTTTAGATAAAAGCACTTTAAATTGTAATGCTTGGCTATCAGGGTTTATTGAGGCTGATGGCCATTTTTCTGTGCGAACTACTATGGCTTCTCGTTACCATAGAATAGAATGTAAATTTGAACTAAGCCAAAGACAAAAGGATCACAAAAATAATAGTAATCTTTATTTTTTAGAGACTATTGCTGAATTTTTATTATGTAATGTAAAAGAAACTAAGGTTAAGACAACATATCCCCAGTATAGAATTAGAACTACTAGCTTAAAGGGAAATATCGCTTTAGAAAATTATCTAGCAAGTTTCCCTTTATTTGGAAGTAAACATCTGGATAGTAAGGATTGGTTAAAAGTTGTAGGTTTCTTTAAACTAAGTGAACATAAAAATAATTCAAAAATAGATAAAATTATCTCTCTAAAATCTAATATGAATGATAAGAGAACTATGTTTAATTGGGATCATTTAAAAAATTTCTACAACTTAGATAAATAAGATATAGCCCCAACTTCGAGGGTGACCCGAAGAGTATCTACTCTGACCACTACGTGCTTATCGATTTCAAGGGTGGTCTTAAGATCAAGTTTTATAAGCTTGTAGTCATGGGACTTTGTCCAGTAGATCAAGAAATTTGGCTATCACAATGCTTATTACTGATCGTAACTTCAATACTTCATTCTTCGAAGCCGCTGGAGGTGGATACCGCCTCCTAATTTCACTATATGCTGAAATCTCCTTAGAATTTTTAGAACTAATAAAATTTAGTAATAAACTAAAATATTGGATAATCAGCAGGAAACTAAACAAACTTTCTGCGAGGTTTGGAGTAGGATCCTTAGAGGCTATACGTGAAACATCTTACAAATTTCTAATTTGTATTATAGATGAAGATATAGTCCAACTTAAAAAGGGTATTTCTTATAATTTATGTTTAAATACAACATTGCTAGTTTCTGATAATATGCTTGGAAGAGTCATAGTTGGAACTGTCTTGGGCGATGCTTTATTGGAAAAACAGAAAGTTAACGCAAGGTTTAGGTTTGAACAGAGTCATATCAGAACAGAATTCTTTTTTTTTCTATTTGAATACTTTACTCCATTTTGTTCTAATTCTCCTAAATTAAGGGAAAGACTAGATAAAAGAACAAATAAGATTTACAAAACTTGACATTTTACTACTCTATCTTTACCTTTGTTTACACAGTATTATAATTTGTTTTACATTGATAAAAAAAAAGTAGTGCCGGCTAATATTATGGATTTAATGGATCCTCGCTTAATTACACTTCTAATACTCGCCATTATACCTTTTAACTGTACAATAAATATATGGGAGGGTTTACTCGATCTGTTCTTTGGTTTTATGTATGCTGGTAACCTTTCAGTTAGTGCTTTACCTATTAAAGGCTTTAATAAAGATGCAGAAAATACAACTAAATTTCATTCCAAGAAAGTTTACTCTAATGCAGACACACAAAAGGATTCTATAATAAAAGAGAATAGAAAACTTAGTGGTGTCTATAGATGGACAAACAAATTAAATGGTAAAAGTTATATAGGCTCCAGCACTAATCTAGGAAAGAGATTTACTCAGTATTATAATTATACATTTATAAGTAATTCCCGCCATAATATGATTATATATAAAGCTATTTTAGACCACGGATATTCAAACTTTACTTTGGAAATATTAGAATATTGTACTCCATCTGAAACAGTTAAAATAGAACAACATTACCTTGATCTTTTTAAGCCTAAATATAATATATTGCCTACTGCAGGTTCAAGTTTAGGCTACAAACACACTGAAGAAACTTTGGCTAAATTTAGAGCTCGGATACTAACTACGGAACATAAAGCCAAATTGAAAAAACATCTAGCGTCTATTACTGCAAGTAAAGAACACAGTGAGAGATCAAGAAAACGTATGTTGAAAATTAATGAACTAAAAGGTAATCCTGTCGAGGTATTTGATGTGAAGACTAATAAAACTTCAGTTTATACTTCGATACGCCAAGCTGCGGAAGCTATTGGTTGTGTTCATGGAACTATACTTTTAGCGGATAAAACATTACGGGAAAAAGGTATTAATAGGCTGGTAAAAAAAAGATATTTGATAAAAATTATCAAAGGATAATTATGTGCGATGGGTATAAACATAATACAGGTGTAACATTAGCTACAAATGCTTTTTCAATTTCAGAAAATGAATTATTAATAAATGCTTTAAATCAAAAATTTGGATTTAGCTGTTGAAGGATAAATGACCATGGTCTTAAGGGTATCTCATTACTAGTTATTTATCAATCTTTTCAAGTTTTAATACAGACCTTAAATTTTGTGCTGTTTGTGTATATCTAAATGCCGATACTCAAAAGGAAGCAATTTTAACAGAAAACACATGAAAGGCAGGTATTTATCGTTGAATTAACAAAGAAAGTGGCAAAACATATATTGGAAGTTCTATTAATTTAAGTAGAAGGTTTAGAGACTATTTTAATATAAGTTACTTACAAAGATTTAAAAAATCTAGTGCTATTTGTAATGCCTTACTAACTAAAGGTTATTTTAACTTTAGCTTGGAAATCCTGGAATATTGTGATGGTAAAGATCTTCTTCTAAGAGAGCAACACTACATTGATCTTTTTAAGCCCGGATACAATATTTTGCTAAAAGCAGGAAACAGTTTAGGCTATAAACATAGAGAAGAAACTAAACAAAAAATGAGAGGTAACTCTAATAGTAAAAATCAACCTACTGCTATAAAAATAGAAATTACTGATTTAATTTTAAATACTAAAATTTCCTACAGTACTATAAATGAAGCAGCTAGGGCCTTAAAGATTCATCCAAAGACAATTTCTCAATATTTTATTAGAAATCAAATCAAACCTTTTAGAGGAAGATATACCTTTAAAAAAATCTAATGACGCGTTTTTATTCCAAATACTGATCTAAGTAATTTACAAAATTTAGTTTCTCCATATAAGCATCCTACAATGGTTTATAAAATACATCTTTAAGAATACACTTTACATATGATAATTTTGTATATTCTTTAAATTAAGACTCGGGTGACCCTATACTGTTTTCTTCCCAGGGGTAGGAAGGAGGCAGATCAAAGTCGGAATTAAATTGTCCGGCTAGAGATTAATTTAATTTGATAACAAAAATTAAAACTCTCAAAACCCTCAAAATGCGGAAATCTCCTAGAAAAGGGAACTACTAAGCCAGATTCGTAAGTTTCTGGTGGCCAAGAAAGGACCTTGGGTATAGTAATAATGGACCTTTCTACAGTAATGTATCGGGATAATCGCGCAGCCAAGCGCCTATATAGAAAGATAAGCTCCATATATATATGTTTAGAACCTTTCTTTACAGGTGTGCAGTTCATCGACTAAACGTGGGTTGGCGCAAGCTTAAGATATAGTCAATACCCATCCGAAAGGATGTTCTGAGAGAAATCAATTTCTCTTATGATGACCTGGATTTGAAGGTTTCCCTCCTTGGTGTGAAATTAATCACACGGCCCTTAAACTTTGCAAATTCCTTTTAGCGCAGTATTATTTATATTAAAGTTTAAGCAGCTTTTGGAGCCCCGTGCCCTAAATAAAATATGTTTATATTTTATTTTACAGGATTCAAAATGGTAAATCGTAGATCATGATTTTTTTAAAGAAACTGTTAATCTTTTAATTACTTATCCTTTTTCATCTATAAGAATACAAAATAAATTTGACTTTAGCGATTTCCACAAAGCAAAACCCTCTAAGTGTTTAGCCAATGATGAATGGTTGACTTGATTTATTGGGTTTTCAGAAGGAGATGGTTGTTTTAACGTTAGGGATAAAGGGTTTAGCTTTAGTTTAGCACAAGATGAAAAATACGTGTTAACTCATATAAGAGATACTTTGGGTTTTGGTAAAGTCAGTAAATTTAAGGATCAAGAAAAATTGAGTTATTATGTAGAAAAAAGATATTACATATATCTCTTAATATTGATCTTTAATGGAAATTTAGTCTTAAACCATCGAAAAAAACAATTTTATTATTTTATAGATAAATTTAACACTACTTTATTTAATAATAAACCATATGAGTACAAAATTGAAATTAAAGAAAGATTACTTTAAATGATGCATGACTAAGTGGATTCGTAGATGCCGAGGGGCATTTTGGTTGTCCCATTGAAACCAAACGAAAACACATTTCTCACTATATTTCAATAGTATTTGAGGTAGGCGAAAATGGAGAAGTCTGATTTTTTTCCTATATTCAGGAACTTTTATCTGGTGGACTCATTTCTCCTAAAATACAAACAGAAGAAACCCATAATAGAATTATTTTTAAAGGTTATAAAAAATTGGGAAGTATTATTTCTTATTTTGATGAATATCCACTACGATCTGAGCATAAATTGGAATCGTATGTTTTATGAAAAGAAATGTATAAATCATTACGTCTAAAAGAGCATCTAAATTTAAAATTATTACCATCCTTAGTTGCTAAAGCTCAAGTTATAAATAAAATCTCTAAGGTTTCTACAAGTAATTAAGAAGATTAAATACCAAGTTAAATCCTAAATATTAATTTAATATTAACTTAATGAGAATTGGGGGAGAAGCATATTTTTCGAAGTATTTAAAGCCCCCTCCGTTTCTTTGGCGAGCATGCTTGTCAAGAAAAAAAAATGAACAAAATCGATTTTATCTGCATATCATTATTGAGTCCGTAAAAAGGGCAAAAATGGAAAACTGTAGATCAACATTTATTCTATCATAACTTACCCAAGTTCATGGGGGTAGGTGGTGAACTGTTATTTATTTTCTTCTTAGCACTAGGGTCAGGCCTAATAAATCTAAGTAGTTTATGCAGATCAGCTACTTTAACTATAACTCCAAATAATAAATTTCAATTTCAACTGTTTTACACTAAATATAAAGCCCTTTTAGGTGATAGACCCTTGCCCTCTAAAGAATTCTTAACATGGCTTATAGGGTTTACAGAAGGAGATGGTTCGTTTATTGTAAATAACAGGGGTGATTTGGCTTTTGTAATAACTCAATCTTCCAGCGACATATATACGCTTGAATTTATTAAAGAAACATTGGGTTTTGGTAAAGTTATTAGTCAATCTGTCATAACTAGTCGGTTTGTTTGTCAAGATAAATTGGGAATTGAGCTGATTATTTATTTATTTAATGGTAATTTGGTTTTTCCTAGTAAACAAAAATCATTCGAAAAATTTATAGACGGCTTTAATATCTGATGTTCAAAAGGAAGGATAAAATTAAACCAAATTACTTTTATCCCTTCTACTATTTTACCTGATCTGACTAATAGTTGATTAGCTGGATTTACAGATGGGGAAGGTTGTTTTACTGTCTCTATTTTATCTAACTCTGTAGCGTTTAGATTTAGATTTATATTAACTCAAAAAGGTGAAATTAATATTCCTATTTTAAATCACCTAGTCACATTATTTAAAGGAGGGAGAGTTGAGCCCCATTATGTAAAAAACGTGTACGAATATAGAATTAATGGTCTTAAGGCCTGTTCTAATGTCTTTAGCTATTTCGATGAGTTTAATTTAAACTCTAAAAAAGCTGTAAGTTATGCACTATGGAAACAACTATACACTAGATTAAAAAATAAAGAACATTTAGATCCTGAACTTAGAGTAGTTTTAAAAGAAAAAGCGTCTATTATAAACAAATCCAATAAATAAAACAAAATATGCTTCATGTCGACTGATTAGGCTTCGTCTCAGCTTGGGGCTACGCATTAAGAGAGAAAAATAATCAATCATTTTTGGAATAGAGGGTGTGGTTTAACGTATAAATAAGATAAGTTATGAAGTTATTAAGGCAAGTGTTATAAGTTTTCAAAGACCATTAATAACGAATACTAAAGTATACCATAACCCTAGCTCTTATCTATTTATGCTTGCAACTCTTAGGTTTATAGAGACAAAATGTATATCTCTGATAAACCTTTTCACAATTTGTGATTGGAAGGAAAAGTTAGTTAGGATAAGCATTACTTGGTTAAGTAATGGGTAATTAGGTTTAATTACTTAGCTACACTAGTGTTACGGTCAATGATTTTCTCAATTAAAGATCGTCGGTTGTCTAAGCAATCGCTACAGACTGGTTCACTGGTGGGTGGCTGAAATGCTGCTTAATGTACAGTCGGTTTCTCCACCATATTAATATATTAGTGATGGGCACAAGCCTACTATTGAGAAAGATTCTTATATGGTAGTACCTGGGTTTGATACGAGAGAGTATTATTACTTTAAGTCAAATTTGGAGAAAATGGATTCTTTGGTCAAAAATGGCCCTTTAAATTAATTTAATGCAACAAACTATAAGCGGGGAGTTAGTTTTATATTTATTAGGTACTTTAATCATGCTATATATGATATACCGTTAAAGTAAAAAACCTTTTAATTTACTATAATCCGCAAGTAACCAACGCGTTTAACTCGTTAGTAGGAACTTCAGAGGCCATATGTTTGTTAAATAAAAACAAAAGATCAATTCATAAAATTAGTAATAATAATGATGATAATTTAAAAATTAAACAATGATTAGCAGGATTAATAGAAGGAGATGGAAGCTTTTTAAAGGATATGCTAGTTTAGAAATTACAATGGATATAAGAGATGAAAGAGCGTTACAAATTATTAAAAATATTTATGGAGGATCTATAAAATTAAGATCTAATGCAAATGCATTAAGATATAGATTACACCATAAAGAAGGTTTATTAAAACTTATTAATGATGTTAATGGATTAATAAGAAATCCTAATAGATTAGTTCAATTAAATAAAATATGTATCAAGTATGATTTAAATCTAATTTTTCCAGAAAAATTAACATATAATAATGGTTGATTAGCGGGATTTTTCGACGCTGATGGAACAATTACTCTTAATAAATCTAATTGACAATTATCTATTTCAGCTAGTCAAAAAACATCTGAAATATTAACTCCATTAATTGAATTATATGGAGGAAATGTTTATATTGATAATGGTAGTTCTAAATCATTTAAATGATATATTACAAAAAAAGAAGATATACTTAAGTTAATTGAGTATTTTAAAGAACATCCTTCAAGATCAGCTAAAGTTAATAGATTACACCTTATACCTAAATTTTATGAATTAAAAAGTATGAAAGCTCATTTAGCTTCACCTGATACTTATTTAAGTAAAAGTTGAAATATTTTTCATAAAAAATGGTTAAATTACGAATATAATTAATATGAACTAAATATTTATAAATATGAAAATACATAGGCTAGGAAACTAAATAAAAAAATATATAAACCGTTTCATTTTTTGTTAATTTTAGTTAACATTTATTTTTATAAGTAGGTTTTACTCTTATTAAATATAAATAAATAAAAATCAAATATGAGTTAATTTTATTTTATTTGAAGATATGGTCCAAATATTTTTCTGTGATATCACATAAAAATGTAGCATCTAGTTATGATATTATTTTCTATAGAAATTCTCAAATTAAAATATTTAAATAATAAAATAAATAAGCAGAATTTATCTATATCAAAAGTTCCACAAGAGCAAGAAAGTCCTGCAGATGCAAATTTTCAAGCTCTACAAAATATTAAACTTAATCCTTGATTTGTTACGGGGTTTACGGATGCTGAAGGTTCATTCTCTACCGTTGTGGCTAAAAGTAATAACTTAAAAGTTCAATGACAGGCAAGGCTATTTTTTCAAATAAGTCTTCATGTAAAAGATAAAATTCTGTTAGAACAGATAAAAGAGGGGATTTTTTTGGTGTAGGAGAGATTTATTCTAAAACCTCAGATTCAATTATATATTCAGTTAAGTCAATACAAGATTTAACTGTAATTATAGATCATTTTGAAAAGTATCCATTAATTACGCAGAAAAGAACTGATTATGAAATATGAAAGCAAGTTTTTATTTTAATAAAAAATAAAGAGCATCTGACTTTAGATGGATTAAATAAAATTGTATCATTAAAATCTGTAATGAATTGAGGTATATCAAATAAATTAAAAACTGCTTTTACAGACCTAGTTCCTGTTCAAAAATATTTAGTTAAAAATCAAGTTATTCAAGATCCAAATTGATTAGCAGGTTTTGCATCAGGTGAGGGATGTTTTTTCGTGGATATTTATAAATCTAAAGCAAGTAAGCAAGGAGTAGGAATAAAATTATTATTTAAATTAACTCAACATTCTAGAGATGAAGAGTTAATAAAAAGTTTAATAGATTATTTGGATTGTGGTAATATTTATAAATACAGAGAAGCTTGTGAGTATAGGGTGACAAAGATCTCTGACGTTCGAGAAAAGATTATTCCTTTCTTTAAAAATTATTATATTCAAGGAGTAAAATCAAAAGATTTTACGGATTTTTGTCAAGTCTCAGATATATTGAAATTAAAAAATTTAACTGAAGATAAAATAGATAAAATCCAAAAAATCAAATCAGGTATGAATAAAGGAAGAATTTAGTTCCTAAATTTTATGAATTGAAAAGTATGAAAGCTCACAAAGCTTCATCAGAAACTTTTTTAGCAAAAAGTTGAGTAATTTTTTATAAAAAATGAATAAATTATGAATAAATTAATAAGTTTTATTTAAAGAGATGGTCCAAACATTTAAATTAAATTTTAGATGTAGCACCCTGAAGTTAATTATATAGGCTTCATAATGTTGCTATTTGCTGGAACAGCTTCGCTATTAAGTTTTAAATACTTCATCTGGGCTCTTTATATAAATAATGAGATAGAGTTAAAAGATATAGTAAAAAAGTTAAAACGATGAAGTAAATCAGCAGGTAACAGTTATATATGTTTGTTTTATGTTATATTTATAAATAAAACTGGAACCTCAGAGACTTTGCGCAACGAAACCGCAATAAATACAGAAAGAATTAAACTTATTTCTGTTCATGTTCCTACTCATTTAAAGCCTGCTAATGATACTGAATTTGGTCATTATTTGGCAGGGTTAATAGATAGTGATGGTCATTTTAGTAGTAAACAACAATTAGTCATTGTATTTAATTCATTAGATGTTTCCTTAGCTTATTATGTAAAAGAACGAATAGGTTATGGTACTATACGTAAAGTTAAAGATAAAAATGCTATTCTTCTAATAATATCAGTTAGAAAAGGTTTGGAAAAAGTAATTAATTTAATTAATGGAAAAATAAGAACAGAAAATAAATTAAATCAAATAACTAAAAATATCTTAAATCACGTAAATTATACTGAATTTAGTAAAACAATTAGTTTAAAATTAAATTTAGATAGAAATTTAGAAAACCATTGGTTAGCAGGGTTTACTGATGCTGTATCCGAAGGATCGGGTAGTTTCCAAATTAAATTAATTAATCGTAGTAATAAAACAGAAGTGTTATTAAATTTCCAAATTGTAGCACAAAAACAAAATAATCTTTTAATCTTAATTAAAGACTTATTAGGAGGTAATATTGCTTATAAAAAAAGCCGAGACAGTTATTTATATGATTCATCTAGCTTTGGTTCAGCTAAAAGGGTGATAAAGTATTTTGATAAATATCATTTATTATCTAGTAAGCATGTAGATTACCTAAAATGAAGAAAGGTATATCTGAGAATGTCTCAATAGTATGCTCTGGCTTCGCCACTATATAAGGAGATTAATTAGATAATTATTAAAGTGGGTTGGCAAGGCTTGCCTAGCCTAAAGGGAGTATGAGCCAATACACTATGATACACAAGAGATTTTTCTGGCATTCTAATTTAGATAGTGAACAAGGCGCCCACTCCCTGGGGTTGTGGAATTTCCCCTAATAGTTTAAAAACGCAGGAATGTAGTGTATAATAACATTAAATAAAAAAAGTTATGTACAGATTTAGTGAGACTACTGTGGTTTAAGATAAAGTCCTAACAAGGATGTTAAATTTTTGAGTATTAATTTAAATAGATTTAAAAAGGCTGGCGGAGCCAAGCCGCATAAATTAATAGATAACTATTTTATTAATCAAAATTATTGTTATATATTAATTATACCTGGTTTTGGTATTATTAGTACAGTTGTTTCTGCTAGTTCAAACAAAAATGTATTTGGTTATCTAAAAAATAGCTCTTTAATAAAGGCAGCTTTATTAACGCAACAAACTATATGCAGGGAAATCAAAGAATTTTTACAATTCATATTACTAAATACTCCCATTTTAAGAAATTTTATAGTTTCTTTAGTAAAAATTTTAGTAACGTATGACAATCCGCAAATAACCAAAGCACGAAGTGAAAACTTCAAACTTGGAATAAAAGAATTTTCTGAGTTATGCATGTCAGTAGGAATTTCAGAGGCCATACGTTTGTGTCAACATCCTTTTTTAATAAGTATAAATTACTTATTTATATTATTTAAATACTCTCTCATAAATCTTTTATATACAAAATCATTAAATGATATAGAGGATAACGATAATATATCTATCAAAGATAATGTAAATAATAAACAAAAATCAATTTATTCTGGAAAAGATAATGAAGAAAGATTTTACGAATGACTAGCTGGAATTATAGATGGAGATGGGTGTTTTTTATTATCTAAAAAAGGATATGCTAGTTTAGAAATAGTTACACAACTTAGAGATAAAAAATGTTTATATTTAATAAAAAAAAATTTTGGTGGATCAGTAAAACTTTATAGTGGAGATAACTATTTAAGGTATAGACTACACCATAAAGAAGGTTTATGAAATTTAATTAATAAAGTTAATGGTTTATTACAAAATCCCATAAGAATTCTTCAATTAGGTAAAATTTGTGAAATTTATAACATAGAATTAAAAGATCCTAAATCATTAACATATTATAATGGATGATTAGCTGGATTTTTTGACACTGATGGTAGTATATATTTAAGCGAGACTTCTGGTCAAATATTTATAACTGCTTCTCAAAAAAATAGATTTATATTAGAAGCTTTAGTAGAATTATATGGAGGAACAATCTATCCTATGGTTAAACAAGAAGCATTTAAATGAACTTGTTTTAAAAAAAAGGAAGTTTTATCTTTAGTTAATGATTATTTTAAAGTTAATCCTTGTAGATCTCAAAAAATTATGAGAATTAATATGGTTAATAAATTTTATGAACTTAGAAATCTTCATGCTCATAATGCTTTACCTAACTCAGATTTAGGTAAAGCTTGAAAACATTATCTTATAAAGTGAAATAGTTTAGTATCTAAGTAATTTAACTATCCTCTCTAGGGTGAGTATTTTTGTTTTTTTATTTAATTTTTGTTGACAAAGAGATGGTCCATTTTCATAAAATTGAATAATTATTAAATTTAGAATTCAATTTTGATGATAAGTATCTAGGAATGGTCAAAAATAGGCTTTTCTAAATTAAATGAAACTCCACTATATGCTGGAAATCCATTAATCCTTTAGACGCTAGTAATTTTACAGTAAAATTTTAGGATATAATAATGGGTAATCAGCAGGAAACCAAAAGCATAAAGATTAAATACTTAACTGAGTGGAATCCCCAGAGACTATTCGTGGAGAATCGGCAAAATCTGTTGATTAAAATATAGTCCGACTTTTTATATGAAAATTATTTAAAGTAGCTTTATAAAAAACATTCCATTTATAAATATACAATTTAAAGTATTAAAAAATGGTCTTTCTACAGATCATAAAAATACAATTAACAACAAAAAGGAAAAACTTAACCCTATGTGAGTTACTGTTTTACCGAAGCTGAGGGTTGTTTTTCCATAATAATAGAAATTACAAATCCATTAAAATGAAGAGTAAGAACTGAGTGTATAGGGGGAATTATTAAAATAGATTAATTAAATAATTATAAATTTTTTAAAAGTAAGTAGATTAAAAATTAGAAAGGAAACACCTTTAATAACAAAAACTAGGTCATAGCTAATAACTATGGCTGATTGATAAAGGTAAAAAAGCATAATATGGGCCAAAACAGCCGGTGACCCCTATAGTAGCAGATCTAGTAGTAGCGATGCAAAAGAACTATCCTCTTGTGAGGCCCACAATGATTTTAGATAAGTTCAATCCCTATCTAAATTTTAAAAGTTGTCAATTAGCTAGCCAAACTAGTAATCGTAGGGATATGGAATCTCCCAGACATAGTCTAAAATGGCAGGTATGGTAGCCAATAATAACATTAAATATAAAAATAAACAAAAATTAAAAATAATGATGCAATTGTTCCCATAGTTCCATGCAAATTCTATCCTAATTCTGATACTGATAAAGTTCAAATACTTAAAGATAATCAGAAAAAATCAGGCGTTTATATGTTTACCAATTTAACTAACGGTAAAAAATATATAGGAAGTTCAGTAAATTTATCTCGAAGATTTTATGCATATTATTCCGAAAAAAGTTTGAAGATTCAATTACAAAAAGAAAAAAGTGCTATTATAGCGCTATATTAAAATATGGACATTCTAATTTTAAGTTAGAGATCCTAGAATATTGTGAACTATCCGATGTGATAGATAGAGAAGGATACTATTTTAATCTCTTGAAACCAGAGTACAATCTCTTACCAATAGCTGGCTCAAGTTTAGGTTATAAGTATTCAGAGGAAGCTCGGAAAAAGATGTCAATTGCTCAAACAGGAAAAAATAATCCTATGTACGGAACAACAAGTCCTATGTTTGGAAGAACAGGGGATAATCACCCTAGATTTGGTAAGTCAAGACCTGAAGGAGCTGGTAGCCCCTCTCAAAAAATAGAAGTTATTGATAAAGATACTAATCAATCTACTATTTTTGATTCTATCGTTGCAGCAGCTAGAGCCTTAAACATACATCAAGCTACTATTTCTAAATATTTTATTAATAATAGGAAAAAACCTTATAAAGGAAGATATATTTTTATAAAAATAGATTAGAAATATCTTTACTAAAATACAGTACACCTTAGTGATAAGATTTGTCTCGCTCTGTTAAAATATGGATATTCTAAATTTAGTTTAGGAATCCTTGAGTATTGTGAACCTTCTGAGGTTCTAACAAGGGAAAAGTATTATTTAAAATTACTGAATCCTCAGTATAACATCTGTACTGAACCTAGTGCTCCAATGTTGGGTCGAAAGCATAGCGAAGAAACTTTAGAAAAATTCCGTAATAGAAAACATTCTGAAGAAACCAAGGCTCTTATGTCATCCTCTAAAAAAATATCTTCTTTTGTTCCAAAAAATCCAATGGTAGGGAAAAAACACTCATATGAAACTCGAGTGAAAATGTCTATTTCTCAGAAAGGTCATAAGGGATATAATCAACCTAACGCTAAAAAAATAATGGTAACTGACCTAGAAACAAATATTTCTACTTCTTATGCTTCAATTAATGAAGCAGCAAAAGCTTTATCTTGCCGTGATTGTTCAATTTTGAAAAATCTAAAATCTAAAAATAAAAAACCTCCCCCTTATAAAGGTCGATATGTATTTATTTTATTATAATTTTTTCTCCAATTCTTCTATTTTCTTTTTATCCTCTAAATTAGGTTTATTAAAAGGTAAACCTAACTCAAAATACTGTTAATTAAATATTTTTATGAAAAGGCTATATATTAATAAAAAAAACAAAAAGGATACAGAAATTTTATATAATTTACAATCTTTTTTTGGTGTAGGGGCAGTATATACTAGATCCGATAGAAAATTATCTGTATATAGAGTATCAAATGTTACTGATTTAAATAAGGTAATAATTCCACATTTTACTAAATATCCATTAATTAGTCAAAAAAATTTAGACTTTTTCTTATGGTCTAAAGTTATAAAAATTATTTTAGACAAAGAACATTTACATTTATCAGGGTTTTTGACTATTCTTACTTATTATGCTTCTATTAATAGAGGTGTTTCTAAAAAAGTATTAAGTCATTATCCTAATATTACACCTTTTGAAAAGCCTGTTATAAATTTACCTGATAATTTGGATCCTAATTGGGTTTCTGGTTTTGTTTTTTTTTCTTCTTTTTCGGATATAAAATTTCTAATAAAAGTTGTTTATAAAGCTATTTAATAATAAATTTACTACAGATCCGGACTTTTGTTGTCTGCCCTGTAGTAAAAAAATCTAAAAGTTTTTACTCACAATGTATAAGTTTGTTTAAAAATAAACTAGCTACGTTAAGGTTTATATAATTTTTTTAAATATTTGTATGGCAATTAGTCAGTAAACTTTTATATTAATATAAAAGAGCTGAATGCCAATTATATTTTTATCCTTTATCTTTCACTAAATGGGCCTTCTTGCATTAATCCAGATATTGGGTTAAAATAAAAATCCGTGGATTTTGGGGTGTAGTAAAGGGTAAATCAAATTTAATTAATAAAACCAACTAAAGTAAAAAAAAGTTAATATATTTAAGATGAAAAAAAAAACAAACAATAAAATATCGTATAATATAAAAACATCGGGACGTACAGATTTAGTAGTATGAGGCTGTAATTTATCTTCTTCAGTAGGTCTAGGCTTAATTTCAAAGCAAGCTAGAAATATGATTGTATTAGCTCCTTATCAACATAGTGTTGTAATAGGCTTACTTTTATCAGATGCGTGGTTTCATTTTTCTAGTTATAGAAGTAAAAATTGTTATTTAGGTTTCGCTCAGTCTTACGATCACTCTAAATATATTTTATTTGTCTTTTCTATCTTATCTCATTATTGTAGTAGATATCCTGTTTATAGGGCTCGAGAAAGATTTGGAAAAAAAAATTATATAATTGAATTAAGTACTCGCGCATTACCTTGCTTTACTGAATTATATTCTATTTTCTATGTTAATAAAGTCAAAATAATTCCACAAAACATTTATAATTTATTAACTCCAGCAGCTTTGGCTCATTTAATAATGGGAGATGGATCTGCTAAGAAACATGGATTACAACTTTGTACTGATTCATATTCAGTACAAGATATTGTTCGATTGATGAATGTGCTTATAATTAAATATAGATTAGAATGTACATTACATGGTGGTGAAAAAAATCAATATCGTATTTACATTAGACAGCGTTCTATGCCTTTACTACAAACTATTATTACTCCTTACATGCACCCTTCTATGCTTTACAAAATAGGTTTATAATTTTAAATTAATGCTGGGTAATTTTTCTGTTTATGTTAAACCTTCTAAGGATTATACTTTAGGGGAAAAGGTTTATTACAGATTTCAGATTACTCAACATAGTAAAGATTTAGAGCTTATTAGATTTATTTACTAAGTTCTTTAATTGTGGTGTAGTGCATGTTAGGTCTAATTTAGCTACTCCTAGGTGTGATTTTATAGTTCAAGATAAAAGTTCTATATTAGAAAAAATTATACCTCATTTTGATACTTACGGACTGTGTAATTTAAAGCAAAAGGATTTTATTTGTTTTAAGAAAAGTATGTCTATAGTTAAGTTAAATCAACATTTAACTAAAGAAGGTTTAGATAAAATTAAAACATTAAGTTTAGAAATGAATTCAAATAGACTAGGTTAAATTATCTATTGATTTTCTTTCCTCATTCTATGGGGATTATACAAATCAGGCATACAAATTTCTTATTCTTTTTTTTTATTCTTATATATAGTAAATATAATTTCTATATAAATTGGTTGTATGCAATGATGTCTATAGGTGTATTAGGATTTGTTGTTTGAAGTCATCACATGTTTTCAGTAGGTTTAGATGAATTGCTTTTTTTATTCTTTATATCAAAAAATAATCATATGACAAAATGATGTCCAAAAATGGGGCTATTAAGGGTAGCTACTTTTACTTCTGAAGGAACAACTGAAAATATTAATTACATTAAGCAAATTTTATTTAGTTCTATTTTAGGTGATGGAAAACTAGAACTACCTCCTCGAGGTATTAACGCTAGGTTTGGTTTTACGCAAGCTGAAGCTCAAAAAGACTACTTTATTTCTGTGTGTAATTCTTTATCTACAATAAGCTCTGCTAAATACAGGGAGTACGCTTATCTAGACAAAAGGACAGGTAAAACTTATAAATCACTGAATTTTTGGACTAAATCTTCACCTATGTTAACAGAATTTTATAATATTTTCTATTCTAACAAAGTAAAAATAGTACCTAGTGATTTATCCTTATTAACCCCACTCGCACTTGCTCATTTCATAGCTCAAAAGGGGGTCAAAAGGAATAATTCCTTATATCTTTGCACAGATGGTTTTGATTATGCTGATGTTAAACGTCTAACTCAATATTTAATTGATAGATATAATATAAGATGTACAGTTCATAAAAAAGCTAGAGGTAATTTTCGTATTTATATTTTAGCTAAGTCTGTACAAACAGTTGAAAATATTATTTCGCCCTACAAGTTAAAAACAATTTCTGAATGTAAACCTGATAATAATTTATCGCTTAAACCTTCTTTATTATTTAATACTAAACGTATTGAAGTTAAATTGTTAAACAGTAGTCTTAGTCAACGTAAATTTTATAGTACTAAAAATAATCCTAATTCTTTTGATTCAGTTTTAAAATATGATAATGCAGATCTTTTAAAAACAGAAATTGTAAAAGAAAACAAGGGAAAATCTGGGGTATATCTTTTTAAAAATAAAATTAACGGTAACTGTTATATAGGAAGTAGTGTTGATTTAGGAAGAAGATTTAAGAATTATTTTAGTTTTAATTATATTACGAATCCTAAGATTAATATGCTTATTAATAAAGCTTTAATTAAGTATGGTTATTATAACTTTTCCATAGAGATTCTTGAATATTGTAAACCAAGTTTAGCAATATCTAGAGAACAATATTATATAGATCTTTTAAAACCTAAATATAATATATATAAAGTTGCAGGTTCTAGTTTGGGTTATAAACATAGCGAAGAAAGTCGTTTAAGAATGGGAGGTATAAGATCGCCTAAACATTTAGAAAAAATTATAAGTAATTTGAAAAAAATCAATAGCGAAGGGTTTTCTCCTGAAGTTAGGGATAGAATTACTAAAGGGTCAGTAGACTTTAACATTAAAACTAAAGGAAAAAAAGTTATATTTACTAACATAGAAACAGAAGAAGTTTTAACTTTTGTTTCTATGAGGGATGCTGCTTTAAAAATGAATATAAGTAGAAATACAATTAATAAACATGTTTTAAGCAAAGAGCCTTGAGGTAAATATATAATATCTTTTTTAATTTAGTAGTATATTAGATTATTTTCATAGTTTATAGTGAGGATGGATCTCGTGGAACTTCTCGAGGTTTATACATATGCACCGACAGTTTTACACTTCAAGATGTTCAACGTCTTTCAAGATATTTAATTAATACATATAATATTAGATGTTCAATACATAAAGCCGGCAATAATCATCGAATTTATATATTAGCTAAATCTGTCCCAATTGTAAGAGATCTTGTATTAGTCTACATGCATCAGTCAATGTTATATAAATTAGGTATCTAGCAAAACATTGGCGTCGCTCATATTGGTAACATTATGAATTATTATTTTTCTATATGCAAGAAACTATTTAAAAACTAGTATACGATGCATTTTTAAGGAGTAGGCTCCGCCTTAAGAAGCATGCACGTAAAAATTACTAATATTATAGAACTTGCAGGTAACGTAAAGGAACCGCAGAGAGTACAAGAGAAATCCCTTAAGTTTATTTACTTATTATTATAAAATAATCTATGGGGGTTAAGACATAGTCCGTAGTGATAGTTATTATTATAAATTTTCATTAGGTCGATACTAGAGGATATTTCACTGCTGCAACATTGATCATTGCCGTAAAGTTGGGTGCGGCATGTCCTTCCGGGGATGTGAAAAACTCACTATATGCTGGAAACTCCTAGATTTATATAAATTATAAATGGCTTGCTTCGCATGCTTTGCACTGCCCCTCTAAGAGTGGCGCGCCAAACCCAGCGCGTTGCATCGCTCTTAATGCTGGGGTTAATTTTCAGACTACTCAGTGAAAACTTAAGAGATTGGGTAATCAGCAGGAAACCAAAAATACAAAATATTCCTTTAAAGTCTATTTGTATTAAGTAGGATCCTCAGAGACTACACGTGAGTGGACTTAAACTAGTCTATGATATAGTCCACAACTACAATTATAAGTTAGACCTTATGCTTTTTTTAGCCGAGTACGTAGTTTCTCTACTGGGATCATCACCGACCCTGTAAGTTCGCATAATAATGCCCTTGATGGATTCAAGATTGATCCTCAATGGGTTACTGGTTTTTGTGACCGTTCCGCTTGTTTCAGTATCACTGTAGCACTTCGAGCTACTGGTCGCCAGATAAAAACTCTATTAAAAAAAACAAAAAAAATAAATCAATGAAGAACGTATTATATAGCGTCGACTTATGAAGCTAAGTCAGAGATTAACACCTATTTATTAAATGCTTACTTTGTTACAGGTTTTGCCGATGCTGAGAGTAGCTTTGTAATTAGTATTCATAAAAATAGAAAGTTAAAAATAGGTTGAGAGGAACGAGCAAGCTTTCAAATTAGCTTAAAACAAAAGGATCTTGCTTTACTAAAATTAATAAGAAATTATTTTAACGACGTAGGGAATATTTATAAAAAATATAAAGACATTATACATTATCAAGTTAACTCTATTCAGGATTTAATTAATGTAATAATACCGCATTTTGATAAGTATCCATTAATTAGTAATAAACGTGCCGATTTCGAATTGTTTAAACAAGCGGTAGACTTAATAAATAGCAAAGAACATTTAACTCCGGCTGGTTTCCAAATAATTTTAGCGATAAAAGCATCACTAAATAGAGGTTTATCAGATGTGTTAAACACAGCTTTCCCCAACATTACCCCTATACCTAGACCCTTAGTTCAATTACCAGAAAAGATTGATCCCTATTGAGTAGCTGGGTTTGTGAGCGGTGAGGGTTGTTTTTATATTAAAATTAGAAAATCTGAAACAAATAAATTGGGAACTCGAGTTGAATTAGTTTTTTCAGTAGTTCAGCATTCACGTGATGAAGAATTATTAAAAGCATTAATTATGATATTTAATTGTGGTAGATATGTTTTACGTAAGAATAAACTAGCAGGAGATTTCGTAGTCGAAAAGTTTTCAGACGTTCAACTCAAAATTGTACCGTTCTTTGACCAATATTCTATACAAGGCGTAAAATCTTTGGATTTTGCAGATTTCAAGCGAGCATCTGATATAATGAAATCCGGAGGTCATTTAACTCCAGAAGGCCTAGAACAGATTCGTTCAATAAAAGAAGGGATTAATACAGAGAGATCAAGCTAGTTTAAATTACCCCTTATTGTATATGCAAGATAATTATTAAGCAGGATTGAATAGGTAGATTAGTATTCTAATCATCAGGTTCATTTACCCACCGTACGAAAATAAGGGAAAAAACACGGTTATTCTAATTTTTCTCTCTCAATTATTGAGTACTGTTCAATAAAAGAGATTTATAAAAGAGAGGATTATTACCTTAATTTACTTGACCCAGAGTATAATATTTTACAAAAAGCTGGCTCAAGTTTAGGTTATAAGCATTCAGAGGAAGCTCGCAAAAAGATGTCAATTGCTCGCACAGGGGAAAAAAACCCAATGTTTGGTAAACCAAAAAAAATAGGAACAGGAAAACTTGCTCAAGCTATAAAAGTATTCGACATAGAAATGAATGAAACGACTAATTATAACTCTATAAATGAAGCAGCTCAAGCCTTAAATATTAGACAAACTAATATTTCTAATTATTTTAACCGTAATCAAATCAAAGCATATAAAGGAAGATATATTTTCACAAAAGTCTAGCGTTCAAAATTATAAATTTGCGTTCCGACGGCCTACGTGCCGATGTTAATATTTATGGGTTTAAACGTGCTAGTGAGATTGTTTACTTATTTGATTCTTACCCTCTACTATCTTGTAAACAAGATGAATTTAAGGTTTGAGCCAAGATTGTTCATGATATAGAGAGGTTACAATATAGAAGCTCAAGTTTATCTCTTAGTCGTTATATGAAACATTTTCTAGATTTAGGTCTTGAATTGGATACAATTCGAAAACGTAATAATTCGTAGATTTGGCCTACAGGTATTAAAATATTTAGTTGGTTGTCTAAATTATGTAGAATAATTTTATATGACCAAATATCACTGGTAAATATTGTTAAATATATTTCTTATTTCTTATTATATTTACCCTTTTACTTAAATAACTTAAGATTTACTCGACCCAGGTTTAGAAAAATAAGTACTAATCGTGGTAATCAAACAAAATTAGATCCTAATTTTGTAACTGGGTTTATCGATGCTGAAGGTTGTTTCACTGTTTCTATATCTAAAAATAGTAAAATGGCTATAGGTTGACAAATTTTCCCTTGTTTTACACAAGAAAGATCTAGCTGTTTTAGAAAAGATTCAAACTTTCTTTAATGGAGTAGGAAATATTACAGCACATGGTAAAAATACAATACAATATAGAGTATATTCCATAGTTGATTTATCTGTTATTATAAATCATTTTGATTCATTCCCTTTATTAACTAATAAACATGTTGATTATATTCTTTTTAAACAAATTTATGAATTAATTAAAAATAAAGAACATTTAAATATGGATGGTATTGAAAAGATTGTAATGATTAGAGCTTCAATGAATTGAGGACTATCAAATACATTAAAAACAGTTTTTCCTGCAGTTTTAAAAGAGGTTAATAGACCAGAAATTTTTAATACAGAAAAATTGAATCCTAATTGAATAGCAGGATTTGCAAGTGGAGAGGGATGTTTCTTAGTTAAAGTTATAAAATCTTCATCTCATAAACTAGGATTTAGGGTTCAATTAAGATTTGCTATTACTCAACATTCTAGAGATGCAACATTGCTTAAAAGTTTAATCGATTATTTTGGATGTGGTAAATACTATCTTCGATCTAATCAAGACGCAGGGGACTTTGTCGTAGAAAATTTTACGGATATTACTGAAAAAATAATACCATTTTTTTATAATTATCCTATATTAGGTGTAAAATCCTTAGATTATGCTAATTTTAATAAAGTTGCAGATATGATACAAAAAAAAGAACATTTAACTAAATCGGGTTTAGAAAAAAATTATAAATATTAAATCAGAGATGAATCATTAATAAATGATTATTATTAATAATATTAGACTAATATTATTATGTTAATTTAATAAAGGGGTTGTAAAATGGGTAATAAGTTGTAATTATAAATATAAAGTGATAATATTTACTAGGCTTGCTAAGCTAAATAAATTATGTTTTATGTAATTTATTATGATTAATATGGCAAACCCGAGGGACATCCTTAAATGAGAATAACAATTGTTTAAGGATTATCGTCGGACTAAATGATTCTACGAAAGTAGAATTCAATAAATTCAAAAAATTTATTGAGTAAAATATAAACAAAATTTATTTATAAATATATTTTATCTAAAAGCGTAGAGGCCAGATGCCATACTTATTTCTAAGTAATAAGGGTAATATAATATGAAATATGAAGGAATGGTCCGGGTAACTAGTAATAGACAGTGCCTTAAACAAGCATTTAAATAAAAATAAACTTAGTAGTCACTGTTTTTATGATACATAAAGCCAACTAAATTTGAAATGATTGAAGGCCTTACCCTGAGCTACATGTTATGGTGGTTCATTACAATTTACAACACCTATGCTATTTGCACTAGGATTTATATTTATGTTTACTATTGGAGGGTTAGCAATTCCACTTAGCTCTCTATTAAAGGCTACTATATACTGAGAAATTTGTGAAAAATTAAGATACTATAAAGTAAAAAAGCTTATTTTTAAGTAATCAGTAGGAAACTTGGGATATTTTAAGGATCTTCAGAGACTATTTGTGGCCGTCATTAAGTTTTCTAACTAATGCCAAGATATAGTCCAAATATTTACACATTTTTTAAGAGAAATTAGAAATTTTTTGTTATAGAGTGGAGTTTGTCGTATATAAGAGATATAAGCATGCTATTCATTCTATTTTCTTCATGTGGTTTTTCTACAAATAGTTTCCAAAATAACTATTATAATAAAACTTTAAAATTACCTATTGAGTTGGAAGGAGGGTTGCACCCAAACTGAGTTTCCGGTTTTGCAGATGCTGAATCTACATTCTCAGTGAGTCTTTGAAAAATAAATGAATCAAAGTGAGGTATAAAATTAATTTTTGGGATATTATTGCACCATAGTATTGTTAAAAAAAATACAATCATTTTTTGGAGTAGGAAATATAACAATACGTAAAAAAGACGGTGCTATATTTTATACTGTACAATCTATTAAAGATTTAACAAATGTGATTATACCACATTTCTTGAAGTACCCTTTATTATCTAAAAAACGAGCTGATTTTCTATTATTTAAGTCAATTGTGGATTTAATGAATAAAGGTGAACATTTAACTACCGAAGGTTTAAATAAAATCGTGGGTATTAAAGCCTCTATGAATAGGGGCCTATCTGATTCTCTAAGAGAATCCTTCCCGAATATTGCTTCGGTTGAGAGGCCTTTAGTAGAATCTACAGAAGTTTCAGATCCATATTGGCTAGTTGGCTTCGTGGATGGAGAGGGATGTTTTCATGTGCAAATTGTTAAATCTAAATTATCTAAAATGGGGTATGCTGTAAGTTTAAGATTTAAAATAGCTCAACATTCCCGTGACTATTCTTTAATGGAGAGTTTAGTTAAGTACTTAGACTGTGGTGTGACAAGGGTAGATTCCAGTAGTCCCGCAGTTTATTTTTCTGTATCTAAATTTGCCCATATAAATAATAATATTAGATCTTTTTTTGATAAATATCAACTTCAAGGCTCTAAGAGGTTGGATTATTCTAATTTTTGTAAAGTCATTGATTTAATGAAAGAAAAGGTTCATTTAACAAACGAAGGGTTAAAGGAGATTCGGAAAATTAAATCACACGAATAGTGGTAGAGAACATAATTAGCTTCTGAAAAAATATAGAAAATTATTGGATTGCTAAAGCTCTAAAATTGTGTGTTCTTCACGGTGAAGCATAATTACGCAAGTGCTAAGTAATATACTTTTTTATTATTTTTGTTTTTATGTGTGATTGTATTAAACTTTCAGATTCTTTTATAATGCTTACTTGTTATTTAACTAAAGCTGTAAATGAATTAAAGCCTGTCAAAGTGTATAATAATTTCAAAGAAGATAGGTTACAGTTAATTAAAGATAATAATCAAAAGGTAGGTATTTATTATTTAATAAATGGACATAGTTATATTGGAAGTTCTAATAACCTTGCGGGTAGAATGCGTAATTATCTAAATAATGCTTTTTTAAATAATAAAAAAAATAGTAACATGCCAATTATAAAAGCCTTATTAAAATATGGGCAAAATAATTTTGCTGTTTTAATTATAGAGTACGTTAATTTTGACAAATTAGCTATAAGAGAAACTCATTTTATCTCTAAATTATTACCTTATTACAATGTATTAAAAGAAGGTTATTCCTCCTAGGGTATAAACACACAGAAGCTACTAAGGATATGCTTTCTGAATTAGCTAAGAATAGGGTACATTCTGATCAAACAAAAGTTTTAATATCTGCTGCTTTAACTGGTAAGAATAATCCTTTCTATAATAAAACTCACTCTTGAGAGTCAAAATTAAAAATAATTAATGCTAAATCAGCATATCCTGTTTATATTTATGATTCTTACAAAAAATATTAATAGTTTTTCCTTCTGTTAAAACTTTAGCTAATGTTATTAATTCTAATTCTGCTACAATAGTAAATTATATTAAAAATGAAGCATTATTTAGAGGTGGATGATATTTTTCTTCTTTACCTTTTAATTTGTCAGATGTACCTTTAATTTCTGATATTACTTTAACTAATCTTATATTAGATATTAAAAATAGTTCACACATTAAAAAAGCTATTTTTGTATATAATAAAAATAAAGAACTTCTTTGAAAATTTGACGGTATTATGCAAGCTGAAAAAGAATTAAAAATTAGTCATGATACTATCAAAAAATATGCGCCACTGAATAAGCCTTTTGGTGACTATATTTTTAGTTATGAGATATTGAAAGATTAGAAGTCACTTAGTGGAAATTGGTAATTGCTCTTTACGCCTGCTCTGCTCTGCTCTTTTATTTCCCCCTTCTCAAAGGGGGGGAGGTACTAGAATAAAACAAAAGTTTTGGATAAACAAGTCATTAACTTATCCTATATTTTATTCAGATATTTACTTTTTTTTGCGTAACAATAGGAATAAATATAGAAGTGGGGTAGAAGGATTGATTTTTAATTGTCTAAAGGCCCCCCCAAAAACCAAACTTTTTTTTAAGTAATTACCGTTACACCAACATGTATTAAATATGTGTAAAACAAATTTCAGGCTTTATCTTTTTATTCAATAAATTTCTATGTTTAATAAATTATAACTTTTATTTATAATAAATGAATTTTTACCATTGTAAGTGGAGTATATTTTTATAATAATGGTTATTTTGAAACTTGTTTGTGTACAATAGCTATTGAAAATGAAAAGATACTATCTGTTATAGATAGAATAAAACCAGGAAAAGTTCTAAAAATCTATGAGAATTTTTATACTGATAGAAAAAAACTATATAAGGAATATTATAATGTATATACAGCTTTTATATATGTAAAAAAAACGGAAATTGTTATGTAGGAAGCACTAGATCTATTAAAAATAGAATTCAAAATTATTTTAATCTGGCTCACATTGTAGCTCAAAAAGGTAGACCTATCTCTAGTGCTATTTTAAAACATGGATTAGAAAATTTTGCTTTTATCGTTATAGAAGAAATTGATACAAAATTATATAATATAGAAGAGCGTGAAACTTATTGAATTAGACACATAAAACCTAACTATAATGGAACTAAAGATGCTGCTAGAAATATTGGGGTTAGCCATTCTAATGAGATAAAATTAATGATATCAAAAAAACTATCTTCTGGATCTATTTATATTTATAATGAGTTTAAACAATTATTAGCTATTGCTCCTTCTTTAACATCACTTGCCGTATTACTAGGTAATAGCTCGATAACTATTTCATTAAATAGAGCTATTAGTGAAAAATCACTCTATAGATCTTCCTGGTATATTTCTAGAATTCCTTTTAAGGGAAATGAAAAGCCTTTAATGGAATTTCCTTCACAAGATTATACAAATTTAATTTCTCAAATGAAATCTCAAAAACACATTAAAAAAGCTGTCTTTGTCTTTAAAGATGATAAATTTTTATGTAAATATGAGGGAATAATGAGTGCAGAAAGAGCACTTAAAATTAGTCATGAAACTATAAAGAAAAATATTATTAAAAACACTGTGTACAAAGGTTATAGATTTAGTTATCACAGAATTGAGGGGTAATTAATTTTAATTTTTAAAAGTAAGTGGAGTAATTAAAGCGTGGGGTGAGGTCCCTCTAATTAGTTTAAAAAATGGATCAAAACTGTCAAATTCCTAAAGCCTTACGTACAAAATCATGAGGGAGAGCCTTATGGTGAAAAAATAGTTGTAAGGATGTCAATCTCTTTTTAAGGTTTTTATAGCAAGTATCAAGAATAGAAATTTGAAGGGAGACTCCTGAGAAGGAAATGGAAAAGACGGTGCTAACTCGTCAGAGTAGTCTGATAGATAAACTACTCCCGACAAAGCTAACAGACTATACGTTCCACGTTAGAGGTAAATTGTTCCTCGAGTTGTAAACTTTTTCATGACAAAGTTAAAGTTGAAGCGAAGCCGAAAGGAAGATGAAGATATAGTCGGACCTGGTTTGAAAAAATCAACCCTTGCAAGAGGGGGAGGATCTAATGATTGTTATCTTGCTTTAGAGCCTAACGTACGTATTAACTCTCGTGCAATCTAAGATTTATGGAAAAGGGCGCCTCAATTAGTATATTTTAATGGTACTAATCACTTTACCTAGCTTTACGGCAGGAGAAGTAAGCCCCTTACTCGTTTAGCGAACGCGTCACTTGATATTGCATTCCATGATACGGTTTTGATTGTTTTATTTGGTATTTTTATACCAAGTTTATTAAGTATGGCTAGTACTGTATCGTATCTGTCTAGTTTTAGCCTTAATCTTAATAATGACCACAATGTAAGTGATTTATTAGATAAGAAAAACTATGAGGAGTATATAAAAATGTTTTGAGTTGGTTTAATGGACGGTGATGGAAGTATTCAAGTAAACCATTGACGTAAACAATCACTGCAATACAGACTAATAATTAAATTATCTAATATTAAATCTAATTATAATATGTTAATTGAAGTTGCCAAGGTAGTAGGAGGAACAGTAAGAATCACAGGTAAAGGTGCAGATGTTATTTGAGTAGTTAATAAAAAGCAAGAAGTTGAAGAAATTATAAAAATTTATGATACTTACCCTCCTTTAACTTCCAGAAAAATCTGTCAACTTGCATTCCTAAAAAAATGTTTAACTGAAACCTCGGTAGAAACTTATTTATTAAATAGAAATCTTAAATATGATAAACAATTAACTATTATAAAATCTAATATTAATTTAAATATTCCTATATATTTTAAAGTATGATTATCTGGTTTTATAGAAGCTGAAGGTTGTTTTTCAATAAGAAAATCTAATAACCATTCTTTTTCAATAGGGCAAAATGATGATCTTTACTTAATACATGCTATTAAACAGTATTTTGAAGTAACTAACAAAGTTAGAAATCCTTATGGTAAATTCTATTTTTTAGAGATATATAAGAAAGAAGTCTTATTAAAAATAATCACTCATTGTACTAACTATCCTTTGTTAGGTGAAAAGTCAGAGTCATTAAAAAAATTAAGTCAAAAGCTTCTTTAGTAAGTGTCGTGTTGTCTTGTCACCATGAAAAATTTCATACATTTTTCGGTAATAATTAAATTATTAATTATTGCTTACGGTGAAGTCTAGGTCTCAATTGACCATTAAAAAGATTATTATTAAAACCCAGCCGATTTTTACTTATCTCCAAAGAGGTATATTTATTAATAATTATGGTCGTAATTATATATTATTATTAAAACCCAGCCGATTTTTACTTATCTCCAAAGAGGTATATTTATTAATAATTATGGTCGTAATTATATATATGAAAAATATATTGACAACAAGAAAAAATAAGGGGTTATCTTTCAATTCTGTCTTACAAACTAGATCGTATTCCGATGGTAAAAATAGTAACTTTACAGCATTAGATCCTAATTGAGTTACTGGGTTAGTAGATGGTGAAGTTCATTTATTGTTTTTATAAAATTAAATTCAAATAATAGTAAGAATTTAGTATGACAAATACAACTATCATTTGAAATATCTTTTCATATAAAAGATATAGATTTACTATATAAATTAAAATCAAATATCTTTTTTGGAGGAGCCGGTAGTATCTATATTCCGTCTACTAGAAAAGATGCTAGACTAAAAATAACTGGATTGAGCGATATATTAATTTTATAATACCTCATTTTAAACAGTACTCGTTACAGGGTATGAAAAAAATCGATTTTGATCTATGGTTTAAATGTGCAGAATTACTACTAAATAAGGAAATTTACAAGAGGAAGGGTTAAATAAAATATTATCTATAAAATCCGTACTTAATAATGGATTATCTGATAAATTAAAAGCTGCTTTCCCCACTGTAAAGACTATAGATAGACCTGTTTTGGAGGTTGTCAATATTCCATTAAATCCTAATTATGTGACGGGGTTTACCGAAGGAGATGCTGCTTCTCTGTAAATATTTCTTCTAAAACTAATCAAGTTATTGCTACTTATATTATTGAGCTACATAAAAGAGATGTTTCTTTACTATGTAGCATACAAAAATTTTTCGGTGGCGCTGGTTTTATAAATACTGCATTAAATCGAAATTCATCACGATTTTATATAAGTAGAAAATCCGACTTGATTAATAAGGTGTTACCTCATTTTGATGCTTATAATTTGCAAGGTAATAAGCTTAAAAATTATCTAATATTTAGAGAAATTGTGCTATTGATTAATTCTAAAGCACATAACCCCTGAAGGTTTTAATAAAATAAAACTTCTTAAAGAGGGTTTAAATAAATAAGTACAGATAATAAGGAGTCAAATATACAGACATAATTAATTATATGGCGTATTTATATATTACTTGTTATTTTAATGCAAATAATAAGAAAGAGTATACTAGATAATACCGTGGAAACCAAAGCTAACTTAAAAGTTAAATTTATTTATAAGAATTTAGCAGTTTTCTAGTGAAGTCTTATATGTTTTCTTAATGCAGAAGATATAATTAAAAAGTATAAGGTAATACCGTGGAAACCAAAGCTAATATTAATGTAAAAAAAATTTGTTTTATTTAACAAATTTATTAGTAAGTAGGATCCGTAGAGACTAAACGTGACAATCGAAAGTTTATTAAGTTAAATAATTAGATAAGTTATAGTCCGATCCACTGCGTGAGCAGTGTCGTATGAGCTAATTGTATTTATAATGGAAGTGATTAAGATTGACTTACTACGTAACAGAAAAGGATATGATAAAAAATTTAAGTGAAAAAGATAATTTAACCGTTGAAGATAAAACATACATAGAACAGTTTTTTGTAGGGCTATTAGAAGGAGATGGTACTATTACAAGTAATTTAAATTCAAATAGATCAAATAGTATTATTATACGTATAATAATTTCTTTAAAGAATATGCCAGAAAATCTTAGTATGCTTAATAAGATAAAAGAAAATATAGGAGGTAGAGTTGTTATTGAAAGAAAAGAACGTTATGTTACATGAATAGCTAGTAACAAAAATGACTTAGCTAAAGTTTTTGCAGTATTAGCTAAATATCCTTTATTAACTGCAAGAAAACAATGCCAATTAGAATTTGCTAAAAATTGCTTATTGGAAAAAGATATGAATAATTTTCTAATAAATAGAAATAATAAATACAGTAATAAAAAAGTTTTACTGGAAGATCTTTCTAGAAAAGAGTTACCTTCATATTTTCCCCAATGACTTTCAGGTTTTATAGAAGCAGAAGGTAATTTTAATTTAGTCTTCAATGAAAAAGGTCATTTAAGAAAAAGTGCTTTTACTATAGGACAAAATGATGAACTTCATATTCTTCAATGAATAAGTTTGTATTTTAATAGTCAAAACGCTATTATTAAAGATAAACCAAAAATTGGGGGTAATTTTGAATACTACCGTTTTTATCTATATAATGCTGAATCTAGAAAACTTCTTTTTGAGCATTTTAATAAATATCCCTTATTAGGTTACAAAAAAGTATCTTATCTTAAATTTTTTAATTATCATAAATCAAAAATATCGTAGTTTTTCATTCTGTTTATTGTTAATAGATGTGTTGTGTTGTCACATTGCTTGATTAAATCTATATTTAGTATATCCTTTTACTAAATGGATGTTTAATCCGTAATATATACGTTAATCTATATATTGCGAACGGTGAAAGTTATAATATGTACTTTAATGCTAGTATATTACGACAGTATTGTAATCAACACCGTGGGTTTATCAATTAGATAATTTATCTTATTGATTGATCTGTAGAGACTATACGCAATGTATTTGATTTTAAAAGTAATTGTTAAAATCAATAAAGAGATAGTCCGATCCCCTTATAAATTGTTTATCTATTGTGGTAGATAGCATATAAAAAGGGAACTATAAATAAAGTAATATAGCTCTTATTTATAGCGTTTTCAGACATATTACGTCGTAGCACATTTAACTTTTTTAGTAATACTATTTTGATTAATTGATCTAAAATATGCTGTAAAAGAGGACATTTAGCCCTTTTACGACACGCCGTCAAAACAAGTCTCCCTGCAGGTCGAAGACTGAGTTCAAGTGGAGCTACTCCTACACTACCTAATAAAATATTAAGGCCCAAAATAGTCTTACCACATGTTGGCTATATTTGTATTGCAGGTTCTAATTTAAACCTATCTTATGTTAAAAGTCTGTTACTGCTTGTAAAAAGGGTTTACGTTTGGACTCACATTAGTACAGGTAATCAATATGTTGGTAGCTCAGTGTGCGTGTAGGTAGTTATTTGAAGCTTTCTTACCATAAGGGACAATTGAAAAGAAAAGAATCAGGTACATTAGTCATATCCAGAGCAATGTTAAAATATCCTAATTTACAGCAGGAGTGAATACTTGAGATTTATCCTACAAACGACTATTTGTTACTGGAGCAATTTTGCCTAGATACTTTTGTATGTGCTTTAAATATACGACGTTCAGCTACTACTGGTCCGTATGAACCAAATACTTCTCCAATTAATGTAGGTACTACAAACCCTCAATATGGTTTGTCAGGTACTGATGCAGCTCATTGAGGTGGTTTACATACAACAGAGCAACGTATTAGATGGAGTCGTGAACGATCTAGACAATATTATATTTATGATATACAAACATGTCAACTGGTATCAGGACCTCTTATTGGTTTATCTGGAGTGGCTCATTACTTAAATATGAGTGTACGTCCAGTTAGTGATGCTTTTAACTTGTGTAAAGTTGTTGCTAAAAAGTATATTGTTACCGATGGGTTGTTAAATTCTGGTGAAATTACAGCTCGTTTAACACTAACGAATAAATTAGGGGGGTAGGTGAAGTAGTGAATTTTCTTTATATGTCTATAATGAAAAAGGTACTGTCTTATTAGCAAAATTTGACAGGGTAAAAGATTACGTTAGTCAATACGCTCCTTTATTAGTGACCCTTAGAAGACTGATTATTCTATCCCTTGTTTATGAAGGCTTTTATTTAAATTAGAGCCTATTCTTGATGCGGATCTTAAAGAATGTGCCTTCTTTTGTTGGAATTCCTAAAGGTAAGCGGGTCACTCTACGGGTTAAATGTAGAGACTGGTGAACATAAAATTTGACCTAGTGTGCGTGCATGTTTAGCAGAGGTTGAGAGTAATCGAAACTTTAATCAAAATACTTTATTACTGCGGATAAAACACAAGGAGTCATACAAAGGGGGGTATTTGGTTTCGTATGAACCATTCGATAATTAGGTCAAACACCCAGGATCGGTTTTATTCGTAGCATGTGGCCGACTAGTTATAGTCTAAGGGCAGTAAATATGGTTCCTTGCTTTGCTGACCAATTAAGTTAGTGACCCTTATACCCCTGTGGTAGGCTAGTGAAATTAGAACGTGGGTGTAGGCTACTCATGTTTTACAGTGTGTAAAAATCAAATTCCGGGGAAGCCCTAAAGCTCTAGTAACCAAAGAGGTAAGGGAAACTTTACGTCCGGCCTGATTAATGCCTCAGGGTATGGTAATATCACTAGGGATAGACGAAAGAAAAATGGGTGATCGCGGATCTAAGTCAGACATGACAACTGTCTGTAAAAGAGCAACGAGTAGACGGTTTTCAGCTTTGCCCCTGACGTCCTGTCCCAGGGCGGCCAAGGGGCTGGAAATTTTTTTGTTTGTTTGTTTCATCACTGCTAGCGGAGGCGAAAACGCAAATTACCTGCTGTTAGGTGTACTCTAGTCACCGGGAAACCGGCTCTTGTGGAGAAAGAAAGTAACCTGAGATTAAAGATACCATAATAGCCTATCCGTAAAATTATTAATGCAGGTATACTTGTAATATTAATAACTAGGAAAAATTGTGGAACGTTCCACTATGTATTATCTATGGGTGCTGTATTTGCACTGTTCGCTGGGTGATATTTCTGAATACCTAAAATATTAGGATTAGATTACAATAGATTATTATCTAAAGTACACTTCTGAATTTTATTTATTGGGGTTAATACTACGGGAAAAAAGTGTTTTGAATTTAAAGGAAAAAGATTTATTAATCAAATAAATATTTTGTTTGCTGCATATTCTGTTATCCGAAGGTTCGGGAATTTTTAGTGAATTCTGCGTAGCCTATATTATTAATTTATTTTCTATAAGTAATGATAAATAAAAATGTAAATATATTTTTTTTAGCACGTGATTTTTTTTTTAGTTGTTATAGTACTTATCTCAAAAAAAAAAGATAAAGTTTAATCTAAACGGGATACTAAGGAAATAGGAAATACTATAAGGCCAAAATTCAATAAATAAATTATTACTAAAGAGTTACAAATATATTAAATATGCAATTCCTTATCAAAAATTTGCTTTACTCCACAATGTTTCACCCTCTGTGCAAAAGAAGATATTTCTCTATTAATTCTTCGGCCTCCTACGATGATCTTTCAATTGGTATTACTCCTAATAATGGAAATAATTTTAAATTGTTTTTTGAAAATGTTAAAGTTTCCAAAAGAGAGATATATAAAAAATTAAAGGATAAATCAGGAGTTTATCTTTTTTTAAATAAACAGACTAGTGATATGTATATAGGAAGTAGCGTTCAGTTATCAAAAAGAATGGCTATTCATTTTTATAATGCGAAATCTAGTCAAGAAACAACTATAATATTTTATAGGGCAATGAGAAAGTATGGATTAGAAAATTTTGATTTAGCTATTTTAGAATTTTGTGAATCAAATGAAACTGATTGCTCAAAGTTAGAACAATTTTGGATTGATTATTATCAACCTAAATATAATATATTAAAAGAAGCACGTAGTTCTAGGGGTTTTAAACATTCAATAGAAACTATTAATAAATTAAAAAAAATGTTTTATAAAGAGAATCATCCAAAATTCGGAACTATTAATTCAACAGAAACTAGAAAAGCAATTAGTGATAGCCTTAAAGAATTCTACAAAACTAACTCGTCGCCATTTAAAGGGGTTAAGGGAGAATTATCACCACAGTATGGTTTAAATGGGACATCTGTTTTCATTTATAGCGAAAGTGGAAAAGAGTTAATTTTCCCTTCTATCAATGGGGCTAAAAATCATTTTAAAGTAAGATGAGTAAGGATAAAAAATAATATGGATACAGAAAAATGAGTCACTTTACAAAATGAAAGATGGATTATACAATCAACTCCTCGTTCAAACAACAAATAGAATTAGCTCCATCAAAATCTTTCTATATGCTGGAATTACTCACAAGTTTAAGAACTTTCCTTCTAATAAGGTATAGTTATAGTCTTAAACAAATTTAGAGAATCAGCAGGAAACCAAATAACTTATTTTGCGAAGCCGAGTTTTATTGTTCAAAGATAAGTTAAAGTAGAATCCTCAGAGACTATATGAAAGAAATTTTTACTTTTTAAATAAGTATTAATTAAGGTATAGTCCAAGTATTAAAGGAGTAATACTCTTTTTATATTAGTAATACTACTTTCTTCCCTCAAGTTGGGGGATTATAATAGCAATATTATGATTTCTTTTTATTCATAGAGGATAGACCACATTAAGTGTGCTTTTTCGCTGGTATATATCTTACTTGAAAAGTATGAATAATAAAGCTTTTTTGGCTATATGCTGGGAAATATACACTAAATATTAGTACCTTAAAAACAAGGTAATAATCTAATATAATTTTTATAACCAGCAGGAAATTTAGAGATCCTCAACGATCACACGCCAAATATCCTTTTTGTTTTTATATGTTCTTTTTGCTTTATTTGTAATTAAGATAAGGCAAGGAAATAAAAGATCCAAAAATAAGGATAATAATATGATCTATTTTCTTTTGTGTTGTGTAAAATAGTATTTTAGTATGCAAGTCAGATTAATTATTGCTTAAATTTGTGTTAAAATTTTGATTGAATTTTTTTTGCATTTGGCCTGTATATGCACATCTAGGTATTGGAGGCGAGCACAGGGTTTAATAATAATAAATTAATATTTCTATAAGTAATATAGTATATAAAAAGAGTATTAACTTAATATACTTTGTACAGCAATAACAGTTTATGTAATAGCTTTCAGCTAAAAAAGAAGAAAAACTAAAATATTAAAAAGTTCCTCGATTTTTGTTTATCCATAAATCCGATTAGGAAATATGATATAACAAAAAGGTCATGATAAATTGCTTAATTAATAAATCTATAGTCCTCTCTAGGACACAATCTAGAGAATTCAAAAAAAAAAACAAAAAATAATATAACCATAAGGCTTAAAAGCCTATATAAATTAAATTTTTAAATATTTTTACTATTAATTATGAAAAATTCTTCTTCTAAGTCTGAAAAATTTATCACTTCTTCAGCGGGTTCTGGTAATAATATGAATTTGGACAATTGTCCAATTATATTTGATTCATTGGAAGTAGGTTATAATCAAATTAAATTATCTTTTTTAGGAGTAGGTGGTGTTTATATGTTAATTAATAAAAAAGATCCTCAGCGTAATTACATAGGTAGCTCTGTTAATTTGGCTCGACGAACCAAAGAATACATTCATTTAATTAAGGGAATCCGACAGCCTAATTCAATTTCACAAGAGGAAATTAAAAAAACAGTTGCATCTAATTGGATTTTAATTATTTTAGTAATTTGTACACCACAGCTTTCTTTGGTTCATGAGCAGTTAGCTTTAATTATTTGAAAACCTACTATTAACAGATATTTTTCAGTTATTCCTAGAGTTAATCCTCAATGGAGGGATATTAATTCTAATTTTCATATAATGGATAAAATCAAAGAATTTTTGGATGTTAAAAACGTTGTTAAAACACAAAGAATTAGGCGCTTCGGAATAATAATAATAAACTAAAAGTAAATAGAAATAAAAAATAGAAAAGGAAACACTTTAATCGTAAAGTCGCATAAAAATATACAAATAAAAGTTAAGCAATTTAAGGATTATATAACAATATTACCCCTTGAGACTGGCTCGCTAACAAAGTATAACATATAATTAAAAACAGGTTTTATTTTTACCTACCTTGTTGGCTATAATTTGTTTAGAATTATAAAAAACGAGGTGTACACGCATTCTTTACCATTAGGAAGGTAAATAAGCCTAATATCTAAACTATTATCTTAAATGTAAAATATCCTATGATATTCTATCCACCATTTGCCTACCCCCCCGGTAAGGCTTTGGAAATTTTATTAGTAAATCAAATTTTAGTGCTTCGCTTTTAAAGGCTTTGTTTTTGTAAGGCTTGAGGCTGATATCATATCATGGGTAAAAAAAAAATTATAAATCAAAATTAATATGAAAAATTCAACTCCATTCGTTCCAGCAAAATTCTATCCTAATTCAGATATATCTAAAGTTCAAATATTATCAGAAAATTCTAAATTATCTGGCATTTATATGTGAAGAAATTTGGAAAATGGTAAAAAATACATTGGGTCTGCCGTTAATTTAACAAAAAGGTTTTATAATTATTATAGTGCAAAATACTTAATGAATAGTTCTAGTATGATTATTTCTCAGGCTTTATTGAAATACGGATATTCTAATTTTTCTTTAGAGATCTTAGAATACTGTGAAGTTTCTGAGCTATTAACAAAGGAAAATTACTACTTTGAACTATTAAAACCTGAGTATAACATCTTAAAAGATGCTCAATCTTCTTTAGGTTTTAAACATTCTGAGGAAACTAAAGAAAGAATATCAAATTCTCAAAAAGGAAATACATATAAGTTAGGAAAAAAGTTATCTGAGTGTACTCGTGCAAAGATGTCAGTACTTAAGATGGGAAATACTAATAGCCAGAAACCATTAGAAGTTATTGATTTAGAAACTAATGATAAAACTCTTTATTCTTCCATCCGTGAAGCTGCTAGAGCTCTTAATTGTAGAGATTCTACTATTTATCATCATATTAAATCTAATAGTAAATATCCTTATAGAGGAAGATATTATTTTGAACGTGTCTTAAAAAAATAATTAAGTTGTTCTATATTTTATATGGCTCAGATTGATTCCGCTATTATTCATATTAAAGAGTTTTTGTTTTTATTTGAACAAGATTCTTTTGGTTTCAATAGGTTTCCAAAATTTCTGACAGCATATATAATAGCTAAGGAATTAAAAAGTGATCCTAACTTCTTACAGGAAAAACATTTCAGCAATTTAGTTTTTGTTTATAACAAAGATTTTCCTGAGAAAGATCCTATTGTTTACTCTTCGATAAATAAAGCTCTAAAATCATTATTAATTTCACATAGCACGTTGATGGATTGTGTTATTAATCAGTACATTTTAAGAGATAATCTTGTTTTATCTTTTGAACCTCTTACACAAGAAAGTCTGGTACTTTTTACTAACAAGCCTATTGGCGACAATCAACTTAGAAAAGAAGTCATAGTTTTCAATGAAGAGAATGAACTAGCTTATGTATTTAAATCAGGTAGAGAAATGGCTAGACATTTCAAAATTGATGGTAAAGTTGCTAGGGCTGCTATTTTAGAAGGTACATATAAAAATTTTACTCTTATTGCTAAAGCAATTTCAAATCGTCAAGAGGTTTTAGTATTGAACAGTGAAACATTTGAACTAGTAACAGAATTGAAAAGTATTACTGTTGCAATGAAATACGCAAAAGTTAATTTTTATACTATGAAAATTCTACTTGAGACTAATAAACCTCATTTTGGTAAAATATTTAAATATAAAAACACACATAAATAAATAAAAGCAACATTTCTTAGGTCAATTCTGTAGGCCTATTTTAAATGGAAACATTAAAAATTAAACAACAAAAAATTAACTATATGCTGAAAACTCCTAAAGTTTTAAGTACTTATTAAGTAAAAATCTTAAATATATTACTATGGAGAATCAGCAGGAAATTAAAACTTTCTTAAAATGGAGTTTGATCCTCAGAGACTATGCGTTATACATTCTTGTCTTTCGATTTTATTTTAGGCCTGGGGCGTGCGCTGTGCGCCGGATCAAATAAATATGGATGAAGATATAGTCCAATCAATATGGAAACATATTTGTTAACAATTAATAAATTTACAAAAAATAAAAAATAAAGAATATTATTTACTAATAGTAAGTAGATATTAAATAGAAAGGAAAAAAATCTTAACGTATATAGTTTTTAACTATAAAGTCGAATGAAAAAGGTAAAAAAAGCATAATAGAGGCCAAAACAGCCGGTGACCCCTATAGTAGCAGATCTAGTAGTAGCGATGCAAAAGAACGTTCCTCTGGTGAGGCCCACTCATGAAATTCGGGAGGTTAATTTTAATATTTCCTATCCGACGTTGTCAATTAGCTAGCCAAACTAGTAATCGTAGGGATATGGAATCTCCTCGACATAGTCTAAAAGTGCAGGTATGGTAGCACATAATAACAATAAATTCAAAAAAAAACAAATGAAAAATAATTTCAAAAAGTCAAGGTCGGAATCATTAGATAATGTTAATTGTGATATTTCATCCCCCTCAAAGTTGGGGATGCAAAATTCTTTTAATTCTTCTTCTGATTTACCGGAAGAACCTGATACTCCTAAAAAAATAAATAATGAATCTGAAAATAAAATGCCTATATATCTTTATTCTCCTAAAAAAACGTATGAAAATGCAGAAGAATCTAAATTAGCTATAATTTCTGATTTTAAACAAAAAACTATAATTTACATGTGGTTTAATAAAGTTACAGGAAAAGTTTACATAGGAAGTGCTGTAGACGGATCAAAACGTTTATCTAGATATTTCCAACTTTCTGTATTAAAAAAAAGGTAAATCTAAAATTTATCGTAATATATTAAAATATGGTCATAGCTCATTTGTTGTCAGTATTTTAGATGTATTAGGTGAATCGGGTAGTGTTCCAAAGACTGATTATTTAGCAATAGAACAATTTTATGTCGATTGGGCTTTTGAATCCTATGGTTCTGAATTAGTATTAAATATTCTTCATAAAACAAATTCAAGTTTAGGGTTTAAACATAGTGAAGAATCTAAAAAAGTAATCGCAAAATTTAGACTAGGTAAAAAACACACTGATGCTACTAAACAAAAACTCAGTGATATATTTACAGGTAAATTGGGTCCCTTCTTCGGTAAATCTCATACAAAGGAAACTTTAAGTAAAATGCGTGCATCTAAATTAGGGGAAAAAAATCCTATGTTTGGAAAAACTAAGTCCCCTGAATTCATTTTACAGCAAAATAAAAGACTTTTTGGACCGGACAATCCTATGTTTGGAAAAAAATTACCAGAATCTACATTAGCTAAATTGAGTAAGTTTATATATGTATATGATATAAATGATAATAACAAATTATTAGGTATTTTCTCTACAGTTAAATGCTGCCGAGAATTTAAAATGTGTTATAATACGTTAAAAAAGGTGTTAAATAAAAAAAATGGTATATATAAGGGTCGTTTATTTTCTCGAAATCCTATTAATGACTAATTTATTATTTGTTAACAACTTGCTACAGTCAATGCCTCGTCGTATTAGTGATTACCCTGATGCTTTTGCTGGATGAAATTTAATTTCTAGTTTTGGGTCTATCATTTCTGTTATAGCTACTGCTTTATTTTTATACATCGTATATGAACAATTAGTTTATGGTAAAGCTGTTTCAAGAAATCCTTGATTAGCTCCTCAATTTTACTATGATCTTTTACAGACATTATTAAATAGAGCTACGAATTCATTAGAATGATGTTTAATTTCTCCTCCTTCTCCTCATCCATTTGTTTCTCTGCCATTGCAATCAGGTCTTGTATTGCTACGCACAAAATAAAAATTTCTCTTGTATAGCATCAGCGTACAAGAATTTTGCTCCTCCTTCTCAGGTTCTTTTGCTTTTCTTTTTCTCCAGTTCTAGTACCAAAGGGGTTTAACAAAGTTAAACCTAACCCAGCTACGGGGGCTTTAAACGCCCCCCATTAAATTGAAACTTTGCTCATCCCATTTCATATAATAAGGAATTTTTTTTAATACAAAACTTTATAAAATAGAAAAAATAAATTATATTGTACTTTCTATAAGTAAAGATTAATCAATAAAATTAGAAAGGAAACACCTTTAATAACAAAAACTAGGTCATAGCTAATAACTATGGCTGATTGATAAAGGAAATAATAGCGAGTTTGATGGTGGCTCTGATTGAATGCTATTCAAATGCTTGACACATGCTAATCGAACGCCTAGTTTATTTATAATAAAAACTAGAAAGTGGTGTACAGGTGAGGAAAGGGTATGTTTACTGCCTTAGAGCAAGGAGAAATACCTTATAATAACAAAGAAATTATTAAATAAATAATTTTGCTTTAAGATGTTATCTTAATACCTCGGGTAAGTAGAGTAGTAGTTAAAGTAATGGTTTAACTAGCTTTATCTCGTAGTCGAGTCTGAAAGGTCCTTCGACCACATTGGAACTGAGACAAGTTCAATGCGATTTTTTTTTTGCACTGCAGTGGGGAATATTGGTCAATAGCCTAACGGCTGAACCAGCGATTTGAAGGAATGAAGATCTACTTTGAAATATAAGAAGACTAAAATTCTGGTTAGTAAAATGATAATGACAATTTTCTATCTAAATGTCTTGACTAATTCACGTGCCAGCAGTCGCGGTAATACGTGAGAGACTAGCGTTATTCATATTTAATTGGTTTAAAGGGTTACTAGACGGTAATTTTTGCCTTTGAATGGGGACAGAGTTACTAGAGTTTTATGTGAAAAGTATATTTAGAACTCATGGTGTAGAACTGATAATTTAAAATACTATGGGGAATGATAAAGGCGAAGGCAAACTTTTATGTAAAAACTGACGTTGAGGAACGAAGGCAAGGACAGTGAATAGGATTAGAACCCTAGTAACCCTAGCAGAAAATGATGAGTGCCATAGGTTGTATTAAATTTAAATCGCCTATAAATGAAAATGTAAGCATTCCACCTCAAGAGTAATGTGGCAACACAGAAACTGTAACCATTAGACCAACTCCGAAACTAGTAGTGAAGTGTGTGTTCGACGTGAAGTGAAAGTTAGCAATGTGGTTAGATTCCACTGGGTTAGTTCTCAACCTTAACACTATTTACACATTTTGGTTAGTAATATAAAAAATGAAGATGTAAAGACAATGTAACTCAGCCTTGGATGGCAACGTAGTAATTTATTCCGGAGTGCTAGTGTAATGTAAAATATGGAGAGCGAAAGCAAAGGTAGCAAGGACACTCTGAAAAACTATGATTATGGAATGTAATGGTTTTGACACACTAAGCCATTAGAGAAACAAAATTTCCATCAGGGTAAAGCTATCCTCCTAAGTTTTATGTGATAGTGCTAACTTTTGAACACGGTAAACCCTTATCCTCCCTGATATTGCAGGAGGCGTCTTATATTAACAAATGGGCGTATCGGGGTGAGGGCAGAGGAGAAGTTAAAAAGCAAATGCTAAATCGTAACTGATTTTGGATAAAGTAAATATTAAATCAATGTATTAATAATAGTCATTCTTAAATAAAAGATCAATTTTTTAGAGTCAGAGGAGGGTGGGCCTCTTAATACCTACCCAATAATCAAACAAAAAACTTTGGATACTAGCCTCTTGGTGTGTTAAGATAGATTTCAGAGGGCGGTTTTCGAGAACCAGGTATAAAAATGGTGCTGACACCTCTTTTTTTATACTCCTGCGAAAGTATTTTAGCGTTTATCTTGAGGTTGAAGTCTCTGGAATTTTTCCCCCTTGCAGATATGAATAAGTAAATATTCTTAAGAGATCGGTCCTTTGATCGAGAGGAGCCTGGGTCACAAGTTCGGGCTAGAGTACTAATTATGAAGAATTACCGGTAGGAGTGCAGAAGACATGACGATTTCAGTGAGATCCTCTCTGTTCTTTGGCCGCCGAACCCGAGAGGTAGGCTAACTAATAATGCCCATTTCTTGAATTAGATACTGACTGCTAAAGGTTGGACCAAAATCCCAACTGTATAGACATCTCTTTATCATAGAGCTAGAATATGTTGCAAAGTGCTACGCAAGGTGAAAGTCCTTGAATGTATTCTTGACTTTAATCTTAATAATTAGGAACTTAGGAGTTACCTGCAATTGCGGACTTTTTCAGTGTCTTCAATATACTAGTCACAACAATGATAAAAAATTTACAAAAATATATTTTACAGGGTTACTTATTTGGACAGCAGAACTGTTATATGTCTACTACATCTATTCATACTTTTTCTTCTTCTTCTGTACCTATTCTTGATCCTTGGTTCGTGGTGGGATTCACAGATGGGGAGGGTTCATTCATTATCACAATCTATAAAAATAAGGAGTATTTTACTGGATGACAAATCCAAGCAATGTTTGAAATACATTTACACGCTAAAGATTTACCTTTATTAAAACAAATACAATCTTTTTTTGGCGTAGGAACTATACGAACTAATAAATCTAGTAATTCGGTTTATTATCGTGTAACAAACCAAAAAGAACTAATTGAAATAATTTTTTTGATAAATATTCTTTACTTTCACAGAAACGAGCTGATTTTGAACTGTTCAAATCTGTAATTATATTAATGGAAAGCCGAGAGCATAGAACGATGGAAGGACTTCTAAAAATTATTAATATTAAATCGTCTATAAATAAAGGCTTATCCAATACATTAATTGAATATTTCCCGAATGTTATACCTGTAAATCGCCCTATAATAGAAACAACAGAGATTCCGGATCCTGCCTGAATATCAGGATTTAGTTCAGCCGAATCTTGTTTTGATATTAATCTTATTAAAAATAACTCTAAATTAAACTATCAAACTAGGCTCAGATTTAGAATCACTCAACATGTTCGAGATAGAGCTCTCCTAGGTTTAATTATTAAATATTTAAATTGTGGAAGATTAGAAAATTCAAGAGATACGGTAGTATTTTGTGAAACCAAATTATTAGATATATTAAACATCGTAATTCCGTTCTTTGAGAAATATCCTATACAAGGTATTAAAGCGTTAGATTTTCAAAATTTTTATCAAGTATCATTATTAATGAAAGATAAGGCTCATTTAACAGCTTCAGGCTTAGATCAAATAAGAAATATTAAGAGTAAAATGAATACTAATAGAGATGAAAACGAGCTATAAGAAATTATTAAAACCATTGAATCCATTTTACGTTACTGGTCTGGCGGACGGTGAGGGAAGTTGAGGATTATCTATAAATAAAGATCCAAAGCGTACTTTAGTAAAAAAAGACCGTAAACTTTTGATCAAAAAAAACTTATAAGAATTGAGAACATTATTTAAATAAATAATTAATAGTATCCCTTGCCTTTCTCAATTTCTTATCGTGCCAGCAATATTAATAATCTTGGCACATTTTCTCAATTAAAAACAACTTACGAGTTACGCCAGCTCTTTTAAAACAATTGGTCGAAAAAATAGATTTTCTCTGACATCTTATGATCAAAGGGTTATAAATAAAATGAATAAAAACAATAAAAACAATAATTCACCTCCATTATCAGCTCCAGCAACCTCTTCACTTCCTGCGAAGCGTTCACCTGAACCTACAGTACCAGAAAAAGTACCAGAAAAAGTCTATCCTAATTCAGAAACATATAAAGCTCAAATATTATTAGAAAATAAGGGCAAGTCAGGTATTTATATTTGAAAAAACTTGCTTAATAAAAAGCAATATATTGGGTCTTCAGAGAATTTAAGAAAAAGATTTTATGAATATTTTAATACTAATCATTTACTTACACATACCTCTATATATATTTGTCGTTCTCTACTTAAACACGGTTATGATAACTTTTCTCTAACAATTATTGAGTACTGTGAACCAGAACAATGTCTAGCAAGAGAGAAGTACTATATTGATTTTTTTGGATCAGAGTACAACACTGTTAAGGATCCTACTATTCCTCCAATGTCTTTAGTAAACACTCTGATGAATCTAAAACAAAAACATCTGATGCTCTAACAGGTCAATCAAGACCCGAAGGAGCAGGAAGACCCTTTCAAGCAATAGAGGTTATAGATAAAGATAATAATGATAATAAAACTTCTTATAATTCAATTCGTGAAGCAGCAAGAGCCTTAAATATCTCACGATATAGTATTCAAGATTATATTTCCCGAAATGCAGGAAAACCATTTAAAAACAGATACATTTTCAAAAAACTATAATTATTAATGTTCTCAATTTCTTTTTTTTGCAGCACGCGATCACGTGCAGGTTATGCTGAACTCCTCGTCCTCGATTATACACCTTTTTCTAATTCTAACCAGGTGGTTTAAAAAGTTAAACCTAACCCAATAAACAAAAAATTGGCAGTTCAATTAGTATTTGTGGTTACTCAGCATATTCGTGATAAGGAATTAATTGAAGGTTTAAAATAATACTTAGATTGTGGAAAATTTTCTGTTAGAAAAGGCAATGAAGCTTGCGACTATAAAGTTACTAGTCTTGCAGATATAAACGAAAAGATCGTTCCTTTCTTTTTAAAGTTCCCTCTGACGGGGACTAAATCCTTAAATTTCAAGGATTTTTTCAAAGTTGTAAATATAATGAATGAAAAAGGTCATTTAACAGCATCAGGATTAAAAACAATTGAAAATATAAAAGTAGGTATGAATACAGGAAGATCTTCATAAGATGACAAACAAAACAAAATTGATTTAATATTATTACTTGCACCGAAAGGTGGCTGACTTAACATACGGTGGACTAAAAAAAGTCTGCTTGAGCGTAGTGTGATGAAAGTCGCACGCTGCGTTCTGAGGGGGGGAAGAGCTGAGAAGTTTTACCTATCCCGCCTATTTAATTCGATGATCCACGAAAAATCTTACCACAATTTGAATATTTAGTGACAAGAAATTAATTTAATTTTTGTAAAAAAAAAAAATGTTTTTTTTTACTTCTTTTTACAAGTGTTGCACGGCTGTCTACAGTTGTTGCCGCGAGGCTTTGGTTGGCTCCAACAAGTGACGTACACCCTAATTTTATTTAAAACTAATTTCATTTTATGAAATAAATTATAAAGTTATTCATCTTGACATGAGATGTATTTATGGGATAAAGACAAGTCCTCATGACCTTAATATTGTGGGCTGATAAGTATTTTGGGAAAATACTAAATTGGCCAAAACTATCAAATTCCGGAGACACCCTAAAGCTTATGGTACCAAACTATAGTTGAAAAACTGTAAGTGGTGTAACAATTCATAAGATTTATGAAAATAAAATGGGTAATCGCGGATCTAAGTCAGCTAATATGGCTGTAAAAGAGCAACGAGTATATGGTAGTTGATGCATTACACCTATGCATTTAAGATGTACTCTAATGGATTTCAAAAGAAATTATCAACTCAGAATCCCCACTAATCAATTAATCAGTAGAACATATTCTACTCTATCTAATAATCTAACGGTGAATCCTTGGTTTTTCACAGGATTTTCGGATGCAGAAAGTTCTTTTATTATTTCTATTTATAGAGATGAAAATAATAAGTTGAAGTGAAGAGTTTCAGCATATTTCTCTATACATATTCACATCAAAGATCTACCACTATTAGAACTAATTCAAAAAACCTTAGGTGTAGGAAAAGTTAGAAAAAATAGTAAAAGTACTGTTCTATTTAGAGTTAGTAATCTGCAAGAATTACAAGTAATTATTAATCATTTTAAAAAATTTCCATTAATTAGTGCCAAATACTCTGATTTTTTATTGTTTGAACAATGCTACAATTTAATTAAGCAAAAAGAACATTTAACACAAGCAGGCCTTGAAAAGATATTAGCTTTTAAATCTAATTTAAATAGAGGTTTACCTGATGATTTAAAAAGTGCTTTTCCTAATATTGTGCCTGTAGCTAGACCTGAATATAAATTTAATGGTATACCAAATCCATTTTGAATATCAGGGTTTGTCTCGGGTGATTCAACATTTAGTGTTTCTATAGAAAAAAGTACAAGTAAGTTAGGTAAAAGAGTAAGATTAATTTTTGGAACTTGTTTACACATCAGAGATAAAGACCTATTAATAGGTATGGGAAATTATTTTAAGAATTTAAACTTTAATTTACTTAACTCAAACGAAATTAACAAAGAAATTTCTGTCCATTGTACTGAAAGTAATAATACTTCTCTACTTCAAATTAAAAATAATTTTGATATTGAGAATAAAGTTATACCTTTTTTTAATGAGTATCCTATACTTGGAGTAAAAAGATTAGATTTTGAAGACTTTAAAAAAGTGGCAGAATTAGTTAAAAATAAAGAGCATTTAAATGTCGAAGGTTTAAATAAAATAATAAAAATAGTAGAAGGTATGAATTTAGATAGAAAGTTAGAAAGTTCTATTGAAAAATAAAACTTATATGTTTTATACAATTGTATGTAAAATTTGATTATCCATGATAGACGTGCCACATTAGCTAAAACAAAGGGATGCTAAAATGTGAATATTCGCTAATCCCTAAACAGGATATAATATGGATTGTATGTCTGAAACTCGACTACATGAATAAGGAATTACTAGTAATCGTGCATCACCATGGCACGGTGAAACTTATCTCGGATAGGTACTAACTACTCGTCAAGCACTGAAAGGAGCACACGCAATAAGTTGAGTTTAGTTTAAATCATAATTTAGTAATTAGACTATTAAGATGGTTTAGGATAGATTTTCGAATGTATGGCTGCAATTGGTGTTAAGTCGAAATACGGTTGTTGTAGAGGAATCTGCAGCGGACTTATAATAAAATTAACAATACCCCTCTAATAATAATAATACTGTCGTATAGGTATAAGGTAAGCTCCGGTTTAATCCTTTTGGTTCAACTCCAAACGATTAGTTATGCTTTTAATTAGTAGTACTATTTTTTTAATCAATGCGGTCACTTGGAGACCAGAAAGAAAATTATTAAGGGTAGTCACTCTTTAGTTTTATGGTTTTACTTTTTGTTTGTTTCTTTCTATCTAATTTTCTATGATGATAATTTTCTTGTCCCTATAAGAATGCTGCTACTGAAAGAATTAAAATTCAAACAGAAAACAGGGGGCTATCGGGAATATATCTTTTCAAAAATTTAACTACTGGGGAACAGTATGTTGGCTCTTCAACGGATATTACCAATAGAAGGGGATTTTTAAAATATTTTAGTAAAAAAGGATTATTAAGTAGTTCTTCTATGAGGATTTGTAAAGCTTTACTTAAACACGATCTTGATAATTTTTCTTTAAGCATTCTTGAATATTGTGAACCCGGACAATGTCTGGAAAGAGAAGATTATTATATTAAACTTTTGAAACCAGAATATAATATCTTACAAAAAGCCGGATCTTCCTTAGGAATTAAACGTTCGGACGAAACTCGTGCTAAAATGAGTCTGGCTAAAAAAGGTGAGAATCACAAAAAAAAAGTGAAGATCATCCGCTATTTGGAACAACTCGTAGTGCTGAAATTCGGAAAAATAAGTGAAGCTAAAACCGGCCAGAAAGCACATTACAAACACTCAGAAGAAACTCGTTCAAAAATGTCACTTTCTAACCCTAATTCTCCAAAAATAGAAGTCTTGATTTAGAAACAAATATTATAACTCCTTACTCTTCAATTCGCGAAGCAGCTCGAGCATTAGGTGTACCTACTGAATTGATTATAATATTAAATCTAACAAAGAAAGACCCTATAAAGGTCGCTATGTTTTCAAGAAGATAGATTAGCATTTCCATTAGAAATGGCGCCTCCCTAGTTTTGTCAGCTTTCTCTTTAAATATGCCTTCAGTATTATTCCTTCACAAAGCTCCTATTACTTCTCCCTTTTCCTATCAGCAACTGCTCCTTCTCCTTTAGCTTCCTCCAGTGCCTAAAATGGGTTTAAAAAATAAGTAAACCTAACCCACTCCAGGAAGGTTCCATTATTGGTAAGATGGGTTGAGCTGTAAACATTTTTTTTTTTGTAAAGGTTCGAATCCTTTTCTTCCTAGTAATGAATTTTATTATTTAAAAGGGTAATAAGTCTGTGCTTCTGGCTCTATTAGACTAAATATTTATCTCTTGTTTTTTTTTTTTTATGATGGTATCAGAAACGCCAATATTTAGTAATGTAAGTAAACCTAAAGCTGCGTTTTAGCTTTAAAAATTGATTAATACGAGGTGCTTTGGTTTTTTTGATACACTTGTAGAATAATTAAGACGCTCCGCTATTTGAAGGATCAAGATTTTTTGTTTGTTTGTTTTTCATATTATCTTAATATATCAAATCCTATTTGTAGGGAGGGGTATATAAAAAGGGTGAGGTTAAGTGGGTTACATTGCTCCTGTCTCCTTGTCCTCCGTACAAGAGTAAGCATTACACCGCACTCCCAATTCAAAAATAACACCTTACCATTTTTTAATAGATTTAAGTTAGTATAAAGTAAATATAGTGGTAGTATTTTATGGGTTCAACTCTTTTTTTAACCAATCTAAAAATATCTAAAGCCCTACATTAGTTTCTATAGCTCAATGGTAGAGCGGAATACTGTTAATATTTTTATAGAGGTTCGATTCCTCTTGGAAACGGATTCAATTCAAAGCTCACCTGACAATAGAAGGATTAGAACATATTAAAAAGATTAAAAATGGGATGAACTTTGGAAGAAAAGATAATAATTAATTGCTTTATAGACGAGTATGTTTCCATCGCTTCGAGGAATTTTTAGTCTCATGCGATACATTGCTTATTGAGGTTTAATAAAAATAAACCTAACCTTAAAAAGAACCTGCAGCGGACAAATTCAAAAATTAACAATACCCCATCAAACCAAAACTATTTATGCGGAATATAAATGAATATTTAATTTTATTTATTTTTGTTCAACTCCAGATAATAGTTATGCTATTTATTAGAAGCACTCTTTTATTTTTAATCAACGCGGTCACTTTGAGGCCAGTAATTAAATTCTTTTTTAGGATAGCTTCTCTTATAATCCTATTCTCTTGAATTATAAATACATGAGAAGGGATATATGAAGGTTTATTCCAATCATCCTCTACAATGTATATTTACCCCAGACGTTTACAAGAACCAATGGGACTGACATTAAATAAAATATCTTATTTAGTTTTAATCAATATATTAATTATTCTTTTAGGATCTTTATTGGTTATATTTTTGGTTAATAGCTTTGCCTACGATCCTTCTTTATTCTCTTTGCTTGTACCTATTTTTAGTCCTATTAAGAGTTACACAAATATCCTAGAAAATAAAAATCAAATTTTACAAGAAAATCAAAATAAAGCGGGTGTTTATATGTGAGAAAACTCAATTAATCAGAAAATTTATATGCTTTATATAACTAGTCCCTTTATTAATTTTTTTAATAACTGATGTATTTATATTACATATTTCTTTATTTGTACCTGCAGGATGTCCTTTATCTTTATTTTACTTTACTTTTGCTTTTTTTCTCTCCTTCTAATTAAATATTTGATATAATAGCTATGCCTTTTTTTTTTAACAAAAAACTTCTCAGGGCTCCGCATTTTTTTTTTATGCCTCAGTTAACGCCTTTCATTCCAGCAAAAATTTATCCTAATGCAGAGGCTGATAAAGCTCAAATTCTTTCTGATAATCAAAATAAAGCAGGTATTTATATGTGAACAAATTCAATAAATGCTAAAAAATATATAGGTTCTGCAGTAGATCTCTCAAATAGGCTTTCTTCTTATTATTCTATAACTTATATGGAGGATGCGTTAAAAAGAGGTCTTAGTCATATCTACCGTGCTCTGTTAAAGAATGGCCATTCCACTTTTTCTCTTACAATTCTTGAGTACTGTGAACCTGATAAGTGTTTAATTAGAGAAAAACATTATTGGGATCTATTGAATCCTGAGTACAATATAGCCAAGAATCCAAGTGCTCCAATGTCTTTAGTAAACATTCCGAAGAAACTCGTCAGAAGATGTCGTCTGCTGAACATTCTGGTCACTTTAAACCAGGAAAAGATCATCCAATGTTTGGAAAAAATCTTTCAGATGAGGTTAAGAAAAAAAATCAGATGCAATGTCAGGAGAAAAAAAAAATCCTATGTTTGGAAAAACAGGAGAGAATCATCATAACTTCGGTAAAGCAAAACCCTTCGGATCTGGAAAACCATCTCAACAAATTTCAGTTTTTGATAAAGATACTAATGAAACGACTAGATATGATTCTATTAGTGCAGCAGCTAGAGCCTTAAATATTCCTAGTTATAAAGCAATTTCTAAGTATTTTACTAATAATCAACAAAAGCCATACTTTCAAAAAAGTCAATTAATAATTGATTAGCTCCTGTGGGTAAGTTTAACAGGTTGATTTGATAGAAGATAAGAGGAAATTAAAACATTCTAATAAAACAAAAACATTACATAAAAGATAATAATTAGTATTATATCTTGTCTTTTTGTTTGTTTCTCTGTTTTCCTATTCAAAGGATACTGCGTAGCGAAGCATTGCTCCGCAAAGCTTCTTTTTTTTTTTTATATGGCTTATTATTTGTGTGTGTGGGTAGCCGACAATAAAAACAAAAAAAAGGGTAAATAAGCCAGTTTTAATTTAATGTTTACTTTAATTTCTTAATAATAAACATATTAGGACAATTGCTTATAGTTTTATCATTAGAACTAAAATATGATAATAAATTGCTATAAGTAAAATTTAAATTATGTATTGTTATAGTCGATAAATAGTTACCACTCTTAACCCCCAAAGGGCCCTCGAGGATCTCTTAACCAAAAATTGAATATGTGGTCTTTGCGGTATGTTTAAAAATAAGATTATCATAATATTTTAGAAAAACTATCGAATACCCCTGAAGGGGGGGGGGGAGTAGGTGTATATTTCTTCAAGAATTCCATCAATAGAAATAGGTATATAGGTTCCGCTCTCAGGGATTGTTTACCCCCGGGATTCTGAATCTGAATCGGGGGGGGGGCGCTCCGCGCTCCGAAAAAAAAAAAACTTATAAAGGTCGTTATAAAAAAAGGTGTATAGAGGAATTGAGAACATTATATAAAAGAAAATAATTAATAGTATCCCTTGCCTTTCTCAAAATTGCGCTCACTAATTTTAATGGTGTAGTCGAAAAAATAGTTATCACTCTTAGATTTTTACATCAAAGGGTTCTAAAATTAAGATTAAATATGCAAAATTTTTATATTAAATTAGAAATTTTTTCTAACGGCGGCTTCCAACCTATTGCATTAGATATTCTCTATCTACTTTCTATATTATCAGGAATATTTGTAATAATTTCTAAAAACCCGGTTCAATCAATATTATTTTTAATAAGTTTATTCATTAATATATCGTGTTATTTAGTACTAACTGGTATGCATTTCTTAGGGCTTTCATATTTGTTAGTTTACGTAGGAGGTATTTCTATGCTTTTTTTATTCGTAATAATGCTTATAAACATTAGAGATTCTGAATTAAAAAATAATTCAACACAGAATATACCTCTAGGGTTGTTAGTTTCAATTGCATTTTATTATCCGCTTTTATCAGTTATTCCTTTTTCAAACTCTGAAAGTTTAGATTCAGAACTTGGCAGAATTTATATTATAAGCAGCAATAAGTGGGATACAGCAATTACTCAAAACACGGATATCGCTGCTATAGGTAATATAATATATTCCTCACATGCAGTTTGGTTAATTTTAGCAGGGTTTATTCTTCTCTTAGCTCTTGTCGGAGCTATATCAATAACAATTTCTCCAAATTCTGATACAAAAAGGCCTCCGGCCTCCGGCCTCCGGCCTCCGGCCTCCGGGGGGGATAGGTTTTTACATTGTTGTTCCTATACTTATCTCTTGCGTAACAAGATAAATAATTTGAAAGTAGCACTAGGGATGATAAGACATTATACAAGTGTGGTGAAAATAGGTGTATGTGCGCATCAGTCTCAGTCAGAGTAGGAAAGATTAGATCCTAAAAGGGTTACAGGGTTTGTTGATGCTTCACAAAAAGGCTTAGTAGTTTTTGGAAGTAATTTAAGATCTACAGTTGGAGAGAAATATACTCGGAAGGAATTAGTAATTGTAAGACTTGGTCCTTATCCTAGGGATGTAATAGTAGGGTTAGTTCTTTCTGATGGCTGGTTAATTATTGTTTCTAAAGGTAGTAATAATGCAAGATTAGAATTGTTCAGTCTGCAGCTCATAATTGGGGGGTATGGGACGGTATCTTTTATCTGTACTTTTTTTTATGCTTATCTCATTGCTGTTCTTCTTACCCTTCATGGACTCGTTTTGAAAAACAAAATATTAGTTTAAAAATCCCCTTTTTACTAGAGCCCTTCCTTATTTTACAGAAATGTATTATTTATTTTATCCTAATAAAGTTGAAAATTAAGAAATTAAATATCTTAAATGACTTGTCGGCTTCGTCTCAGGTGCTCAGGGGTTGTGACTATCCTTTTTTCCTATTTCATGCTCCCTTTAGGTTAGGCAAGCTTCGTATGCATTGCGGTGGTTACGCCCGAAATAATCCTGCTTTTTTTTTTTCTATCGTCCTTTACAAGGTTTAAATTATAAATTAAATATATTTTCCTAAAGATAGGAATAAGGTGGTTTTTATGATAAAACCATTTTAAGTTAAGCAATTTAAGGATTATATAACAATATTACCCCATATCATAAATATTAAGTTTACTTAATGATAGATTATTAAACGAAACTAGCGGCTCATCCTTTATTTTGGGGAAGACCCTTTTAATTAAAAATATTATCTTAAATGTAAAATATCCTATAATATTTTCTCCACCATTCGCCTACCTCCGGTAAGGCTTTGGGAATTTTATTTACGCCCTTTTCCTACAAAACGGTAACAGCAAGGGTGGATGGCATAAATAAAATTTTAGTGCTTCGTTTTTTGTTTTTTTTTTTATTGTTTTTTTTATTGTTTTTCGTATTTTATTTTTATTATCTGTATATTATAAAAATAAAGAAATTGGTTTTGCAATGCAGTATACTTTGTATAGGGAAACGGAGAAACAACATAATTTAGGTAAAAAAGGAAAATAAGGCTTGAGGCTGAGGCCATATCATGGGTAATAAATAAAAAAAAATATATATTAAATATAAATGACAAATTTAACGAGAAGTAATTTTCAAGCACATCCTTTTCATTTAGTTTCACCATCACCTTGGCCTTTATTTACTTGTATAGCATTATTCACCCTTACTACAGCTGGTGAATACTTTATTATGTCAGCTTTAAATCAAACTATATGCTGGAACATCCTGTATTTTGAATTACTAGGACGATCAGCAGGAAACCTATTAGCTTTCGACTTTTTAGAAATCCTCAGAGACTATACGCTTGAGTTATTCTGTTGTATAATTCCCGTTAATAATTCAGGTAAGATTAATTTTTCACATTATTTAGCTGGATTAATAGAGGCTGATGGAACAATAATAGTTCCTAAAAAAGAAAGATCCTCCAAAGGTAGATTGTACTACCCATACATGCAAATTATATTTGATTCACGAGATTTGCCTTTAGCTTTAATAATTCAAAAAACTTTGGGTAATATTTTATTTACCTTTCTATCTTTATTTTTCATCTGTATTTTGAAAGATTTTTCATATATTTTAAACGATTCTATCTTACTAGCATTTGTTCCTGCAGTAGTTTATGCCAATGCTGACACACAAAAAAAATCGGCTATAGTAGACAATAGAGGGAAATCTGGAGTATATTGCTGAAAAAATACCTTAAATGGTAACCTTTGTGTTGGGTCCAGTGTAGATCTTGGAAGAAGGTTTAGACAATACTATAACGCATATCGTCTGCTGACAGGTCCAGAAAAAAAAAGACCTATCAGTAGGGCATTGTTGAAATATGGTTATTCGAATTTTAGTTTGGAGAAATTAGAATATTGTGATTTATATGGAATAATTCAAAGGGAACAATATTTTATCGATTTATTAAAACCCCAATACAATATTTTACATGTTGCAGGGTCAAGTCTAGGTTATTTACATTCAGCTGATACTAAAAAGAAAATAAGTGATACATTAATAGCTAACCACCCTACAGCTCAATGTGTTGAAATACTTGATACTGAGACTAATATTACTAGTTCCTATAAATCAATCCTTCAAGCAGCTAAAACCCTTCAAGTGTCAAGAAATTCATTGTCTTATTATATAAATAAAAAGAAAGAAAATAACAATATCAAGCCATATAGAAATAGATACGTAGTAAACCTTAAAAGGGATTATCACAGTTATTCTACAACTTTTTTTAGTCAAAGAAGATTGTTTCTTCCCATCGAGCGTAGCTCGATCGGCTTGAGACAATATAGTTCCGAATCAAATTTTGATAGGTCTAATCAATTTGCTTATTATTTAGCGGGTTTAATAGAAGCACAAGATAATTCCATTATTGTTCCAACTAGCGGAATATCAAAAAAAGGTAAACTTATTTATCCTTCTATAAAACTTTCTTTTGACTCAAAGGATATACCTCTTTGTGTGTTATTGCAGAAAAAACTTATAACAGGTTCTATATCTAAAAAAAGGGGAGCTAACGCTTATGTTTTAAGTTTTAGCAGTAAAGAATGTATAATATTTATAGTTTCTTTAATAAATGGAAAAATGAGAACTCCTAAAATTAATGCCTTATATGGTTTAATTGATTGGCTAAATAATAAAAAAAGCCAAAATTCCATTATTCACAAATTACCTCAAAATTCAGAACCTTTAGGTTCTAACTCTTGGTTATCAGGATTTATAGAAGGAGACGCCCATTTTTCAGTTAGGGCTACACTTCCAAATAAAAAAATCAATTATCCAAAGGTTGAATGTCGTATCGAGTTGGTACAAAGACAAATATACCATAATGGGTTAAGTAATTATAATTTTATGGCAGATATTGCCACCTTTTTGGATTCTTCGGTAAATGAAATCAGAACATCTTCAAACCATCCCCAGTTCAGAGTTAGAACTATAAGTTTAAAATCCAATGAAATTCTTATTAATTATTTAGAAAAATATCCGTTGTTTTCAACAAAATATTTAGATTATAAAGATTGATTAAAAGAATTTGAAATTTATAAAGAAAATTATTTTAATAAAAAAAAACCAGAAAATCTCTCAAACCAAATTAATGCTATTATGCAAATTAATGTTATTAAAAAGGAAATGAATAATAGAAGAACAAAATTTAACTGGAATCATTTAAGATATTTTTTCTCATTAGATAATTTAACTTACTCTCTTTATAGAGATACGGGCATAGCAACAATTAAAAGCAGCTGTTCTAATCAACGAAGAAGATTTTCTTCTTGTGAAGTATTGGCTAAGAAGTTAAATCCTAATTGAGTTACTGGATTTTCAGACGGTGAGTCTTCATTTATGGTAAAAATTAGTAGAAATCAAAGTTGTAATACAGGATGATATGTCCAACCATATTTTTCTATTGAATTGAAAGGGGCGGATCTAGCCTTATTAAACCTTTTTCGGTATAGGAAGTATAAGAATAGATAAAAGGTATGGACATTATTTGTATAGTGTAAGCTCTCTCAAAGACTTAATCAATGTTATAATTCCACATTTTGATAAGTATCAATTATTGACTCAAAAACGTGCTGATTTTATTCTCTTTAAGTTAGTTGTAGATTTAATGTCTCAGAAAGAACATCTAACTCTGGAAGGTTTTCATAAAATTGTTGCCATTAGAGCTTCAATGAATTTAGGATTAACTACAATATTAACTGAAGCTTTCCCTAATATTATTCCAGTTCCAAGACCTGTAGTTAAATTATCAGAAAATATTGACCCTAATTGACTTTCTGGCTTCTCCGAAGCTGAGGGTTGTTTTTATGTTTCGTTTAGGAAATCTAAAGTTTACAAAACTGGATATCAAGTTCAAGTAAGATTTATAATAACTCAACATTCTAGAGATCATCAGCTAATTAATAGCTTCATTAAATACTTTAACAGTGGTAACATAGCGGTAAATCTCAAAGCAGTTTATTTTACTGTGGCTAAATTCAGTGATATTGAAGAAAAGATTATTCCTTTTTTTCAAAAGTATCTTTTACAAGGTACTAAAAGATTAGACTTTGAAGATTTATGTAAGGTAGTAAAGTTAATGAAAAGCCAGACTCACCTTACAAGTGAGGGTCTAGAACAGATTAAAAAAATCAAAACTGGAATGAACACTGGAAGAAATTAGAAAGTTATTTAAATAAATATCCTTTATTTAGTAGCAAATATTTAAATTATTTAGATTGGTTAAAAATTTTAGAATTTAAAAAACTTGGTAAATATGACCAAGGTTTTTTGGATAAAGTAATAACAATTAAAAATAATATGAATAATAAACGAACTTTTTTTGTATGGGATCATCTGAAAGGGTTTTACAACTTAGAAAATAAGATATAGTCCCAACTTATGTGTAAACATAAGAGTATCTATCTTAAAATATCTTTAAATATTTGTATGAGACCTAATTATGTTTTTATATAATTTGTAGTCATGAGACCTAGTCTAGTAGATTAAGACATTTGGTATTAACAATGCATGGTTTTTCTAATGCAGGGTATTTTTTAACATTAGGATTTTTATCTTTAATTGGTTCTATGGCATTTTGATTTAGGGATGTTATTTCTGAAGGTACAGCGCAAATTTTATATTTTCAAGCTGTTCTGTTTAACTATGTTTTAAATATTGCAAAAGCTGTTTCTAAAGAAGAGATAAAACAAGCTCTTTATTTTATTTCTAAAAAAATTAGCCATCTAAATTTCTCTAAAGATCAGTTAGGTTTTTACTTAGCTGGTTTAATTGAAGGAGATGGATGTATTTCTTTGCCTGCGATTGGTAATACTAAATTAAATAGAGTATTAAATCCTCGAATTGTATTTACTTCACATATTAACAATATAGGATTGTATGCATTTCTTCAGTTTGAATTAGGAGGGATAGGGCGTTTTCAAATTACAGGTAATAATACTCTTCGTTATATAATTGGAGATCTTGAAGGTATTAAATTTATTATTAATATAATTCATGGTAAACTTCGAACACCAAAAAATCAAAGGTTTAATAAGCTAATTGAATTTATGAACACAAAATATTCTTTAAATATAGCAGAAAGTTTACTAGATAAGTCTGATTTGGCAGATAATAGTTGGTTTGCTGGTTTTACTGAGGCTGATGGGCACTTTGGTGTAAAAGTGATAGAAGCTAAGCCTAAATCAGAAACACGTAAAAGATCTGTTAGTGAAAGTGTTAGTATTTTCTTTAGATTAGATCAACGTTCATACGATAACCCAACTGCTTCTTCTATGCTACCTATAATGGAAAAAATTGCTCAATTTTTAGGTGCGAGCAAGTTATTAACTTATACTATAAATAATCCAAAGTCTAAATCAACAACAGAGATGTTATCTGTAAGTATCACATCTTTAGAGAAATTTAGACCTATTGTTTATTATTTTAATAAATATCCTTTATTAGGCGTTAAAGGTTTGGATTTCAAAGATTGGGAAAAGGTTTTTAATATGATTATTTCTAAAGAACATATTACTGAAGTAGGTAGATTAAAAGTAAGAGAAATAAAAGCAAAAATGAATAGTAAAAGAACTTTCTAACATTTACACTGTCTTTCCCTTATCCCCGATTAGCTATGGTGCGCCCATACCCAGCAAAAGAAAATGGACTCTGCTTAGAATTATGGGGCTCCGGCCATAATATTTTATATTTAGTAATTGCTTTTTTACGCGTGCGCCTAATGCATGTTTTGGGAGCAGTATCAGTCCCCTCCTTCTCTAGGAGAGGGGCATTTGCATAAAAAAAAAAACATAAGTTATTAGCTACTGCTGTCCCTTTTGGAGCGAAGCATTGCATTGCTTGCTTGCTACGCAGCAGCACGCACCCAAACCAAAAGTTAATATATGGGCGTAGCCAACGACAGCATCTGTGTGTAATATTTCTAAAGTATAAAAGCGAAAATTAGTGCCTTCATTAACTTTACTATATGCTGAAAATTCCTAAAGCTTTAAGTACTTATTAAGTAAAAATTTTAAAGATAAAAGTGGACAATCAGCAGGAAACGAACGGATCTACAATTATCCTAGTAGGCTCCTCAGAGAATATACGAAAGAGTTAATACGTCATCAATAATCTAGGACCCATTAACTAAGATATATCCCAGTTTATTGGTAATTATACCAAGTTCTTATATACATTATTAAATAAAACTTAATAAATATAGAGGAATATTAACCTTGACTTATTTGGGTAATCATACAAGTTCAGTTCAACGTGGTATTAATTTAGGAGTTGCTTTATTTATAGTATCTGAAGCATTATTTTTTCTTGCGATTTTTTGGGCTTTCTTCCATAGCTAGAGTCTAGGCAGCTCTAATCTTTGTGGGTAAGAACCAAACTCCGGGGAAGCCCTAAAGCTCTAATAACCAAAATTATCTTGGAAACATAATAATTGGCCTAATTAATGACTTAGGGTATGGTAATATCATTAGAGATAGACGAAAGAAAAATGGGTAATCGCGGATCTAAATCAATCAGTTAAAATTAATAACTGGTTGTAAAAGAGCAACGAGTAGACGGTTCTTCAGTAATTTTAACTGTAAGGTGTACTCTAGTCGCCGGGAAATCCGGTTTTTTAAATAAATTAATAATACATACGTATTATTTTATATAAATCTCTATATTTTTAGCATTCTAAGTATGAAAGGATTGTTGTTAAATGTTCAAAATATAGAGAGGCGATCCTTCTCATCAAACGATAAAGGTGTTTTATATTTAATATTTTGGTTCTATTTTGGTTTATTAGTAATCACAGTTATTTCACTAATTAATTTAGAATTAGTAGTCCCAGGTGTACAATACATAGATTACAATCAACTATATTGCTTTATACCAGCTGTAGCTTCTCCAATTACAAAATTAAATCCTAATTATATTACAGGCTTTGCAGATGGTGAGAGTTGTTTTTTTATTGGTATTGAAACTGATACTAAGCTTAGTGCTGGTTATAGAGTAAAAGCATCTTTTCAGATTGGCTTGCATGAAAAGGATCGAGCTTTATTAGAATTAATTAAAGCATACTTTGGAGTTGGTAAAATAATAAAACAAGGTCAAGAATCTATTCAATTCCGTGTTTTCACAATTAAAGAGTTAAAAGTAATTATTTCTCATTTTGAAAAATATCCATTATTAACTAATAAGTGAGCTGATTGAAAACTCTTTAAACAAGGGGTTGAATTAATTGAGCAAGGAGAGCATTTAACTCCTATTGGAATTAAAAAACTAATAGCGATAAAATCATCAATGAATAGAGGTCTTTCGATTAAATTAAAAGAATCTTTTTCAGAAATAATATCGGTAGCCAGACCTGAAATTAGGAATCTAGAAGTCATACATCCACATTGAGTAGCAGGATTTACAGAGGCAGAAGTTGTTTCTTTGTAACAATAAAAAAATCAAATAAATCTAGACTAGGGGAATCAGTGTGATTAAGATTCCAAATAACTCAGCATAGTAGAGATGAGGTATTTATAGCTAATGATTTAGTTAAATATTTAGGGTTCTAAAAAAATTTAGCTATATGCTGGGACAATCCTATTATTAATTCTAGAATTACCAATTTTAATAATTACATTAATAAAAATTGAATTACAGTGAGGTTTGTTTAATTTATTATATAGCGAATTATAAGTAGAATGAAAAAAGAAAAGTGGGCCTTAGTTTAAGGTGCAACAGCAGGATAATTACTAATTTTAATTTTTATTGGAATATTATCCAGCTAAGGCCTATAACTCTTATCTGATGCACATAAGGGAAGAGGGATAATAAAACAAACAAAAAAGCATAATATGGGCCAAAACAGCCGGTGACCCCCTTTTCAAAGGAACCTTTTTGAATGATGCAAAAGAATGATCCTCTAGAGAAGACCTCTTATGATACACAAGAAATTTCAAAAGAATTTTACTTGGCATTGTCAATTAGCTAAGGAAGAAGGCACTCCAGGGGATATGGAATCTCCCAGACATAGTCTAAAAGTGCAGGTATGGTAGCACATAATAACATTATTAAAACAAAACAAACAAAAAATGCAAAAAAACAACAAAATACTAAAACTTATTAATCCTTTGGTAACAAAATGAGAGAAGGGCACTCTTTATATAGTGGTATTTGGAACAAATTTAACATCTACAGTAGGAATTAGGTTTACTAGAACTCAGTTAACAATGATAAAACTTGCTCCTTATCAATATAGTGTTATAATAGGATTATTATTGTCGGATGGCTGTCTAATATTCGGTTCTAAAACTCATAAAAATGCTAGATTAGAGTTTGCACAATCTGGAGCTCATGGTGAGTATTTTTGATTTGTATTTTTCTCTTTATCACATTATTGTTCTTCTTATCCTAGAGTAAGAATTAGTATCCGTTTAGGAAAAGAAATTATCGGTTTACAATTCTCTACTAGATCAATGCCATGTTTAACTGAACTACGTTTTCTCTTTTATCCTAATGGAGTAAAAATAGTGCCTTATAATATTTTTGAACTATTAACTCCTATTGCTCTAGCCCATATGATAATGGGAGATGGATCTGTTCAAGATTATGGTTTAATTATCTGTACTGATTCTTATTCAATAGAAGATACTATTAGATTAATAAATGTACTTATAATTAAATATAGATTAGAATGTTCCTTACGAGCTTATAGACAAAATCAATATCGTATTTATATTAGACAAGGTTCTATGACTTCACTCCTTAATATTGTTTCTCCTTTTATGCACCCATCTATGCTATATAAACTAAAATCTGGACTTTCTAATCCCTCTAATCGTCAGAAAATAAAAGTATTTGATTTACAAGAAAATATTAAAACTACTTATAATTCTATCCGTGAAGCTGCAAGAGCCTTAGATATCAACCATTCTAGTATTGCTATGTATTTTGCTAATAATCAACAAAAGCCTTATAAAGATAGATATGTTTTCAAGAAGGTAGAGGGTTAGTTACAATTACTCTTTTGTTTCTTTTTATCATTCTCGTTCAAATAAAGATTTTGGTGAATTAATAGTAGAAAAATTCTCTGACATCTTTGAAAAAATTATTCCGTTCTTTGAAAAGTATCAACTTCAAGGAGTAAAACGAAATAATTTTGAGGATTTCAAAAAAGTAGCTTTGTTAATGAAAAGTAAAGCTCATTTAACTAGAGAGGGATTAGAGGAGATACGGGAAATAAAATCAGGAATGAATACTCGAAGAGAATACTAATAATACTAATAGTATCTATAAATAGAGTATCTAGCTGAGTATAATAATCCGATATCAAATTTATTTAAAAATTAAAGTTTTAACAACATTGCCTAGTCCTAAGTTAAGTAGCCAGTTATATGAAACTTATTGCTATAATAGTAAGGATAAAGTTGTTAACGAGTGCATTATCTCCAACTGTTGAGCTAGGAGCCCAATGACCTCCTCTCGGCCTTGAACCTATTAATCCTTTGCTTAAAGGGATTAGGCACCGATTTTAAGAAGGGATTTTTCCTAAGTTTTTTAAAAGCGGATGCGAAAAGAGCTATATGCGGGAAACTTTTAGAAAATCTACACTTAGGCATACCGGTCATAAGGGATAGCCCTCATCCGGAAATTGTCAAGTAACAGCTAGGTTTTTATATAAACAATCCGCAGGTAATATCTATATAACAGGTAAATCTATCAAATTTTATTTTAAGTGGTCACCCGGATTTGCATTTGGTGAAAAAATTAATTATGATTTGTCTCAGCGGTATAGGTAGAACCTCAACGATTCATACGCTCTTGTATAATTTATCAGAACCTGCCTTTAATTGGCTCTAGTTTTACACCCCTGGTCTTTGACCTGAGTACGAAATAAGGGCGTGGAATTCCAATAATTCTTGTGTAGGAGTCGGAGGAGCAAGTTAATTAATAGGTTATACCCAGACTTACGCCTTGCTGCGTAGCAAGCAACAAAAAAAGGGTGCGGAGCAATTCAAACCCCTTTTGCAACAAGGCCCGCAGATACTCAATTTTTAAGGGGCTAAGTGTGTCTTCTGATATATTGATATATGATATGATCTAAATCTAGTTATAATTAAAATAGATAGTTTATGCAACTGACCTTCTTTACAAATATCCGTTGATTATCAAGCACAAGCATAATTAATCGGTCTGTAAAACCGGGAGGTTATAACAAGAGTAAATTACCTTTAATAAAAAAAAAAGATTATGAAATACTATATGGATTGATTTTAGGGGATCTATATATCTCAAGAAAAAATTCTGAGAATGCTCTTCTAAAATTTGAACAATCTACAGTTAATAAAGATTATCTTGAGCATTTATTTAATATATTTTCCTACCTATGTACAGAAAGTACAGTAGTTAGAACAAGGGATGTAAAAATAACAAATACATCCGCTGTTTATTTTGTTACTCGTCAATTGGCAGCTATAACAGAACTTCATACTTTATTTTACCCTAAAGGTATAAAAGTGGTGCCTCATAATATCGGAAGCCTAATAACAGCCAAAAGTTTAGCTTACTGAGCAATGGACGACGGTGAACGCCACAAGTCAGGCTTTATTCTTAATACTTGTGGATTTTCTCTGAACGACATACAATTATTGCAGGCGGCGCTTAAAGATAATTGAGATATAGATTCTTCTATACATAGTAGGAATAGACTCTATATAAATTCTTCTTCTAAATCTAAATTTATTGAATTGGTTAAACCCCATTTTTACTCTACAATGTTATACAAACTTAATTAATAAAATAGACTTTGTTCGAGCTTCCTTTATTAAATACAGTTAGAAGTGCCATTAATAATTTTTATATTAATGTGGCTGTGTGGGAACACATCCCACTCTATATGTTAAATTTATCTATAAATCTAGTTCTATTTTTATTATTATTACCGGGCCCACTTGCCATTGCATGAAAAATATGAAATAATTAATGCTAAAGCTACTATTGAACATCTTAGTGATGGAGACAAATAGATATTGAAACAAAAAAATTAATTCATAATCGATCAAGTAGTAGTATTTATGAAATTATAAAATCTTCAGGTGAAATATTAATAAAACCTAATTTAGCAGAATCTGCTAAAGAATTAGGTATAGGGTTTAATACTCTTAAAAGACAATTAGATAATCAATTAATAGGATATAGCGTTGAATATAAAGATAATAAAATTAAAAAGAATAGGAGTATTTCAAAATAAAAAATAGATAAAAAGGAACAGAACGAAGGTTACAACCGAATCGGTTCTACTGAACATATAGAAAAATTAAGTGAAAACGGTTAACGATGTCCTAATCAAAGACCGTCGGCAGTTGTAAATGTCGCTACAGACTGGTTCACCAGGATTAGACTGAAATGTTTGTCCAAATGTACAGTCGGACTTTATAACGAGTGTGATATCGTAAGAAGAGAAAGGATTACTCCATGCTACACACAAGCGGAGTTGCCATTAGCACAGTGGTAATAAATCTTCTGATAGGTATTAGAATATACCTATCATCGTTAATTAAAGTTGAATATTATTATCATCTGGTATAAGCGTAACGTATGCCCATCATTCTTTAATACAAGGAAATAGGGCTGGCACACTATATGGTTTAATAGCTACTTTAGTTTTAGCTGTAGCATTTACTATACTACAAGGTGTTGAATATTCAGTTTCATCCTTTACTATCAGTGACGGTGCTTTTGGATCTTGTTTCTATTTCTCTACCGGATTCCACGGCTTAGGAATTAATTTTTTTTATTTAACTGTAATATTAATAATTATTATTGTCCTACCTTAAAAACTGATAAAAGACTATATTCCACAACTTCTATTAACATAAAAGAACCGAAACTTTGTCCTTACTGAGTTACTGGATTTGTCGATGCAGAAGCAAGCTTTAGTCTTAAAGTAAATAAAAAAAGTACCTCAAAATCAGGGTGAGTTGTAGTACCTGAATTTAGAATAGATTTACATAGCAGAGATACATTGTTATTAAGAAAAATACAGTACTTTTTCGGTGTAGGTATAATTTTAGAACGTAAAAATAGAAATGTAGTAGTTTATAGCGTTCAATCTTACCGAGATATAACTAATGTTATTATACCTCATTTTTATAAATATCCTCTTATTACTCAAAAAAAGGCTGACTATATTCTATTTAAACAAGGTATAGCTTTATTAAATTTAAAAGCACAATCTAATATTGAGGGAATCCGCAATATTATAAGTATTAAAGCATCTATGAATTTCGGAATATCAGACACATTAAAAATTCAATTCCCTACTGCCCTACCTGTATTACGTCCAGTAGTCAGTTTTGAAGGTAAGAGATTTTATTCTACTTCTTCTATTAATACAATAATAGAATCTAAGCTTTGCCCTCATTGAGTTACTGGATTTGCAGACGCAGAGTCAAGCTTTACTATTGCCGTATTTAAAAATAGTAAATGCAAAGCTGGATGAAGTATAAGACCTGATTTTATTATAAGTTTACATAGTAAAGAAACTTCGTTGTTAATATTTTTTTGGTGTAGGTATAATTCGTGAACATAAAAACAGGAATGTGGTAACCTATACTGTTAGTTCTTTACGAGATATAAATAATGTGATTATACCTCATTTTGATCGTTATCCTTTGATTACTCAAAAGAATAGTGATTACCTTTTATTTAAACAAGTTATTGATTTATTAAATAGAAAAGTTCACTTAGAATTAGAGGGTATAAAGCAGATTTTAAGTATTAAAGCAGCATTGAATAAAGGACTTTCAGATGCACTACGATTTGAATTCCCAACCATCCTACCCGATCCGCGGCCAATAGTTAGTTCTGATGTGGTTGTTCCATATCAAAACTGATTAACAGGGTTCGTAGATGGAGAAGTTGTTTTTATGCTCTAGTAAGCCCAGCTAAGGGTTATTCAACAGGTATGAGAGTTAAATTGACTTTTTATATCACTCAACATATTAGAGATGTGCATTTATTAAGTCAAATAATTGAATACCTAGGATGCGGACGGGTTGATAAAGTTTCAACTAGACCCAATGAAGCTAGTTTTGTTGTAACAAAAATTGGCGACATTTTAGGTAAGATTCTGCCTTTCTTTCAAAGCTATCCTTTACAAGGAGTAAAGAAATTTGATTACAGAGATTTTTTTGAGATAGCTAAGATTATGGAAGAGAAATCTCACTTAACACCCGAAGGTCTTAAGAAGATAAAATCTTTAAAATCTGGAATGAATACAGGTAGAATGCATGATTAATTATTTGTTGCAATAAGCAGGTTTCGTTTATGTAAAAGTTATTGGCAGGCTTACAAAGTTTCCTCATCCTAATTGACTAGCAGGTTTCGTCGATGGAGAAGTTAATACAAAAAAAGCTAAAACTTTAACAGGTTTTCAAATTATTATGACTTTCTCTATCTCTCAACATGTAAGAGATGAACTTTTATTAACTAAATTAATTGAGTACCTAGGATGTGGTAATATCGAGAAAGTTTCTACAAGACCTAATGAAATTACATTTGTTGTATATAAATTTAGCTATATTCTTTATAAGATAATTCCTTTTTTCCAAAGCTATCCTTTACAAGGAATAAAGTCTATGGATTACAGAGATTTCTGTGAGATAGCTAATATTATGGAAGAAAAATCTCATTTAACTCCTGAAGGACTTAAGAAGATAAAATCTTTAAAATCTGGAATGAATAAAGGTAGAACATTAAATTAATTATTTTTATTATTTATCTAAAATGTAGGCCCTTTTTAATTTATGAATATAATATAATTTATACCATAAATTAATTAGCAAACAAAGTTAATTGCATGAAACTCTTGTGCGTATAATTGATTTATATCGGTTTTACTTAAACGCTCTCTTGGGCTCATTAAATAATCTTCAGTATTAGCATAAGCTCTTGAAAAAAGATAGTTGGATAAAGTTTAAAAGTAAAACCGGTTAGTTAATAGAAATAAACAAGACAATATGCATCCAACCATATATTAATATATTACAAATAATTTTTAGTGTATGGAGGTTCAACGACTAATAAAATAGGATTATCCTGTTTTTTGAATTTTGCTGTATATATATCGCATATTATGCAGATGATATAGTCTAAACAATAATGTGAATTATTGATAATGGAGGCACTAACCCTATATCAAATCCTGGAGGTGGATTTCCTAGAGGAAGTGGAGTAAATCCAGAAGGAAGTCCACGGGTTAACATATGTAGCCCCTACCAGCTTATTTATTTTTATCTTATTATTTAATAAAATAATAAAAAAAGAAGATAAAATATGTAATCAATGAAAAAATTCAGCTCTAGTTGTAGAATCAATTTTTTTAGATAAAAATTTTATACATTGACTTATTGGATTTAAAGACACTGAAGGAAATTTCAATATTAGTTTAAAAGGTTTAAAAGATAATACATATAATAGTTTAAATTTAACATACCAAATAGGTCTCCTATAGATGATTTATATATATTAGAATATATTAAAGATAAATTAAATTGTGGTAATATTTCAATCTGGATATAGATGTAATTATTTTGTTAATGATCAAAAATCATTAATTAATGGTTATATTACCTATATTTAACTGTATGGAATTAAAAAGTTCTAAATATTTTCAATATTTAATATTCAAAAAAGCAGTTAATTTATTAATAAATAAAGAACATTTAACACCTCAAGGTAAATTAAAAATATTAGAATATTATAAAAATATAAAAATTGTAAATATAAATTCTACAGCTAGACAAAATATGGAAATAGATCAATATTGATTAATAGGATTTACAGAAGGAGATGCGATGCTTCTTTCTCTACTAATAAATTAGTACCTAGATTAAAATTTGAAAATCATATTAAAGAACTAGAATTATTTAAAAGTATCTTAAATTATTTTAAAAATGGTAATTTAACTATAAATAATAGAAAAACTGCAAAATTTGTAATATTAGAAATAAATAATATACATGTGTTATTTAATACTGTATTACCTTTATATTCTAATTTTATGTTAACTAAAAAATCTTTAGATTTTATGGATTGATCTAATATAGTAAAAATTTATTATTATGGATATCATAATTTATCTGAAGGTATAGAATTAATAAATTTAATAAAATCCCAAATAAATAACTATAGATTAAGTAGTAATTCTGCTATAAAAATTTATCAAAATATAATTTTAGAAAAATTATATTATCTTTTTTCTTTACCAAGTCCATATGAAATAAAAAATAGTATAAGATTTATAAGAGATACTGATAAATTAGTATCGGAAAAATTAAATATAATAGTTGAAGATATTAAAGGGGGTAATATACAATATTTTAATAGTATTACAAATTGTAGTTTACAAATTAATATATCTAGAAAAATAATTAAAAATTGTTTAATTACAGGTACATCATATAAAGGGGGTTATACTTTTAAATTTGATACATATATTAAATAAGACTGACAGAAAAACAGGGTAAATTGCAAAAAACTCCTATCTTATTAGGTAGGACAATCTGCAGCCAAGCGTATATTAAATAAAATTAAAAAATAATATATGAAGGTTCAACGACTAGTAGGTGAGTATTTTATTTACAATAATCCTGCCATATTATATATTATTTTATATTTAATTGATGACATAGTCTGAACAACAACGTGAGTTGTTGATATAGGGATAAAGAGCCTTATGATAACAATATTGTACACGTTTTAATAGGAACAGCTTTTTTGTCAGTGAGTTTGTGACGTTTGTTAGCTTACCATTTAACTAACAATCACCATCTTAATTTAGAATCCGCAATTTTATACTGACATTTTGTAGACGTTGTCTGGCTTTTTTTATTTATTTCTGTTTATTACTGAGGTTCATAACTTGTGCTCTTATTTGGTGATTCTTTGGTTTTCTTTTGGGTTTAACTTTGGTTAAACCTAATCCTAATTATAAAATTTATCCGTAATAACGGAACAGTGAAATTCATTTTTCCCCTTATACATCCTTTTAATAAAACATTTAATAAAATAGCTATGCAAAAGTATCCATTATCTATTTAAATCGGGTACTATATTTTTCAACAAAAAATTAATCTTTTTAATACATTTTATATGCTCTCGTTCCTCATCTCGATTTATTATGTCCCTCCAAACCAAAAGTCGCTTCGGTCCCGCTTCCTTACCTATATTTTTCAACCAAAAATAAGAGTAAAAAAAGAATTAAACATGAAACTACCAAAATATAATAACATGTATATTGAAAAGTCCCATATTTTAAAAGAAAATAGAGGAAAATCAGGAATATATATGTTTACAAATAAAATCAATAAAAAAAGATATATTGGGAGTTCAGTAAATTTAACCAAAAGATTTTATGAATATTTTAATACTTATTATTTACTTAAACATAATTTTATGGCAATTTGTTGTGCTCTGCTTAAACATGATTATACTAATTTCGAACTTACTATTCTAGAGTACTGTTCACCAGATAAGTGTTTAATAAGAGAGAAACATTATCAACAAACATTTAATCCTGAGTACAATATAGCCAAGGATCCAACTGCTCCTATGTTTGGACGTACTCATTCTGATGCTACCAAAAAAATAATGTCTGATGCTAAAAAAGGAACAACTCTTGACGAAGAAACTAAATCAAAAATATCGGATGCTCATAAGGGTAAAACTCTGTCCGATAAAACTAAATCAAAAATATCAGATGCTCGAAAAGGACAACAAAGACCTGAAGGATCTGGAAAACCTTCTCAACAAATAGAAGTTTTTGATAACAAAAATAATACTACTATTTCTTATGATTCTATGGGTGAAGCAGCCAGAGCTTTAGATATCCAATGAACGGTTATTAAGAATTTTTTTGCTAATAATCAAAAGAAGCCTTATAAAGGAAGGTATACTTTTACCAAAAAAATCATTTAGTTTACTTGAACAGCAAAAATTTTATTTCTCTATATCTTTTTGACATCATTTGATTCTTATTATTTGTTACTTTTTATTATTTAGGTTCTTTTTATATTTGCTATGATTCCAATATTATCATCATGAGTTTAGTATCTCTTAAAAAAAAAAATTCTTCTAAATCTAACAATGAAAATTCTAATAACCCAACTAGTTACTCTTACTTAATGCCTAGTTTATCTCTTCACCAAAAAAATACTAAGATAGACTTAGAACAAATTAAAAATCAATTTAATTTAATACAAAATAAATTTCAATTTGATTCCTCTGAAATAAACTATAAAGATTTTCAGTTATTTATAAATGGTTTATATCAAGCTGAGGGAACAACAGGGGTGTACTTTCCACTAAAAGACTCTTTAGTGTAGTTTTTTCTTTTTCTATTGGACAAAATTATAATCCTGAATCAGCTATTTTATTCTTAAGACTTCAAGCTATTCTTGGCGTGGGTAATATAAAAATAGAATTAAATCACATAGGTAGACCTTATATTAAATATGTTGTAGATAATACTCAAGAAATTCTTGAAAAAATAGTACCATATTTTTTATTTTTATATGGGCAAAAAAGATTAGATTTAGGAAAATTACATAGAATTTATGATCTATCTAAGACTCTTTCAAAAACCCCTCCTTTTGATGCAAACCTTGCTTTAGAGTTAATTCATTTAGTGTATTCTACAAATCCAAAGGGCCAAGAACGTAAAATTACTTTGGCTGAAAAGCTTTCAACATTTAATTGTTCTATAGAGGATCCTTTTGAAATTCCCGTTGTACCAGAAAATATTGATCTACCCTCTAAACTTTTTATTGTTGGACTTTTTATAGGGGATGGTAGTTTAGGATTTGTATTTGATGCACCTAAAGCTAGAGCTCCTAAGTTTTATATTAAAATTAGTTTTAGTTTTGCGGCTCAGACAGTGATTGATTCTAATATTTATTTATTAACACTTGTCGCTAAATCTATGGAACTTGAGCCAAGAATTTATATTCTTGGAGGATCTATGGTTACACTTAAATTTGCAGGAGAAATTGTATTTAAAAAAATATTGCCTTTTCTAGCAGAATACCGTGAGTGGTTATACTGAAGAAAGCCTCAACTTGATATAGCTTTGTCAGTTGCTGAAATTTATAACAATAAGCGTTATTTATCTAAAGAAGGATATATAGAAATAATTAAATTATTAACGCTTATATTCTTTACTGTATTATTTAGGGTTAGCCTTCACCTATCTTAAGCGGTCTTCATTTCTTAGTTTAAACTTTAAAAAACAATATTTTTTCTCTATTTTTATTTAACCTTTATTACAATTTATTTGCTGTTACTTATTATTTGTAATAAAAACGACACAGAAACTAAATTTTTATCAATCTTAACTTAAAAGTTTGGCATTTTTCATTTCCTTATTTCCTGAGCTTTACGGAACAGGGAAAAGCAAAGCAGACTTTTATTTGTTCATTTCTATTTATTCTTGAGGATCGTATTGGATTTTTGTATTCTACGGTGAATTAAGTACGGGTCTTTTACTAATGAGTGTTCTAGTGGTCTCCCAAAATCCGCCCACCCCCCCCCTCCATTTATTCTAATACACTAAACCTAAAGGCGTAGATTTGAATCTAGGTATATTACAAAAAATTCCAATACTGGTCTCACTAGAAGCAAATTCATCCGCAGGTCGTATGGATCTATAGTGGAGCATGCTTAATCGAAGTTTAGATTTCATGTACTATATGGAGTATGTATGCTGGGCCTATGATAAATTATGGGTTTCGAATAATCCTAGCAGATGTTAAATACCCTCATCCTTCTAATTTAATATTTGATATAATAGCTATGCATTTTTTTTAACAAAAAAGTTCACATATTTTTAAAATGCCTCAATTAGTTCCTTTCCACTTTATCAATCAAGTTTCTTTTGCTTTTATATTATTAACAACAATTATTTATATATTTTCTAAATTCATATTACCTCGTTTTGTCAGGTTAAGTCTTTCTAGAATCTTTATTATTAAACTATAGAAAATTAAATTCTTCTTTCATTTTTGGGGGGGGGGTTTCTTATATACTACAGCTTTAGTAATCTGAGATGTAAACTTATTTTCAATTGTTGGTGTTAGCTATGGTAAAACTACTACCCATATCCAATAAATTATAACAGGATTATTATTGTCTGATGAGTGTCTTACTTTTCTGACACTCGGAGCAAGAATGCTTAGTTGGTGGCGGCTTGGATTATTTTTTGCCAGCTCGCACAGTTTGCAGTTCATTCTTAGTTACGGGGGCGCTTATTTAAGCACCCCCCCCCATTTTTATCTCATTATTGTGCTAGTTACCTAATATATTTATAAAACAGTAAGATTAGTAGGGGAATCGTATTATGCGTTTCTAATTAGAATTCTATCGATGCCCTGTTTAACTTAATTACATTCTCTATTTTATCTTGATGTAATTAAAGTAATTTCTATGCGAAGCAAAGCTCCTGTCCCCTTCTCAAAGAGATGAGTTGGATTAATCCGAAGGCCGCGCTCCGCGGTAAATAATACAAAATATTTACGAACTTTTAACTCCCATAGTTCATATGATAATGAGAGTGGGATCCATTGCTCCGTAAGCCAATCCAAATAATTAATGTAATTAATTATAATTTTCTTAATTTGTAGTAAACTACAAAAATAACTCATTTCTCTCTCGGGGTAGGGAGTTATTAAAATATATATCAAATAAATTTATTACAAATCCTTTTTAAGATTAATTTATTAAGCCTTGTAATAAAAAAATTCTAAAGTTTCTACTAATAATATTCAAATATATAATGATAGTTTTTTATTAATTATATTTATAAATGTTAAGGTTTATATAATTATTCTAGATCTTATAATGGCAATTAGTCGGTAAGCTTTTGAAATTAATCATAAAGCTGCTGAATGCTAATTAGATCAATCTCCCAATCACCGCTTAATAGCGAGGGAATAACTAATAAAACCAACTAAAGTGAAAATAGTAAAAATTAAAAATGTTTCAATTATTGTTAAATTACATTCATGAGTATTGTGATGCTCCTCGACCTTGGGGCTTGTATTTCCAAGATAGTGCTGCTCCACAAATGGAAGGGCTAGTTGAATTACATGATAATTATTTTGATTTAATTTTTGTGTACAAGAGCCAAACTCCGGGGAAGCCCTAAAGCTCTAATAACCAAAGTTATTTAGGAAACTAAGTAGCTGGCCTAATTAATGACTCAGGGTAAGGTAATATCATTAGAGATAGACGAAAGAAAAATGGGTGATCGCGGATCTAAATCATACAGTGTCATTCCATTACTAAAAAAGGAGGGAATGGGACGCATCGGTTTGACTTTTTAAGTTTAAATCGTCCACTTTAAGGAAGTCAAATCCCGATTAATAGGTAGTTACTATCTTTAAACAAAGAACACGTATGTAAAAGAGCAACGAGTAGATGGTTCTTCATCATTTGATAAGAATGTTGTAAGGTGTACTCTAGTCGCCGGGAAACCGGTTTTTGAGTGAAACATTAGCGACGCTATACACTTATTAAAACAAGGAGGTAGGTATAAGCCCATATTAATTTTTGTGTCATAAAAACGCGGAGGTTTAGTGCTAAGCTTGCTTAATCTGAAACTCAATTTAATACTACTATTTTAAATTGAAAAAAAATTAAATAAATTTACTATAGTTATTAATCTTAATAGAAGGGGTAGCCTTTTTACTGATTAAATGTATTAAATAAATATATGAAAAATATTAATAATAAATCTAAAAAGAGGGTTAAATCCTTTTTATATTACGGGCTTTTCAGATGCGGAGTCATGCTTTTCATCTTTCTATTGGTAAAAATTCAAAATATAAAAATGGCTATTATGTTAATCCTGGTTTTTCGATAGGTTTACATAAAAAAGATCTAGCGTTACTGGAAAAAATACAATCATACTTTGACGGCATAGGTACTATTAGAAAACATTCAGAGGGATATGTTCAATATCGAATCTTTTCTATCAAAGATTTAATAGTAATCTTAAATCATTTTGAAAAGTATCCTTTGATAACTAAAAAAACAAATTGATTATGAACTTTTTAAACAAGCGTTAAAATTAATTCATAACAAAGAACATTTAACAAGTGAAGGTTTTCAAAAAATTGTGAGTATCCGGGCATCGATGAATAAGGGCTTACCTAATTCTTTAAAAGCATTTTTCCTAATATTCTTTCAATTTCAAGACCCGTAGTTAAATATCAAAAAATTATGGATCCTAATTGAGTCGTGGGTTTTACTTGGGGGTGAGGGGTGTTTTAAGGGAGGCAAAAAAAAATGTTTTCAAATCACTCAACATAATCGAGATGCTTTATTAATAAATAGTTTCATTACTTTTTTTGACTGTGGAAGAGTAGAACCATATTATCAAGGGCCAGCTGTTAATTTTGTCGTTTCTAAGTTATCTGATATAACTGAAAAGATTCTCCCTTTCTTTAATAAATACCCTCTCATAGGGTCTAAAGCTAAGGATTTAGAGGATTTTAAAAAAGTAGCAAAATTAATGAAATCCAAAGCTCATTTAACTAAAGAGGGATTAGAACAAATACGCCAAATCAAATCAGGAATGAATTCTTTAAGATTTGGTACTGGACAGAAAAATAGTCAATAACCTAAGATCATAGTTAAGAATAAATCAAATCTTTATTTTACCAAGCAAATCTACCGCTCCTAAAAAAGGGGCGTGCTCCAATTTGCTTTTTTGGGATGCCTCTTGATTTTTCTTATTATATATTTTTAATAAGAAAAATAAGTCCATGTAAAAAGGATCATTTAAATGAAAATAAGAGTAAGTAACTCAAAGTTAAAGGTACCATAATAGACTTGTCTGTAAAAATTTCTGATTAGATCAATATTATACTAGTGAATAATCAACAATTAGGACAAATTATGGAGCGGACAACATAATGTTTTATTTAATTATAATTTTATTTGGTGTAGGTTGGGTTCTTGTGTCTGTAATTACAAATTACAACAGTGTAAAATCTCCAATCTCACATAAATACTTAAACCACGGTAAAAGAATGTGCCCTTATACGATAACAAAATTAAAACATTACCTGGGAACATTGACTCCAAACTTGAGACTAGCAAAATAATAGGTCCTGTGATTAGAATGCATATTAGGCTACTTCATGAATGGAAAAATCATAAGAATAAACTTCACCCTCAATATGTTACAGGTTTTGCCGATCCTGAATCTACATTTAGCATTAAAATTAGAAAGCGACTTTCAAAAACTGGTTGGAGTGAGAGAAACTGTATGTCGGCAACAGATGTATGTATTATGTTAGACAAAGACAGACTTGAAATACAAAAGACTAAAGGTAGAAAGGTGTATATAAAAGCTGTTGATAGTAATAATACTAAAGTATTTAATAGTATTAGTTCTTGTGTTGAATATCTTAATACTATAGCTCCTTCTAATAAAACAACTTTGTATAGACATATTAATTCTCGGAAACCATTATATAAAACAATAAGGGGGATTTTACTGGGAAGCGTGCCTTTTCAACTAATCCTTCTCTCATATCTCCTGAGAAAGTTTATAAGAACCCAGGCAAAGAAAACTGCAAATACTTTTAGATAATGAAGGGCTGACAGGTATATATTTATGATAAAATAAAATCAATAAAAAATCCTACGTAGGTAGCGGATTGAATCTCTCCGGTAGATAACGACATTATTATTCTTCAGTATACATGAAGGGTGTCTTAAAAAGATCTAGAAGTATTATATTTTCTGCTATTTTAAATAACGGGGTTGAAAACTTTTCTCTTACAATATTGGAATATTGTTTGCCGGAGGAGCGGTTTGAAAGAGAAGATTATTATATAACAACTTTACAGCCAAAATATAATATATTACAAAAAGCTGGTTCTTCTTTAGGGTATAAGCATAATGAGGAAGCTCGAAAGAAAATGAGGGAACTAGGTAGAAAACATCCTAATGCTAAAGCGATTGAAGTTTTAGATCTACACACAAATGAAGTGAGTTATTACGAATCTATTCTTGCCGTATCTAAAGCCCTAAATATACATCAGGCTAGTATTTCTAACTATATTTCTCGAAATCAAACAAAGCCCATTTAAAATGCCTCGCTTGCGCCGGGGAAGATATGTTTTCAAGAGAGTAGAGATATAACTTATCAGCTATATATGTAAATGAGAAAGTTAAGGAACCTACACCTGTTACAGATAATAGTGTACAAGTTAAGGTTACTCATATTCCAATAGGTAAAACTGAGACATTCCCTTCATTTAGGAAAGCAGCTTTATCTTCAGTTCCAAGTTCACCTGAACCTCCAGTTTCAGAAAAAGTACCAGTAAAATACTATCCTACTTCAGACACCTGTAAAGCTAAAATATTATCTGAAAATCAAAATAAATCAGGTATTTATATGTGAAAAAACTTGATTAATGGAAAACAATACATTGGTTCTGCAGTAGATCTACACTATAGGCTTTCGTTTTATTACTCTTGTAAGGCTATGGAAAATACATTAAAAAAGAGTCAAAGTTATATATATAATGCAATATTAAAGCACGGTCATTCAACTTTTCTCTAACAATTCTGGAGTACTGTTCCCCAGAACAATGTATAGAAAGAGAGGATTTTTATCTGTCCTCTTTACCACATAAGTATAATATATTAGCAAAAGCTGGGTCTAGATTAGGTATAACTCTTAGCGATGAAACTAAACAAATTATGTCGGATGCTGCTAAGAAAATTATAATTCTGGTCGTTTTAAGCCAGGACAACCAAGAGTCGAAAGATCAGGTAAGCCCTCTCAACAAATAGAAGTTACTGATATTAAAAATAATACTACGACTTCTTATAATTCAATGTCTGAAGCTGCAAGAGCCTTAAATCTTCCTAGTTATAAAGCAATTTCTGATTATATTAAAAATAATCAAAAGAAGCCTGATTTAAAACCGGGGTAGATTTACTTTCCAGAATATATAGTTAGCGATTTAATTCGTATTCCATTCCTCACCTTTATTGTATTCTGCTCCATCACAATAGAGATATTCAAGTTTTAAAGAATATACAATTGTTTTTTGGAGTAGGGAATATAATTCATCAAAATAAAAAGAATTATACGGCAACTTATTCTGTTGAATCTATTAGAGATTTAACTAATGCAATAAATCCCTCATTTCAATAAGTATCCTTTAATTACTCAAAAATCAGCTGATTTTGAATTGTTTAAAATGGTTGTAGAATTAATGAGTAAAAAAAACATTTGCCAAAAAAATCTTGGACGACAGAAGGTTTACACAAAATTATTTCAATAAGGGCATCTATGAATTTTGGTTTATCTAATGCTTTAAAAACTGCTTTCCCATATATCACTCCCGTCGCTCGTCCTCAAGTCGAATTACCAAAAAATATAAATCCTCATTGATTAGCTGGGTTTACTTAGGCTGAAGGGTGTTTTCATTGTGCGATTCTACAAAATACTACATTCAAATTAAGGTAGTCAAACTCAACTAAGATTTAGTATATCCCAACATAAAAGAGATAGAGCTCTTCTAGATTTAATTTCTAAATACTTTAATTGTGGTAGATTAATAAATTCAAGAGACAATGTAGAATTTACTATTGTAAAATTATCAGACATCTTAGATAAAATTATCCCATTATTTAGAGTATATCCTCTTCAAGGATCCAAAGCATTAGATTTTGAAGATTTTTGTAAAATCGCAGAACTATTGAATAATAAGGCACATTTGACTTCTGAAGGATTAGAAAATATCAAAAAAATTAAAGTTACAATGAATAGAGGAAGAGTATATTAGTCGTAGTTTCTATAGTTTTTTCCTATAGTATAGAAATAAACAAGTAGTAGTAAAGCTAATATGGACTAACGAATGGTCCTAGAGGGTGAATTTCAGGGGTGTCACCATGACTAAGCGCGTAGGTCGGGCGCTTCCGAAGATATTTTGTTTTAATTTAAGTTATTGTATATGAATTTTCACTGTATGCTAGAAACTCCCCAAAGCTAAATCTACTTATAAAGTAACAATGATTTAGATATAACAAAGAGCAATTAGCAGGAAACCAAAAATATATTTAGAAAGAAGTAGTATAACGGTCATAGAGAGTGAAGGCGGGAGATCACTCATATCTAGCGTTATTTTCAATAATACGGCACCAGTGGTGGGCGCTTACCGTTTTATCTTGTTTTTCATATGTCGAGTAGTATCCTCAGAGACTATACGTGAAATTTTATTTTTTACTAAAGAGAAAGATATAGTCCAATAGACCACAGTTGCTAATTACGTAGCAGCAGATTAAATATACAAGAAAAACTAAAATATTAAAAAGTTCCTCGATTTTTTTTTATCCAAGCTAGTTTAATTAAATTTAACATTTAATAAATCTATATTCCTTCTCTAGGGCATAAACTAGAGAATTAACAAATAAAATAACCATAAGGCTTAAAAGCCTATAGAAAATAAAATCAAAAGGTTATTATGAGAGAGACTAATTTTCCTGTTGTTAGTTATAACAATGCCGATACTAAAAAATTGGGTATTTTTTTTTTTACTGATAATAAAGGATTGGCGGGAATTTACCGATGGGTAAATCTGAAAAATGGAAAAATGTATATTGGTTCTTCAGTAAATTTAGTTAGGCGGTTAAAATCTTATTATAATATTAATGTTTTAATGAATGGAAATATGGCTATTTATAAGGCTATATTACTACACGGACATTCTGAATTTAGTTTAGATATTTTAGAATATTGTGAACCCGAAAATGTCATTGACAGGGAAAATTATTATTTGAAATTATTTGAGCCGGATTATAATATCTTACAGGAAGCAGGTTCATCTTTAGGATATAAACACACGGAAGCGACAAAAGTCAAACTGAGTGCTCGAATCTTTTCAGAAGAACATCTGGCTAAAATAAGGGCCGCAGCTACTGGTCGAAAAGCATCTGATGCGACTAAAGCAAAAATGAGTTTAAACAATAAAGGAGATAAAAATCCCAATTTTGGTAAAAATCATAGTGCAGAAACTAAAGCACTAATGGCTGCTTCAAAATTAGGTTTCAAGGTTTCAGATGAAACTAAATGCTCTGCAAAAATATTAGCTTCTAACCCTAAAAGAAAAGAGGTAGAGGTTTTTATTTAGAAACAAGTGAGACAACAATTTATTCTTCATTACGTCAAGCAGCTATAGCTTTAAACTGTTTCCAATCCGCAACTTCTTACTGTGTCAAATCTAACAGTAAAACCCCCCCTTTTTAAAGGTTGTTATATTATAAAACTTAAATAATCTCGTGGTCTATTGACTTTAATCGAATTAGTCTGAACAATTACACCTATTTATTAAAATCTTATAATTGGGTAAAACTGCCAAACTCCGGGGAAGTCTTAGTAATTTCTGATACCAAGCAATATCCGAAAGGTTATTTGTGGCTGAACTAATCACTCAGGTATGGTAACAAGTCAGAAAGATTTCATTTTTGAAATGGAGATAATCGCGGATCTAAGTCAATTGCATAATTATTTGTTGCAATTGTAAAAGAGCAACGAGTAGACGGTAGTTACATTGTCTGAAATTTTCATTAGGTTGGTTAATGGTTATTATACTGCTTAATTAGTCAATATTTTTATAAGATGATGTTAAGGTGTACTCTATGGAATATACATAATTTCAGAATATAAATATATTTGAAAAAAAAAATACTTTTAATTCTAAAACAAAAATTTTTAAAAGATCTTACTCTAGTTTAGCTAAATCTAACACTTTAACAAATAAAGTAACTAATAATAAATCTAATATGGATCCTTGGTTTGTTACTGGACTTACAGACGCTGAAGGTTCATTTACTGTTAGTGTCTTAAAAAGTTCTTCTACTAAAACTGGTTGAGATGTTAATGCTAGATTTAAAATTACTGCGCATATCACCGATTTAGATCTTATGTTAAATCTTAAACAATTTTTTTGTGAAGATATAGGAAAAATGGTAATTTTTAAAGATACTTGTTCTTACCGTGTGAATAAGTTAAAGGATATTTTGGAAATTATTATACCTCATTTTGATAAATATCCACTTGCAACACAAAAGTTAGCCGATTATATGCTATTTAAAGAAATAGTTAGTTTAATGAAAAATAAAGAACATTTGACATTAGACGGCTTAAACAAAATTTTATCCTATAAAGCTTCATTAAATTTAGGTTTATCAGAGAAATTAAAAGATAAATTTTCAGATATAGAAGCTGTAAAAAGACCTTTAATAATAGATAAAGATATACCTTCACCATTCTGAGTGGCTGGTTTTACTACTGGTGATGGAAGTTTTTACTTAATTATTCGGGCAAACAAATTAAATGAAATACCTCGAACAGACATAGGGTTTTCAATAGCTCAACATTCGAGAGATATGCTTTTATTAGCAAAATTTATTACTTTTTTTAACTGCGGTAGAATAAAAAAAGATTCTAGATATTCTGTACACTATTATGTAGTTACTAATATTAAGGATATTACAAACAAGATCATACCTTTTTTTAATAAGTATAATACTAAAGGTGTTAAATCTTTAAATTTCGCAGATTGACGTGAGGGAGCTGAAATAATTAAAACTAAGACTCATCTTTCTAAGGAAGGAGTCGAACATATTCGTACTATTCAAAGTAGAATGAATAGTAAAAGATCCAAATTTAATACTTAAAATATTTGTAGTATTTATATATTTTTTTTTAATTTTAGTGTATATATTATAATATTAACTTACAACATGAACAGTAGAGATTTATGTTTATTATGTTACTTTGAACAAGATTGTATTGCAATGTATAATCGTATAGCTAAGTTATTCATAATTAGCCTTAATAATATTGTTACTTTATTAGAATAGTTAAATTATTATAATTCTATTTCATTTAATTTATTAGCTATTCTAAATTATTATATTACATGGCTTTAATATTAATATTAATAGCTTTCCCTTCATTCAAACTATTATACTTAATGGATTAAAAACTTAGTCCACCCTACAAACTCGGTTCGTTAATGATTGTAGGGTTAAAGAGGATGAATTTCAAGGAAGACTGGACTTGACTGAAAAGTTCTTCAGTTTACTTGAAGCGAAGCTTGTGGTTAAAAGTAGATCTTCAGCTAATGCTGATGACAAACAAGAACGTTCAACGACTAGAAGATAAAATTTATCTACGATAATAATCTTCCTATACTTTAGTACAGCATGTCCTCCCCCCCCAATTTGGCTTCGGGGGGACTTTTATTTTGAAAAAAAATAAAGCTGTATAAATAGTTAGAGTATCCTCCGTTAATTAAATTAGGTTTTAATTTTTATAGGCGAAGCCTTGTCTAGAGTCGATAAAGAAAGAAAACCTACTCCGAATAACGAAGACATAGTCTGAACCATATCGATAGATATGGAATTAAAGAATAAAATCTTTAATTAACATGATTGAAAGTTTATAAGAGCTCTACAATGTCAGCTTTCCCTAGGGATTATTTGAATGGTAGACCTAAATTATTCTTTTTAAAAAAAGATACTTGCTCATTTATAAAAGGTGCGGAAAAATCAACCGAACTATATCGCAGTTATTATCAATAAGGCCTACATTAAATCTCTCATTACTTGGCTTGCCTTGCAGGGAGAGTTACACTACCGTATTTAAGCCTACCTTTTTAATAAGAGGATTTAGTTCATTATCAGCAGGAAGAACAGCTGAAAATGGGGAAGGAAGAGAAACTTCTTATATGAGGAATTTTTATGTATGATTAAGTGGTTTTAGCGACGCTGAGGGCTGTTTCTTTATTGCTATTAGTAAGAGTTGTGCCTTTAGGTTTCAGATTAATTTACATAAGGATGATCTCGACGTGTTATATTATATTCATAAAACACTAGGTTTTGGAGAAGTTCGATCCTACAAGGATTATTCATCTTTTACTGTAACAAGACTTAAAGATATAGCCCAATTACTTAATATTTTTGCTCAATATCCTCTTCAGGGTTCAAAATGGCTTAATTATAGAGATTTTTCTAAAGCTTTTGAGCTCTATATTAATTCTGATCGAGGCCCTAATATATTAAAAGAAATTTTAAAAATTAAAAAAGGTATGAACCGGTTAAGATCTGACTTTACAATACCAAAAGATAAAGAAATTAACATAACTCCTTACTGATTACTAGGGTTTATTGAAGGAGAAGGTTGTTTCAGCATCAATAGACGTAACAATTTTCGATTAGACTTTAGTATATCTCAGTCTTCTACTAACCTCGAATTAATGCAAAAGATTAAGATTTATCTTGATAATCTTCCGGGTACTGATGGTAATTATGTTGGCGCTGTCGGTATTTATGCGGTTAGATCTAATAATCCTAATCATCAGTCTACTACTAGAATTGAGACTACTCGTATCTCAAAATGGCTTATTAATTATAAATTACCTGAATTATTATTTAATAAAGGCTCTTACTATTCTCATTCTCTCCTTAAAGATTGTTTTCATTGTATAGCTCAATACATTGTTCTAATGAACAATGTACACTGTTCATTTATATCAGGCGACTTAGTTGCCAACAAAAAAATTATATCACAGTTATTATTAAAAAGGGTTGGTAGACCTTCCATATTTAAGATGCAGCATAATATTTTTGCTATCCGCTTTAGACGTTATTATTCGAAAAAACCAGACTTTCCTTCTTTATCTGTAAAATCTAATATTCAACTTAATCCTTTATGACTTACTGGATTTATAGATGGTGAGGGCTCCTTCATCTTGAGTATCTACAAAGATCAACGACAAAAGATAGGCTGACGAATTCAACTATCTTTTAAAATTGCTTTACATATAAAAGATATAGCTCTATTAGAAATAATTAAAAATTTCTTGGGTGTTGGTCAAATTTATAGTCGTGGTTCAAATGCTGTTGAATTACGTGTACAATCTATAGAAGGATTAGCCAAAATTTTCGAGCATTTAGAAAAATACTCGCTTATTACAAAAAAACTTGCTGATTATAAACTTTTAAAGCAAGCTTATGATCTTATGTTGAATAATGAACATTTAAAAGAAGAAGGGTTACGTAAATTCGTTGGTATCAAGGCCTCTATGAATTTCGGTCTTTCACCGGAGCTAAACAAAGCTTTTCCTGAAACTACTCCAGTGAATAGACCAGACATAAAAAATCAAAAAATCCCAGATCCGAATTGATTAGCAGGATTTACCTCGGCTGAGGGATGTTTTTTCATTGATATTAAAAATTCCCTAAGTACTAAACTTGGAAAAACTGTTCAATTAAAATTTATACTTGTTCAACACACTCGTGATGAGAAATTAATGAGAAGCTTCCTTGAATACTTAGGTTGTGGAAATATCTATAAATCTAGAGAAGCTTTTTATTTTATAGTAACAAAGTTAGACGATTTAGCTCATAAGATCATTCCGTTGTTTCAAAATTATTCCGTCCTAGGTGTAAAGGCTCAAGATTTGGAGGATTTATCAACAGTAGTTAATATGATTAAAGCCAAAAAACATTTAACTGAAAAAGGCTTAGAGGAGATTAAGCAAATAAAAGTAAGAATGAATAAAGGAAGAAAATAATCGTTAATGGATTTCCTGTATATCATCTTATCGTGGAGCTTTTTGAAAGCGGGTAGGCTCCGCCAGAAAAGGTAACCAATTTTTTATTACTAATATTTTTATTCCTTTCTTAGAAAGTCTTATTTGACGTAGTAAAAAGCGGATGGATTTTCAAGATTGAAAGAATATCTTGATGTTAAAAGAACAAGGCCATCATATGTCAGAACAAGGTGTTAAATTAATAGATCTTATTTTAAGTCAAATGAATAACAACAGACTTTCCACGACTTCAAGTCAGCTAGGTGTTGACAGAGCGCTTTTACTAACTGAAATTAACCAGTTACTTAGTGGACCTACAAATTTCGAGATAAGGAATGGTAGAAAATGAATAATCTCATTAAATAAATATTATCACTCTTCTCGTAAAAACATTTGTGTGGTCATAAAGGATGAAAACGGAAATAATCTACATTCGTTTGACTCCCTTGCGGACTGTGCTAAATTTTTAGATGTGGACCCTAGTACTGTTTCCAAGAGAATAAATAAAAGTATACCTTTTTTATTAGAAAATAAACAAGCCTTTATTAAAAAAGAGGAAGTTAATAATTAGGAATATTTTTGATTTATTTTATAGGTGCTCTTTATATTAGTTCTGCATCATATAAGTTTATGGTTAAATATCTCTAGACAAAGCAGTGTGTGTGGCAGCGCACGGCTGGCTTCAAAGCGCACACAGACGCTTTCTGTAGTAGTAAATAATACTCGATATAATTTTTTCCTAAAGTGTAATATAAAAGTTATTACCATATAATATATAAATGACAGTGAAAAATTTAACTTATTCAATAAGTTATAACATAATTGGAAGTAAGTGATCCTGCTATGTCAGTACTTGCAGAGGGTTTCTTTGAAACTTTTAATATTTACTTAAGCTTATATACACCAGTAAAGATATATAGTAATGCTGATGTGCATAAATTAGCTATTTATAAAGAAAATAAAAATAAATCTGATTTCATAGCGGGTTTCGCCGATGCCTCCCAAAAAGCTTTAGTAATTTGAGGAACAAATTTAACTTCTACAGTAGGTGTAAAATTTACTCTAAAACAATTATCAATGGTGAAACTTATTCCTTATACTCGTGATATTATTATTGGACTATTATTATCAGACGGCTGACTAACGTTTGCATCTAAAAACACAAAAAAAGCACGATTAGGATTTAAACAATCTGGAGCTCATGGTGGGTATTTTTGATCTGTCTTTTGATCCTTATCTCATGTTAAGAATACAAACTAGATTTGGAAAGCAAACTACTGAATTACAAATTTTTACTCGATCCATGCCTTGTTTAACTAAACTTCATTCTTTATTTTATCCTAATGGTGTTAAAATAGTGCCTCAAAATATTTATGAACTTTTAACTCCTATTGCCTTATAATGGGAGATGGATTTGTACAACGACATGGCTTAATAATTTGTACTAATAGTTATTCTTAGAAGATATAGTTAGATTAATGAATGTACTTATGATTCGTTATAGATTAGAATGCACAATACATTAAAAAAAAAGACAAAATAATAAAATTGAACATATGATTTACATTAGACATAGTTCTATGCCTTTACTTCGTACTATTGTTACTCCTTATTTTCATTCTTCTATGTTATATAAGATAACTTCTATGAGTTATAAGAAAAGTAAATAGGGTTGTTTTTATTGTCAAAAAGCCCGGATTAAACTCAGGGTGAAGTGTGCAACCAAGAGCAGCTTTTGTTATTAATTTGCACATTAAAGATCTGGAACTATTAAAACAAATACAACTCTTTTTTGGGGTTGGAACAATAAACATAAAAAAAACTAAAGGTTCTGTTATTTTTTCTATACAATCCATTAAAGACTTAACTAATGTTATTATCCCTTATTTCGAGAAATATCCTTTAATTACTAAAAAAGAGCTGACTTTAAAAAGGTTGTGGAAAAAAGAGCATACGCATCTTACTCCGGAAGGTTTAAATAAAATTGTTAGTATTAGATGCTCCATGTATAATGGTCCAACTCCTAGTTTAAGAAAATATTTTCCGGATATCAAACCATTTGGTAGACCTACAATTGATAATCAAGAAATTAAAGATCCTCACTGGTTAGCTGGATTCGTAGACGGTGACGTTGTTTTGAAGTTATAACTCGAAAATCTAAAACAGCAAAATTTGGAACTCAAGTTATATTACGTTTTTCAGTAGGTCAATATTCTCGTGATGCTGAATTAATAAAAAGTTTTGCGAAGTACCTGGCATGTGGTGTCTTTTATGAAAAAGCATATTCAGTGGAATTTATTGTAACTAAATTATCGGACATTCTTGACAAAATAATTCCGTTCTTTTATAAATATCCGTTACAAGGTGATAAAATATTTAATTATGCTGATTTTTATAAAGTAGCGATGTTGATGAAAGATAAAGTTCACTTGACACCCGAAGGATTACGCGTTTATTGAGGAGATAAAAAGAGGTATGAATACATATAGAACATATTCTAAACTTGATGATTAGTTATAACCCTGGATTTATGAAGGAATTTAATAGATTCCAAAACATATGTAGGGTCGGGTGCTGATTTACGTAAAAGAATTTATCAATATTTTAGTTTACATTATTTAATTTCTAACCCTACATGTATATTTATAAAGCGATTTTAAAACACGGGCACTCTAATTTTAGTATTGTGATCCAGCTGATTTACTAAAACGAGAACAATATTATATAGATCTTTTAAAACCTAAATATAATATTTTTAAAACAGCTGGATCTCGTTTTGGTGTTAACCATACGCATGTATCTAATCTTAAAAATAGACTTTCTAAATCTAAAAGAGTAAAGATATAAGTTACTGATTTAGAGCTGAATACCTATAATTCTACTGATGAAATCACTGAAGCTATAGTAGCTATCATCAGGCTATTACTAAGTTTTTTCAATATGAACAAACTACTCCTTATCTTGGTAGATATATTTTAAAAAAAGTGAATTATTAAAAGTGGTGCAAAACTAGGTGGCCCTAAATCGTATATATTAAATATAATAGAAGACACCAATTATTTAGCGTTACTACTACTTGGTCAAAGAAACAATATTATATCCACATATAGTAAATATTATTTTAATAATCTTATGTTTCATACTAGAGTAAAAGCTGCTTCTCGAATAGGTCCTCACTATGAAGATGTTATATCTGTAATAGTGTGGTCATTATTAGGGGATTATTATGCTAATAGCAGATCTGTAGAAGGTACAAGACTTTTTTTATAGACAAAGTATAGTCCATAAAGATTACTTATTCTGGTTATATGCTTTTTTTGTTTATAGTAGAGGTTGTTGTTCTAATTTAGAACCTAGAATATATATTAGAAGATCAAAAAAAAAAAGGAGAGCAAATACAAGAATATTATGGATATGAGTTTAATACTTTTACATTCAGAAGTTTTAATTGAATACATAAAATGTTTTGCGCTCATAAAAAAGGTAATAAGTTCGGATATAGAAAAATATATAACTCCATTGGCATTAGCAGTGTTAATAATGGACGATTTGGGGGGGGGGGGGTTTGAGTTAAACCTGGAGTTAGAATAGCAACAAATAGTTTAAATTAGAAGAAGTACAATATCTAGCTAAAGTTATCAGAAATAAGTTTGATCTTGATTGTACAATTCAAAAAATAGGAACTATTAATCAACATTCTATTTATATAAAGGGTTCATCTACTCCAACTTAAAAAAAAAAAATAAGTTTTACCTTTTCTACATCCATCTATGTATTATAAATTAGGATTATAAATTTAAATAATATATTTATTCGGAAGTGTTTCTTTATATTTTTGGTATTTGGATATAATATAAAAGTTCTTCTAACCCCTCACATATATATGATAGTCGTGAGATAAATAAAGGCTTATACTTTTCCTAAATATTTTTGCATGAAGTATGTAAGGAGTTTTAATAATCTATTTATTTATTTCTAAGTTTCCGACGGGATTCTTTAAGGAGAGTTTATACTTTCTTTTGGCGACACGAGTGAAAACAGTTAAAATATTATTATTGATAATATCTAGATAATAATACAAGACTGTCAGTAAATAGTTTTTCTTTTTTATTTATTGCAACAGACTGGGTCACTTGTGGGTGTCAATTTATTAATTGATGCTTAATGTACAGTCGACTGGATAAATTTATTCTGCACCAATTTTTTAATTTAAAGGTTACACCTTTATTTTTACTGTCTAGACAATTCCACACTAAAATGAGAATATCTGATATAATAGGCCCGCATAATTCAGATGTTATTAGTGTATTAGTAGGTTGTCTTGCCAACCCAAACCTTAGAGCTGATCTAATGATTATAAAAATAACTTTTCATTTAATATCGGTTAAAAATTCAAGTATTAAAGGCATTCAAATCTTAGACGATAATAGTATCATTCTTCTTAATCCTAATTGGGTTACTGGATTCACGGATGCAGAGGGCTCGTTCATTATTTCTATCATAAAGAGTAATACCCGAACATTAGGCTGAAGAGTTCAAGCAATTTTTGCTATAAATTTACATGGGAGAGATATAGCAACATTATATCAAATTAAGTCATTTTTTGGTGTAAAAAAACGGGCCAAGCTAATTATTCTGTAAAATTCGTCAAAGATGTTTATTCTATTATTATACCACATTTTATTAAATATCATCTATTAACCCAAAAACAGGCAGATTTTGAGCTATTTAAAGCTATTGTTAACTTAATTATTCTAAGCCAACATATAACATTAAAAAAATTGTGGAATTAGAGCTTCGCTTAATAATGGTCTATCAGGTGTATTAGCGGAAAATGGGGTTCCCTAATGTCAAACCAGTAGAAAGACCTAAAGTTGAATTAACTGGTCGGATTTATAGACGCTTCAAAAAAAAAACATCTATCGTAGTATTTGGTACAAACTTAACCTCTACAGTAGGTATTAAATTTACTAGAAAACAATTAGCAATGGTGAAACTTGCTCCTTCTCCAAAGGGTGTTATAATTGGTCTATTATTGTCGAATGGCTGATTAATATTCAGTTCTAAAGCCAGTAAAAATGCTAGATTAGGATTCTCACAATCTGCAGTTCATGGTAAATATTTTTAATTTATCTTATTATTGTTCTAGTTATCCTTAAATAGGGCTGTTTTTATATAAATATTACTCCATCTAAAACCAAAACTGGATTTGCAGTTAAAATAAATTTTACATAGTTCAAATTCCTGAAAAATCTCGAGTTAATTTTATGGTCACTAATTTAACAGATACAATTAATATACTTCTCCCGATTTTTAGCAAATATCCCTTACAGGGAACAAAAAAGTTTAACTTTATGGATTTTTGTAAAGTTGTCGAATTAATGAAAAATAAAGCTCATTTAACCTCTGAAGGATTAGAGGAGATTAGAAAAATTAAGTCTGGAATGAACACAGGAAGAGATTATGAAAAATTGGATGATCTTACAACCTAGTTCACGGGCCTATTTTAATAATCTAAGGTAGAGGGTAATTAAGGTAGTCTAGATCGATAGGGAATAATAACATATTAAAGGCGAGGCGCTGTAACGTAGCCCCTCGACCTGAATAAATATCTTATTATTACTATAGCTAATAAATTAATCTCAACTCATCTTGCTTAATAGGTAGATTAGAGTGGGAATCAGACTAAAGGAAAGATAGTAGGTACAAGTTTTCGTTTTAAATAAAGTGGTCGACATAAAGACTATTTGTTTTTTCTTATATAATTTCTTCTTTGAAAGAGGGTATTGTACATCTTCAGGTCCAAGGTAATATAGAACAACTCTTATAAATGCTTCAAATACATCAAAGATGTATTTCGGTTTCGAATTTGATCTTTTCACATTTAGTAGCTTGAATTGGCTATGTGATTTATTCTATGTGGATGGTAGAAAGAGAATTCTACCTGAACTTATCAATTATTTTACGCCAATGTCCCTTATAATGGAGGATGGGAGTTGAGTTTCAGGTTCTAAGAGTGTTAGAATCTCTACTAATAATTTTACCTTACAAGAGGTGGAATTATTGGGACAGATGTTTAAGATTAAGTTTGATTTAGATTGTACAGTGCAGAAGCTATCTAAGGGTAAAGGAGATTCCTTTAAGGATAAGTACTCCCTTTATATTAAGGTTGCTTCTCTTCCTAGACTAATATAGCTGGTAGTGCCTTATATGCATCCTAGTATATTATACAAATTAGGATTATAGAGATTATTATTGCAGTTTATTTATAGAACGAAGACTTTAGCTTTAGATAACCAATTCAACACTTAATTTTTATATATGAGCCTCTTTTGTTTTCAGTTATAATGTATCTGAGTACAGGATATAAAGATTAGGTAAAATTGGTCTATTGAGATTAAAAGGAGCCTTATTATATCGCCATTGGTTTGTGAGAGCCTTTTTGTTTTTTAACAATCTTGTTAAAAGTAATTGGCTTATTTATTGGCTACAGGATCACCTATAAATATGGGTTAGCTTAGAATAAAGGCTTCCGGTAGCACCTATTTTTATCAATGAGTATTTTTTTAACTCAATATCTAGACAATTCCATACTAAAATGCGAACTATTTATAGAATAGGTCCACACAATTTGGATGTTATTAGTGTTTTAGTTGGCTGTCTTCTAGGGGATGGGCACGCTTATAGATTTACTAAAAATTTTCCCGGTGCAAGTTTTCGTTTTGGTCAAAGTATTCGCCATAAAGACTATTTGTTTTTCTTATATGAATTCTTCTATTCTAGGGGTTACTGTACTGAGGCAGGACCTAGGGAGTATAGAAGAACCCTAATTAATGCTTCTAATGTAAAAAAAACATACTACGGCTATGAGTTCGATGTTTTGACATTTAGTAGTTTAAATTGGCTTTATGATATGTTCTATATTGATGGTAGAAAAATTAAATCACCTGAGCTTAAAAATTATTTAACACCAATGTCCCTTATAATGGAGGATGGGGGTTGAGTTTCAGGCTCTAAAAGTGTTAGAATCTCTACTAATAATTTTACTTTGCAAGAAGTTCAATTACTGAGTCAGATGTTTAAAACTAAGTTTGATTTAGATTGTACTATTCAGTTACTTTCCAAGAAAGGAAATACACCTAAGGACAAGTATTTAATTTATATCAAAGTTGCCTCCATTTTTTTTTTTTGTTATCAGAGCTGGTTTTACCTTATATGATTCCTAGTATGAAATATAAATTAGGGTTAAAATAATTATTAGTCTTTTACAGTATTGGCAATATAAGGCGTAAATTGAAACCCATTTTGTGCGTGTAAGATTTACGACCGGTCGAAGGAGGCGCTAGATTTATAAGTTATACCATTAAAAATAGGTGGCACCAATGATACTGAAGTTATCAATATTCTGATTTTTTAAATGATGATAATGAAAACATTGAATTTGATTCTTACATGATTCCTGAAGAAGATTTAGAAGATGGTGGTTTAAGAATGTTAGAAGTAGATAATAGAGTGAAAAAGCCTTAAGCAAGCTTTAATTACTCTAAAGTAGCCAAACTCCGGGTAAATCCTAAGAGCTCAGAATACTAACCTCTTAACCTAAAAGGGTAAGGAGAGGGGCCAGGCTAATCCCCTGGGTAAAGTAACAAGTTCTGTAGATTTGACGAAAGTCAGAATGGATGTTCGCGGATCTAAATCACCTCTTCATCGCTGATTGAAGCGGTCAATGTGTAAAAGAGCAACGAGTAGATGGTTACTCGCCATCTATTAGGTTAAACCTCGAATACCTCAGAAAAGTGAGGATAGATAGATGGTGTAAGGTGTATTCTAATAGCCAACCGGGCAAGCCACCGACTGGTCTACATCTGGTCGTAGGTAAGCCTTATTTTTTTAATTCTTTTTTGCTTTTTTTGTAACTATATTACTTTTAGCAAACTCTCTATTAAAAATCGGAAACGAGGCGTTATGTCTTCAGCTTACACCTTACAGTAGGATCTTTAATATCTGATCCTATTTATGGTAAAAGAAGATTAAGACATGTTATACTGCCAGAACTTACTCATGTTAGATTTATCATCACTAGTGCCGACGTAATTCAAGAGTGAGTGAGATCCTACTCTATGGATTTAAAAAGTGGCAAATATGCTGCTAGTCTTCTGCCTTTTTTTATTTTTGTCTAAAATAAAAGAACAATGGAGGCAAGACTCTCAAATTGCGGGAAATCCCTAAAGCAAGAATTACTAAACTAAGATAGAGATATACTTAGGGGCGCAGGTAATGACTTGTGGTATGGTAAAAACATTCTTGATTGTCGAAAGACGAGTGGGAAATCTGCAGCCAAGCACTTCATTTATAAGTGTGCAGTTCAACGACTAAACGTGAGTCGGCATTTTTTCTCTTTATTTTGCTTGTAATCAACATAAGCCTTATAAAGGAAGATATACGTTTAAAAAGTTATAATATTAACTTAGCTAGATTTTTTTGCTTTTCCTTCTTGCAAAACGACCGCTACTTTTTTACTTTTTAATCTGATCATTTGCTTAAGATATAGTCTGACCTTTATAGGAAACTATAGGAGAAAGTTCGTCTCAGCCTAATACTAATTTGGAGATATAGCATACTAATACTCAACCTGTGTCCGGCTTTTTTCTTTTAGATGTAATACAATGGCTACTCTGAATAAGTTATGGTAAAGAACCTAGCTCGCATTCCTTTGCATCACCCGCTTTAGCTATTAAATGTGACGCCTATCCGGGTTTTAATTATTAGGCCCATTACCTCTATATGCTGGAATATCCTAAAGCTCAATATACTAATAAGGTAAAAATTATTGAGATGCAAACAATGGACAATCAGCAGGAAATTAATTTTTAATAACTCAGATCGGTCCGTTTTTGTAGTGCGGTGTATACCTAAGCCAAAAGAGTTAGTTAAAAAGTTCCTCAGAGACTATATGAGGTGTATTGTATGATTAGTTTTTTCTTCCTTAAATACAATCAAGATATAGTCCGACAGATAATACAATTAATTTTTAAGGAATGACAAATGATTAAAAATAATATAATTGTGCTACGCTAGTTTCTTGCCTGTAGGACTTTTTTGTTTATAAAGTAAAAAATAGAAAGCGCAATCGAATTTTCTATAAGTAATAGTAATCACTACTAATAATTTAATGTAAAAACACAAAAAATCTTGTGTTTCAAAGAAGAAAAACTAAATATTAAAAAGCTCCTCGATTTTTTTTTATCCATAAATCCGATTAGTTAATAAAACAGGAAATATGATATAACAAAAAGGTCATGATTTAAAGCTAATAAATTGCTTAATTAATAAATCTATATTCCTTCTCTAGGACATAAACTAGATAATGAACAAATAAAATAACCATAAGGCTTAAAAGCCTATATAAATTTAAATTCAAATATTCCTAATTTATAATGAAACAGTTAAATCACAATGCTTCTGTTCTATTTAAATTTGATAATAAATTGATTAAATTAAATATAACTAAAAATATAAGAAATGCTTCAAAAACATTGGAAAATATGTATGAAAATTTAAAAGATTCGGATCCTTTAAAATTATATCTTAAAAACAATTGTTTGCATTTATTAACTCTGTCTGGTTCGATTGGGATATTTGCGACCAATCAGCCTATAACAACAGGCTATGATAATTATTTTATTAAAAGTAATGACAAAAAAAACCATCCTAATATATTTAATGGAAAATCTGGTGTTTACCTTATTGAGTGTATAGAAACAGGTTTTCAATACATAGGTTCGGCAGTTTGTTTAAATACTAGGTTTAAAAGTCATTTGGTAAATAGTATTCGTCCATCTAGAGGTGGAAATAGTGCTTTATATCTTGCAGTAAGAGAATTAGGTTGAGAGCGATTTACTTGAAAGCCAATTCTTATTACAAATAATTATATAATTACTTTTTTACAACAAAATCCTGGTTTAGATTTAGGAATAGAATCTCTGTCTATTTTACGATCTTTTACGCAATTTGAAGCTCGTCTTTATGAACAAGCCTTTTTAACTCATTATTTCCCTAAATTAAATAATAGATTCACAGTTCTTTTTCCTTTTGTTAATTTACAAAAAAGCAATTTGCCACAACTTGATAGTTCAATACCACTAACAGTTAAAGGTCCAAATCGTGAAATTTTGTTAGTTTATCCTTCTAAAAATAGAGCTGCTATTTCTTTGGGCATACCTAATACTACATTAGCTCGATACATTAACTTGGAAAATTATTCAGTATTTAGTCCTGTTTTAGATATGAATGTTTTTTTAGTAGATCCTTCACTTCCTTTATCACAGGATTCACCTATATATTGTCACTCAGAATTACCGCTCATCTCAGATGTCGATTTATGACAATTTGAAAAAGGGAAACTCTTTGCTCTTTGTAAAGACAAAAAAACGTTGTATGGAATTTTTGATACTCCTAGTGATGCTGCATTGAGTCTTGACGGAAAATCTGACAGTAAATATATTAGACGGTATATAAATCTAGAACGTCCAGTTATGGTAGGTCCAAATAGAGATAAAGTTTTCTTTGTAATGCACCCAGATTGAAAAACGGATGTAAAAGGTAGAATTGGAGTACGTAATCCAGAACGTAAAAAATCCAGTTTATCTAAGTCAATAGTTTTATTTGATACTAAAAATAAGACTGCATTATTATTTAATACTGTATCAGACTTGCTTGTTTTTTTAGGAAGAAAGCATGTAAATGATACTGGATTTGTAAAAAATTATATGAATCCTCCTAAGTTATACAAGGGACAATATGAATTTTATTATGAGCCTGATTTTAAAGGAACTATTACAGGTATAGGACCAAATAAAAAATAATCTTTATAAAAGAAATCTTAATTGTAATTTTCTGTCGCGTTTAAATCAAGTTTCTGTTCTTATTAATAGAGAGGGGACTTTCTATGGTCTTATGGCCTACACTAATTTATTAGTGTTAAACTTCACTATATGCTGGAAACTCCTAAGACTTTAAGTACTAAAATGGTAAGAATCTTAAAGGTGTAACAAATGGACAATCAGCAGGTAATCAGATAATATGAGAGTTTTTATTCTATTTTTTGATCCTCAGAGACTGCAAGTGAAGCGTCGAAGCATAATTTGATGAAGATATAGTCCATTTTGTTTTTAAGTGGAAAACAAATGCAATGTTCCGAGGTGTGCGGTATCCTTCATTCTTCTATGCCTATAGTTATACAATCCGTTTCTATCGAAAAGTTTTTGACATGATTGGAGGAACAATAAGCTCTCAACTTTTTATATTACTTACTCCTTTTCGTATTTGCTCGCCTTTGCGTTTCTCTCGCTTTTACTTTTGCTTACAAAAGGTTTACCAAATGGTAAACCTAACCCAAAAAACCCAAATGTGGCTTGCCCATTTTTCTTTTTTGTTTGCCCTTGGGTACTGAAACAAAAAGTTATTAGTAAAAAAAATAATACTCTCTGACTTAGAAGTATTAGCTTTATATAACTTACATTCCGAGTGCAAGTACATACAACTTTCGGCAGGCATATATTGTTTTATTGGTATTCCTCCCATCGAGGGGCATGTTTATATTTTATTTTCAGTGGCGTTTGGTTTAGTAATATGTGGTATAATGTGGAATCTATATGAGTTATATAATAATTCACAACAACGACCTATAAATGTAGATTTGAGATGTCAGGTTCAACATCACTTAAATTATGAAAAATTTCCAGGTTGACCCAATGCTAGGGTTAAGGCTTTTTATGATTACTTAGATCCTACAGGTGGAAGTTTATGTAAACTATATCCAAATATTATAGGAGAATGATTTATAATTTATGTTAATGGTTATCCTTATGTTGCTGTCGTTCCTTACATTTTTGACTATGGTTTTTTCCCAGCAGGGCATTATTGGTTCAATAATATTTTTTGTGACGTCAATATTTGGGGACAAGACGGTTTAAAAAGTTCTGGTACTTGGCTATCGAAACCTTTAAATAAAGATAAGCGATTTATCTTGTTATCTAATTCCCGACCTGTAATACATTCTCGTGATAATATGTTGATATTTATATATGAGTGTTAAATGTTTCTTTTTTTTTTTGTATTGTTATCATTTTTTTTTTCCGGTAATCGGTCTTCATTTTATTGCCCTATATCCACCTTTGCCCTCGGTATTATTCTAATCAGAAATTTATCGTCATCTAATCTGTATTAATTGATAAATTCTTAATTTGATAGGAGGAACAGTTATGTCCCAATTCCAATTTAAATTTTGTATGTTCCTTACTTCTTTGCGTCTTTTTTCTCGCTTTTACTTTTGCTTACAAAAATGGTTTATTTAATAATAAACCTAACCCTTATGGAGGGAGCCGTCTTTAAAAGTTCTATTTCCGGGGGGGGGCGCGATTTTCTCGCGCCCCCCATTTTTAAAATTTAGCCTTGGATCATATTAATAGCAATAATAAAATTATCATTCCGTAGGATGTGAAATTATTAATCAAGTATATATAACACAAAATGATCTTGATAATCTTATAAAAATACCCATTCCCCTTATGCTTAGTGTCCTCCTTGTCCTTCGGACATACAAGAGAAGTATTTGAGAAGGCCTCCGGCCTCCGGGAAGAAAATATTTAGTATATTAGTTTGCTGTGTGGAGCAATGCGAATTTCTATTGGGTTCATGCTCCGCATGTTTCGCATGCATTGCGGCGGCGGTTACGCCCAATGTCCGAATTAAAAATGGGCCCGACCCTGCCCAGCTCACTTGTTTTTTTTTTAATTCTTGACTAGAAGAACAATAGTTTCAAGCCATTTATATTTCCTTTTTAGCCATTTCAAAGGGTTACCTTTGCTTTCTCTCTTGTATTTTGTTTGTTTTTTTTGGCTTGCGGAGTAAGGTATTTATATCTTCTGTGTGCAATATTTTGTAAAGCACAAGAAAAAAGGTAGGAGGCTGTGTATAGGGTTTAATTCATTTAAACCTAACATCCTTTTATTTTGTCTTAGTTCGCCGGCTGTTCGTATATAATTTTAAATTTGTTTTTGTAATAAGCTTAAATATTAATTTAGGTAAAATATTATTAAAATTTAAATATATTTCTATAAGTAAATATATTTAAAAATGTTAAAATGGAGATACCTTAAATAAAAAAATTAGGCTAGAGCATAAAATGGATATAGCTGATTGACAAAGGCAATTTAATTAATTAATAAAGTAAAGAGGTAATACTACATAGGCTTATTTGGAGTTTGTGGGGGCGCTTATTTATATTTATACTTAAAATCTTAAGAAAATTTAAAGATTGTAGGTTTAAAATATTCAGATAGGCTTGGTCTTCGGCTAAGGAAAAATGCAAGTTTCTAATAAGTCATAACATTAGGTAAAGTTGAAAGAGCTCATTATAAATTTGAGTGAAGCAATAGGAACAGTGGTTGTAGTATCTGAAACCTATACTGGAAAAACGTTCTAATATTTATCCTAGTCTCAGGCGGTATCTAATAAATAAAACAAATTAGTAAAGGCCTCCGGCCTCCCCCGGGGGGGGGGGCGAAGCGCCTCCCAAAAATCTGATATAATATTCTATATACGGATTAGAGCCAGGGTGGTTGAGGCGTCTCGTTTGGGACGGGATTTTTTTGGGTTCAAATCCTGATAATCCGAAATATAGTATTATAAAAACTTTCGTACACGGTACAAAGGGATTCTTCTTTAATTATGATTCAATTCCATACGATAGTTATGCTTTTGTTAACGCGGGCATTTGAAGCTTATAATTATTTAGATTCTTAAATCGAGTAGTGCCCTTACGCTGTTATAGGGGGCTCCTTTTAGGCTAGGCAAGCCAAGCTTCGCATCCTCCCAGCCTAATTACGGGGCGCTTATTTAAGCGTCCCCATTATATTATTAGGCCTATGAATAGATACTATGATGATTTATTGCACTTATTTTTAATGTATAGTTTTGATACATTTAAAATGGAAGCTATATTATTTTGATTAACTGCATATTACCCTAGACGTTTACAAGAACCAATAGGAATAACTATAAAGAAAAGTCTTCTTTGTTTTTAACTAACTATACAGATAGTATTTTATCAATGTCAAACAAATTTTTATTTTACTAATAATTATAAACCTGAGAGGTTTTATGAAAATGCGTCGGATACCTAAGAGTGGCGAGAAAACAAAAATTTTTGGAGTTTATATAGAAAACAAAGGAAAGTCAGGTGTTTACATGTGGATTAATACGAAAAATAAAACAAAAAATATTGGTTCTTAAGTAGATTTTGTGGATATTTTAGTAAGGCTCTAGGGTTATACGATTATTAATATTTTAAATTATAAATCTTATAATATTGCGATCCTTATGAAACATTAAAAAGAGTGCTCTTATCCCCTTTTAGCTTTCGCTCACTCCTCCCTCCCTTCTCTTCTTTTGTATGTCCGGAGGACAAGAAGCATGCTGCTGCGAAACCAGCTGAGATGGGGGGGGGAGAGGTAAAAACTTACAATCATTTGATTGTAATTCTATATACCCTTATTGTATGCTAAAATTCCTTCACTCCTAGCTCCGCTAGAACTAAAAATATAAAAATTTACAAAACTCTAACTGTGATTAAAAGGAAAATTATCTATCCTTTCGGGGGAAAGGGGGGGGGCGCTCTTATTTAAGCGCCCCATCTATACTTTCCTTTATACAAAGTAAATATTAGTATAGAGAGTCTAGCGTTGTGTACTTTCTTCGCTCCTGGTTCATGCTTCGTATGCGTTGTGGTGGCGGTTATGCCCGCCCCAAAGGGGCCGGACGTGCGGCCTCACGTACGCTTCGCAAACCCCCCCCCCCCTCTTTTTTTTTTTGTAGGTGGATACAGGAGCAATTAGAGCAACGGTTTTGTTCAAATATGTAATGTTAATAATAATGGTTTAAATATATTAAGAGTTTTCTATAAGTAATGTTAAACGATATGGAATGTATTATCTACCAGATTATTATTAATTCCTTTTTTTTCGCCTTTTAGGTGGGGAGGGTTAAAATATCTTGGAAAGTATATAAAGAAATTATTATGGATTATAAGCAATATATCACAAGAGAGAACAACTATTTATTTAATTTGTGTTTAGTAGTACACATGAACTCTTAGAGAAATTAAGTAAAAAACGAAGTGAAAAGAAGGCTCTTAGTAACTTTAGGAAAATAAATCAAAGGAGATTCTATTATTAGTGTGAATGAAAATAGAAAAGCCTATAAATAAATAAGTAAAATGGATATTAATCTGTTTGAATTATAAAGGGGAACCTTCCTCTAAGGCTAAATATGATATATTAGCGATAGTGAATAGTACCGAGAGGGAATAATATGAAATAGTAATTTTATAAGCAGCTCGAAACCAAATTTAAATAAATAATCAGAGCGTACCTTTTGCATAATGGGTCAGCAAGTTAATATTAGATGTAAGCAGTATTGCCCAGATAAAACGATTATAATATATATGGAAAAATATCTAAAATTAGACCCGAAACCTAGTGATCTTACCATGATCAGAATTATAAAAGTTCGAACGGGTTATCGTTGTAAAGATATCCGATGAATTGTGGTAAGTTGGTGAAAGATAAAACTGACTAGGATAGCTGGTTTTCCGCGAAACCTATCTAAGTAGGCCAGTGCGACGGGAGGCTTTTTATGATGTCTGGAAAATCCAGCAGCTGAACCTTTCAGCTCGAATCTAGCCATAGCGCCTTTGAGTAATTGAAGGTGTGAAGCATGGTGACAATGTAGCTTTACTTAAGTGTAAACCTGATAAATGTGGTTATTAAAATATACTAATCATAACAGGAGTGCTAGATTATATGACATGGGGAATGAAAGTGAAGTGACCGGTGATGCTTCGTAATTAGATAATAAATCATTAAGTGATTTAAAGGAAAAGTACAGTTCCTATGGCCTTGGGACTGTTAAAGGTACAAAGGGTAACTTAATAAGCTTATAGCAATATAGCCAAACATACTGGGTTGCATTGCTACGCAGCGTATTAAAAAGGTTATCCATTTTCCCGGAGTAAAGGCGCCCCCTAAATCATAATTAATTTGTCATAAAAAGAAACCGGTAAACCCTTATCAAACCAATTAGGTAATATCTAATTGGATATTCATATATAAACCGTTAAGGGGAAATTATGAGTATAGATGAGGGCAGAGGATTATTTAAAAAGCAAAAGAATTGACGGCTTGGAAAATCGTCAATTATAGGATAATGGAAAATGGTAGGATTGCCAAAGAGTATAATATAACAAGTTATTTACAAGTATACATAGACGAAAAAAATTTAAAGTTTAGTGGCCCATCACGTGCTTTACGTTAATTTAACTTTTATTTTAAAATATTAAAATACACAAAATTATTTATTTGTTTCATAAAAAAAGTAGTAAAGGTCGGGAATATTGGCGGATTCATTGGTAGGTTCTAAAATATGCTACAAGTTGTATGTTGTTTTTTATTTTGAGGCTAGTGTCAACATAAGACCTAACAAGTCCCTGTTACTGAGATGTAAGGACGGGATATATATTTATATCCTATTTTTGCACCATGAGAGCCAAGCTTAGTTAAGAGGCTAATCCCCTTGTAATTAAGTGGCCCCTGTGTTGATGCCCAGTGCAAAATAAAAGCAATTGAAAACTCCCTAAAAAAAAACAAACAAAAAACCAAATAAAAAGATTAAGAGAAAAACTAATAATATATAAAATGAATTTTTTAAAAGTCTTGGTTCTCATGGGGCAGTTCTCGGTTGCACGTTGCTTGGATTTGTGGATGTTCAGTGGTGATTCTATTTTATCAGTTATATTAATTTCAAAAAATTGCTATTATTCAACTAGTTCCTCTTCTGTTAAACAAGGGGAAAGCAGGTGTTTATATGTGAAAAAATTTAACAAATGGAAAGCGTTATGTTGGTTCTTCTGTGGATATACGGGATAGAATGTATAGCTATTACAACGCTAAATATTTATCTTCTCAAAAAGGTATGGTGATTTGTACGGCGTTATTTTCACATGGTTATTCATTATTTAGTTTAGAAATTCTTGAATATTGTGCTAGAGAAGATTGTACTCTAAGAGAGGACTATTATATTGCTTTACTGAAGCCAGAATATAATGTTGCTAAATATGCTTCAGCTCCAATGTTAGATAGGAATCACTCTGTTGAAACAAAGAAAATACTTAGTGAGATTAATAAAGGAGTAGCACGATCAGAGGAAGTCAAACGTAGAATTAGTGAAGCTGTTCAAGGTAGAATTCACACAGAGGAAACTAAATTAAAAATTAGCGCTTCTAAAATAGCTAATCAAACTAAACTTTCTAAAGAAACAAAAGAAAAATTAAGTGTTATTAATAGTATACCTATCGAGGTGTGAAATAAAGATACAGGTGAGATAATATTATATGCTTCTGGAAAAGAGGCAGCGATTGCTCTTTCCTGTAGTGCTGGTACTGTGTCAAATTATATTAAAAGTGGAAAGCTTTTTAATGGTATATTTAAAATAAACAAAAAGTCTATAACTTAAAGATAATCTACATAATTTGATATTAGAAGAAAATATGTTAGTATTGAGATATGGGCTTACCATAAGGAAATGTCTATGTAAATAACTTAATAAATGTAATCGGGCATTTTAACTGAAAAATCCAAAATATCCACCCGAAAGGGGGCAGACTTAAATACTAGGTGGAACCTGTTCAAAGGCAATAAGGTTGTAATTTTGAACATGCGATGTTTGGTTCCATAATGCCAGAAAATGTCGCTAATTCTAACCAGAATGAGGGATTCTGCTTGAGCGTAGTGCGATGAAAGTCGCACGCTACGTTCTGACGGGGGGAAAATTCGAGAGAATCGACCTATCCGGACTTTAAATAACATCATTGCAGGTACAGAATTTTGAGATCTCATTAAAAACTTACGTTAACTTCTTATTATTAAGTATATGAAGTATTCGGGGAATCGTGAAGATTTTACTGGTGAGAAATTAATCTAGGAATGGTAATGATGAATGTTGAATAATCAGACATAGAATGCTAAGGTTGTACGGAGTGAGTAACCATATATAACAGCCTATAAGTGGAAGTGAATCTTCTGCTATAAACCTTCAAATTGACGGGGACACCCTAAAGAGATTTCAACCAACCAAATATAGCAATGTAATTTGGGGCACAGGTAATGACTCGTGGTATGGTAAAATCGAAATTTATACACGAAAGTAAATGGGTAATCCGCAGCCAAGCACCGCTTTAATAACGGTGTGCAGTTCATCGACTAGATGTAGGTTGGCATTGTCCAAAGACGGTGCTTAAGATATAGTCAAGCCTTATCCGAAAGGATGCAATGGCAATAAAGTAATTTTTATTTTTTCTCGTCCCAAAGGGGACTGGGTTAATAGTAATCACCCATCGGTCCTCCGGGTCGATGGCGGTAACATTGGTAGATATTTAAGTAGTGGATTAGTTTTATCCAGTGAACAAAACTATGAAACGAATATTTTTTGATTTCCCTGAGGCCTAGTTTTTCTCTTTTTTCCAATACTTAATATGGTACAGTTAGTCGACTCTAGCAAAAGACTAATTACCAACAATAGGCAACTGATGCCAATCGGAGGAGAAATATGGAGACCTAACCATCGAATGGTAAACGTAGTCTCAGTGCTGACACCTCTGGGTCGACGAGGCCATACCTCTGTGCGTCATCAGAAGTCTTACGAGCAATGTATTATACATTGCCTAGGGATATGAAACTGGGATAAACCTATGTGTTTGCAGGAGTCCGTACGGTTAAGGTGCAGAAATCATAGTTAGCGAAACGTGACAACCCATAAAGGTTACGGTTGTTATCGGCGCTATGGTGACCGAAGTAGCGGAATACAGGGATACGCCCGACGTGAAGAGGGGATAAAAGGCCCTCTCTAAGGTGCACCGCTGGCAGAAACCTTGATTTCGTATTAGAAAAATATAGGGATGGATAGAACGCGACTATTAGGCAGAACCAAAGAGTTACCCCTAGAATAATCGTATGATTATTGCTCGATAACTAATTAAAATTTAAAGTCACAATGAATAATAACAATAACAATAAAAATAAGTAAAGCTCATACAGGTCGTGAGAAGACAGAAGGATCAGGAAGTCCAAGTCAAAAGATAGAAGTTTTTGATAAAAAGGAAAATCAAACAACTACTTATGGATCTTTTAGTGAAACAGCAAGAGTCTTAGGCATCAACCAACAGGCAATTTCTAATTATTTTCTACGAGATCAAAAAAAGCCTTACAAAGGAAGATATATTTTTAAAAAGATTTAACTTCCTTCATTTCTTTTTTTTTAAGAAGCTTGTTTGCCCATATTTATTTAATATTTCTACTATTGAATTTTGCCTTGTATCGTCTCGCTTAGTTTGGTTTTGCTTGGTTTCAATTTTTTATGACAGCTTCGCCGGCCCAGTTGAAGGTTTGGTGGTAATCCTCCATCAACCTTTACCCAAACTAAACGGGGCAAAAATAGATCAGTAGATCGTCCCTCGGTATTTATAAGATAGGCTGTACGCAACGATCGTCCGGCGTTCTTGTAACAGAGGCCGGCCGATCTATTAATTCATAGTTGCGCTATTAAATGATTACTACAAAATAAAAAATTACTTTAGTTTCAGCTAATTACTGAAACCAGGCGGCTTTAAGTCTGTTGTCTAAATGGATAGTTATTTTAAATCAAAAATTTGCAATTATTGAATCGGTAACTATTTAGGGAGAAGTACCTTACTCTGTCCGTAGTATAGGACTAAAGAGGTAGATCTGTGTATGTCAAAAGGGAAACAGCCCAGAACAAGTGTTATAATAAGGTTCCAAAATTATTATTAAGTGAAATCAAGGAAGTCTTTTGATTTTAATTCGATCAGGAAATAGGCTTAGAAGCAGCCATTTTTTTGAAGACCTCGTAACAGAGCACTGGTTAACAATGTAAAAAGGCATTGAAAATTTAACGGATCTAAAATAATATACCGAAACCTTGTCTATAGTTATAAATATTTATATTGTATAACTATAGGGTAGCGGAACGTAGGGGATATAAAAGAATTTGTTCTTTTTAAGAAAAAATAATATAACTCTAGTGATAATGCTGACATGAGTAACGATAAAGGCCAATCTATAGGTTGACCTCGCCTTAAGCTTATGGTATAGATAAAAGTAACGGCCTCTAAGTTTATGAACCTAAAGGACTAAACGATGAGAAAACCTTGTTTATAAAGTAATAACCTTTAAATTTTTAAACATTCAATATCTGATGTAAATAATAAGTGATGAAGAGTTCAGGAAAAACGATAAACACTTAACCGTACCTAAATACCAGCTCAGGTAAGCAAGTAGAGAATACGAAGGCGTTTGAGTGAACAATTCATAAAGGAACTCGGCAAAATAGCTCCGTAACTTAGGGATAAGGAGTACAGTTCATTACGAAATAAGGGGGGGCGCTCTTATTTAAGCGCCCCCATTAATATTAAGTAGTGTTCAGGTAGCATAAAATCGAGTTGTACGACTGTTTAATTAAAACAAAGCACTTTGCATAAAGATAAAACTCTAAGTATAAAGTGTGAGCTCTGCCCAATGTTTGAAGGATAACAAATAAGCTCAGTGTTTAACACAGGCTTAAATAGGAATCTCTTATGAATGGCGGCCTTATCCGTTAGGGTCCTAAGGTAGCGGAACACCCTGGCCGTTAAATGCGGTCTTGCATGAATATTGAGTTGGGTGACTCAACTATTACCAAAATTAGCGGATACCTATAAAACAGTGAATTACAATGATTAGGATCTTCCGAAGAAATTTGACTGGTGAAAGGCTTGTGGAGACACAAGATAAAGAATTAAAGAGGTGATAATGATCCTCCCTTGAGACCCCTCGCCCACTTGAATCCTCGTAGGGTTGAGTTTTTATTAGGAAGAGAAAGTAATAACTCTAACTCCCAATGTAATGGACGTAAGTTTGTTAGGCGAAGCCTGACGGTGGGGCTAGTACCCCTGCTGTACGGTGGATTCACAGGTGATAGCATTTCTTTTTAAGAGAGTAATCGGAGATTCGTTGTCTGTGCCTTTCTATAGATTAAGAATACCGTATACGGAAAAAACAAAAAAATATGAAAATTTATAAAAGTCTTCGCTTAACAGACATCGTCTTCTCTGTGCTCATTGGGTTTGCTTTTTTCTTTGTTATATTTCTTTTTAGTACTCTTGTTCCCATTTTTGCTGATGAAATTCCATTTTTAATTCATAATTGTTTTGATTCTTGTTTCTTTATTGGTGTAAATTTCTATTCTACTAATAACAATAAATCTACAATTGATTGATCTTTAAGAAAGTTTTCTACTGCTGGTTCTAACAATTTAAATCCAGTAAAAACTTATTCAAATTTTGATCTTCAGAAGAAACAGATTTTGAAAGAAAACAAAGGAAAGTCTGGTGTTTATATTTTTACTCATTTAGAATCAGGAAAATCCTATATAGGAAGTGGAGTAAATTTATATAATAGATTATCTTACTATTATTCCGAAAAAAGTATTAAGTATAAATTACAAAAAGGAAAAAGTGCTATTTCTAGCTCTTTATTAAAATACGGGCGTTCTAAATTTAAATTGGGTATCCTTTTATATTGTGCACCGTTTTGTGTAATTTTTTGAGAGCAATACTACATTGATTTATTAAAACCAGAGTATAACATCTTACCTATTGCTGACGCTCCATTTACCGGGCTTACCCATTCAGAAGAAACCAAATTTAAAATGAGTTCAGCAAGAAAAGGTAAATATTTTGGTAAAAATCACCCTTTATTCGGTAAAACTCCTTCAGAAGAAACAAAATCAAAAATAAGTTCAGCTAAAGGTACAGCTATATATATTATTGATCTTAAGACAAATGTTTCTTCTACCTATGCTTCAATTAGTAAAGCAGGAAAGGGGATTGGTATAGCACAATCAACGCTCTCTTATAATTTTAAGAAAACGAATTCCTTTTGTCTGAAAGGTCGTTATCTTATCAAAAAGGTAAAAATTGACTTATAATTTTCGCTCGGCCAATAGTTAAAAAAGGCTCTTTAATGCCTGCACACAAATTAGCTATTAAATATATTAATAAAGGAGCCCCTATAACAGCAGTTGAAGTTAATAAAGTTTTAGCTTTTTCTGGTATTAAAATTACTCAAGACATTTTAGAAAAAATACTTAGTGAACCTAGGCTAGAATTTACAAATTTAGATTCAAATACTATAAAATCAGATAAATTTATACAATCTATAGGTACAGTAAGAGGTAAAATTCAAGTGCCGGGGGTGTATATTTTTTCTCATATAGCTACAGGAAGTTTGTACGTAGGTTCATCTTCTACATTAGCTCGTCGATTAATAGGTTATTTTAAGAATACACATAAAACAACTGGAAAGTTGATACCTTTAATTAAAAAGGAAGGTATAGGTGCTTTTAATTTGCAAGTTATACCCTTAGATTCATATACTGTTAATCAAGAACTTAGTTTAGAACAATATTTTTTATTACATTCTAAATTTAATCTTAACACTCTTAAAGTAGTGAATGATTTTTCAGGAGTTAGATCTAAATCTTTTTACATGTATACAAAGGATTTATCTGAGTTAATTTATTCTTCACATATTCAAGAAGATTTTATTTTTAAGTTAGGAATACATTATAGTATATTTAGTAATAGTTTAAAGACAGGTGCGGTTTATTTAGATAAATATATTTTTACAGATAAACCTATCATTGGAGTCAAAGAAAGTAATATGTCAGAAACAGATATAAATATTTTGTTGGATAAAGATAGATTAGAAAATATTAAAAAATTAGGCAGAAAAGTATCTATAAGAGCTGTTAATGATAAAAATAACACAAAACTATTTGATACAATAAGTGATTGTATAACTTATCTTAATAGTATATCTCCTGCTAATAAAACAACTTTATACAGACATATTAAATCTAAAAAGCCTTACAATGGTTATATTTGCCAATGAGAAAGTGAAGAAACTACTCCTATTGTTGACAAAGGAATAAAAGTTAATGTTACTAATATAGTATCTGGTGTAACAATGACATATCCTTCTTTGAGAAAGGCAGCTTTATCTTTTGCTCCTGAGTATATTACTACGGGCCCTACTATTAAAACTTTTGCTGAAAATGGAAAACTTTTCAAAGAAAAATATAAAATAACGATCATTTACGAATAACAAGTAATAAGACAACTTTATGATTTCAAATAATGTGTTTCTTATTCTTAGGATACAACAAAAGAAATAAAACTTATAATAAAATAAGTAAAATAGGCAGATATGCCTGGTAATGGAAAATTCAGTTTAGGCAACTTGATTTTAATGTGCAATAAAGAGGCAAACTCCGGGGACATCCTAAAGCTCTTTTAACCAAAATTATATTGGAAACGTTATAATTGGCTCCATTAATGGCTGGAGGTAAGGTAATATCAAAAGAGATATACTAAAGTAAAATGGATTACCGTGGATCTAAATCAGACTTAGTGTAAAAGATTAACAATTGTCTGTAAAAGAGCAACGAGCGGATGCTTCTTCATATAATATGTAAGGTGCGCTCTAGTCACCACGAAAGTGGCTCTTAAGAGAAATACAAGTATTTTAAGATTAAAGATATCACAACAGCCTAACCTAAAGGTATTATCCAAGGTAAAGTTGTGAAACGGAATGATTTAACGATACAACAGCTGTCTCTATGATTGGCTCAGTGAAATTGGAATAGCAGTGCTAGTGTAGCCATACTTTATAAAGTATAAATTGGCGATTTGCTGCGTTGGTGAGAATCCAACTCTGTAGTGTTTAGTTGGAAGTATATTTAAAAAGCAATATAATTATAACTATATTGTTTTTATAACTAATTTAGATACTTGTTTACTAATATTTACTTTAATTGTTTCACATTTGTTCTTATATTTTTACCAGTATGTTAGTATTGGTGTTACAAAAAACCACAGGCTATCTTTAGCCGGTTAAGATGGAAATTTATATATTTAAAATAATTTAAAATAATGATCTATTTATATGATTATACAAAAACAATTATATTATTACAGTCTTGGTTGGATTCTGGGGAAAAAAGAATATTGCCTATAGCAATATTTTTGAGTATATATATTATACACAATCAAGATATGTTTAATACTGCTTTATTGTTAGTTGCCCCCTTGAAAAATCAACAATTATTCCACTATCCTTTAATTAGTATTGGTAGCGGTCGTAAAACTTATTCAACTATATTAGATATAAAATTAGAAAAGTTTTATCAATGGTTTTTAGGGTTTTCGGATGGAGAATCTTCTTTCAGTATTGTACCAAAAAAAGATAAGACAGGTAAAATTAATCGTTTTACTTTTATGTTTTCTATTGGATTACACCTAGACGATATTGATGTTTTATACTTTATCCAAAAATCTTTAGGTATAGGAATAGTAAGAAAAAGTTCTTATGAATGTAAATTTACTGTAAATGAGATAGATGGTATAAAAAAATTGTTCGTTATTTTTGATAAATATAATTTGAATACTACTAAGCATTTGGATTACTTGGATTTTAAAGAAGCTTTTAATTTATATCACTCTAGAGATAGTTTAGTTACTGAAAAATTAAAAGAAAATATCTTAAATTTAAAAAACAGAATGAATACTAATCGTGTTAACTTTGATTTACCTTCTGATCATAAGATCAAAATAACAACAAATTGGTTATTAGGCCTTATAGAGGCTGACGGGTCATTCAACTTATGAAGAAATGACTTAAAACCTACTTTTAGCATAGTTTTAACACAATTACAACTTCCAGTTATTCTTAAAATTAAGGAGTTTTTGGTATTAAATTTGGGGTTTGATGCTAATTCAATTTGAAAATTAGAACAAACGTCTGATATGGCTATAAATATTCAGAAAGCTAGAGGTAACAGTAAAAGTAGTGTTTTATTTCTAATTAAAAATCTTCATATTTTACAAAATTATTTAATACCATATTTTGATAAGCTTGTTTTCTTAAGTAAAAAAGGCCTGGATTATTCGGATTTTAAAATAATTTGTCGGGCTATTTATTATGGGGCCCATAGGGACGATAATATTCAATCTTTAATAATTAAATTATCTTACACTATGAATAATTACAGATTATCTTCTTCTAAAGAAGAAGCTGAAATTTTGACTAGTGAAGAGATGTCTTTACTTAAAAACAGTGTTTCTTTGGTAGAACATTTGGGTGATGGGCGTGTTAGAGACATTATCTCACAAAACATAGTACATCAGAGTAGTAGTTGTATATATATTATAACAACTCCTTCTGGTGAAAAATTAAGAGTTCTTTCTTTAAAGGAAAGTGCAAACCTTGTAGGCGTAAACATTAAAACATTAAGTAAATATTTAGATGATGTATCTAATGAAATTACATTGAAAGATTATGTAATTAAACGAGTTCGAGTATTCTGTTAAAAATTGAATTGTTCTTGAGACAATTTATTGTGAACTTTAGGGAAGGATACAACCGAATAGTTCATTTCCTACAGAAAAAGAAAGGTGAAAACGGTCAATGACATCCTGGTTAAAGACCGTCGGCAGTTGTATATGTCGCTACAGACTGGCTCACCGGGGCTGGGCTGAGATGCCCGTCCGAATGTACAGTCGGACCCTGAAACGAGTTTAAAACCGTAAGGAGGTTGGAGAATATAATTATATAGAATAATTATCCATTACACGATGGTAGTAATTCCTTGATGGGTAAACCATCTTTAATTAATCAGGGTTGGCAGATACTGTTTACCTCTAGATAGACGAGAAGACCCTTGAGAAAAAAAAAAATAGAATTTTTTATCTATACCTGAAATGGTACATAATTTGATATAATAGCTATGCTGAAAATTTTTAACAAAAAGAATAAGATAAAATATACAATGAAAACAAATATTATTTTGCAATTTGACATTTCTAAGAGAGCCTTTTCAACTTGTAATGACAAAGAAGAAAGAGATTTTACTAAAGCTAGGGAAAAAGATAAGATAAATCCTTACTGAGTTACAGGACTTATAGATGCTGAAGGCTGCTTTATAATAGCAATTTTACCTAGCACTGGACCTAATAAAAAAAAGATATCTTTACGATTAAGTGTAACTCAAAAATTACATTCTGTAGGTATACTTTTTGATTTACAAAATTTTTTTGGTTGTGGACAAGTCATTACTTCTTCTAAAGATTGTATGAGGTTTGTAGTACAAAGTAAAGAGGATATTTTAAACAAAATAATTCCTCATTTTACTAATTTCCCATTAGTTACTTCCAAAAAATTAAATTTTGAAACATTAAAAGAAGCTGCTATGATAGTAGCTAGAGGTGAACATTTAAATCCTATTGGATTAGAAAAAATAATATCACTTAAGGCTTTAATGAATAAGAATAGATCTTTTGAAGAATTATTTACCCAACGTACTCTGAATTAATTCTAAATAAATTTTTCGGATAATCTAAAAAATCATCAGGTGTCTTCAAATTAAGCAGGAAATACTGCAATAAGTAAAATTCAATTTTTAAAATGAAAAGAACTAGTGCGGAATTTGGTGCATTAATACTAGGTGTGGCTAGAAATCTGAGCTTAAGAGCTCAATGATTATTATATATTATTTTAGGATTTGGTGTGGCTATTAATATTGATTCCTCGTTTTTATTCTTATTTTCTTACGATTTTGACTCTCTTTATTTATTTCTGCCTATTAAATTATATACAAATGTGATAGAAAATAAAAGAATGATTCTTACCGAGAATACTGGTCGAGCAGGTATATATCTTTTTAAAAATTTAACAAATGGAAAATGCTATGTGGGAAGTGCTGTGGATCTTTCTAAACGTCTGTCACATTACTTTTCGCCTTCCAATATGAAAACTCAATTAAAGAGAGGAAAAAGTAAAATTTATTCAGCAATATTAAAGCACGGTCTGGATAAATTTTCTCTGTCTATATTGGAGTATTGTGAGCTTGAGAAATGTATCGAAAGGGAAGATTATTTAATCAAATCTCTTGTCCCAGAGTATAATATAATTCAGGATCCAACTCTTCCTCCGATGACAGGTCGTACGCATTCGGAGGAAACTCTAAAAAAGATGTCTAGCCGTACACATTCTGATGAAACTCGCAAAAAGATGTCGGATGCTCATAAAGGTCTTAAAGCAGGAGAGAATCATCCTATGTTTGGGAGGCCAAGAGCCGAGGGAGCAGGAAAATCCTCTCAAAAGGTAGAAGTGTTTGATCAAAAAACTAATATTTCAACTACTTTTAATTCTATTAGTGAAGCGGCTCTAACCTTAAATATTAATTTCCAATCAATCTCTCAATATCTTACTAGAAACCAAGTAAAACCTTATAAAGGAAGGTATGTTTTTAAAAAATTTTAACCTTTACCAAGGATAAGAAAGTTGTCATTTTAAAGATAAGACAATAAAATTAAATCCTTATTGGGTTCAAGCTTTTATAGATGGTGAGGGATGCTTTAGTACTTTATTGACTAAATCAGATAAAACTAATAAAATTTCAATTAGAAATAGACTATCTATTTCTCAAAGCACTCACGATTTTGCAGTCCTTAAAGCAATTAAAGAATTTTTTAATGCTGGATATCTAAGTCCTAAAGTCGAAGATATAAATTCTTTGGATCTAGCTAAACTTTCTCAAGATAATTCTTTTTATTATAACTCTATGCCTGAAAGTTTTATCCCATTTTTCGATAAATATCCTTTATATTCAAGAAAACAGTTAGATTACCAAGATTTTCTTAAATTTTATCAATTAAAAAAAAATAAAGCTCATTTAACAGATACAGGATTCAAAATAATGGATAATTTATGTCGTAATATGAATTCAGGGAGAGATAACATAGAAAAATCAAGAAGAAAATAATAAAAACTCTACTTCTGTCTTGCTACACTTTGCTTTTGCTTTTCCTTTTGCTTCATTTGATGCACAATTTTTCCTTAATTGGGTTTAATTATTAATTAAACCTAACCAAAATTCTATTATGAAATGGACTCAATTAAACTAAGGTGTGTTTATATTGAGATAAGTAAGGACAGGATGGTAAAACTCGTAGTATGGTTATTAGAGGATAATATAGTTGTATAAAATTATAGATAGAAATAAATACTATTAATATTGCAGGGGGTCTTCTTTAAATAAAACCGGATAAATTTGCAAGAAAAACTGTAAGTAATGCAGTCAACTAGCAGCCAATCATGATAAGGTGAGCTCATTTTGAGAAATTACATGAAGGTTCAACGACTAATAGGTGAGTATCATTACAATAATCCTAACATGAATATCCGGCATTCAACATATAATGAATGATGACATAGTCTGAACAGTAATGAAAATTACTGATGTAATAAATAAAAAATTATTACTTTAACAATATTGATGCAGCTTTACTGTTGCTAGTTATTGTGGTATGTTAGAATAAGGTTGTAGTGGACAAGGTAGTTGGTTAGATGTAATTGAAACACCTTTACTTTTAACTATCATATTGCTGGGAAGCCAGATTAAGTTATGAAAACATAACATCTGAGCATATCTCCCCCGAAATAACAAATTGTTAAATTAGGGTGACCATATTATCATTAATTTTAATGAATATAAGAATATTGGCTAGGTGGCAGTTTATGCGGGGCACAGATCCCATAAATAGTACCTGGGTATAGTCCAAAATAGTAAAAAGTATTCGTATTTTTTAAATTTAATTAAGTTTAAGATAATTTAATTATCTTATTTAAATTTTTATAATATAAAAATAATCAAGAATAGATCTATTAAGTTAGAGATTTTATTTATTTAGTAGTAAGAGTTACCTATATGGAAAATAGCAGAGAGGTATAATATATTAACTATAATAATGTATGGTAATATATTATTTAGTTGCTTAAGTTTGGTTGATTTAACCTTATAAAAAGCGATTTTTTTATTTTTTATCTCTGAAAAGGTTCAATGGCCAGAAACTTGCTTTACTGTCAGACTTACGAGTCTATCAGTCGCGTAAGCGGGGCATACGATCACAAGATACATTAAGGAAAGGGTCTTGGGTTATGAAAAAAAGCTACGCTAGGGATAACAATTATCTGTTAGTCCTCCAACATTTTAAAAGGTTGGTAATTAAATTGGGTGAATTACAAGAATAACTTTATTAAGTTAACTTGAAGCGAAGCTTATTTAAGCATTATAGTTAAATTGCTATATTAAATAAGAACGTTTAACGACTAGAAGGTGAGTTATGCTAACAATAATCTTTCCACGAGCACCCAGCGTTTTAAGTTTATATCTTTACAATTTATTGGAATATTAAATTAAGGTATAATAGCTATATTGCAATCTTACGGTGCGAAGCTGCGAAGCAACCCATTAGTATTGGTTTTACAATATGGAGATTTTATTTCCATTCCCCCTGCTGTATTAAGTATACTGGGGAATATAGGAACTGAAAGCAATAAAAATTAAAATTCTTTGAGTGGGGTTTCGCCCCACCTTACAAAAAATAATTTCTCACCTCCAGTGTACCGGAGAAAAGTTATTAAAATATATATTTAAAATAAATTTATTACAAATCCTTTTTAAGATTAATCTATTAAGCCTTGTAATAAAAAAACTCCAAAGTTTTTACTAACAATATTCAAGTATATAATGGCTTTATGCTTTTTGAATAAATGGCTCCGCCATTTATCTAAATAATACTGGATGCTTCGCCACATTTGCATTTGCGAAATGCGCGCGGCTCCATTAATAGTGTAAATGAATGTTAAGGTTTATATAATTATTATAGATATCTGTATGGTAATTAGTCGGTAAGGTTTTGTATTAAACATAAAGCAGCCGAATGCCAACTATATCTTTATCCTTTTGTAAGCTTGTAAAGCTGGAGATCTAGATCTCCAAAATAAGGGATAACAAGTATTTTAATTAATAAAACCAACTAAAGTGAAAAAATATACTTAATTTTTACATGATTCAATTAAATTATTCTATACTATTGCTAGAAATATTTCTACATAATTTTAACCTTGTTGGTTCTGTCTTATTAGTTGTCCCAACTTTTGTAAACTCCAACATAGAAACAAAAAATAAATTGACACGCTCCACTAGCTCCCGATTTTTAACAAAAAATGATGTTGTAGGATTAGGTCCTAATAGCAAGTTATTAAAACAATATAAGGAATCTTTGGTAAAGTTATCACAAGTACAGTGGGAAGCAGCAGTAGGATTAATGCTGGGTGATTCTAGCTTACAAACTCAAAATAATGGTAAAACCTTTAGAATGAAGTTTGAATGGGGGGATAGAAGTAAAATTTATATAGATCATGTTTTTAATTTATTTGATGAGTGGGTTTTATCAGAACCACACAAAAAGATTAGATTTAGTCCTGCTGGTAACAAAGTTATAAATTGAGGGTTTCAAACTATAAGCCATGAAGCTTTTAATGTTTTAGCTCAGTTATTTTTAAATCAAAGAACAAAATCTATTTCAATAGATTTAATAAAAAACCATTTAACTCCTAGGGGTTTAGCTTATTGGTTCATGGATGATGGAGGAAAGTTAGATTATAACAAAAACTCTAAAAATAAAAGTGTTGTATTAAATACTCAAAGTTTTAAAGATAAAGAAGTTGAAATTATGTCACAGCAAATAATGGAAAAATTTAATCTTGATTGTGAAGTTCGATCTAATAAGCGAAAGAAAATCATAGTTATTAAATCTTCTAGTTACTCCACTTTTTTATTGCTAATAGATCCGTATATATTATCGGAAATGTGTTACAAATTGCCTTAATGGTTTATAATCCTGCTCAGGATCTAATCTATTTTGATCATAGATTGGGGAGATAAATATAATTAAATTACATTTGGTTATGAAGTATGTGGAGCCCACATACACAGCTGCTGTGAGGGTGAATAACTTACCCAATAACAGCGGTTATGAGTTATTTGTTCGGCTAAAAGCCTGGCCTTTAATTTTCAAATTATTAAGTATTTGATATTGTTAAAGGCTTGTTAAACCATGACCCGGGAGGGGAGTGCTTAATAAGGACGTGTAAATGAAGAAGCAATTCTTTAATTAAGTGTGATGGTCGTCACGATCTTCCAGAATAAATAAGTTAGGTTATCACTATATAAATAAAGGGAAGATTTAATTAAAAGAATATCTTAAAGAGGAGTCGTAAGACTCAACTATAGGGCTTTAGATTTTACATATTTTGATTCACCAGTTAGACATGGAGGTGAACAGAGACGACCATGCAGGGAAATTTAGAGTCTTGTCAAAAATCTATATAACTTTGCTTAATTATAAATAAAGTGACGACCATCAATATATAAAAAATAAAGACATGAAAAATTTAACAAAAATGAATATGAAACAGTTTTCTCTTTGCGCTTTCAGTGGTTTTTCAAGGTTTGCAACGCTTCGCCTCCATTTTAATTTTATTTCTGCTTTTTCTACTACGGAATGTAGAAAAGAAGATGATAATCAAAAACTTCATTCTTCTTTAATACCTCCTGTCTATCCAAATGCTAATACATACAAGAAAGAAATTGTTAAAGATAATCTACAAAAGGTTGGTATATATCAGTGGACTAATTTGGAATCAGGAAAAAGCTATATTGGATCTAGTTTAAATTTAGGAAGAAGACTAAAACTTTATTATAGTGATTATCATTTAAATGATTCAGATAATAGAAATATGATTATTAATAAAGCGCTGATAAAGCATGGTCATTCTAAATTTAGTTTAGAGATCTTAGAATATTGTGATCCAGAGGATGTCATTGAAAGAGAAAATTATTATATTAAGGTATTTAAACCTGAGTATAATATTTTACAGGAAGCAGGCTCAAGTTTTGGCTATAAGCATACTAAAGAAACTCTTTTAAAAATGAGTGAAACTAAAAAAGCTGAAAATCATCCGTTATTTGGTAAATTTCACTCAGAAGAAACTAAGATATTAATGAGTGAAGCTAAAAAAGGACATACTCTGTCAGAAGAAACTAGAATGAAAATTAGCAAAGCTCTTAAAGGTAAAATTACTTCATCAGAAACTAAAGCTAAAATGAGTTCAGCAATTGGTACAGAAACAGAGATTTTGGATAAAGAGACGAATGAGGTAACAACTTATTCTTCAGGTCGCCAAGCAGCAAAAGCTCTTGGTTGTAGTGATTGGGTGATTCGTACTTATGCAAATAGTAAAAAACTTTATAAAGATAAATATATAATAACAAAAAAATTCAAAGAATAATAATATACGGCTACACTTTGCCAGTAAAGATATAAATTACCCTAGATGTGCGTTAATTTAAATTTAACCATATTAGGTATATATTAAGACGAAGACATAGTCTGAGCCATCTTGTGAAAGATGGAAGTAATAATTTTACACAAACAATTCTGAACAGGCTAATTGCGTCAGAGAGTACATATTGAGTACGCAGTTTGGCACCTCGATGTCGGCTTAGCTTATCCTCGTGAATGCACAAATCACGAAGGGTTCGGCTGTTCGTCGTTTAAAAAGCTACACGAGCTGGGTGTCCGGTCTAATTACTAACTCAATTTTTAATATACGTTAATTATCTCAATTTAATTTCATTTGGTTTAGAACCTGTAATTTGCTATGGGATGAGTCGCTTATTTAGCAGTATCCCCGTTTCTCGCAATGTAACCGGCTTGATTAAGGCTATACCTAACATAGGAAGAATCTAACAACGACCATTGCATTAGAGAGTTATATACCATATATAGACAGGTAGGACTCTAGCCGTGGAAAAACAAAGTTTAATAAAGCGATAATCAATTTATATTCAACATAAGGGAGTTCTCAAATATCGAGAGTTTACCTGTCGAATGTTAAGGATATAATGGTAATACACTTTTTTTTTTAGTCTTTTTTTTGTTTATTATTACCAACTCCGATTATCAAAAATAAAACAATTTTTAAATGACAATAAAGAAAAATCAGGTATTTATCTTTTCACCGCTTTATCCTAGGCTTTTTTCGTTGCATTTTTTATATTATTAGATTCTACTCAAGTTCTATCACTCCACAAGATTTTGTTCCTGAAAAATATTATTCAAACGCTGATATTTTAAAGGAAAAAATACTTAAAGAAAACAAAGACAAATCAGGGATTTACCGCTGAACAAACAAAATAAATAATAAAACCTATATTGGATCTGCTAAAGATTTACGAAAAAGATTCTACTCTTATTTTAGTGCTAAGCATTTAGAAAGAAGTTCTATGGTAATTAATCAGGCATTATTAAAGAATGGTTATTCTAATTTTTCTTTAGAAATCCTTATATATTGTGAACCAGCAGAGCTATTAAAAAAGGAAAATTAATTTTTCAAGCTATTAAAGCCAAACTATAATATTTTACCTACTGCTCCAGCTCCAGTGGCCCCTCCAGCAAAATACTATCCTAATACAAATGTTGATAAAATTAAGATTTTATCAGAAAATAAAGCAATGTCGGGTGTATATTGTTGGGAAAATCAAATTAATGGAAAAAAATATGTAGGATCTTCTGTTAATCTTAAAAATAGATTTATCCAATATTACAGCATTAAATATTTGGAGAGATATTATTCTATGAGAATTTGTCGAGCCTTTCTAAAGCATGGACACGATAATGGTTTTCTTTAACAATCTTGGAGTATTGTGAATCTGAACAATGTATAGAAAGAGAAGATTATTATATATTAACTCTCAAGCCAAAATATAATATCTTACCGAAAGCAGGTTCTAGATTAGGTCAAAAGCATTCAGCTGAAACTCGGAAGAAGATGTCAGATGCACAAAATGCTGGTCGTTTTAAAAAAGGAGAAATGTCTGGAGAAAATCATCCTATGTTTGGTAAAACTCAGTCAGAACAATCTAAATTACAAAATTTACTTTCTCAGCCTAATCGTAAAAAAATAGAAGTTACTGATATAGAAACAGGAATTTCTACTACTTATAATTCAATTCGTGAAGTTTCTAGAATTTTTAATATTCCCTATACATCTGCATGTCGCTACCTAGATACAGGAAAGGCATATAAGAATCTAATTATAAAATCGGAGGAGACTAAACAAAAAATTAGTGAAGCTATAAAAGGTAGCAAGCATCCTAATTATTTCTCTGGAGACTAAACAAAGAATTAGTGAGGCCAGAAAGGGTCAAATATTTGGTTCAGCAATTGGTATATCAGTAGAGGTTCTTGATCTAGAGACTAATGAGATAAAAATTTACGCTTCAGGTAGGTTAGCAGCCAAGGATCTTGGTATTTATCCTACTACTGTTTTTAGAGCTATTAAAAATAGCAAGCCAGTTAAAAAAAGATGAATTATAAAATTTATAGAGTAAAATATCTATTATAACAAAGGAATAGATAATTTGAGATTATTAAAACGATATATTAACTATTGTATGGAAAGACATGTAGCCCCTTTACTCTCTAATTGGATAAATTTTGTAAAAACATTTAGAGATCAATAAAGAAAACTGGGTGAAGTTCAAAAAAAACTTATATAAAGTTAATTTGGAGCGAAGCTTTTTCTAGTAAATAGTATTATTGCTATAAAGGAAAAGAACGTTCAACGACTAGAAGATGAGTATACTAACAATAATTCTTCCACGAGTGCCCGGAGTACACTGTTCACATTTGGTTTTTTCTATTTTTCGAAATTTTAAATAATTGTTTTTAAAGAAATTTTGTTCTTATATTAGATAAAAATTGAATAGTGCATAGTTTACTATGACATAGTCTGTACAATAGCGTGAGCTATTGAAGTAGTTTTATTAAACAAAATTAAAATCAGAGCCTAAGATATTTCAATAATTTTTGAATTAGAGAAATTATCCTTTTCTAGATATAGAACGCTCTGAAGATAACAAATTAGTAAATACGTTGTGAAACAGTATGGTTTCTATCTTCTAGGGGGAATTAGAGTAAAATAAGGGTTGACCCTTCGTACGAAAGGAGTTGGGTAAGATAACTAATAACCTCTGGTTTACCTGTTGTTTATGTGTAGATATTAGTATAAATTTAAAAATTTATTTGTCTATATATGGATTTAAATTCGTATATATAAAGATAGGAAGTTACTATCACTTAAGTAAATTTTAAAACATAGGCATGGCAGGAAAGCTACGTTTTGTAAGGATAAGGCTTGAATGCATGTATCTTCGAATCCCACTTTAAGATACTCTTAAAAATACGTAGTATACTACTACGATTTATATATATTTTTTTTTTTCTGCAGAGATCTTGATTTAATCTTAAAATCAACTTTCAATATGTAGTGAAAATTTTATATATTTATAGGCTTTAGCTGTAAGGACTGTAAAGTCTTGAGGTATAAAGAACTAATTTATCAATAACTAGGTAATACACTTATCGTCACATCAAACCTGTACTCTTAGTGCGGTGGTGGTGGCGTCTACGCCCACCTGCACTCCCAAAACCCGCCCGCATTGTTCCTGGCTCATGCTCCGCAAGCCAACCGCAGGGGCTTGCCTAAAGGGAGCAGCATGAGCCCTAATTAAAGGGCCTGGTTAACATAAAAGTAATTATCCCTCTTTAAAGGGAATAAGTCAGTGCGATACTTGCACTGGGCTAGTTGGCTACTCACAAGCCTAAAGGGTATACGGACATATTTAGCAGGATAACATCTTTGTTTTATAGTAGTAGACTGTTTGCCCTTGTCCATTAAGGCGTCGTTCAGGATGGTGTTAAAGTTAGTAGGAGTAATAGTTCTATTTCCTTTGTGACCCATACACGAGATAATAGAATTAAAAAAGGAATTATTAGTGATATATTATACTTAAATCCTAAGCTCCGCTTAGTAATCCCTTTAGAAGTTATTCTATAACATATAGTAAAGTAATGTTGATAACATTATTGGAATTACTATTCATTCTTTCGCTAAGATATTATAAGGGAAGTCCCTTCCCCCCCCCATCTCTTTGAGAAGGGGACAAATAAAAACCCACTCGAGCTAAATCTAAGTTTAAACAAGTTAACATAAAAATTTTAATTTAATTTCTTTAAGAAAGAGGATACAAAAATAAAAAGGAAACACTTTAATGTATATAAAGTCGCATGAAAAAGTAAATAAAAATATTTAGGAAAATTGGGTAGAGTCCTAATTAGCATATTTTATTTAAAATGCTAAGTCGGGGGTGCTTATTTAAGCGCCCCCATAAGAAGATATATATTAGCTCGGCTTATTGTCCTCCTTGTCCTACGGACATACAAGAAAATCTAATTCTAATATTGCTGAATGAAATAAAAAAGTATAAAGGCAGAGGTTTTTGATATATAGATAGGGATTAAAACTGAATATGATATACAAGAGCAGCAGTAAGAGCTTTAAATTGTTTCGGTTATTGTATTTTAAAATATATTCATAGTAAATAACAAAGCCCTTACTTGTGCTTTGCACAATAAGCCTGAAGGTATGTTTTTACTTTCTAAGTGTAGCTTAGCTTCGCGGGTCCTTCTTTCAAAAAAAAACGAGCGGGGCGAAGGGGGGGGGCAAAGGAGGGGAAAAACTTTCATAATTTACCCCATGTGGTAATGAGGGAGGACAATTTTTTTGCTTATTCATTTGTCAGCTTGTTTTTTCAATCAGTAGAAAATCAAAGATTCTTACCAACAATTAAAATTTATTCTAACTCAACATTTACGTGAAACTGAACTAATGAGTAATTTTTGAAAATATTTAAACAGCGCTTTGGGCGGTTTTGCTTTCCCAGCCCTGGCTCCCCATTGGCCACAAAAAAAAAAATTAGAAAAATACGCATAGTTCACAAATATTTTTATAGGATAAAGATTTATAAAAATAATCTGGATGGCTTGCCTAAAGGGAGGATGAGCCAAGAGCAATGGCAATGTTTTTTTTATCTTACCGGCTCAATAGTCAAGTTGGTTAAGACATAACGTTTTCACCGTTAAAGGCGGGGATTCGAGTTCCCCTTGAGCTTAGCCTATTTTAAATTACTTACCAAATTGCCTTGTATTGAATTAAAAAGTCAAGGCGGGATAATGTAAAAAATCATCAGGTGTCTTCAAATTAAGCAGGAAATACTGCAATAACAACATTTTTTTTTTTTGTTATGATTCAAGCTTCAAAAATTATAGGAACTGGACTTGCAACAACAGGTTTAATAGGGGCAGGTGTATTAATATTAGGTGTTCTAGTCTTCTTTGCTTTGGAAATAAGTACTATTTGACATATTCTAACGAGTGTATAATATTATTTCTGAGGCTAACGTATTTGTATTTGGTTTCGAAGGGTTAGCTTTAAATAATATTATGTTAAAAAGATGGGACCCATACAGGGGGTTGAGCTCATGTTTCCCATTGCTGGGGACGCCCAGCCGGTATTATTAAGTATAAACTGTCGTTAGATCCCTATTTTATAACTGGTTTTTCAGATGTAGTGGACTTCATTGCTCCTGTCTCCTTGTCCTCCTGTTATATAAGAGCAAGCATTGCTCCGCAGCCTGTGTGATGTTCCCTTTAGGCTAGGCAAGCCTTGCCAACCCACTTCGTTTAGTTTATAAATTTTAGAGTATTGGTATATAAAATCTTAAAATAGTGCCTACATTTCCTTTTAATCCCTCTACGGTTGGTTTGTGAAGCATGAGCCAGGAGCAATTAATTATTCAAACCAGATTATAATATAGCAAAGGATGCGGACCCTTATGTTAGGCCGAATATGTTCAGTACTGAATGAATCTTGTATTGCTATAGGTGCAGCAAAGTTCGTAAAAACATTACACTCGCTCGTCGCTTTGCTACCGAAGGTTGGATGAAAAATAAGTGCTTCATTAACAGGTCATAAGGGCGATACTAAATCTATTTTACCTAATGTAAGAAAAATAAAAGTATTATATTAAGAATTAAATACTACTACTACTACTTATTATTCAATTAAACAAGCTGGCGCAGCCTTAAATATTACATATTAAATTATTTATCGATATATTATTTGTAGCTAACAAATACCTTACTTGTGCTTTGCACAAGAAGTCGGATGATATGTTTTTTACCTTCTAAGCGTAGCTTAGCTTCGCGGGTCCTTCTTTCAAAAAAAAAAACGAGCGGGGCGAAGGGGGGGGGGGGCAAAGGAGGGGAAAAAATTATAATTGTTTCTACTTAAGTATTCCGTTTAGCTTCTCAGATACGTTTATTCTGTTTCTTCGTCATTTGTAGAAAGGGGCGGAGCATTGCATTGCTCCGCATGCACCCCACCAGGTTTATGCCAAAATTTAAACTTAAATTCATACATAGGGTATAGCGGATTAATGTAGTAGAAACATAATTGGCTCATGTCCATTAATGAAAGGTGCAAATCCTTTATCCGCATTTTTTTCGCTTTATATTTTTTTTTTTTACATGGGGTGCAGAGCAATGCAATGCTTGCTCTTGTATGTCCGAAGGACAAGGATACAGGAGCAATGGAACCCACTTCATTATAAACTGGCTGGCTTCTTAGTGTAGGGGGGGGGGGGATAGCCAAAAAGGCTATAGCTTAATTGGCAAAGCAAGCTGCTCATGATAGCTCAGATGAGTGTTCAAGCCATTCTAGCCTTAAAATGATTGATCTCTTCCAAGAGAACAATGCTAATTTTATACAATCTTTCAAATGATCCAACTGCTCCAATGTCTGGACGTCAACATTCCCTGAAGCTTGCAAATAAATGAGTGAAGCTCATAATGGTCTGAAAGCGGGAGAAAAGCATCCTATGTTTGGTCGTAAGCATTCTCCAGAAACGCTTGAACAAATGAGTACAGCTAAACAGGGAGAAAATAACCCTATGTTTGGGAAACCAAAACCAGAAGGATCAGGAAGCCTTCCCAAAAGAATAGCAAGTTTTGATAAAGATACACAGGCAACTACTGTCTATACTTCTATGAGAGAAGCTGCAAGAACTATGTTTTTCCCGAAATCCAGTGAAAGCCTATAAAAACAGATATATTTTCACAAAAGTCGATTAGATTTCCTTCGTTGCCATGTTCTAGTCCCTCGGTTCAGCTCATTACCTTCACGTACCGATTCTTAGTTCCAAAACAGGGTTTAATTCCAGTTAAACCTAACACTAACCTCAAAAGGTAAAAATATACAAAATTCTTTTTTTATAAATAATAAAATAAATTAATATAGGACAGGCTACAAGGATTAGTTTGAAGGGGGGGGGGGGTTTGCCTAAAGGGAGCAATGCATTGCTTCTTGTCCTCCGGACGGTGGGGGGCAGAGCATTGCTTCGCACCCACAAAAAAAACTATTTATGGAACAAGCTTTTGTTGGATTCAAGATAATAGTGAACCTATTTAAAATTATTATTTTTCAATTCTATAAGTAAATATTATTAGAAAGGAAACACCTTTAATAACAAAAATTAGGTTATATCTTATCTTGATGTAGTTGGTTGTCAAAGGCAATTAATTAATAAAATCAAGATTTTTTTTTAACCTTCGAGTTAGAAATTAGGGATTAAATAATTTAATTTTAAGTGAATTTCTTTTGGGTTCGAGTACGTAAGAAGGTAATGCTTTTTGTTAGTATCACTTTTTAATGAATATCTATGCAGTCAATTTGAGATGAGTCCAAATATTCTGGAATCATATGTTATAATAATTTATATACAGGAATAGGTACGGTGATTTCATTCATCGGAAATGTTTAGCTTTGTGCAATTTGTAAAAATTGTAGCTATAATATCGTTTATTACTCCAGATGTTAAAAACTAATGGGAGCGATGGTAAAGAAAATCTATTCTTTCTTTTCAACCAATTTTAGGGTCTTTATTTATTCTTAGATCCTTATTTTGTTGTTTTTTTTTTCTTATTCCTATAAAAATCTAGAGCTTCTAGAAAACCAATAACAAATTCTTGCATGAAAATGAAAAGAAATCAGTAATCTAATGTGGATTATTACTCCATAAGTTTAAGATTTTATTACAATGAGTTGGCTATGCAGAACAAATTATATAGCGGTCGAAGCCATATTTGTTCCGCTCTATTAAAGCACGGACTTTCTACTTTTTTTAGTAACCCTTGAGTACTGTGAATCACCTTGTGTGATTTTTTTTATGGGAAAAATACTATATTGATGTCTTCCTGCCTCTTATATAATTCGTGGGGGCGCTCGCGCCCCCTCCTTACCCAAAGCTGTCTCATGACAGGGTCACATCCACTCAAAGGAAGCTCGAGCAAAAATATCTGCTTTTTTTAAGGGTAGAAAACCCGAAGGAACAGGAAATCCCGCATTGCGGCGGCTACGCTCGGCCGCAAGGGCTGGGGTGCGTGCGAAGCAATGCGTTGCGGCTTGGCTTTGCCACCCTGCCCCCCTCCCCAATCCAAGTCAAAAAAAGTTCTGGACAAAGAGACTAATGAAAGTAGTTTATGCTTATTTAGTGAAGCAGCTTGTGGATTAGACATAAACAGTCTTAGTATTTCTATATATTTTGCTCGTAATCAACAGACGCCTTATAAAAGAAGGTATATCTTCAAAAAGGGAGTTTATAAAAACTTTTTTTTTTTGCTTGTCTTTCTATGAGCTCACCCCTAGGGGTAACTTTCAATTTCAGGTTAAACCACCCAAATCCGAGTGCTGGAATTGATAGACAGGCCACCGGCCCCACCACACCGTATTAGCGACCCCTCTTCTTTCTTTAATATGCATTAAAAGATGTGATATAACACTAAAGCCAATACAATGGCAATGGGGTTATGTCTTATTATATTCACTATAAAGCCTGAGTGCTGGAATTGGAATACAGGGGAAACTTAAAATTTTCTGAGGCAAACTCATGAGTGTTCAAGTCACTCCTTAGGTAACGTAGTAATTACACAATATACGGCAGAGTGCAAGTGGCCTATGCAGACACACAGATTTAGTTGAACCTTCCTCTCCTTGGGAGCCTCTACGATTGAATCTTATATCTAACGAATCTTTCATTTTGTGATTAAAGAGTATATTATATGGCTAATTAGCTTTTATCCATTATACTTAATATTGTTAATATTTTGGTCTCAATTGCTAATGCCTCGCTTGCGCTCGCTTGCGCCGGGGGGGGGGGGCGCATATTTTAAAATAAACCATACATATGAAAAGTCAACTATAACGCTAGTAGGGCGTATAAACACTGCAAATTCGTCCTTCTTAATTAATGTTACTTGTTCTCAATTTTATACTGTAAATTTAACCTTGGGCCAGACAAATAGTCAACGCAATCGTAGATACTCTATAAATACTTCAAATAATAATGCAAATCCTATGCCAATCGTGCCAATTCTTTCTTATTCAAATGCTGATACAATTAAACCCGAGATCTTAGAGGATAATAGAAATCTCGGGGAAAGTGGTGGCCGAAATTTTAATAGAATAAAAAAAGATATCATTAAAATTTTATTATTACCCGTTATGTGTGCTTGGGTTAATTTCTTATTCGGTTTTTCGCAATTTTTGTACTTAATTATTTAAAACTATCCTATACCTTCCTATAACGGAATTATACGGTGGAGACCTAGATCTTCAAAGATCAAAACAGGTAGTGTGCTGACACCTCACCTATTTGTCTGGTCAGTATATAAATCTATTTAAGAAGGAACTCGGGAGTATCCAAATCTTAAATTTTGAAATATGAAATCTATTCGAGATGTAAGAGCTTGCCAACTACCTTGGTAGTACTCCTTTAAATGGGAGATATTGCATGCGGTGGAAGACTATAGTTCTAAGCTTCGAAGAGGAGTTGCATCACTCTATGTTTTAAATAGATTAGCATCTCATCCCTTTTTCTAGTTCCCAATAGTCAGCTATTTTTTTTTTTCACCTCCTTAGGTTTTCTTGCCCCTCACTAGAAAGGGTGGTAGTGGCAAACAATTCTCTATTTTCTTTACTTTTATCAACTTAGGTTTAAAAAGTTAAACCTACTCAGTGCCGCACCGTAGGTTCAGAAAATAATTTAAGTTGGTGAAGCCCTTGCTAATACTAAAAATGTAGTAAAATCATCAATTTGCTTTGCCGCAACTTCGAGCGCGAAGCGCGGGCATGGGGGACATAGTTTAATTGGTAAAACAACGATTTTGCATATCGTTATTTCAGGATCGATCCCTGATGTCTCCAAATTTTTTATAATATTCAAAAATCTAAAACTAAAACTGGTTTTTAGTAAAATTAAAATTTAGAGTTTATCAGCATTCTTTGCCCCTGGTAGGGAGGGTGGAAGATATCATATTTTATGTTAATTACCCCTTTTTACCTTTGCTTTTGCTTATTATAATTTGCAATATTTCCATCTTCTCTTCTTGGTGTTACATCACAGAATAATTAATATTTACTTCCACCTTAGGGACATATTTTAAATATAGCAATTTTTCTTACTTCGCAAAGCCAGTTGCTTCTATTGAGTTAATTCTAGTACCTCCAGCCTTCCATATTCCACTTCTTACAGCAGTCGAGTTTTTGTCTGAAGGAAATACTTGTATAAGTTGTAGGGTTATATTGTCAAATAATTTAATATATATTAACTTAAATCTAAATAATAATTCAAGATTATATCAATAAGGGGTTATCTCCTTTTTTTCATGCCTCTGGCTCTTTGAGAAGGATAATTTATTTTTATAGTTTAAAGCTCGAGAAGCTTAATTGGTTGAGCAGAGTATTGAAGCTACTAAGGTTATAAGTTCAAATCTTATCTCGGGCAATATATATCAGTGAGATTACAATAATAAATTCAAATTTATTTATAAACAGTAAAATTGAAAAACAAGACAGTTAATTTATTATATTATATCATATACATTATAATTCTATGGGTATAGTAAAATCAGCCACTGGGGCGGAGCCCGGAAATTAAAAATTGAATTTCCTCCCCGATAAAGTTAAATGGAGCTTTGAGTAGGGCTCCATTGCACCTGGCTTGTTGTCCTCCTTACATACAAGGGCAAGAAATTCCATTTTTCTATTGATAAGAAGATTAATAAAATTAGAGATAAAGGAATGCCGATTGAAGTTATTATGAATCTGTTAATTAAACTCCAAGGCGGAATTATTGGTATAAACCCCTTGAATAACGAATTATTACAATGTGAGAATAAACGATATTGGATGATTAAAAACCTCCAATATCTGACAGAGTTACATGGGCCACTATGCAGAAGGAAAAAGATTCCAGAAGAAATTAAAATAGACACTCATCCCCCCATCGCTTTGCTACCGAAATTTGGGAGTGAGATTATTAATAGCGAGTCGTGAAATCCATGTTTCATAAGACTGATTTATAATTTCTTATGTCTAATTTTATTTCGTAATAACTTAAGTGCAGCATATCTGGTTGGTCTATTTCAAAGATTCTAAGGATGAATCAAATAAGGGTAGAAGCTTTAAGCCTCTCTTTTAAATCAAAAACAGGTATTTATCCCTTCTTCTAAAACTCAAACTCCATGGAAAATGAACGGGGCAGATAACTCTAATGCCAATGTTCTTAGCAATCTATGAAAAGGGGGGGGGGGTTCAGCCTAAATATTAATACTTTTCGTAACTATGCAAAAACAATAACAAACAAATTAGTATATATCGAAGTTAACATTCTTACTAGTGAAGACGTGAGCTAATAAGAACAGAACACAGTTTGGAACATGTTAATGTTTTATGTAGACCTCATAGTTCAATTGGTTATCAGGGATAAGGGATTAATTCTCAAAAAGAGTAACTAACATCCGCAACACCTCTTCTCTGTGATAAAATATGGGTTAACAAAGTAGCTAAAATTTGTAGGTGCTGCAGAAATCCTTTAATTGTGATAATATACAATAATAAAAATCCCTTGCTCTGCATAAAGCATCAAAAAAAAAAATACAAAAAATGATATAATTGATTGTAGATATTCGTATGTATTGGATAAAACAAAAATTAACAACAAAAACGTATGAGAAAGCTTACCTTATCGATTGATATGCATTAATTTTTTTTGTTGAGCTTGAGTTTATGTGAGATACCGGATGTATAAAAAAAAAAAAACACTAGGAACAGATGAGATCTCAGAAAAAAGTTCTAATGAAAGATAGAAAATGATATTAACTTAAGTTATATTTAAATAGGAATAGGCTCTTCTTAAATGTAAGGTGAAATGAAGAATAAATCTTAAATTATTCAAAATAAAATAATCTTTCTATAAGTAATAGAAAACAATGTAAACACTTTAACGTATATAATTTTTAATTATAAAGTCGGATGAAAAAGTAAAAATATTATAATAGAGGCCAAAACAGCCGGTGGCCCCTATAGTAGTACTTTTTCACTGAAAGTGAAAATTTAGGTCGAACACATTACGAAATAGTTCGAAGTAAGATGTCAAGTTCTCTTATGAGTAATGCTAATGGGTCTGGTAGAAAGGATTTAAAACACTCAGAAGAAACTTGTGCTAAAATAAGCGTAGCAAAGCTTGGAAAACTTGCCCTTCTCTTGTATGTCCGGAGGATAAGAAGCCGAAATGAGTCCTTTGGATGGCGTGCAAACTTTATAGGAAACTAAGAAAAACGATAGAAAATGTTTTATCTCTAAACCAATAAAGTTCTGAATGTTGAAGTAGTAAAGAAAACTATTTATGATTATATTACTGCAGTTGCTAGAGCCTTAAACTTTATACAATTCGTAATTGTTTTATATATTAAAAAGCCTTAACCCATTTTATAAAGGTAGGTATGTTTTCACCCTCATGCTTCTTGTCCTTCGGACATACAAAAGGAAAGAAATTATGATAATTTCTTCTTACTCACGGGCTGCTACTAAGCCAACCAGCCAGCCAGCCTTTTTTTTCAGGGCTGGCAAAGCCAAGCTGCTCCTCGGTTCTACTGGATGTGGATGTGGGGGGGGGGCGCCTAAAGCGAGCGCCCCCTCCTTTAAATATTGGGTATAATCAAAGTTAAACCTAAATCGAAAATTAAATGCGGAAACCTCCTACTCCTTCTTCTAACGCTAAGTTTCGCTTAAGAAATAGAATAATTTAACTGGTTATTAGTAGCATCGCCTTCTTGTGCTTTGCACAAGGCAGAAAATATTTATCTCCTTTCAGCTAGCCATGTACTTTGCATTTAAATTTAAAGGACCAATCTCTAATTTATATTAAACAAGTTTCTATGCCTTTACTCCAGACTATTGTTGTTCCTTACATGAACCCTTCTATGCTGGCTGGCTGGCTTCGCAGCAGCTCGCCAGCCAGCCACAAATTAGGTCTGTAATTTCCTCGCTTGCGCGGGGGGGGGGGCGCATATTTAAGCGCCCCCCTCAAAATTAAGAATAAGGGATTACGCGGATCGAGATGGAATTGGTTTACATCCAGTACTTAGGATACTGGGGCTTTTAGCCATGTGGGTTCAAGTCCCATCATCCGTAGCTTCATCTGTAATAAAAAATAGCCACAGCCTACTTATTTGGTAGGCGGAGCCAGGAGAAATGCCTGTTTTGTATGATTATAATCTTATTTATCAGAAAATATGATAAGATACATTTTAATTTATTTATGATGAGAGTAATTTGAACCAAAATTACTACTTCTTACATGCTTAATCGGTTTTTAATTAGAGGCATTGCTCCGCACCGCATCACCTCCTAAATTTATTTCTATAAGGTAAAAATACTTTTCAATGTTTGAAACTAACTAAAAGGGAATTAGCTCAATTGGTAGAGGTTTTACACGCAAGTGGTTATAAGTTCGAATCTTATATTCCCTAATCCTCACTTATATAGTGGGCCCTTCGGATGCATAGCCCATTTTTTTATCATATCACTAATTTGTAGATTAGTTTCAACATTTAAAGGTATATCCCTATATCGAGCAGGAAAATGGACTAGTTGTGCTGTTGTGCTTGCTCCTGTCTCCTTGTCCTCCTGTTATATAAGAGCAAGCATTGCTCCGCAGCCTGTGTGATGGCTCCCTTTAGGCTAGGCAAACCTTGCCAACCCATGTAAAATTTATTATTTACCCGGAGTATATAACTATTACATAACAAATAATTGGTAAGTCTTATGAATTGTTGGCAATATTCGGTGTAATCATTTATTATTGACAGAAGTTGGAGGAATAAGGCGGGCTGAAGCTTCGCTAGCCGTGTAAAATAACTAGTCTCTCTATGAATAAGTGCAATAATTTAAATAGGCAATTTTGATTATATTACTTATCCTCATTCTACATCCTCAAATGAGGGGTTTTATCAGATAATATTAATCTTAGTGGAAAATCGTGTATCTCCCCCAAAAAACCAAGGAGAGGTCTTCGAGATATTAGCTCAATGGTAGAGTAGGTTACAGGTTCGATTCCTGTATATCTCTTAGTGGCCTTCGGCCACTTTTTGTGTCATCATTTTTTTTTTTGTTGGCCGTAGGTTATGGGTATAATAAAATTCTAGCCCTTCGGGCAAATGGTTGTTTGCGGAGCGGTGTGGCTCCTTTTCTTGTGAGACACACATATATTAAGGACATGCCGTCTCGTTCCCGGCTTAGCTCGAATATATTTTGGGTAGTGAAATTGCTCTGGACCTCTTTTAATTTTTGTGTCATTATTTTTTTTTTGTTTGCTTCTTATGCTCCATACAATACTAAAATTATAATGAATTTTTTTTGTTTTAATTGGACCGCTGCGCTAGCCTCCGGCTAGAAAAGAACTTGCATTGATAGTGTTTTCATTCTGATTAAATGATATTAGTAACTTATATACTATAAAAGACGGTTGTATTATTACAGATAAAGGTAAAATAAAAATACATGCAAAGCCTTTAGTAGGTCACTAAACAAATTCAATTTAATAGAGTACAACGTTGATGAATGCTTATAGGACGTATTAGGGAAAGTTTTATTTTAAGTGAGTAGCCTAAATTCGCACTAAAAAAAAGTAACTAACGCTATTCATTTAATAGCGCGAGCTCCGCTCCCCATAGTATTAATTATATAACTATAGCGACTGCTTTTCACTCATAGATGAAAATAGTAGTTATAAAATAAGTTGGTTTCTGCATTGCTTCGCATTATTTTGCACCTCTAAGTAATAACTGAGGAGAAAAGTTTCTCAAGTTTTTAAGTTCTAATGGTTCTTTCAGGACGCGAATATGAGAACAAAATAATTAATCTCTTTGAGTTAAGGTAGTTCACCTAATACTTATGTGAAATAGGTCAAGCCTAAAGATAATTATCTTTCTATAAGAAATATAACATGCAAAAACAATTATTAATATTCAAATTTTATTTCTGCTTCTTGTCCGAAGGGCGAACCCCTTTCCCTCTGGGGGTGAGATAAACAATAGATTTAAAAATATTTAGGAAGATTACCCCTCGCTTGCGCCGGGGGGGGGGGCCTACATTGGGCGGAGTCCTTATTAGAAATTAAAATGCTAATAAAATATGAACCAACAATTTTGTAGGTTAATACGGGCACTTTGAGCTCAAAATAACTTAATAACCGGGGTAGCTGTCTTTATCCTCCTTCCTCTAAAGATAGGAATAGAAAGGTTCAGTAGTTTCAAAGGTTTGTTTGAGTTTATTATTATTGTTTTCACCGTTCCTTCTCAAAGAGATGAATTGGCCGGAGGCCATGAAAGATTAAATTTGTTTTAATTGTTATTTCATGGCAATATTTCTATAAGTAACTGACCACTTAAATGGAACTATTTTAATTGTAAAGTTGAATGAAAAAGGTAATCTATAGGACATGGAATTTCTTGACATAATATAAAAACGCAGGCATGGTAGCGTATAAAAATATTGATTCCAAATTAAAAAGATAAAACCGCTTCTAGCTCATGCTCCGCCCCCCCGCACCCCTTCCCAGCCAAATTCATTTGTTCCTTGGTAAATTTCTTTTGCTTTTGGTTGACTGATTAAAATTAAACTTTAGAATGGCTATAGGTTAATGGTAGACTGGTTGATTTCCACTCAATATGTGCCGATTCAACTTCGGCTAGCCATAAGGGAACGCTCTTTTAAGCTCGCCTCCAATTAGTTCTCAATTTCAGGATACTATAAGCTAATTGCATAATAAACCCAGGTTCTAAATCATATAGAATACAAACCATATCATATCCTTATGTGAGGTAATGGATTACCTGGATTTACCTTAAAATATCATAGAAGGTGGTAATTAATCGGATTTATCTTTGTATAAATGAGTTAAAAAGTTATAATATTGTTAAATTTATTATTTTCATATCTATATTAGGACTTTTATCTATTAATTTAAATCCTAATGAGTAGCTGGCTTTATTAGTGATGATCCCGAAGGGTGCGGAGCATTGCTTCGCACCGCACCACACCGGGTTGTTTTTTATCACTTTATGTATATGCTGTATATTTTATTTTTACTCAATATTCATGCTGAGGCGAAGCCTATACCTATTAATGAACAGTTTAGTTAATTATTTGACTAGGCGAAGCCAACTAAAATAATTAATTTAATTTTAATTCTTGCTTCTATAAGTAAAAAGTAAGATAGAAAGGAAACACCTTTAATAAGCAAAAATAAGTCATATTTTTAATTATGGTTGATTGTCAAAGGATGGCGTAAATAAAAAAAGTGGATTTGATAGAAATACGAAGTATGGAAACAAGAAAAAAATCCTTTATTTGGTTAGTATTTTTTGTACGTAAGGTTTTTGCTAGTTCGATTCTAGGATGGGATTATGCTTTTGTTAGTAGCATATTTTTATTGTCAATCAATGCGGCCACTTTTAGATGCATTGCGGCGGCGGCTATGCCCGCCCATTTAGGGACGCACGCACGCAAGAGAAAGAAAATAATTATTTAGAGTAGCTCTTCTTATTCTGTAGCCCTATGTTATCATCAAGTATAGGAATAGATACATATGAGAGTTTATTTCATTCAACATCCATAATAAATAGTTTTATGTATAATAGAAATTTTTGTTTTTTTTTTTCTTTATCTCTTTAATTAGGCATACTTTGCTGGCTACTTGATTCCTCCTTCTATTGTTTGCTTGTTCCTGTTATTATTTTTAGTGGCTTAATTAAGCCGCCCAAATTTAAAATATAATAAAGGAAAATAAGGAATTTACTGTAAAGAAATTTAATGGAAAATATTATATTGGTTCTTTCTATATATGGTGAGGCATGCCTAAAGGGAGTATGAGCCTACTTCGGGGGGGGGGGGGCGTTCGCGCCCTCCCTCCTTACAAAAGCTGGTTCTCTTTTAGATTTCAAACATTCAGCAGAAACTGTTTTAAATTTAAGGAAAAACTCTTAGCGATGAAACATGAGAAAAAAAATATCAGATAAAATTAGGGCTCCGCCTGCTCCTTGTACTCTGGACATACAAGAGAAAATAATCCTATGTTTGGGAAACCAAAACCCTAAGTATCAGGAAACCGGCTTAAATATTGTTAATTTTTTTTTTTTATCTATCTAATAATAAGACGACTACTTATGATTCAATAAGTGCAGCTGCAATAGGTTTAGAGTAAAATAAGAAAGTCTATCCAGATATTTGTCCTCCGATAAACTCAAAGCTTCTTTTAAGAAAATATCTGTAATCAAAATAGTAGATTAGCTAATTTTTTGTTTTTTATTTTGCAACATTGCTTTTTATAAGAAGGGATTTTATAAATAATTTCCGGTTGTGTTAGTAAACTGTAATACTTAAAAAATAGGAATTTCAATTTGAAATTCGGTAGGAAAGAAAATCAAGTTGAAAGGGGGGGGGGAGGAAAAATTTAACTTCAAGGCGTGCTTCTTGTTTGTGAACAAAAAAAAAAATAAAAGAGAATTGACCGAGCTTGGTTTAAGGTGATAAACTTGAAATTTATTTGGCTAAAATAGCCACATCCGTTCAAATCGGATATTCTCTGTTAATATTCTATCCCTAGTGTTATTATACTAGAGCGACTATTTTATTGGATTTGTTTTGTGTTTTATTTTTTTTTTGTCTTCTTTTAGCTTAAGGTATAATGCTTATTAAATTTTGTGAATGTTAACTTTAAAGTCAATATCATTATTTTTATAAATAATTTATTTTAGGTTTATTGTACTGTAAGACATCTTTATGAAATGTATTCATACACTGCTCTCTTTAGGCTTTTTTTTTTTTTTAAGGCTTTCATTAATGTATTTAAATAAAAAGTGGATAATCTTTTCTCACAGTGCAATTAATATTATATTATGCTAGACATACACTCATACCACAACAACCTGTAATATGAGAAATGCCTCTTCGTGGCTTACAGGACTAGTAAATTAAATTAATTTAAATTAATTTAATCAAAGCTAAATTTCTTTTTTATCTTTTTATCAAATAATTATTAAATAGGCTTAAATGCTTTCTTTCAAGAATATAACAAGTCCAATGGATCAGTTTGAGGTCAGAAATTTACTTAGTTTAGATGTTCCATTGTTAGGTAATATTAATATGTCTATAACCAATATAGGGTTATATTTAATAATTGGTGTTTTAATAGTATTATCTTTAAACCTTTTTGCTACTAATAACAATAAAATAGTTTCTAATAACTGATCAATTTCCCAAGAATCAATCTATGCAACAATTCATAGTATAGTTGTGAGTCAAATAAATGAGACAAGAGGTCAGATCTACTTTCCTTTTCTTTACTCACTATTTATATTTATTCTAATTAACAATCTTATAGGATTAGTAAAAAGGTGCTTATCCTTATTTATTAATATATTTATCTTCAAAATCAATAAATATTTAGTTAAATTGTATTCTACATCTTCATCTGCTACTAAATATAGTTTTAATAATAAAAATTCTTATTATCTTCATCCTTATTATATAACAGGATTTACAGATGGTGAGGGCTGCTTTTCTATTTCTATGTATAAAGATAGTAGAATGCTTAAAGGATGACAAGTTAAACCTGTCTTTAGTATTAATTTACATAGTAAAGATAGAAAAATATTAGAAGCTATACAAATAACTTTAGGAGTAGGTAAAATATATAAATCTGGAAAAGATGCAATTCAATATAGAGTTAGTTCTTTAAAAAATTTATATGTTATAATAAATCATTTAGATAAATATCCTTTAATAACTAAAAAATGAGCAGATTATCTTTTATTTAAAAAATCTGTAGATTTAATAAAAAATAAAGAACATTTAACTTTAGATGGCTTACAAAAAATAGTAAATATAAAAGCTTCATTAAATTTAGGTTTATCAGAAAAAATTAAAGAGTCATTTCCTAATATAATACAAGTGGAAAGACCTAAGGTTGAAGATACAGAAATCAAAGATTTAAATTGACTAAGAGGATTTACTGAAGCTGAAGGTAGCTTTCAAGTAGTTATTAAAAAATCTATAAACAAAACTTATATAAGCTTAAAATTTTCAATTTGTCAACATATTAGAGATAAAATATTAATTGAAAGTTTTATTGACTATTTAGGTTGTGGAAAAATTTATGAACCATTAGGTAGAAATGAAATATATTTTCATATTATGACTTTTTCTGATATAATTGAAAAAATTATACCTATTTTTAATGAATATCCAATAATAGGTGTAAAAAAAGAAGATTATTTAGATTTTGTAAAAATAGCAGAGTTAATAAAATCTAAAGATCATTTAACAAAAGAAGGAATAAAAAAAATAGAAAAAATTATAAATAATATGAATAGTAAAAGAATACAAGAATCAAATTTTTCCCCATCCCATTGAAAGATGTATATATAATCGTATATAGAAGATAAATATAATAATAAATATATAAATTTTACAATATGCTGAGAACTTCTAAAGCTTTAGGATACGATTCTTAATAATGTTTTCACGCATTAAATAACGTAAAAATTCTTAAAGATGAAACAATGAACAATCAGCAGGAAACCAAAATAATAAATTATATTATGAGTAGGATTCTCAGAGACTAAACGTAAAAGACTACTCTAAAATTGAGTAGTTAAGATATAGTCCAACTTGATAAATCTATACGTTTTATCAAGGAGTCCTTATAGTTTTGCTTCAACATCTCATTTTATTTTAACATTTTCAATTAGTTTTACTATAGTTTTAGGAGCAACTTTATTAGGACTTCACAAGCATGGTTTAGGGTTTTTCTCACTCTTCGTACCTGCAGGATGTCCGCTAGGCTTACTACCTTTTCTAGTTTTAATAGAGTTTATCTCGTATTTATCTAGAGCTATATCTTTAGGTTTAAGATTAGCGGCGAACATAACAGCAGGCCATTTGTTACTTGCAATTTTAAGTGGTTTAACTTATAATATTATGGTCAGCGGTCTAATTTTTTTCATAATAGGGCTTTTGCCTTTGTCATTCATTATTGCTTTCTGTGGTTTAGAAATTGCTATCTCTTTTATACAAAGTCAGGTATTCGTGGTATTAACTAGTTCTTACATTAAAGACGCTTTAGATTTACATTAATTAAAATTAAAGTCCGTTTTTGTACTCGTATTATTCCTTTATTTCGCTTTTTTAATTTAAATAAGGTTGAAATCTCTTCAACCTTTACCCCCTTTTCCTTAATCGATAAGAGTCACGAGCGAGCTAAAAACTTTTAACCAGCGAAGATCCTATTCTACAAGTTCCCCTCACAGAGGTCCCAATAAGGATGTTAAAATATTACACCCTTCATGGGTTACAGGTTATATTGATGCTTGTTTTAGGGTAAATGTTTGCAAAAGTAATAATGTTAAATTAGGTTATTCTGTAATACTTATTTATTAAATAATATCTCACCATAGTGAAGCTGATATAATGCACAGTCTAAAAGCTTTTTTCTTTATAAAAATGTAGGTAATATTGAGTATACTGGCGATAAGCGATATGTATTTTATAGAGTATCAAAATTATTTGATATTATTAATTTAATAATGCCACACTTTTTGTTTTACCCTTTACAGTCAACTAAGTTTATATATTTTACATTATGATACAAATCTGGATAAAGGGTTTACACTTAATAAAGTCAGATTTTAAGGAATTACTAACATATAAAGCCTCTTAAAAAAAAATTTAGATGCTAGTGTATTTTAATCTGACTTCTAACACGTATACTATATAATACAGAAAATATTATGCAGTCTTCGTCATTAAATGATAATATTATATACGTAGGGTTTATAGGGGCGGATGGAAGGTTTAGTACAACTAAGCTATCTTCTACTGGAAAATGGCCAAATCATCATGCTTATTTTAGAATCCATCAAAATATTAGAGATAAAAAAAAGAGTAGGCCAAGTTTGTTATTTATTTTTGATACTTACCCTTTAAATGTGAAAAAACATTTAGACTTTTTGGTATTTAAATCCGCAGTAAAAATTCTGGTAAAGGTTTAAGTAGTTTTACATAAGAATAGCGTATGTCTCTTGATTTGTCTATTTCTAAAATTAATATAAATAGATATTCTTCTCTTAGTCTTCGAAAAAGGCACAGGTATTTGTTGTATTAATTTGTTTTTATATAAAATACGGTCTTAGCTTATATTTTTATTCTAGTGTTGCTTCGAGGTCCTGGCTTCGCTGGTTTGACGCACCCTGCCACAAAAAAAAGGGATTTGTAAAAGCAAACCTTTACCCCTAAAGTAAAGGAAAAATAATCGTTACTTTGGAATAAGAAATTATTTTATCAAAGTTAAATCTACTTATAAAAAGCTGAAACCTTGGCTAGACTCCTTAGAAGCCGTACATTCCTGAGAAAGTATATACTGATCTTATTAATGAATGTTCATTAATAAGGAAGGAAAATATGCTTGGTTTAATAAAATGTATGTAGGGAGTAGTATTTCCAATAATTAGTGGTTATTATAGTAATTTTTCTTGTTCTGTAATGTCTAACCTAACTATTTTAAAAGCATTCAAAAATATGAAATTAGTAGTTTTATGTTTTATATATTATAGTATACAGCTGATGAAAATATTATTGAGCGGAACAATTTTTAATTGATACGTTAAATCCTGAGTATAACATTTGAAGTACTGCCGGTAATACAACTGGTTATAAACACACTGCTGATACAAAGGATAAAATTAGAGCTGCTAAACTTAATCGCGTAGTTTCTCAATAAACAAGGCAAAATTAGAGAAGTTAGATAGGGTTTAAAACTCCTGAAGCTATCGATAAATTAAATAATCGTGTATATTTGGAAGAACATAAAGCTAAAATAAGCAAAGTTCTAACAGGTATTAAAAGATCTGAAGAGACTAAAAACAAATTAAAATCAGCTTTTCTTTAAGGGTTGAGGTTTTAGAGATAAATGAAATTAAATATTATCCTTCAATTAGTTTAGCTGCTAAGCCCTTTAAGGTAGTCATTGGGCGTTAGGTAGAACTATTAGAAATCAAAGAGTATATAAAGGTAAATATTTCATAAAATTATCTACTCCTGGCTGGCTGGCTTCGCAGTAGCCCGCCCGCCCGTCCGTTCCCTCCCCAGCTTACTAAATTTAGGAATTAATCCATTTTTATCTAAGTATCTCCTTTTTTCATAAGTCCTACGTTCAACACCTAAAGCTTTCTTAACATTATCTAAATTTAAATCCTTAGAATCCTTGGAAACGACCTCATCCAATAGTCTTCGCTCTTCATGCGAAGCCTTCCTCTTTAATATTTAATATTTTCCCTTTTTCAGTTAATTCAACATTTAAGTCCTTTTTCTTACTATTTTCATAATAAGTTTAATTAACTTATCCATGTAAGTACTTAATTTTTTTTTATGTAAAAATAATCTTTTTCACTTACAGATTTCTCTTCGCTCTTCTAAGAAGGTCCTTATTATTAATGGTATTGCCGACTAAACGCTGAAGTGAAAATATATTATCCTCAAACTCCACAGCGTCTTCTCATTGCTCCGCAAAGCAAATAATCTTTATTGTTAGAAACTTTCTCTAAATTAAATATACTTAACTTAGGTTCTTTATATAAAACAAGACTAAGTTTAGAATGACCATAGTTAATTAAAATGGCTAGGGTCCGGGAAAAAAGAGGATCTCCTCATTATGCTTATATTTCTACCCCTTATAAACCTCATGATGTCTTTTTATATACTCATTTTTATCTAATGTAAGTCTCTCTTTTATCATATCAATAACTTTAAATAACACATCATTTCTATTATCTTTCATATTAATATCTAAAAAATTAGCTAACCACCTTTTAAAGTAAATATTTGATCTTTTATTTTAACAGTTCCCTTTTCTAAATCTTTTTCCCAAATAGTATGATTTAACTCAATACTTTTTCCATTTAATACTTCTTTAAAACTTTCATAATTAAGTTGATTATTATCTGAACTATTAAATCCTTTATTCTTAATAATAGTCTTTCCATCATCAGTACACATTACTAAAGTATTTACACTTATTATTATTCCTTCTTTGATTACATATTCAAGCTTCATACCACCCAATTTCGTAGATATTAATTCATTAGGCAATGGTTTATTGATAGTAACTGCATCAGTTACAATATAATGTACTTTAATATCGTCCATCATAAGATATTTAGTTATTTCCATTCGTCCATATGAAGTAATTGCTGAAGCTATCGCTACACTAGACATTACCCTCCGTTTTCTGGATAAAACATTGATTCTTTCAGGTTTTTCATCTATAAGTGACAAGATTTCTTCATCTAAGAACCCCCCCCCTTGATAACAACCAAAAATTTATCTTTATTTAATTCAAATTTTTTAGTTCAATGTCTTATTTTACAAATTCTATCAGCTTCTTCTTTAGAAACTATAACAGCTTTATCTACAATCTCCTTTTGCCCCATTCGTCCGAATAGACTTACTAATAATAATTTAACAACTTGTCTTAACGGTAAGTCTTGTTTTAAAGTAGCTTCTTCTTTTAAAGTATATAATTGTTCTACATATCCTTTAAATATATTAGGCGATCTATTAAATTTATATCCACACAATACTTGAATATTATATCCTAACGGTTTATATTTTTTTTTAATTCTTCAGAGAAGTACCAACCTGAGAATTCTGTACTTTCATCTAATTTACTATTACCTTTCTCATCTTTATGATATAATAATGGTGTTTTGACTTTATCTGTTTTTGTAATTTTTGCATAGACAAACCCAAAGTAATCGTCTAAATTGGTACTTCTAGAAAAGATAGGATCTCCAGTAGGCATATCATTAAGCATAACATAAGGATACTGACTGTTAATATCATAATGATAAGCATTTTTTTATTTCTTTATCATAAACACAAGCAAATCCACCAGTATAACTTCACCGTATATTACTTTCTATATCCCCTTTTAGTACTTTAATATTCATTTCTTTGGAATAGAAATTACTTAGATAAATAATCATAGCTAAACCAGCTATAGTTTTACTTCTCTCTATATTAACTGAAAAATGTTCATAAATTATTAATTTAAATTTACTCATTATTTTATATAGTAGTATACAATCATTTAAATTATATTTAATAGTTTCCTTTTTTAAATCATAAAAATTATTGTTTCTTGCTACTAACTCATTATATCTAGAAATTGTAGAAGGATTTGTAGGTTCATTAAAGAAAGAAATACTAGGAACAGGTCCTGTATAATCTAAATTAGATTTATTAACAAATTTATAAGGATACAAACCTTTTATATCATTTTCAGATTCACCTAGGAACGATTTTGATAATTTCTCCAGAGAGCTATTAAGGAATAACATACTATCTCTTAAGACAATAGTAATTTTATCTTTTGTTTTAAATCCTGCTTTTCTAGGGAATTCTTTAGATATTTTCATTTCTATCACTTGTGAACTGTCTTTAATTGTAACTTTTATCATAAATTCAGGGTAATTACTTAAAGAAGGGATTTTAATACAAATAAAAAATAAAAATTCGATCCATTATGTGCATAGAAATATTTAACTCTATTAACTTTCTTTTTATCCTTTTCCTTAGTAAAAATATGATTAAATAAATTATATAAAATCTCATTCTGATTATTTCCATACTCTACATGCTGATTATTTTCACCATCTATCACAGCAGCTGCACTGTAAATAATACTGTTACCTTTTTCGTCAAGATATGATTCTAAATCTATAATCCCAAATTTTTCTTCAATATCTATATCTTTATTAACTTGTTTAAACGAAGTAAATTTATAGATATTTTCAAAATTATACGCTATTCCTGATATATTATATACCAATCAGCTATTGAAGTCTTTCAATATATAACGAGTTGTATCTCCATTATCTTCTAAATAATCAATTAAACTTAACTCTTTAATTATACTTATATCACTCAGTTCTAATAAACAATGTTTAAGAATATAAAAGTAATCTAATTTATCTAAATAAGCATTATTAAGAAGATAAAAGAAATTTCATTCTAATTTATCTAATTTCTTATTTTTAAGATCCCCTTTATATATAATTCCACTGTCTTCAATTTTAACTTTTTGTCAAAGTATTTTATCTTTTAAAAAGAATTGATAATTTAATTTATTCTCAATACCCCCTTTACCTAAATTAAACTCATTAATAATTTCATTTTTACTTTTAACTCCATCAATATCTTCTACAAAAATACTATCTATTTCTGCAAATCCATGTAAATCTTTTTTATTTAAATCAATATTAAATTCATCTGTTATCTTAGAAATTATTTTAATAAATTTATCTACTGTTACATCTTTTATACCCTTACTTCTTTCCTTAATATCATAAAAGAATTTTTTACTATTTTCTACAAATTTCTTATTAACTATTTTACCAACATCTTTTATTTTTTGATTTTTTTTATTAAGTACTTCTTCATACTCAGAATCAGTTAACCAACGTTTACAGTAAAGAATTACATCTGCAGTATCTCCATAATATTTTAAAGTTAATTGATTCATATTGTAAAAAAATTGCATAACTAATTGTTCTTTATTAACACTTGGAGTGAATAACATAGAATTACCAGCCATTTTTAAATATTCTATAGTACCTATAGGAGCGGAGTTAATATTGCTACCATACATCTAGTTGAATATGTAAACTCCCGACCATCATCCAATAATTTAAGAGCTAACAAATATTCACTTATTATTAATCAAGCATTTAATTGACTAAATTTCCCAGCTTTGAAATTTATATTAACGTATACTCTTGCAAGATCAAATTTATCAAATGATTTACTAAACCCATATCCTCTACCATAAGAATAAGAATTCTTCTTAATATCAGGATAAGAATAAAAATCTATAACTTTAAATTTTTCAAACTTATTATTATCATTTAAATTAATTGATTCTTTCCCTTCTATAGATTTAAAATATTTTACAACATTCTCTAAAGGATCAACTATATCGTTTTCTCCTTCTCCTTCTCCTTCTCCTTCTCTTTTAGATTTTTCCCATTTTTGAACCTCTTTCTTTTTATAAACAACTAAAGATTTACAATCACTAATTTCAATACATTTATCTTCTATTAATCCACTACCTTCAAATTTTAATAACCCACTTTTAATATATTCAATAAAGTTTATCTTGTCTTCAAATATAAATTTTAATAATCATGGTTTTATTAAATCATTAAATGAGGGGTTTTTTCAGATAATATTATTCTATCTGAATATTCTGTGTCTAATATTTTGATTCGCCATTCATTACACAAAGTCATATTTGTTTGTTTATCTTGAAGATGATTCTTATAATTCTCATCCCTAATAGCTATACTATTATCTAATTCTATTATTTCTTGTTCATATTTTTCTACTTCTTCATTTATTTTATCCCATTCATTAGATTTACTTACTAATTTAAGTTTTTGTAACTCCTTTATACGTGAGTATATATTTTCTATCTTTCTTTGTTCATCAAAAATAGCATTAAAATGTTTTTTCCTATATTCTTCACCATAATTATAAATCTTATCTTGTAACCTATCAATTAATTTAATAATCAATTATTTCAAACTCCTTGATTAAATCTATCATCATTTTCCCTCATAATAGGTAGGTATTTTTTGTTTTTTGTTTGTTTTTTATTTTCATAATAAGGTATAATACTTAAATCTTTACTTATATAAACGACAAGAGCTAAGTTATTAAAATTATTATTCTTTATCAAGGCATCCTTCAGTTTAAATTGATATCTATTATTAAAAACAAAACAGGTACTTTTGTTACACCTATTCGTAAGAGTAGTTTTAGGAATTCCTAACTTTCTACCAGCCTCTCTAATAGAAGTGAAATCATATTTGATATTAGTTTCAAGATCTAATACTGAAATAGCAATACTAGCATTTATTCGTTTTTTATTCTTACTATTTTGAAGATTAGCAGTATATGAGAAATATCTAAACCGTAAATTTAATCTTATTCCCTCGAATTTAAATGTCGAGTTCATTAAGAAAGTTAAATAAGTATTGTTCATCTATAGGGGTTATTTAAAATCATAGAAAGAGGATTATGTTTCTTTTATTGAGCCCCTATAGATGAAAAGTTATAATAATCTAAATATATTGAAATTAGCAATATTATCTAATTATATAAGATCAAATTTTATTATTAAAAGGGGAATGGCTGATTCTTTAGATTTTAAAGATAATAAAAATGATGTGTTATTTAAAATTATTGATTTGGTAAAAGAAAGACTTACATCAGATATAGATGAGTATATAAAATGACATAATCACATGTATAATACTCTTGAAGATATGATAAAAAAATATGAAGAAAAAATAAATGATGTACTTAAATACTTAGAAGAGTTAAAAAGGAGTGGGAGTGCTTCTGAAAAAAAGGGTTTACCAATAGTGTATACATTAAATGAAGAATTTAATAAAATTCAGGGTGATTTAGATTTTTTAAAGATTAAAAAAGAGAAATTGATGAAAATACATGATAATTATATAAGAGATTATAATTTTAATATAAGTATATGTAAAGACTGGTATTTTGAAACATTATTAATTGGTAATGGAGAAAGATTAATACTTTCACAGAAATTAATTGATGAGAAGATTAAACCTTGAGTGTTAAAGCTTAAAGTTACAAATCATGAAGGTTTAATCAAAGAAATTTCAATAGATTGAGTAAAAGATGAAATAAGAAAATTAGGGTATAAAGTTTACTAAGGAGTATAAATAGAATTAATTAATAGATGAGAAATTTAAATCATTATAATAATTTGAAACTAGCAATACAATCTAGTGAGATAAGAAGAGATCTAAATATTAGATACTTTTCATTAGATAATAACCCATCTGGTGTTAATAAAAACATTGATTCTATTTCTAAAGAAATTATTAAAATTTATCAAACTCATTTAGACATTTTCTCTAAAGATTTTGAACTGTTTAAAGCTACCGGTGTAGATTATACCTGTTTAGACTCATTTATAAATAATTGTAAAGATGAAATTAGATTATTGGAGGGATATAAGTATGTAGACAGAGGTTTAATTGATTCTGTATTTTTATATATACGAGTTGTTCTTATATATGCTCTATTTGTGGATTGAGTAGTTAAATTAACTAATATAAAGTGAGAATATGGAGATTTGAATAAATCTTTAGTTACAGATTTAGCTTGTTACGCTTTATATGAGTTAGGATTCGATAAAGATAAATGTGCTAAATTGATGGATATTTTAAAGAAATGATGTAATTTAGAGTATTCAAACCCTGTGTGAGTGGTTAGATATGGGGTGAATAAAAAAGATGTTGTGAGTTTAAATTATGATGATATTTCTAAATTAAAATCTTCAATTGCTATAAAAGATAAAGGTAATGCAGATCTAGCAGAAGGTTTAGCCTTGGTTTTACCATTATGAAAAGCGATGTTTAATGCTAATGATAAGGTTTATATTAAATTGTGTACTGATTTATTGAGTATTCCCGAAACTGGATGAAAGTATAATATAAGAAGAAAGTTAGATGTTAATTATAAAATTGGGTATAATATAGCTAATCTTGACGAATTTGTTCAATCATTATTTATTAAAATAAATGCTAATATTGATAATATTCCTTTTGCTTTACATAGAGGTAAAAAGATAGAGGGTGGTGGGTTTAGATATAGCATTAATAATAATTTCTTCTTTGTATTCAGGGCTAAATGAAGACAAATAATTATTGATAACCCCTTATTGAAAAGTCATAAAGAGTTAAATCTTGAGTTTTTAGATAAAAGTATGAAGCTTAAAATCTTGCAGTCTGTAAGTAATGAAGAAAATATTAATATCATTGATACCTTATTAGAGAATGAGGTTAAATTCAGGGATGTGATTTTCTTAGTGGATAAAGCTGGAGCTCCTAATATTGAATATATTAGAAGAAGATCTGAGAGACTAGATCTTAATTCTTCTTATACTAAAGAAGTAATACGGATATTGAATGATGAGAGATTACCTTTATTTATTAGAGAGATAAAAATTGAGAAATTTATTCTTGATTATGAAATCAATTATTTTGTAAATAGCTTACAAGATGGTTTACCTACTACTTTATTAAAAATACATAAAGAAGCTAGAAAAGCTATTATGAATCGTATTGAATTATTATGTGAAGATTATACTTTAGAGAATTATGATAAATTAAGTAAGAATTATGATAATCTTAATGCACAGTGTGTGTGAATTATTTGTGCTATAGGGTATGAAATTACAGCTAATTTAACTTTTATAAATAGTTTAAAATCCCTTTCAGGTGATATAACAGTAACTCAAGAAAAAATATGTATTCGATTAGCTGATAAAGTTTTACAATATTTTTATCTTGAAAAAGAAGGTATTCTTAATCGATTACAAAAAGATAATATTCTTCTATTTAATTTATCTTCTAAATTTAAAGATTTAAACTCTTGAAGTGATATAGATAAGATAAATCTAGGGCAAATATTATTAGATTGTATACTTACTACAAATATATTTGATGTTGAAATAGAACGTGAAGGTAAAAAAACTTTTAAGAATTTAAGTATTAAAAGAGAGTTTATAGAAGTTTTAAGTAATGTAGCGTTAAATATAAATAGATTACCTATGATTTGTAAGCCTGTGGAGTGAATTAAAGGTAGTGATAACTTTGGAGGATATTATAATGATAAAATTAATTATATTAATAATAATAGTGGAGTTGTTCATAATTCTCCTAGGTATAGAAGCGCTGGAAAGGCTAATTCTTATCAATTTGATGCTGTAAACTATTTAAGTAGTGTTAAATTTAGAATAAATAAGGAATTATTAGATTTAATACTAGTTGAGTGAGATAACCCACAGTCTAGAATATTCAATGGAGAGAATAGATTACACGAATCTACATATAGACTAACAAATCATGAAAAAGTAAGTAAGAAATTAAGAACTGATATTTTAAGTCATAATCAAAATTATTGAAATAACAGAAGTATATTAATTACAGCTATGATGTATACTAATTTAGATTTATATATACCTTGTTTCTTAGATTTCAGAGGTCGTATCTATAGTTATGTGTCTTATTTAAACTACCAAGAAGTGACTTAGCTAGAGGATTATTATTATTTAGTGAGGAAGGTGGTATTAATAAAGATAACATTAAATATTTATATTATTATAGTGCTAATGTGTATGGATTAAATAGTCTAACTTATGATCAAAGACTTGAATGGTGTGATTTAAATATAGACAGATATTTAGATAAACTTAATACTTCTAAAACCAATTCTGAAATATATAATAGTTTTATTGAAGATGTAATTATGGCTAAAGAGCCTGTACAATTTTTAGCATCTTTAATAGCTATTGATAAAGCTCGTAAAAATAAAACATGTAATCAGCCTATATTATTTGATGCAACTTGTTCAGGATTACAGCATTTAGCTGGAATATGTGGAGATATTAAATTAGCTGAATATGTAAATGTTATAAGTGATAATAATGTACGAAATGATATGTATTTAGAGGCTAGTAAATTTATAACAAAAGAAATTTCTAATTTAAATCATGAAGAGAAAAATTAACTTTCAAATATTATTATTACACGATCATCAGTTAAAAAGGCAATTATGACTATTCCTTATGGAGTATCTGTCCCTACTTTAAATGAGGATCTACAAAAGGTATTTGAAGCGGGAATAATCTTTGAAAATAACAAATTATATATTTCAATTCCTGGGAAATTTATCAAAGATGGAAAAAGTAGATTAATAATTGGTAAAAACTGGGGAATTCTTGTTAATATGATTTATAAAATTTTATATTCTATGCATCCAGTCTTAAAGGATTTTACTGATTATTTAAAGAATATGAGTAAATTATTATTAGAGCTAAATTGTCCAGTAGTATGAGTTTCACCTTCTGGTATGAAAATAAATACAACAAATATTAAATTTTCTTCAATTAAAGTTAAATCTAGTATTTTAAAAAAAAGGTAACCCTATTACTATCTCTATACCAACTGATAAAGCTGATAAATCTAGTACTTTAAATGGAGTAACACCTAATTTAATACATTCTTTAGATTCTTCTAATATACATATATTAATTCCAAAAATCTTAAAATCTCGCTCTTCTTATAGAGATAAAATGGAAAATCAAATTAATTTATACACTATTCATGATTGTTTTGCGTCAACTTTAGATACTATGGAAATTATTGAGATATTAGTAAGAGAGTCTTTTGCAGATATGTATTTTGGGAATAAAACTTATATTAATGTTATGCATGAAAATTTTATTAATCAAATTAAGAGTTTTGTTACAGTATTTATAGATGATAAAAAACAAGAATATATTATAGTCGACGAAAAGAGAATAAATATTCCAAATATACCTATTAGTATAATAGAAAACTTTGAACAAAATTTAAAAATATTAAGAAGTTCAGTTATTAAATCTGCTTATATAATAAATTAATTATAAAAATGGGTTAGGTTTACAATAATATAAATCTAATGTCTGCTATGACAAAAAAAGGTATAGGCATATAATTAATCTCCTTCATTACTTGGAAAAGATGAAGTATCAGGGGTAGAAATATTCAAATTAGCCTTAATCTCTTTTTGTGCTGGAGTAACTAATTCATTTAAATGTTCAAGCTGTCACTTAAGAGCTGCGTTTGTATCTATTTGAGATAAATCTCTGTCTGGTGTGTTAGAAAAGGAGGGTGAAGAAGAATCACTGGAATAGTTTATAAAATTAGAATATAAAAAATATATAGTTAAAACAATTATGCAAATTTCCGATGATAGTAGAATTATGTCTATAGAGTTATTTGTTAAATTTAAATTATCCTCAATTAAACTGGTTGAATTAGTAATATTATTAAATGAACTTTCAATTTTCATACTATCTAAATCAGGTTTACGCTCAGTAATGGGCAAGGAAAAAAGATCATAATATAACTTATTAAATTGTCTTAATAATGAAAACAATAAATATAAAGTTATAATTAAGTAAGACATTAAAGAAAATACCTTTCGTTTAATATTTTTATTATTATTAGCTATATCTTTATCTTCTATGGAATTTAGTCTACTAGAAATTAATTTATTAAAATTTATGATTTTTGTAAGTACAATTTGAGTAATAGTTAAATTTGGATGCTCATTGATCTTTTTATATTTAAAAGATAAAAATGAATGTGCTTCCTTAATAATTTCAGGGAAATTTTTACTTTTCCATGTATAAGGCTCTAATATTATATTATGTAGTATAAAATACTTATTTGTTAATCATTTTCTATTAAATCCTTTAGGAATTAAAATTTTATAACTTATTTTATCTATATAATTAGGAGGAATATCTTATTTTTCTATACGCCTTCAAAGATACTGAGTTTCTTGTATAAAATCTGTAATATTAGTAAATCCTTCTCCAACAGAAAAAGCTACAATTTGTCCAGTTATATTATCAAAATAAATATAAGCATAATGAGGATATCCTCTTTTTCCTATTTAGTCATTCAAATAGGAAAAAGATTATCTAGAGAAGGGGTAAGAAATATCTTTATAATTTAAATCTTGTCATTCTAAAGAGTAATTTAAATTGTAAAACTTGTTAACATAGCTTTTCGTCTAGAATAGCTTGATAATCTCGTCTGGGCATTCAAAGTCGTCAAGAATATCTAAATTGTTATCAATTTTGTTCTTGTACAAATAATTTTTATTAATGTTCTTGTAAAGAGTAGTATAAGATGAAAAATGTCGAACTATCATTAGTTCTGATCCTGTTCAATTAGATATAATTGCTTATCTCAAGTGATTTCTAATAATAACATTTTTTCATGTATAGGTAGATGTAAGCGATTTTATTTCATGTATAAATACCATATCGTGTGTATTTTCCTCCTTAGCTATATATTAAGGTTAAGTTTATAGTAATATTAAAAATATAATTAAAAATTATTACAATTTTTAATACTATAAGTAATATATAACAAACAAACAAAAAAGAGTATTAACTTAATATACTTTATACAGCAATAACAGTTTATGTAATAGCTTTCAGCTAAAAAAGAAGAAAAACTAAAATATTAAAAAGTTCCTCGATTTTTGTTTATCCATAAATCCGATTAGTTAATAAATAGGAAATATGATATAACAAAAAAAAAGATATAGTAAATTATTAAACTTTATTTTTACTAGTTTAATTAAATTTAACATTTAATATACCTATAACCAGCAGGTAATAATATAATCAGTAGTAATAATATACTATATAAACAAACAAAAATGAAAAACAACAAAAAATGAGAATTTTAAAAAGTCATCCTTTATTAAGAATGGTAAATTCTTATATAATAGATTCTCCTCAACCTTCAAATATTAGTTATTGGTGAAATTTTGGTTCTTTATTAGGTTTATGCCTTGTTATTCAGATAATTAGCGGTGTTACTTTAGCTATGCATTACAATCCAAGTGTAAATGAAGCGTTTTCTTCTGTTGAGCATTCAATGATGTGTTCATTAAATCAAGCTATATGCTGAAAATCCTAAAGCTTTAAATACGTTTATAATACGTATAATTTTAAAGATATAACAATGGACAATCAGCAGGAAACTAAAATTTATTTAAATATATAAATAATAAGTAGGATCCCCAGAGACTATACGCTTGACATTACGATAATATAGTCCAGTTTTGGTTGAAAAATCAAAAATATAAAGATCATTAGCCTATTAATTTTAGTAATTATATTTTTAGTAATATTAATTATTAAAGTATTCAAGATGAACTTTAAAATGGGATTTTATAAATTCTCCACTACTTTACTAAATTGTAAGTCAGTAAGCTCTTTACCTAAAAGTAAAAGCGGAGATAAAGAGAATAAGCCAAATAACTCGGATAAAGAAGATAAATCATTTCTAAAGTGATTTGTCGGATTTACTGATGCTTCCCAAAAATCTTTAGTAGTCTGAGGTTCAAATTTAATATCTCTAGTTGGTTGTGGCCGATTTACAAAACAAGTTAGTAATATGATTGTATTAGCTCCTTATCAATATAGTGTTGTGATAGGATTATTATTATCAGATGGTTGATTATCAATTGCAAGTAAGACAAGTAAAAATGCACGGTTAGGTTTTAAACAATCTAGCGATAAAGCACAATATGTATGATTTGTCTTTAATAAATTATCACATTATTGTAGTAGTTATCCTCATTTTGTACAAAATAATAGATTAGGTATTGTAAATTACGGTTTACAATTTTTTACCCGATCATTACCTTGTTTTACGGAATTATATTATTTATTCTATATAAATAAAGTTAAAGTAGTTCCAAAGGAAGGGGATATTTACAATCTTTTAACTCCAGTTGCTCTAGCTCACTTAATAATGGGAGATGGGTTCTATGTAAGTAAAGGTGTTACTCTTTGTACTGATTCTTTTTCTTTACCTGATGTTATACGTTTAATGAATGTACTAATTATTAGATATGAGTTAAAATGTACTCTCCATAAAGCTAGTAACGGTCATGGTTATAGAATATATATTTCTCGAAACTCTGTGTGAAAAGTAAAAGAAATAGTTAAACAACATTTTATACCATGCATGTACTATAAATTAGGGGAATAGGTATAACCTAATGACATATTAATTAAATTCTCCTTCTTTGTTATTTGGCCTTATTATACTAGAAAATAAATGGTATGTAGAGTATAATTTAATTTATTATTTACTCTAATTTATAGGACCGCCGCGCCGACGGAGCCGGCCTTATATTATTTAAATAAATAGTAATTTCTGGTAGTGGTAGGAATTATATAATCTAACATGTTTAATTTTGTATATAGGCTAAAATATAGGTTCCTGTTTGGTTATTATTCAGAGCAAAATACATTTATTATTCTACAGGGTAGGAGGGTAATTTTTTAATTAGTTTAGACAGAGGTTATTTTAGATTTAGATTTAAAATATGTATGCATATAGATAATCTTGAAGCTTTAAATCTCATAAAATCTAAATTAAATGTAGGTATTATAATTGTAGAAGAAAGCAAAAATAAATGCTCTTTTGTTGTAAAAAATTATTTAGAAATAAGAGATGTAATATGTCCTATTTTCCTAGAATTTCCATTACTTACTAGTAAAAAATTAGATTTTGAAGATTTTTATCAAGCTGTTCAAATAAAAGATAAAAAATTTCTATCCGATGCGGATAAAGAGAAAATAATATCTCTAAAAAATGGTATGAATTCTCAAAGAGAGATATTCAAAAGTATTTCTCTAACTTCTCAAATTAATGTAAGTCTTGAATGATTTATAGGATTTCTTGAAGGGGATGGTTGCTTTGGTATAAAAACAGGATCTTCTATGTATTTACAAGTAGCACAAAAAAACACTAGTCTAGATTGTATAAATGCAATAATAGCATTTTTCAAATCCTTAGAATTGCCAAAAGATAGTAAAATATTACCTTTAAATGTAGTAAGTACAATTAATAAAAAAACAGATGTAATATCCTTAGTTGTAAGTAGCGTAGATGCTCTTTACTACTATATGTTACCTTTATTAGATAATTCTAAAATGTATACATATAAGGCAATGGATTTTAAGTTATGGAGAATGGCATTAATGTTAAAAATACACGGTTATTATTATCTACCAGAAGGTAATTTAGTATAGAAGATAATATACCTCATGTAGATAATGTAAGAAGATTTAGATTAGAAAATAAGTCTGATTTACCAAAAACTATTTATATCTACGAAAACGATAAATTAATAAAAGGTTCTCCTTTTAATTCTTACGTTAGCGCACATAAAGCACTAGGTTTAAAATCAACAAGCAATACATGCAATAGATACCTTGACACTAATAGAATATATAAATCAAAATATGTTTTTACATCTACACCTAGAGAATAAAGATGTAAACTCTGAATGGCCGTCCAACAGAGAAGGCTATCGATCGAAAAAAAAAACAATCTGATCATGAGAGAGCCCATTATATTAACTACTCCGGTAGTGATAACTAACTTCTTAAATAAATCTAAACTTAGTAACTTTCCTGATAACGCAAAAGAAGAAGATTTACCACCACATATAATAAAATTATTACCTAATGCCTCTAAAGAATTTATACATTGATTTATAGGTTTTGTAGATGCAGAAGGTAGCTTTATTATCCATTCTAACCGTACTTGAACTGCAGTTAATTTTAGTTTCAGAATAAACTTGCATTTGGATGACATAGAAATCCTTCACAAAATAGCTAAAACATTAGGCGTAGGAAAGGTACTACTAGATAATAACCGATATTCTGCTCTTTTTATTGTTTCTAACTTAAATGAGATAATTAAATTCATTTTACCTATCTTTGAGGAGTTCCCTCTACAGACTTCTAAGAATTTAGATTTCATTTGTTTCTCGAAATCGGCTAAAATAAAATTAAATTCAAGAGGTTCTGGATTAAAAAAAACAAAAAAAAGTAAAACAGACCTAACTACAATTAAAAAATTAAGAGTAAGTATGAATTCAGGTAGAGTGGATTTAAAAGTAAGTCAACTACATAAATTAACTAATCAAGTATCTATTAACATCTGGTGGTTATTGGGATTTGTAGAGGGAGAAGGAACGTTCGAATATAAACACCTTGTTCCTTACTTTCAAATAGCTCAACACAAAAAGAATCTCTTTGTTTTAAAAGCTATTGAATCTTTTCTATTGAAGTTTTCTTTACAAAATACTGAAGGTAACCAAGAATTTAATGTTCATTTTGCATTAAACACCAGAACAGGTGTATACAGTTTGACTATTATAAGTATTGATGCTCTTTTTTACTACATAGTTCCTTGTTTCATGTCTATGTCATTTAATACTAGAAAATTATTGGATTTTAAGTATTGAGTCATTTCTGTTATAATGCATAAATACGGTTATTACTACCTACCAGAAGGTAAAAAACTTGCTTTACAAATATCTTCGGCTACTAATAAATTCCGTTACACTAATTCAGCAGCAAATAACATAGAATTACCTAATGAGGATTCAATATCTAAGCTTTTAGCTCTTCCAGCTCCATTCGATATCTCTAGAGGTTTAACTCACAGAGAGTTAGTTAGAGAGTTCATAATTAATAAAGGAGGACGTAAAGGTTTCACTGTCTATATTTATGATAAAGAAGGAGGTAAAGAACTAGCAGGTTCGCCTTTTTCAACTTATGGTGCAGGACATGTAGTAATAGGTTTAAGAGCTGGTAGCAGAGTGGCCGGAAGATACATTGATACAGGGAAGGCATATAAAGGTAAATACATCTTTTCTTCTGTACCTTTATCAGAGTACAAAAATGAAAATAGTTAAAAGGTAGTTATGTTTTTCTTATGAACACCTCCTTATAATAGTGGGATTAGTTAAAAATAAGTTATTAAGTTTATTTAATTTAAACATTGTTAGTAATATTAGTTAAAAGCGTCGCTACGACGGTGTTTAACATTGCAAGTAAAAAAAACAATGTGGAACAGACTCGGTCATAAATTCGTGAAGATCATGAGAGACGTGAACAATGGTTGATTAATTCGTTATTTACATTCTAATACAGCTTCAGGTTTCTTCTTCTTGGTTTATTTTATAAATTTATATAGGCTTCCATTTTTATTGTTTATCTTAATGTTAACAAATTTATCAGGTAGTTTAGTAGGATACTTGAATAAAAAAAAAGTAAGTGATATAGAAAGTAATCATGTAAATAAAAAGAATCTTTTAGATTCTCTTTCTGATGAAGATTTTTTTGAATGGTTCAGAGGTTATGTAGATGCAGAAGGTTGTTTTTTTATACAAATTATTGAAAACCGGTTTAAATTAGTATTCGCGTTTTGTGTGCATAAAGATGAGTTACCTTTGCTTAAATATATTGCTCATAGATTAGGAGTAGGAAATATTTGTGTGAAAGAAAAAACAGTTAGTTATACTATTTCAAGTAAAATTGATTTGCTTAAAATTTTTAGTGTTTTAGATACTCGATCTCTCAATACAAGTAAAAATTTAAATTATTTAATATTTAGACAAGCGTATGATCTTTATTTTAATCGAAAGTCTATAAAAGTTTCTTTTGAATTAAGAGAAAAAATGAGAGAACTTAAAAATCAAATGAATAAAAAAAGAATAGATTTTAATCAACCTAAAGGTCATACTATTAATATTACATCATATTGATTACTTGGTTTTATAGAAGGCGATGGTTATTTTTCAGTTAATTTAAAAACTTGTTCTTTAAAATTTGGAATAGGGCAAACTTCTCAAGAAATAGAAGTATTGGAAGCAATCAAAAATTTTTTATTAGCTTTACCAGGTAAATATTTAATAAAAAGAAAGAATTCTAATATTGTAAAGCTTGAGGTGTATAATCAAGTAAAATATAGAAATCATAAACCTATGGCTTATATAACAGTAAATCAAACAGATTATATTCTTAATGTTTTAATACCTTTTTTTGAAAATTTAATCTGATTAAGTAAAAAGGAAAAGGATTATAAAGACTGAGTTTTAATTTTAAATATTATTAAGCAAGGTAAACATTTTACTGAAGAAGGTCAAAAACTAATCAATTTAATCGGTAAAAGAATGAATAATAATCGATTATCTACTAAATTACCAAATATTTCTAATAAATGTTCATCTGATATTTATATTGAGGAAAGAGTATTCAAACTTTTAGAGGGTCCTTCAAATTATGAAGTACAGCCTGACGGAAAAATATTAATAAAATCCTTAGGTACTCATTTAAAAGGTAGAGGAAATGTAGGAGTAAGAGTTTTAGATGATAATGGGGAATTAGTCTATCACTTTGTTTCTATAAATGAGTGTGCTTTATTCTTTAATGTTTATAGTAGAACAATAAACAGAAGATTAGAAAATGGTTCTTTTATAAAGTTTAATGGAAAAAATTTAGTATTCAAACGAGAAGTTTCACTACTTTAATACATTAAGATAAAAATAAAAATATATAGGGGCTAATAATCACCAAATTTAAACGTTAAATCTCTTATTTTTAAGGTGTAATAATTGTTTTATCTCTTTCTGGAGGGGTAGGTGATAAAAAGAGAATTGAGAAATCTCTTAAAGCCAATCAGTGAGAGTGAACCTCTTGCTATAAATCTTCAAAATGCGGGAAATTCCTAAAGTTATTTCAACCAAACGTAATGGTAACATATGCGTGGCGCAGGTAATGACTCGCGGTATGGTAATATCGAAATAAATGTACGAAAGGAAATGGGTAATCTGCAGCCAAATACCAGAGCTATAATACTGGTGTGCAGTTCATCGACTAAATGTAGGTTGGTACAAATAATTATTGTCGTTCTTTGTGCTTAAAATATAGTCAAACCTCAATGGAAACATTGCAGGATAATAAAGACTGAAAATTTTGATAAGTTTAAGGCATAATTAAAATTTTATTAGTATTTATAATAATGTTTATAAAGTGAGTTAATTAATAAATTTAGAATAAGCTTTTATATGCGCTTTATAAGAGCTTTTGTCTTTTTCGGATTATGCTGATAGCTCTGGTGTTATAAATAGTTAGTTATATGTTTTTATTATCCGTAATTGGGAAGTAATGGAGATTTCTATTACTACTTAGGGAGAAGGGCCCTTACTCTACCTGTTTTGTAAGATAATATTATAAATGGTTAAAGGGGAAGATTTGTTATTTGCACAGTGCGACAAGAAATTGATAATTATAATGAGGTGAAATCCCTTCTCGAATGACCCTTCGTGTCTCTACCCAGACATGCGTTAGAAGTAATTCTAAGGTGTGAAGCTCTGGGGACAATGCTTAATTAGTTAGAGAAAAAGCTAAGGTAAGCGAAAGCGAAGATATGTTTTTACAATCCGTATTTAAAAGCTTTTTTAATTTATATTACTACTACTTGATTGTACCATAATTCAGCTTCATCATCCATTGGTCATGAAGATGAAATACTGAAGGCTAGCGGTAATTTTTTTTTATAAAGCTTACAGCAAGAGTGTGAGGTGTTTGTGCAACCGAAGCCGGGTCTCCCAGATCTAAATTGTGGGCGTCTGCTCCTGTTCGCCTTCCTTTTTTAGAAAAAAGTTGAAAATACAATAATAAGGAAAATGCTACGGATTAGAGTATCTACCTAAGGTTTAAATAAGTTAGTATAATTATCGGAACTTGGTAAGCCCAATTATTACCTATGTAAGTGAGTTTATTAGCCCTGGAGTTTTAGGTCTATAGAAAATAAAATTCTTATGTTAGGAGGTATAATATAAGTATGTAAATACGAAGTTTGTATATCAATAAGTGGGTATGAGACAATCGAAAAAGCAAAAGCCATTTAGTAATAAAATGGATAGGGATTTTATCTTTTAAGGCCGAATCCTCTAAATATTAAAACCCCACTATTAGAACTTTGGCTGAGCCGATGTATGGCAAATAATAATTTTAGGTAACTCGTTTCATCACCAAAGGTGATGCTTGGGTACTACGAGCATTACTAGCCTTTGTAATCAGAGATGATGCACAGGGTAAATATTAGATATGTGAATATACTAAAATTAAGTTCAGGCGGCCTAAATATAATAAATAATGTCTTTATACTTAAAGTAATCCTCTGTCCGCTTCTTATCCTTTAGAGGATAAGTGGACGGTGTACTTTAGCGCACAGCGTCTTGAAAGCCTTCTTTTCAGATACATCAACAGAGTTTATGACCCCCTTTAGTAAAATTTACTGTAATACCTGATTTTTTTTTTGCGGGCTCCCCACACTGCGTGTGGGGAATTACGATAACATTATTACTGATTAAATAAAATATGGACACTGGCTTCTGGAAAGGCTAGGGTGTATTTCAGTTAGCGAGGGTTCGTGACCTTAAGTTTAGACAAGCTGGGCTAACACCCATTGTCTAGATTCTAATGAAAATATCTTAGTAACTGTTTCAGAAGTTGAAGTCCCTGGAGTTGTTCCCTCTATGAAATATGCGATAGAAATCGTATGCATCCTAAAGGCACTGATAATCGTAAGGGTGTCTGGGTCACAAGTTCAGACGAGTATCCTTGGTAAACGAAACTACAGATATTAATTAGAGCCGATAAGAAGTCTCAGTGAGACCTCTCGATGCTGATTAATTAATATTGAAGTACTCATAATTTTGCAGTTCTTAAAGCAATTAAAAACTTACACAAATGAAATAATTTGGTATATCGACGAACTAAGTGTGACACTTACTTAGTACCGGTTCACGCGTCACGTCTCCCATATAGATGAGAGACCTTATTTTTTGTCTGTACAATCTGTTTAGTTAGTCGATTAAACTAACGGGGACAGACCTTATGAGCTAGCTCAATAGATAGGCATAGGTAAGGAGGTCAGTGACTGGAAACCAGTGTATTCAAGAAGAAATCTATACTTATGATCTTGACCGAAGGGTAAATAAATAAATCTACTAAGCGATAGGAAGGTAGACGATGGTAAACATAAAGCTAGCTGAATGAAAGGATTAAATGCTGCTGTAAACAGTGGTACTGGGGATTTCAGAATAATTTTATGGATTGAATGCAAGGGCCGAGGCGCACGAGGAACACTCACGAAGTGAGTTGATATTACGATTTGTTTCATTATTTGGCAGGATATTTAAACAAATTTATATTATGAAAATAACACAATTTTTAAATAAACAGTCACTGGCCAGATGGTGAGACAACTTCCATCCAATTTTCTTTCTTTCAAGGGCTACTAATATCAATTTACAAACCGAAATGAATAAGAAATATTTACATTCCTTGCCAATTGTACCTATGAAGGTATATGAAAATGCCGATAAAGAAAAGGTATCTATAATTGCCGATAGTAAAGGAAAGGCTGGAATCTACCGCTGAACTAATAAGATTAATAATAAAAGCTATATTGGATCGTCAATTAATCTTTTGAATAGATTAAAATGCTATTATAATGATAGATATATGAAGAATACATTAAAAACAAGTCAAAGTAAGATTTTTAACGATATATTAAAGCACGGTCATGATAACTTTTCTCTTGAAATTCTTGAGTATTGTGAAGTAGATAAATGTATTGAAAGAGAGGATTATTATATTAAATTCTTAAAACCAAAATATAATATATTATTAAAAGCTGGGTCTAGATTTGGTCATATAGTTTCTGAGAACACTAAAAAGAAAATGTCTGATGCTAAAAAAGGGGAGAATAATTCTATGTTTAGTAAACCCAGACCTGAAGGAGCTGGTAGCCAAAAAATAGAAGTTATTGATAAAGATACTAATCAATCTACTATTTTTGATTCTATTAGTGAAGTTGCAAGAGCCTTAAACATATCACGACTAAGTATTTTTATGTATTTTAAAAAAAATAAAAAGAAGCCTTATAAAGGAAGATATATTTTTAAAAAGTTATAATTATTTAGTTCCGTAAACTAGTAAATTTATCCAGAAGATTCGTTGAATATTATAGCATTAAACATATTAGTAAAGGTAATATGATAATAAATAAAGCTCTACTGAAGTATGGTTATTCTGAATTTAAGTTAGAGATTCTTGAGAATTGTGAGCCGAATAACGTGATTAAAAGAGAGCAATATTATCTTGATTTATTAAAACCAGAGTATAATATATTACAGATTGCAGGCTCTAGTTTGGGATATAAACACTCTGAAGAAACTATAGCTAAACTTAAAAGCCGTCCAAGCTATAAACGTACAAGTGAAATTATTGAGAAAATACGTAAAGCACATATTGGAGCACATATTGGGCTTAAACGTTCAGAAGAAACTAAAGCTAAAATAAGATCAGTAAGATTAGGTAAGAAACATACAGAGGAAACGAAATTAAAAGTTGCTAAAGCTAGAGGTACACTTGTTAAGGTAACAGATAAGGAGACAGGAAAAATTACTGAATATTATTCTAAAAGACAAGCAGCTAAAGAGCTTAACACTTCTTTAGATACTGTTCGTAGGTATATTATTAGTAAAAAATATTATAAAGATAGATTTTTAATAGAAATTTAATAAGAGGATCCTTCCTTTCCTCCAATAACAGTGTTTCGCGTTTCACCGCTTATTGATTTACATTTTCCGCCCTTCCTGTCAACGTAGATGAGCAGGGCGAAGTGTGAGGAAAAGGGCAGGTAGTAATAGATAAGTATATCCTACTTCGAAAGAAGGCAGACTTCGATATGGGTGATAAAAAAGACTAGAGTTAATCTAGAAAGTTTTAGTTAAATACTAAATTTTATATTCAAAAAAAAAAAGTAATAAACAGCTTTATGACTTACACTCAAAGTTTGATGTTGCTTGAGCCGTGTGCCGGGAAACTCGCTTGCACGTTCTTAACGGGGGAAAACTTGTAAAAGTCTACCTATCGTAATCGGATTTAAGTTATTTTATGTTAAGTGATTTATTAGACTTATTATCATTAAGCGAATTATCTCTATCCTACTCTCTATGTTTAAGTATAGGTCTCTTAAGTAAAGAATCAAAGACTAACCAAAAAAAAGGGTTTGTAAAATTAAACGGTAAAAAAGAACTAATAACTGAGTTTGAACTAAATATTCTTATATCTGAATTTAAGATGCTTTCAGATCTTTTGAAGAATTATTATGGGAAGTAGCGTCTTTAATTAAATCTGAGCTCATATAACTAAGTCTGGCTTAGAAGAAATACGAATAATTGCCGGATCATAAATTTGTGTAAATTCAACCTAACATAGGAAGAATCTAACCACAACCATTTGTATAAAGAGTTTATACCATATATATAGACAGGTAGGCTCTAGCAGTGGAAAAAAACAAATTTAATAAAGCGATAATCAATTTATATTCAACATAAGGGAGTTCTCAAGTATCGAGAGTTTACCTGTCGAATGTTAAGGATATAACGGTAAATACACTTTTGTTTTTGTCTTTTTTTTGATAATTACCAACTCCGATTATCAAAACAAACAAACAAAATTATGAAAAACTTAAAATTAAATCCTTATTGAGTTACAGGTTTCGCCGATGCTGAAAGTTGTTTCTATATTAGAATAATTAAAAACCAAAATGTAGAACTAGTTTTCCAAATTTCTTTACATCAAAAGGATCGAGCTTTATTAGAATTAATTCAATTATTCTTCGGAGTTGGAAAGATTTTTAAAAAAGGAAAGGATGCTATTCAATATCGTGTCGGATCTCACAAAGGTTTAGCAGTAATAATAGATCATTTTGAGAAATATCCATTAATTTCAAAAAAACAAGCAGACTATCTACTATTTAAAAGAGCCTTTGAGTTAATTGTTCGTAAAGAGCATTCTACTATGGAAGGTTTTCATAAAATTGTTGTAATAAAGGCCTCAATGAATAAAGGATTATCTGAAAATTTGAAAGAAGACTTTCCAACTATTAAACCTGTGGATCGACCTAAAGTTGAATTTAAGGGAATCCCGGATCTTAACTGGTTTGCTGGCTTTGCAGAAGGTGAAGCATGTTTTTTAGTTAAGATTAATCAATCTACAAAACCCAAAATTAGGATTCAAATTCAATTAAGATTTACCTTAACCCAACATACTCGAGATGCTGAATTAATGAAGAGATTAGCTACGGACTTTGGTTTCGGATATTATAGCGTAAGCTCAACAAAGTCAGTGGGGGATTTTGTTGTGACTAAATTTACGGATATTAATGAAAAAATAATACCGTTATTTCACAAATATCCTCTTCTAGGAGCTAAAAGATTGGATTATGTAGATTTCTGTAAAGTAGTTGAGTTAATGAAAAATAAAGCTCATTTGACAGCAGAAGGATTAGATCAAATCCGAAAAATAAAAGCTGGCATGAATACTGGAAGAAACTATAGCCAAATATCTGAAAATTCAGACAAATAAGAAGAAGTTATCTTCTAGTTATTTGTTAGTATTGCGTTCTTTTATAAATGGAGTTTTTCAAGCTGAAGGTTCTTTATCTGGACAATTTAATTCTAAATCAAGTTACAAATTTAATCCCAAGTTTTCAATTGGTCAGAATGCAAGCACTGAAAGCTTACAATTTTTTAGTATGGTGTGGGCAATATTAGATTGTAATTTGGTCTGAAACATATCAAAAACCCAAGCTAACAACTTCCATATACAATTAGTAAGTACTAATAGAGCTTATATAGTATCTACTTTAATTCCTTATTTTTCTTTAACTTATGGAGACAAATTTTTAGGATTATCGAAAATCTTACGTTTAAATGAGCTGGCTAATATGGATACATTAGCAGCTAAAATTGAAAGTGTTCATTTAGCTTATAGCTTATCGCCACTAGGGAAAGACCCCAAAATTTCTTTAAAAGAAAAATTGGGATTTGTTACAGGTAAATCTAAATTTACAACGAATAAATTAATTGCAGGAGTTAATTTTGAATTCCCAAAAAATAATGCTCCTATGGACTTAACTTTTATTTTAGGGTTTTTTTTAGGTGATGGAAGTTTATATATTAGAATACGTGATAATCTTTCTGGACTTAGATTTATTCCTAAATTTGAAATTAAACAAAGATATACTGATACTAATGTTAATATTATGGAGTTGATTTGTAAATTTTTACAAAGCAAAGGGATACAAGCTAATCTAAGATCAAATGCACAATACGTTCTTTGTGTAATTGAATCTTTTATACCTAAAAATTCCATTAAATATGAATGGGAAAAAATATGCAGATATCTTCCTATCTTGATGAATTCAAAAGATTCACTCAAGGTTTTTAGTAAACACAAAATAATTTATGAAAATAATACAAAAAAATATTACCATAATAATAAAATAGAAAATTCAACCAATCCAGAATGTAAATCTATGGCTTTTGAAAGAAACTGTCTAATTAAATTCTTTTCTAAACAAATAAATAAAGGGAAATTGTATTCCACAATGGCCCTACAGTCACTGATTAAACCAGATTTATTAAATGCTTACTTTGTAATTGGGTTTATAGATGGTGAAGGATGTTTTTATAATAGACTAAAATTAAAACACAAAGGAGGTTATAAATACATAGAGACTGAATCAACCTTCTCAATAGGTCAAAGTATTAGTGATATTTCGATATTGCTTTCAATCAAACAGTTTTTAGGGGGATCTGGTTGGATCAAACCAAAATTACATGATTACACAAATTACTATGAAGTAAAAAAAATTAATAGTTCCTGTTCTTATTCGGAATATAGAAATTCAAAACCCTCTACATTCTTACCAATTTTAGATAAGTATCCTTTACTTACTCGAAAACAACTAGATTACTTAGATTTTAAGAAATTCTTAGTATTAAAAGAATCTAAAGCTTATAGAAATAAGGAAGGATTACAGGAAATGGAAAGGATTGTGTTAGGTATGAATAGAGGACGAGATGGTATAGCTAAACGAAAAGGGATTAAGTTTCCTGACTAATTAATCAATGATAATTTTGGCATATTTAAAGTCCTAAGTAAAATAGGTATTTGTTTAACACTCCCGTAATGTTACTAAAGACCATACCAATTAACCCACGTTAAACCACTTGCTAAGTTGTAAGTTAAGTGATCCCATGTTAGTTAAGAATAAATACGAATAATACAAATAATACAAACTAAATACAATACTTTTATCGCTTGAGCGTAGTGCGATGAAAGTCGCACGCTACGTTCTTTCCGGGGGAAAGTTCGAGAGGGCCTACCTATCGGGATTAGGAAGAGGCTTATATTATGGATCTTATCAAAACCCAAGAACATTAGTATGGGGTATAGGAACAGTAATTTTTATTTTAATGATGGCTACAAATAAGTGGCCAAATTGGGCATTAGTTAATTATATAGATATAGAAACATTTAGTCTTTTAAATTTATTACCTTTTAATAGGGCTAGAACTAGAGCAATCTTACGTATAGGACCACACAATAAAGATGTACTATCTATAATTATATGTGGTATGATTGGCGATTGGTGGGCTCATGAAATTAAAGGTCAAGCATTGCCTAGTGTACGATTTAGTATTGAACAATCAGTTAAAAATTCAGCGTATATACATAGCCTTGCTTTAACACTATTTGAATTAGGATATTGTTCTAGTATTGTTCCCAAATTAGTAAAAAAATCTGAAGGGGTTAATGATAAACGTAAGGATAAAAGTGTAACACGTTTTAATTATAGATTAACATTATTTACTTTTACTAGTTTACATTGAATATACGAATCATTTTACCACAAAGTGGATGGTATTACTATAAAAAGAGTCCCTTATTGAATAGGTGAATATTTAACACCTTTAGGTTTAGCTCATCTTGTTATGTCAATAGGATCAGTTTCAAAAGAAGGCTTATTAATGTTATGTACACAATTTAATAATAAGGAGGATTTAAATAAAATAAGGAATGCATTAAAAAATAGATATAACATAGAGAGTACAATTTATTTTCATGAAGAAAAGCTATTAATCTGTATCAGGGAAGAATCTATACCACTCTTACGTTCTATTATTAATTCTTATATGCATCCTTCCTTTTCTTACTTATTTCACAATAAGCCTTTTAATTCAAGTGAAACTATTGAATTATTTTCAGATAAAGTTGCTCCAGTAGCAGTGTATAGAGATGCAGATCTTCAAAAGGAATTAGCCATAAAAGAAAACAAAGGAAAATCGGGTGTATACCGTTGGGTAAATAAAGAAACCGGAAAAAGATATGTGGGATCTAGTGCTAATTTGAGTAAAAGATTCAATCAATATTATAATTATAATTATATAGCTAATCCTAATCGTAATATGTCAATAAATAGAGCTCTTTTGAAATATGGATATTCTAACTTCCAATTGGAAGTACTAGAATATTGTGATCCATCGCTTCTAATTGAAAGAGAACAATTTTATCTGGATTTATTAAAGCCGGAATACAATATTTTACCTAAAGCTGGTTCTAGTTTGGGTTATAAACATACTGAAGAGACTTTGGCTAAATTTAGAGCCCGAAAACTAACTCCCAAACAAAAAGTCAGATTGCAAGAACATCTGGCCAAATTGAATTCTTCTCCGTTTCCTAAGGAAATAAGAGCAAGAATTAGCGCAGGTATGGCTAATTTTAATGTAACAACTAAAGGGAAAAAACTTGTATTTACTAACATAGAAACACATGAAACAATTAAATTTCTTTCCTTTCGAGATGCAGCCGTAAAGATGAAAATTTCTCGTAACACAATTACAAAATATCTAAAAAGTAAAGAGCTTTTTGGTAAATATAAAATTACTTTAGATGGATAAAGATGGGTCTCGTCAAATAATGCAAGGCATTAGACTTGCAACTAATAGTTTTACAAAACAAGAATGTATTTTTTTATCTGAAATTTTAAATAGTAAATATAATTTAAAAACTAGTGTTGTAAAGTCAGGGTATGACAATCAATGATTAATTAGTGTAAATAAAGAATCTATGGAGTTATTAGCCTCTATAGTTAGTAGTCATATTGCTCTAGAAATGCGCTATAAATTAAAAGATTATCTTTAGTAATTAACAAATGTTTAAAGTCCTATCGTACAGAGTATATACAATATGTATTTAAAAGATATACTATTATTTTTGTAAATAACGATAGTATGCACTTGACAGAGGCATAGAAGATAAATTAATTTCTAAATTTATCTTTGGCTATACAGGTGAAAACGGTTAAGGAGTACCTACAGCTCTAAGACCGTCGGTTGAATACACAATCGCTACAGACTGGGTCACCTGTGGATACCTGTAAAAAATGGTATCTAATGTACAGTCGGAAGTTGCTAGTTTTACTATATGTGACTCTAAATGATAAGTATTAGAAAAACCTTAGTTTTATAATTAGTGTTTAAATAGAGTTCAGAGGCATTATTTTTGTAGTATAAAAGTTGGAATAGTTGTCGCAACTTAGACTGCTTTTTTAGGTTATGTTTTTAGCCTATACCGGTGCAACATATTTCTTTACTCTCACGAATCTATTCTTTGTTTAACTTTACCAACTATGTCATTTAAACTTTCTAATATTCTGAAAAAACATAATATTAGACCACTAGCAGTGTTTGAAAATCTACATTTAGCTAAATCACGAGATCAAGCTAAAGACTGTCTTAAAGATTTAGCGGGAATTTACATGGTGGTTAATATTGTAGATGGTAGTTCTTTTTATATAGGTAGTGCTAAAACAAATAGATTACACACACGTTTAATGAACCATTTGTATTACTTAAAAGGTAATTCACGTATAGTAGCTTCAGTAAAATTATTAGGAAGAAAAAACTTTGCTTTTGTTGTTCTTGAAATTTTTCCTGAGAAAGTAACAGATAAGACCAATTTTACCTTATTAAGCCTTGAGCAATACTATATTGATTTATTAAAGCCAAAATATAATATATTGCAATTAGCTGGAAATTCTTTTGGTTTTAAACATACTCCAGAGACTATTCAAAAAATGCGCGATAATTATAGTGATTTACGCCGTGATAGAATTGGAAATTTAAATAGAGGTAAATCCCTATCACAACATACCCGTGAACTTCTTCGTCAAGCTGCTTTAAGCCGTCCACCTATGTCTCAAGAATCTAGAGAGAAATGTAAGACAAGGGGACGATCTATTACTATTACACGACTTAGTGATGGTGGATTAGTTGGTCACTTTAAGGATATCGTTTCAGCTGCTAAACAAATTAAATGTGGTGATAAAACAATTCGACGTGCGTTAAAAGCAAATGGAATTGTTAAAAGTACCTACAAAGTTATAGATAGTGTGTAACAATTCAGCCATATTAAACATTTTAATGAATTTAAATGAGTCGCGCAGCTAGGGCTACGCTCAAACGGGCTGATGTGTTATTTTTTTTGTCTCTGCCATATTTATTATGGTCTAGTTTCCCTGCGTTTGAGAGGTAAACTAGTGATAGATTGAAAGTAAATGTATCTTTTTTCCGGATGGTCCTACTAGTTTGTATGTAATATACAAATAAACTAAGCAATATATAAATAAAAGTAGTTTACCTTAGTAGATTACCCTGACAGGGGTAATGTAAAGTATTTTAACTTTATGGCTATGCTTGTGAAAACGGTTAAAGGCTATTACAGTTTAAAGACCGTCGGTTGTTTGTACAATCGCTACAGACTGGGTCACAAGTGGGTATCTGTAATGATGCTTAATGTACAGTCGGACTCTCTAGGATTAATTCTTATCAAGGCCTAAAATGACATGAATTCTAAACAATAGTCTGGGACGAATTTCATTTATTAGGTACAGCTCTACATTTGGGAAATAAAATTTATACAGGTGATAGAGGAGAGTTGTATGTTTTACCTTATGGTCAAATGTCTCATTGGGGTTGTTTTGATTGCCTCAAATGTTTTTTTAATAATTTGTTTCTATTGTTTTTATCTTTAGATGAAGATACTTTTCATCTGTTTAACTTTATTTATTCTGATCCTTATTCTCTAATAATGCCTTTGAATGCGATAAGTAAAAATCTAATAAGAGGTATAAAAAGAATAGGCCCTCACGATAAGGTTGTGTATTCTGTTATTTTTGGATCTTTATTGGGTGACGCCCATGCAGAACGAAGAAATGGAGGTGTCGGTACACGAATTAGTTTTCAACAGGAAGATATTCATGTTTCTTACCTGTTATGACTACATAATCTATTAGCACTTAGAGGTTATTGTAATGAAAATATGCCTAGGGTGTTAACAAGGTTAGGTCACAAAGGTATAGTAAGAAAGTATTCAAAATTTAATACTTGGACTTACACTTCCTTTAATTTTATTCATGATCTTTGATATGTTAATAAAGTTAAAATAGTTCCCTCGACTATCAAAGACTATTTAACACCTTTAGCATTAGCCATTTGGATAATGGAGGATGGAGCTAAAGTATCTAAAGGGATAAAATTATGTACAAACTCTTTTACTTACTCTGATTGTTTATTATTGGTGCAGGTTTTATATGAGAACTTTGGTTTAAAAGCATCTGTTATCTCTGCGGGAAAAATAAATCAGTACAATATCTATATATGGAAAGAATCAATGCCCAATTTAAGACAAATATGCTATTCAGATATAATACCAGAAATGAGATATAAAATAATAGAATAGGTTATTAAAGAAAGCATAGTTATTTTGTATATAGTTGCTTGATGTTTTACATCAAGCAGCATCGATGATAGTACATAGTTATCATTTTACTATGTTTTGGTTGAGGTAACTACAAAATAGCGATACTGATGAATACGGTCAAAAGTTTATGTTTTTAATTTAGACCGTCAGTTGTATTATTGAATTAATAATATGATTGCTACAGACTAGTTCATCGGTGGGTGCTTATAATTATAATGGCACTTAATGTATAGTCGGAACTTACTCGAAGAAAGTTTAAGAAAAACGTTCGTGCATAGGGCTTTATAAAAATGATATATAAATCTTTTATCTAAAACTTAGAGCTTAATATTTTAGATAAATGTTGTTAGAATATATAAAGTACGTGGTTTATGTGTTGAAAACAGCTGGTACAATTTAAAATTTTCCCGTCAGGTTTTTGGTGCTTCGCGGGTGTGCAATTATCCAAGCCAGTCAGTTATAAACTGCAATATATAAAATTTAAGTTTGGCCGTTGTTATAACTAATCTTTTAAGTGCTATTCCTTGAATAGGACAGGATTTAGTTGAATTTATTATAGGAGGGTTTACAGTAAGTAATGCTACTATAAATAGATTTTTCTCGTTACACTATATCTTGCCTTTTGTAATTGCTGCTTTAGTTTTAATGCATTTAATTGCTCTTCATGAGCGAGCTGGATCTGGAAATCCTCTTGGAGTATCTGGAAATAGTGATAGATTGGCTTTTGCTCCTTATTTTTTATTTAAAGATTTAGTTACTATTTTTATTTTTATGTTAGTACTATCTATTTTTGTTTTCTTCCTGCCTAACTATTTAGGGGATAGTGAAAACTATAACCCAGGAAATCCTATGTCTACTCCAATTTCGATCGTTCCAGAGTGATATAAAGATGTTACTTAATCTCGCTGTTTGCTGGAAACCAATTCCCTTTTATACCTAACGTGTGATAGGCAACCAGCAGGAAACCAAAATTATGTACATATATTACATAAGGAGTAGGATCCTCAGAGACTATACGCGAGACTTTTTAATTTTTTAAATTGAAGATATAGTCCTTACATTATAGTTATATAATGAATATGATCTTAATATCATTAAAGTTTTTAGTCTTGTTCTATTTGCAGCTCGTAGCACAAAAGGTATTGCTCGTTTATCTTCAGATGAAAGAGCTTTAATAACAATGCCTCAGGATATAAAGGATATTTTAGTTGGTATATTACTAGGTGATGCTCATATAAGAAGAAGGTCTCCTACTTGTAATTCTAACTTGATATTTGCTCAGACAGCTGTAAAACATAAAGAATATTTTTACTACGTGTATGGTTTTTTTAAGCCTTTTTGTATTAAAGACTATTCTCCTATATTAAGTATGAACTTAAACAAAAAAACTAATAAAGTATATAGTTCTTTATCTTTCTCTACTATGCAACTACCTTGTTTTAATATATATCACGAAATGTTTTATAATTCAAAAATAAAAATAGTCCCTCATAATATTTACGATTTGCTAACACCGAAAGGTTTAGCCTTTTGAATTATGGACGATGAAGCCGTCATGGAGACGGACTACATTTAAGTGTATATGCTTTTTGTGAAGACAGTGTAGACAGATTGATGTATACTTTACAAGAGAAATTTAAATTCAAATGTTCTATACATTATAATAGAGATAAAAAACCCCGTATTTACATTTTCAAAGAATCTATGGATGAATTAAGAACTTTAACTCGTCCGTACTTTATTAAAGAAATGCTGTATAAATTGGATCGCTGTTTATAGAGCTATTATCCCTACAATAACTTCTTTATATTATTTTCATATTAATTTAATTGATCTTTTGGCTTTCTATGCTATATTACGTTCTATTCCTTCTAAGGGAATCGGTGTCTTGTTTATGTTCTCTGCTATCCTTGTCTTACTTTTATTACCTTATCTTGATCTGTCTAACACAAGAGGTATGCAATTTAAACCTTTAATGAAAATTACCTTCTGAGTATTTGTAGCCAATTTCCTTTTATTAATGAAAATTGGGGGACTTCATCCAGAAGAACCTTTTGTTCTTTTAGGACAAATTTGTACCTTTATTTACTTTGCTTGGTTCTTGCTTGTCATCCCTATGGTTAGTTTCATACAACAATTACTTTATTCAGACAAATTTAAAACTGGATTAGGAGTAAGTGGGTTGTCTGAAATTCAACCTAAATCTAAATTACGTTCTAAACAATCTTAATAATAAATTAAATCGTCGTTATTTTTCTATATCTACTATTAATAATGGGGTCTTTATAAAGAGCAAAAAAAAGAATTGTTAAAGGCAAAAAATGACTACAATTCTAATTCTCAGTGTTCATCTAAAGAATTTCAGCAAGTTGCAAACGGGGTTTTCAGGCTGAAGGCTGTATTTCTGGAGGTATTAAAATAAAGGGCTTTTATAGTTAGATTGTGATTTGAATTAGGAAAGATAGGAACTTTGTCTTTGAATCTTACATCATCTAACAAGGAGAGAAATATATTAATTTTTCTAAATTATTTTTAATTAGGGAATTAAATTAGTGAGTTTTTTAAAAGTGGGGTAAATCTGACCTTTCTGCCAAAGATTAGTCCATTTATTTTTCCATGTTTGTAATTATATTAATGAAAATGTTACTTTTACATTATCATTCCTATATAAAATGCTGGTTGTTGTTCCTTTTGGTTTTCTCTTGCATAAAAGGGTTTACTTAATAGTAAACCTAACTCATATTATCATTAGCGAAATTAGGATTCGGGTTTATACAGAAAACCGAGGAGCATAGGTTGTTAAAGTCTTCTTGTACAAGTAAGTGGGCAAATAGGGCATTTATTAATTAAACTATTAACTTTTTATAGGTACAAAGGAAATATTTTCTTATTGCAAAGTTCGAATCTTTGGAAAAGTAATGCTTTATGTTAGTAGCACTCTTTTATTGTTAGTCAATGCGGTCACTTTGAGACGAGAAAGAAATTTATTTAATCGGGTAGCTATCCTTATACTGCTATTCTATGGAATTATATATTGTGATAGTTTAAATATTGCATTATTAGATACATGAGAAGGTATGTTTGGCGGTTTATTTCAAAACACATAGTTTTGGGCAGTGTGATATTGTAGTTATGTTGTTTTTGATCAACTGTATATTACGTTTAGAAGAACCAATGGGATTTAGGGGAAAGAAAAGTCTTCTTTGTTTTTAACTAATTATACAGATAGTTATTTAAGAGTATATTCAATTTTAAATTCTAATCAAGATAATAATAAATTACTAGAAAAAGCAACAAAAAAAAACAACAAAAAAACAATTAGAAACGGTAGTTAAGAATTTTTATGTGGGTTCTTAGCAGGGTTCAAGTGAAGAATTTAGACAATTAGCTAATGGTATCTTCTAAGTTGAGGGATGTATATCAGGTACAATTAAAATAGTAGATGAAAAATTATACTTTTCTCCTGTCTTTTCAATAGGGCAGAATTATTCACCGGAGGCATTAACCTTTATGGTTTGAACTTGGCCAAATAGAATTTTAAATTTATCAACTACATCATCCCATAATATCTTTAAGTTCACATAGTTGAAAAGGTTTTGAAGTTAGTAGTAATTATTTCACTTACCTATATGGGGGGTTTTTTTCTAAATTGCTTTTAACTAGAGACTTAAGTAAGCTAACCGAGCTGGGACCACAAATATAATATATACTCTTTAGTTGTTGACGGAACGTAAAATTACTTTATCTGCGATGTTGTCTAAATTATACTTACTATTTTATGGAAATCCTAACCCTAATACAACGTTTTCAGATAATTTGAACTTGCCTTCTTTTCTATTTATACTTGGATTATTCTAGGTGATGGTTGTGTGTTTATTCTGAGTCTGGAGCTTTAAATTTTATCCCTATACTTGATATTACCATGGGGAAAAAAAAATATCTGAAGGTAGTAACCACTTATTTAAAATGATTTCTGCCTATATAAAAAAATCAGCAGATATCTAGTTTTATGGAAGTAAAAGGTAAGGTATGAGCTCGTTTAGAGTTGAAGGTATAAATGTTTTTCAAAACTTATTACCTTTATTTGTTAAGTATTCTCATTTCTGGTATTTTAAAACTGATTAATTGACTCTTTTAGTTGAGTTTTTGTTTTTAATTATATTCGGCTCTTTTTGGTGGATCAAAATATAGAATAGGTTTTATAGCTATCCTTAATATTAAATTCAAATATGATAATAAAATACATAAGGATTTGAATAACTACATCAAACTAGCAAATGCCTATTTTGATAGTGTAGATGCAAGTCTCTCATCTGGACATTAATTTATACAAACTGCCGTGGGTATAGGAGAATTAGCTGGAGTTTCTATAGCTTGACGTGTAATTTTCCCAAATTCTCTAATATTTTACAATTGACCTAAACTTAAGTCTTTTACTTACTCTCGATATAACTCCGTTAATGATGCATTAGTTGCAACTTTAGACTACAGAGATTTATATTTACAAAATCACTTGGAGTAAATTAAGAATAAATAATAACACTGCGATAAATCTGTTTATCCCTATCATTATTGTGAAAGGTGTTCTAACCATGTTTTCTGCTATACTTGCACTGTTAACTTTACCTTATCTTGATTTATCAAATTTACGTGGTAATCCATTTAAACCTTTAATGAAAGTAAGTTTCTTAATATTTGTAGCCAATTTCTTTATATTAATGAAATTAGGAAGCTTACATGTTGAACAGCCTTTCATTACTATGGGGCAAATTTCTACCGGTGTTTATTTTAGCTGTACTATAAAGACTCTTGCATTTAAAAATAATCCTTATAAAGGCTAGGTAAGTAGATTTAGGTTGTTCCTGGCCCCTTTGTCCTCCGTATATACAAGAGCAAGCATTGCTCCGCTCCGCACCAGAAATATACGATACAAATTGGCTGATTAGTTTGAGGGGAGGGCTAATGTTGTATCTGTCGCCCATCTATATATCAATAATCTAAATTTTTATTCCTGGGGGCGGACAATTATCCGAAGGGCAATATAAGCGATTAAAAACTCATAGCCCAGAAACTTTGCTAAAATAGAAGTTCTGGATCATGATACAAATGAAATGACTACTTATAATTCAATAAGTACAGCTGCAATATCCTTAAACATACGTTAACAAAGTGGCTTAGTTATTTTTTTGTTTTTTTTTGAACAATAGAAAACCTTTCAAAGGAAGATTTGTTTTCAAAAAGTCTAGCATAACTCGTTAATCTCTGTTTCCTTCCCTTGCCTTGCCATTTTTTTTTTTTTATAATAATTAGGCTATATATTAAGTAAAATAAATCAAAAAAAAATGAGTATATCGTTATTACTTTTTTTAATAGGTACTCTAGGTTTTGTTTTAAATAGAAAAAACATAATCTTAATGCTTATCTCAATAGAAATAATGCTATTAGCTATTACATTTTTAATATTGGTAAGTTCACTTAGCTTTGATGATATATTAGGCCAAACATATGCTATATATATAATAGCAATAGCTGGTGCAGAATCAGCAATTGGTTTAGGTATTTTAGTAGCTTTCTATAGATTAAGAGGGAGCATAGGAATAGAATATTAATAATGTATTTAGCTATAATTACTCTACCGTTACTAGGATCAATAGCTTCCGGTCTTTTTGGTAGAAAGATTGGAGTCACTGGAGCACAATTAATTACTTCTAGTTTAGTAATTCTTACAACACTGTTAGCAATAGCTGCTTATTTTGAAGCAGGTTTTAATAGTATTCCTGTGTCAATCCAATTATTTACTTGGATTGATTCAGAATCATTAAACGTATTTTGAGGTTTTCATTTTGACAGCTTAACAGTATCAATGCTTCTGCCCATATTAATTGTATCTTGTTTAGTCCATATTTATTCTATTGGTTATATGTCCTATGATCCTCGAGGTTGCATTAGGGGAAAAAGCGACTATGGGGAAAAACTGTCAAATTCCGGGAATCTCCTAAAGTTTAAGGTACCAAGCTATATTTGAAAAATTATAAGTGGCTGAAGTAATTTCTCAGGTACGGTAATAAGCCTTAAAATGAGTGAAAATAAAATGGATAATCGCGGATCTAAGTCAATAATACTAAATAGTATTAATGTAAAAGAGCAAAGAGTAAACGGCAGTTGATCTATTAAGTCACATTTAATGGGTTTAAGATGTACTCTAAAGGGTTTCGAAAGAAATAGAGGTATAAAATTCGGTTTCAATATGCAACAAGGTTGAAGCTCCTATGTCAAAGTCCCATCTAATCAATTCGATTTAAAAAATTATTCTACTTATAATACCAATTCTGTAAATCCTGGAGTTTGATCTGGTTTAATAGATGGTGAGGGTTCATTTTGTATAATAATAGATAGAAATAAAACTCGTCGATTAGGTTGACGTGTCCAATTGAAATTTCAAATAGGTCTACATACAAAAGATCTTAACTTATTATATCTATTACAACAATACTTAGGTGCTATAGGTTCTATTCATTTAGCTCGAAATAAAGATATAGTTAATTATTCAATAGATTCAATTGAAGATTTAAATAAACTTATTATTCATTTAGAAAAATATCCTTTATTAACTCAAAAAGCCGCGGACTTGGAGTTGTTTAAGCAAGCGGTAAAACTTGTGAATAATAAAGCTCATCTTACTGTCGAAGGTTTAAATCAAATAGTAAATATTAAAGCATCAATGAATTGAGGTTTATCTGAGATGTTAAAATCAGAGTTTGCGGGATATACTCCAGTTGAAAGACCTGTAATAAATTATGATAATGTAAATTTGGATCCTTCTTGAATTTCAGGATTTGTCAGTGCTGAAGGTAACTTTGATGTAAGAATGCCTTCAACCAATAGTAAATTAGGTTATCGAGTTCAATTGAGATTTAGAATATCTCAACATAGTAGAGATCTTAGATTAATGGAAAAAATAGTTGAATATTTTGGATCAGGAAAGATTTACAAATATAGTGGTAAGTCTGCAGTTAGTTTAACAATATTTAACTTTTCTGATATTACCAATATAATTGTTCCATTTTTTAATAAAAATCCTATAATTGGTATAAAATTCTATGATTATCTTGATTGATGTAAAATTCATAGTTTAATGATTAATCGATCACATATTACGGTTGAGGGTATAAATTCCATTAGAAATATAAAATCTGGTATGAATAAAGGTAGAAATTTTTAAGATAAGTAACCATTGTTAGTATCAACATATAATAAATCAATTGTAGGATAAATTTGCTGAAAAGCATAATCAAAGATTCTTTAGCTATTTAAGTTTATTTACTTGGTTTATGATTATTTTAGTCACATCAGAGAATTTACTATTAATGTTTGTAGGTTGAGAGGGTAGCCTAAATATATGCCCTAAATGGTTAAGCATTCCTGACTATAGTGTTTTATTAAGTTTTACATTATTTAAACATGTTTCTAATCAAAAAAGATCCTTTTTTTCAAATAAATTAAAGTCCGCTGAGAGAATTGGCCCACACGATTTAGATGTAATATCTTTAATAGTGGGTTCTTTATTAGGAAATTCATACCTAGAAAAAAGAAAAACTGGATTAGCTGTAAGAATAATATTTGTAAAGTATCATAATAATGTAGAGTTTTTAATGTGGTTTCATTTATTTTTAGCTAAAAGAGGATATTGTAATCTTAATAAGCCTAGATTATCTAAAATAATAACTAAAGGAAATATAGTATTGTTTGGTTATTGTATTAGTAGTTATAGTTTTTCTAGTCTTAATTGATTATTTGAGATGTTTTACAAAGATAACATAAAAATAATACCTCGTAATTTATATAATTTCCTTACACCGTTAGCGTTAGTTATTTGATTCCTTAATGAAGGGCATCCAGGATTAGGTAAAAAAGCTAAATTAACGACAAAATTCCATGTTTCTAGAGAAGATTTGAAGTATTTATCTATTATTTTAAAAAATAAATATAATATAGATACAGTTATTAAGTCAAAAAGTAGAAATTTAGGGGGAACCTTATACATAAAAAATTCCTCGTATACTTTCTCTAAAATAGTAAAGTCGCACATGTTACCTTCATTACACTACAAATTAAATGAACACTCTGTTAAATTAAGTTTACCTGGTACTTCTGGTCATTTCTTTTCTCTTCTTTCTTCGCCTAAATTAAGGGTATATTCTGCAAAAAGAGAATTTTCAACTAAAGACCTTTCAAATGTAAAATATACAACTAAGTATAAAACAGAGTTTGTATTGAGTTCAGAACAAAAAGAATCCCTTATTGGTATAATCCTAGGGGATGGTTTTTTAGAAAGAAATAAACTTAGCCATAATACAAGATTACGTATAGAGCAATCTTATCCTGAAAAAGAAGGATATTTAATGAGTTTATTTAAATTACTTGAGCCTTTAACAACTATGACTCCTGTTATTTTAACAAGAAAGGATAAACGAAGTGATTCTGTTACTAAATCTCTCTATTTTAGTGTGGCCGCCTACTTTAAATTCTTAATGCAAAATATGGATCAAAGATTCTTTAGCTATATTCTAGGAGCTATAATATTACTATTAACTGCCTTTTTTTCCTGGTGAAGCACAATAAAACTATTAGAAGAATCTTGTTGGCTAAATACTATTTCATCTTTGAATCCTTGGTTTATAGTAGGATTTGTGGACGGTTTGGATTTTTATTCATTATCAGTAATGCCTGTTGTAACTTATACTAACGCTGACCTTGACAGAAAGAGCATTCTTAAGAAAAACAAGGGTAAATCAGGTGTGTACCGTTGAACAAACAATGCCAATGGGAAAACTTATGTAGGCTCAGCAGTTTGTTTGAGAGCTAGGTTTTATGTATATTACAGTACTAATCGTTTAATTAAATCTAAGATGCCTATCTATAAGGCCATTTTGAAATATGGCTATTCCTCCTTTACTTTAGATATACTTGAGTTCTGTGAGCCATCTGATTTACTAGCGAGGGAGCAATACTATCTTGACCTTCTAAAACCAGGGTATAATCTTTTATGCATGGCAGGCTCTAGTTTGGGGTTTAAACATTCTGAAGAGACTCTCACTAAGCTTAGAGCTCGTCAACCCTCGGAAGAGACTAAAAAAAAAATGAGTGAAGCTAATCTAGGTATGAAGAGGGCAGAAGGAGCAGGAAGACCTAGCCAAAAAATAGAAGTTTTTGATAATAAAACTAATTTAACAACTACTTATGAATCTAGTAATGAAGCAGCCAGGGCCTTAAATATTCGTCCATCAAGAATTTCTATGTATTTTAAAAATAATCAACTGAGGCCCTTTAAAGGAAGATATGTTTTTACTAAAACAAACCTTTAAAATGCAATTAACATATAAACTATTATTATAATTTGTTTTACAAGGAAAAAGTGAAAATTATTCCGAAAAATTTAGGTGAATTATTAACAGCTAGAGGATTAGCTTTTGAATAATGGATGATGGTGGCAAATCTGTATATAATCAAACTATACTACATACTAGAGCATTTAGTAAAGAAGAAATTATATATATTCAATCTGTTTTATCTGAAAATTTTGGTCTAAAAACTAGAATAGAAGAAAAGAAAAAAGACCAATGGGTTATATATATACCTATTAAACAACAAACAAGACTTAAAGATATCGTGGGGCCATATGCATAAAAGTATGTTATACAAAATATAATAGATTATTCAAGTGGTCCCTATAAACACTTAGTTAGTATAACTAGCCATAGTTAGTGATAATATATTTAACAATCAAAATAGTTTCAAGTTAAATTGAAACCTGGCTTTACCAGGAGAATAAATAGATTCAAATCTTATAACTTACCTTTACAGGAATAACATAGCATTTAGAATTTTAATATATCACTAGCGACATCATTGAAAACGATCAACTTCGCGCGTGCGACGAGATCGTCGGTTATATTTTGGATCGTGATCGACTAGTCCAATGATGGGTTCCTGTAATGGTGCTTAATGTATAGTCAGAATCTTTATATTATATCAAATAATATATTAGGGCTTTAAGTAAAACCTACTAGGTATTAAAGTACAAGGGTTAATAATATAAATTATACACTTATATTTATGACCCAAGGTTTGGTTGGAATTTGTTCTTATCTTTTAGTTAATTTCTGATACACTAGAATAGCAGCTAACCAGAGTTCAATTTCTGCATTATTAACTAATAGAGTAGGTGATTGTTTTTTAACTATAGGGATGTTTGGAATTTTATGATCTTTTGGTAAAAATAAAAAAATGTTTAAAGTTTTTCTGGCCTTTTTTATTGGAAGGCCGCTAGATTGAGTGAAAAAGAAAAACACTATAATTCTGCCTTATAGACAGGTGAGATGGAATTCTAATTCAGGCTGTTATTTGACTGAAAAAATTAACCCTTATTATGTAACAGGGTTTTCTGATGCTGAATCTAGTTTGATTATTAATGTATTTAAACAGAATAATCAAAATTGGACAGCGGTTGCTAGATTCAAGATAAAATTACACTCTATAGATTTACCGTTGTTATATAAAATACAATCTTTTTTCGGGGGAATTGGTAGAATTACAGTTGATGGCAAATTGGTAACATTTAGAGTATCCAAGATAGATCATATAATAAATGTAATTATCCCACATTTTGATAAATATCCACTTGAAAGTGCTAAATCAATAGATTTTCAATTATGAAAACAATGTGCAATATTAATTAAAAATAAGAAACATTTAACTGAACATGGTTTACTTAAAATACTTTCATTAAAATCCGCTTTGAATTTAGGTTTATCTGAAACATTAAAAGTAGCTTTCCCTAATATAATTGCAATAGAAAGACCAGCTTACGAAATACAAAATGTGCTTCTAAATCCTTATTGGGTTAGTGGATTTGTAGACGGAGATGGTTCATTTACTGCCTCCATAGAACCAACTACTAATTATGTGAGTCTTCGTTTAACGGTAGGGTTACATCATAGAGAACATAATTTAACTATAAAAATATTAGAATATTTTGGAGTAGGAAGAATTAATTTAAGTTCTAAACAAGAAATGGTGTATTATACTGTAGGAAAAGTTAAAGATTTGACTTGCACAATTATACCTCATTTTTATACTTATACTTTATTAGGAAATAAGTCTAAGAATTATTTCATTTGAAGAGAAATTTTACTTAAAGTAAAATCTAAAGCACATTTGACAAAAGTAGGATCAATTCAAATTAAAGAACTTAGATCAAAACTTAATAAAATATCCGAGGCGGGGGATAATGAAGAAGGAGGGGGTAATAATACCAATGCACCGGGTTCTCTTTCCTTAGATGTGGAGGATAAATACAGTAAAAAATATGTAGGGCTACCCATGGAACAAACCCTTAAAAAGATCAGAATAACTCGTAGGAGTTATTCTACTAAATCTAATAATAACGTTAACTATTTTGTGTACTCAGACAATACTGCAGATAAAAATCAATTATCTCCCTACTTAGCCGGTTTAATCTCCCTTTTAAATACTTATTTTAAAGTGAAAACATTGGGTTTAATTTCTAATTATTTATTTAGGTTTTATTTTAGTTTACTAAGTCTGTTTATAATGATTAAGTTTGATTTAATACAAATTTCTACAATTTATTCGTTTTTATGCTATTTTAATTACTGTAGCGTTTCCCCATTTCTCTTAAATATGGTCCCTGTATTGCGTAAGAAATCCCGTAAAAAAAATGCTTCTTGTACAGATCTAGTAGTTTGAGGGAGTAACTTAGCATCTACTGTTGGTTATGGTAAATTTACTAAACAAACTAGGAAAATGATTAAATTACCTCCTTATCAAAAGAGTGTAATAATAGGATTAATTTTATCGGACGGATTCTTATCTTTATCAAGTAAAGGTAGTAAGAATGCGCGTTTAGAGTTTGAACAGTCCTACTCTAAAAAAGAGTATGTTTTTTTTATATTATCCCATTACTGTAATAGTTTACCAGTTTTAAAAAAAGGAATTAGAAAGGAAAATGTAAATTATTCTCTTAAAATTGTTACTCGGTCTATCCTTTGTTTTACAGAATTATATTCTCTATTTTATTTAAATAAAGTTAAAATAATTCCAGATAATATTTACGATCTATTAACTCCAGTTGCATTAGCTCATTTGATTATGGGCGACGGGCAGGTTGCATCCAATGGTTTAAGAATATGTACTGATGCATACAGTAGTTCAGATATAGTAAAATTAATAAATGTATTAATGATTAAATATAGACTTGTTTGTACTATCCATGTGTTAGATGATAGACAAAGAATATACATTTCTGCAAAATCTATTAATTTACTTGCTTCAATAATAAAACCTTACATGATTAAGAGTATGTATTATAAAATAAAATCTTAGAAATGCAATTTGGATCATACTTAGGAGGGCTAATAGAAACTTCCCAAATTAAATACACTCAACCTTTTTCTAATAGGCAAGTGAGACTTTATTCTTCTAAGACTTGTGCTAAGAATATAGGGTCTTTTGAGAAAATGATGAATCCAGAAAATAGATTGTTGCACCCTTACTTTGTTACGGGGTTTGCCGATGCGGAAGCGTGTTTTTATTTACAAATAATCAAATCTTCTAAAGTGAAATTAGGTTGACGTGTTATGTGTAGTTTTGAAATTCATTTAAATAAAAAAGATTTAATCATATTGCAAAAAATTAAGAGCTTTTTTGGATTAGGAAATATATCTTTAAAGGGAGATGGCTCTTGTTTGTATTCTGTAGGATCTAAAAAAGATCTTACAGTAATAATAAATCACTTTGATAAATATCCCTTAATTACTAAGAAATGTTCTGACTATCTTTTATTTAAAATGGCTGTTAATTTAATTCAAAATAATGAACATTTAACTAGAGAGGGATTACGAAAAATTGTCGCGCTTAAAGCCTCTATTAATAAAGGTCTTTCTTCAGTTTTAGTGGAAAGTGCAGATTTTTTAGATATTGTTCCTGTACCTAGACCTATTGGTTTAGATTCAAAAATTAGGGATGGGAATTGAATAGCTGGATTCACAACTGGAGATGGTTGTTTTATTATAAGGTTGGATAAACGGTATAGTCATCGTATAGGTTTTTGAGTACAATTAATATTTAAACTTACTCAACACTCTAGAGATGAGGAATTGATAAGAAGTTTAGTTGACTACTTAGGCTGTGGTAGGGCTTTTATATATAAAGAGGCTGTTAATTTTGAAGTTACCAAATTTACAGATTTGACTGATAAAATTATGCCTTTTTTCCAAAAAAACCCACTACAGGGGGTAAAACAACAGGATTATCTTTGTTTTGTTTCAGTGCTAGAATTAATGAAGGACAAAGCTCATTTAACGGAAGAAGGATTAGATCAAATACGCCAAATCAAATTAGGTTTGTACAAAGAAATTTCTTATAATGAACAATTATCTTATCCTGCCGTGGGTAACCCAGAAACCCGAACCCCTTTAAAATCAAATCAACAAATAAGAACTTCATCCGTGGCCGGTCGAAGAACTTATGGAACCATGTCTTTTTTTCCTAGTTGCCAACCATATAGAAAATATTACTCTATCAAGTTCAATTCCACATTTTTAATCTCCTCAAGGCTCTCCTTTGCAACGCGTCTATTTTCATCTCATACCTGTAATAAAAGGAATATTCCTGGGGGCCAGAAAAGTCCAGCTCTCCAGCCAAGTTCATTTTACAAGCCAGCTCCCCTTGTCGAAGATTTAATAAATAATAATAATTCGAACAGCCGGAGCCTTACTATGAGCTACCTGGGTGCCTATATAGCTGGTTTAATCGAAGGACAAGGTAATATAGCTGTGCACGATAAAAATTCTAAATCTAAAAAATTTCGACCTAAAATAATTATTGTGTTTAATTTAGCCGATAAACCTTTAGCTGAAAAATTATCTGCTGTATTGAAAGTAGGTAAAGTAATTAGTAAACCAAGTGCAGGACATGTTATTTTACAAATTTTAGCTAAAGAAGAAGTTTTAAAGGTAATTAATTTAATTAATGGTTATATGCGAACACCCAAAATAGAAGCTTTACATAGAGCTATAAATTGAATAAATGAAAACGATAATAGTTCTATAGTTTGTTTAGGTTTAGATAAATCTCCTATTGATAGTAATAGTTGATTGGCAGGTTTTACAGACGCTGTAAAAGGAGGATTTTATTCAATACCAACTATTAATAGAATAAAGACTGTTAGATTTACGACACAGTTTAAATTAAAAATTAAGGAAGTTTATCCTAATGATAAAAATGGAGAATCAATCGGTATAGCTTATTTTTCAATACTTAGTAAAATCTGTGAATACTTCAAAACTAGTTTGATATCTAGAGTTGAACATTCAAATAATATAAGTTTTTTATTCATAATAATTGTACATAACTCATATAGTTTAGATATAGTTATGGAGTATTTCGAAAAATTCCCCTTGTTAGGGAAAAAGGCTTCAGATTTTATAGACTGACTAGAAGTTATATTAAAAATTAAAAACAAAGAGCATTTGCAACCGAAAGGACTATTAGATATAAAAACAGCTAATCAAAGGCTGAACAGATCTCGAGTGAATAATGTATTATTAGATCGTAATTTAAATTTTTACATATCTGGTTTAAAGAGAGGTTTTTGTACAAGAGTTATAGCAGCGAATAAATTATCTAGAGTTACAGACTTAGTAGTTTGAGGTAAAAATTTACCATCTTTAGTGGGTATAGGAAGACTAACTAAAGTAGAAAGAGAGATGATTAATTTACCTCCTTTTCAATATTCTATCATAGTAGGATTGTTGTTATCTGACGGATGACTTATTTTTGCTAGTTCAACTAATAAAAATGCAAGATTAGGCTTTAAACAATCTTTATCTCGTTCTGATTATATTTGATTTGTATTTAACTCATTATCTCACTATTGTAGCACTAACCCTCATTTAACTAAAGGTATAAGAAATGGTAATCGTTTTTATGGCCTAGAGTTCTTTACTAGATCGCTGCCATGTTTTACTGAGTTATATCATTTATTTTATGTTAATAAAGTTAAAGTAATACCTCAAAATATATATGAGTTATTAACTCCAGTTGCTCTAGCTCACTTAATAATGGGAGATGGGTTCTATGTAAGTAAAGGTGTTACTCTTTGTACTGATTCTTTTTCTTTACCTGATGTTATACGTTTAATGAATGTACTAATTATTAGATATGAGTTAAAATGTACTTTACATCAGAAGGAAAATTGTTATAGAATATATATTTCTAGGGCTTCTATGGAAAAATTGATAAGAGTAGTTAAACCATTCATGATCCCAAGTATGTACTATAAAATTGGTTTTTAATAGCGGCTATGGTCTAATTTATAAATTGATAGTTGTTCGGTTTTAAATAAGCAACCATGTGAGTTTTAAATTTGGTCAATTTCTTAATTATGTAAGTCTTTAAAAATAGGTTTAAGTTTAGTAAAAAAGGGGAGAGAGGAACAATGTATTTTTGTTAAAGCTCCCCTCTCAGATGGCAATTTCTCTATAACTGTGTATGACCGTAAGAAAAATGGAAAGGTTTTAAGAACAAGTGTTCAAACTTTTTTCCGTATAGAATTAAAACAGAACTATTCAAGAGAAGTTACCCAAGATCAAGGTGGTGCTAGTTATTTTAACCCCTTTTAACAAATATTGCTGCGTTTTTTATATTACTTGCCATTCTGTTGCAAATTATTTAGATTCAGGAAAATTCTTTAATAATAAATGAATTCTTAGCTCTCTTGAATTAAGTTTAAATGAGCTACCTAAATGAAAAGTTAAGCAATTTAAGGATTATATAACAATATTACCCCACCTTCCAATGTACCAAATAATAAGCATTAAGACAACTTAATGATAGATTATTAAACAATACTAATGGTTCATTACTTATCTAGTAAGAACCTTTTAATTTAAACTATTATCTTAAATGTAAAATATCCTATGGTACTCTCTCCACCATTTGCCTACTACGGTAAGGTTTTGGAAATTTTATTTAGTAAATAAAATTTTAGTGCTTCGCTGTTATTTAATATAATGGCTTGAGGCTGAGGTCGTATCATGGGTAATAAAATTATAAAATGAAAAAAAATAACAATAAAATAACTATTAAGCTTACAGCTCCACCTGAACCTCCAGTGTCCGAAAAAGTAGAAAAATTCTATTCTAATTCAGAAATCTGTAAAGTTCAAATATTATCTGAAAATACAAATAAATCAGGTATTTATAAGTGAACAAATCTTATTAATGGTAAAGAGTATATAGGTAGTTCAATAAACTTGTCAGAAAGGTTTTCTTCTTATTATTCTACAACTTATATGGAGGATGCGTTAAAAAGAGGTCTTAGTCATATCTATCGTGCTCTATTAAAGAATGGTCATTCAAATTTTTCTCTTACAATTCTGGAATATTGTGAACCAGAAAAATGTCTAGAAAGAGAAGATTTTTATCTCTCCTCTTTTTCATACAAATATAACATCTTACCAAAAGCTGGGTCTAGAATAGGTCATAATCATAGTGAACAAACTAAACAAAAAATTTCAGATACTGCTAAGAAAATTGATCATTCTGGTCGATTTAAGACAGGGCATAAACATTCTGAGGAAATTTGCACAAAAATCTCTGATGCACTTAAAGGGGATAATAATCCCAATTATGGAAAAAATCATAGCGATGAAACTAAACAAAAAATCTCTGATGCATTTAAAGGAGAGAATAATCCTATGCATGGTAAGCCAAAACCCTTCGGATCTGGAAGTCCATCTCAAAGGATAGAAGTTTTTGACAAAGAAAATAATCAAACAACTACTTATGATTCTATTCATGAAGCAGCTAGAGCCTTAAATCTTCCTAGTCATAAAACAATTTCTAATTATATTAAAAATAATCAACAGAAGCTTTATAAAGGTCAGTATACTTTCAAAAAGTTATAATTAATTAGTTTCCATTATCTTTTTTTTCTGACCTACTAGACTGGCGGGGGGATAAAGTGTATTATGCTTTTATGGTAATAGCTCATAACTCTAGAAGTCATGATATAGTCCGTAATTATTTTGATCGTTTCCCTTTATATTCTTCTAAGTATTTAGCTTATAAAGATTGATGCTATGTCCAAGATTTACATAGAGGAAGATCTTTAAGTAAAGACGATCTGGATAAGATTAAAGCAATCAAAGCTCAATTTAACAGTAAGCGTAAGGTGTTTGATTTTTCACATTTAGATTCTTTAACATTTTAAATATATTGCCGTGGGTGATAGTAATATCGCTCTTATTATATAACTATATGCTGGAAACCCTAAAGTCTTTTTGTAGGATATTGTGTAAACTCAACCCAAAAGGCGTTGAAGCGTAGACAAACCTTAAACATCAAAAAGAATAGAGCTATTAATAGTGACTTTGCTCTCTCCATCAACTAAAGTTGATTCTAGGAATGGAATGGATTGGATTGGATTGGAGGCAGGGGGAGTTAATATAGGCGAAAATGGACAATCCGCAGGAAACGAAATAAAATCTAGTTATTTTGCTAGGATCCTCAGAGACTATACGTTATACCCCTTATTCAGTGCCGGATGAAGATATAGTCCAATTTATAATTGAAAAATTATAAGAAAATTGAATATAGATTATGCTACTGTATTTTCATTAGCTCCCTTTATAAGTGAAAATATTATAACTATAATAGGTATTTGTTTATTAATTGGTGCTATGGCTAAAAGTAGCCAATTTGGTCTAGTGAAGGCCCTAAAAAAATTTTTAAATGTAGGCGACAATAATAATCAAATTTTTAAATTATCTTCAACCAAATATAAAAATGAAATAAATAGAGTAATATATTATAAATTCGGAAAAATGAACAATAAAAGTTCAATATACGAAATACCAAAGAATTATTCTACTTTAGCTATAACAAAAGAAAATAAAGTCATTACAGAAATAAATTTACATCCTTATTATGTTACAGGATTTGCCGATGGAGAAGCTACTTTTCATATACGAATTAGTCCAACTAGCTCAACAAAAATAGGTTGAGAAGTAAGTGCTGCTTGTTTTCAAATTTCTTTACATGAAAAAGATAAGGCTTTATTAGAAAATATTCAAAGGTTTTTTTCAGGAATCGGAAGTATAATCTCTCGAGGAGATGGACATCTTTATTATAGAGTAATAAAATTCCAAGAATTATCCTTAATTATAGACCATTTCTTAAAATATCCTCTAATAACAAAAAAAGGAATAGATTTTTTATTATTTAAACAAGTATTTGACTTAATGAAAGCTAAAGAACATTTAAATATGGAAGGGTTATTAAAGATAGTTGCTATAAAAGCATCAATAAATAAAGGTTTATCTGGTGCATTAAAGGAGAAATTTCCAATAATTACTCCAGTAACTATACCACAAATAGATAAAATAAAAATAAAAAACTCTCATTGAATAGCTGGGTTCATAGAAGCTGAAGGTTGTTTTTGTGTACAAATAAAATATTCTAAAACTTATAAATTGGGTTATCAAGCTCAATTAAGCTTTAGTATATCACAACATTCTCGAGATAAACAACTTATGGAATATATAATTTCTTATTTAAATTGTGGTAAATTATATAATAATAGGGAATATTCTGTTGAAATAGTTGTAACAAAACTTTCAGACATTTTACATAAAATACTTCCTTTTTTTGAAGCTTATCCGATATATGGTACTAAATCGTTAGATTTATTAGATTTTACAAGAATTGTTTATATGATGAAATCTAAAATCCATTTAACAAAAGAAGGTATAGATAAGATAATAAAAATAAAGGAAGGTATGAACTTTGGTCGATCAATTCCGAGGAAATAACGCCAAATATTTTTTTTGAACTTTGATATTTGCTGGGAATATTTCAAATGCTTTAGAATCCGTTGGTCTAGTACACTTAACTAATCCGGTAAAATTTCAAAGACAAGGAATTTATCAGCAGGAAATAAATAAATTAGCCGATTCCCCCAAATGGCAGTTTTTAAATCAATTTAACCATAAATTCTTAGAATGATTTATAGGTTTTTCTGTTTTGACATCTATAGTTTGAGTAATATTTATGCTAGAGTTGTTTTTTGATTTCGATATGTTTAACTCGTCTGGAGGGTTTTTATTAGCTGTTGTTCCTTTATTGCGAACTATAATTGCACCACATATGCATTCTTCAATGTTATATAAACTAGGGGGATTAAAAGCTCATTATACAACTTCTAGTGCGTCGAATGATTTATCTAATCATCAAATAAAATTTAAGGAAAAGAGGCTAGACAGTTATTTAAAACAAATTAAAAATACAGATTCTGATTATTTCTTTTTACCCAAACTATTATTAGATAATGAAAAAAATAAGAATTTTTTTGATTTTTCGGCGGAGCGTTTTAATAAAGACGGTGAACTTTTTAAAAAATTTCAAATATTGGATTTATCATTTATTATTTGGTTTATTGGATTTAGTGAAGGAAAAGCTTTATTTGTAGTTTCAAAAGGTAAAACTGTTTTTTCTATTCATTTACATCTAGCGGATTTACCATTATTATATGAAATACAAGTTCAATTAAATATGGGAAATATATATTTAAATAAAAATTCCGCTATTTTTATAGTAAAAGCCAAAAAAGATATTAACACTTTAATAGAAATCTTTAATGGTAATATTTTTTTACGCAAACGACAAATCCAATTTGAAAATTGAGTTTTTAACTTCAATAAGAAAAATAAATTCAATATTGAGATTAAATCAAATCAATTTAATCCATCTTTAAATGATAATTGATTAGCGGGATTTATCGATGCGGAGGGCAGTTTTTTAGTTTCAGTTTGTAAAACAAAAATTATTCAACGTTTTGTTTTAGGGCAAAAGGATGCCGAATTAGAATTTTTATATTTAAGTAAATTAATTCAAGGGTACACTGAAAAGCTAAAACAGCATGATCGTATTGTTATAAATTATTTAAAATTAGATACCCTGATTGAGTATTTAAATAGTCATAAATTATATTCAATAAAAGCTAAATCTTTCGAAAAATGAATGGAAATATATAATATTCGAAAAAACAAATCATCTTTAGAACCTTTAGATTATAAACAATTAAAAAAAAGTGCCAGTTTGATAAACTCCTTAAGAAAAATCTCTTAAACAAAATTTAAAAGATGCAAAGCTTTGCATCTTTATTTTTCTGCCTTGCTTCGCTCCTCCTTCTATCCTGGCGAAGTGGCGAAGCCTCGCTACACTAACTTGATTTTTTTTTTTTTATGACAAAAGTTGTGTAAACAGGGGAGGGAAAGCGAAGAATTACTAATGGTTAATTTACTTTAAAAGATCCTCAGAGACTGAGTTTTAAACTCCTGGGTTAAAAAGAAATAATGATATCTATGCAAAGAGGCGTTCGAATATTTATCGTACTTTTGCGGATCTGATCTGCAAGCTAAGCAAGATATTTCTTATATTTGACTGTGGAGCCTACTTTTTAATCTAGACACTCAAAGTAAATAGTATATATTATTATTTAAAGATATAGTCCAAATTTTTTTTTTGCTTCACGTTTGGTTGCCTCTTGCAATTTCCCCTTGGAAATGGTTGTAAACGACCAAAGGACAGTAACTTCATAAAAGTTATAGTAAGGTTAGGCCGTAGAACCATACTAATCAGAGGTATAGCAAGGGTTAAACCAAATATATCTCGTACGTATGGAGAATCCAGACACTAACGATAAGTGTAGGCAACTTATCTTAAGTGTTTAAGAGCCAAACTCCGGGGAAGCCCTAAAGCTCTAATAACTAAACTCTTCTAGGAAACTAGAAGAGCGGCCTGATGTAATGGTCAGGGTATAGTAATATTATTAGAGATGATAGAAATTGAAATGGGTAATCGCGGATCTAAATCATATGTTTTGTGTGCAATAGTATTGGTTTTTTTTAATCTTAAGACTAAGATAAAGGTTGATTAATAGGTAGATACTATATTTAAACAAAGAACACACAAATGTAAAAGAGCAACGAGTAGATGGTTCTTCAATGTTGTCACATTGTAAGGTGTACTCTAGTCGCTGGGAAACCAGTTCTTGAAAGAAAAAAAATTATAAAAAGTATAATATAATAAATAAGGATAAAAATAATCCTAAGAGAACATAGTAGTTACTATGTAAGCTATTATGTTATCGACGAATAATTGCAGTGTAAAAGTCTGGCTTCTAGGTAGGCTAGGGTATATTTCAGATGGCGGGCTGTCACGCAGTCAAGTATAGGCAAGGTGCTGACACCTCTTTGTTTGTACTCCATTGAAGATATCCTAGTAACAGCCTAGAGGTTGGAGTCCCTGGAATTTTTCCCCCTTGCAGATATGAAGATAGAAAACTCTCTATTTCATTCGACCTTCAGGTTTAGAAGCCTGTCTGGGTCGCATATTTGATCTAAGATATGCTTATATGCTTCAAATTCGTCTAGCAGACTGGATAGCCTCAATGATTTTCTTAAGACCCTCAGGAAGTCGGCTTAAATCTTATGATGAGCCTGTAATGGGACACTGAGATAGAACAAGTTATGTGTAAACATTAGTTATTGCTGATGGAGCTTAGTTCAAAGGAAGGTTATTGTTGTTACCCTACTGGACAACAGATGAGTAGAGGAACTATCGGAGTTACCTGCAATTGCGGACACTTTCAGTGACTTTGATATATTTATGAATAATACCAGTTACAACAATAATGAATAATAAAAATATAAAATTAAGTAGCAGCTCATCTCTGTCTGTTTTTAAACCATCTCTTTTTTTATAACAGGATTTACAGATGGAGAGGGCTGCTTTTCTTTAGGGTTAAGTTCCACTAAGGTACAGGCAGTTTTCCAAATAAATTTACATATCAAAGATAGAGCTATATTAGAAGACATAAAAACAGTCTTGGGAGTGGGATATGTTTCCTTTATCTTTATTTTACTTTACTTTGGTTTATTTTTCTCCGATCATATTTTCTTGTGCGCTATTATTCCAATCAAAATTTATTCTAACGCTGAGGCTGATAAAGGTAAAATTGTTTCAGTTCCAGCAAAATCCTATCCTAATTTAAATACCCTCATCCTTCTAATTTAATATATGATATAATAGCTATGCATTTTTTTTTAACAAAACTAGTTTATATGTCACAGTCCAATGAAAATTTCGCCTTCAGCTCCAGTGGCAACTCCAGCAAAATATTACCCTAATTCAGATATCTGTAAAGTTAAGATATTATCTGAGAATCAAAATAAATCCGGCGTATATATGTGAGAAAATTTAACAAATGGTAAATCGGGTTATATCGGGAGTGCAGTTGACTTGCCCAATAGGCTAAGATTTTATTTCTCTGCGGCGGCTATGGAAAATTACTTAAAAAATAGTCAAAGTTATATATATAATGCAATCTTAAAGTATGGTCATTCTAATTTTTCTCTTACAATTATTGAGTACTGTGAACCTTCTAAATGTCTAGAAAGGGAGGGTTTTTATCAAACAAAAATAAATCCAGAGTATAATATAGCCAAGGAACCTGGTGCTCCAATGTATGGCCGTAAACACTCTGATGAAACTCGTACAATCATCTCAGAGGCTAATACAGGGAAAAAAAATCCTATGTATGGAAAAAATCATACCGATAAAACTAAACAAATAATATCAGATGTTCATAAAGGAATGGGAAAAATTCTTAGCGATGAAACTAAAACAAAAATATCTGATGCTGCTAAGAAAATTGATAATCCTGGTCGTTTTAAGACAGGAGAAAATCATCCTAATTATGGTCAAAAAGTCGAAGGAGCAGGAAGACCTTCTCAACAAATAGAAGTTACTGATATTACAAATAATACTACGACTTCTTACGATTCTATTAGTGAAGCTGCTAGAGCCTTAAATATATCACAAGCAGTAATTACTAAGTATTTTTTTCGTAATCAACAGAAACCATATAAAGGTCAGTATATTTTCAACAAAAAGTCAATTAATTATTGATTAGCTCCTAAATTCTTTTAGCTCTTAAATTCTTTTAGACAGTTTTCCCAAAAATACGAGTGGTGCTTACGCTTCTTGCCATCTCCTCATCCTTTTGCTTCTATTCCTAACAATCGGGTTTAATTAAAACTAAACCTAACCCAAACAAGAGATTATTTAGACGTGGTGCTAGCTTCTCTTAAATTATTGTTAGATTTATTAAATCACATTTCTTTGGGGAATTCTTCATTAAAATACCAAGTATGCTCTATTAAAGATTTAGCAGTAATTATAGAACATTTCGATAAGTACCCGTTAATTACTCATAAATGGTCGGACTACGAATTATTTAAGCAAGCGGTTGAATTAATTAAGCGTAAAGAACATTTAAGAGTTGAAGGGTTTAAACAATTAGTAGCCATAAAAGCTTCTATAAATAGGGGTTTATCTGACAAATTGGCAGAATCTTTCCCTGATGTAATACCGGTTCAGAGACCTTTAGTAAAATCTCAAGTAATCTTAGATCCTTATTGACTAGCTGGATTTGTTAATGCTGAAGGATGTTTTTCTGTAGATATAGTTAAACTTCTGGCCACAAACTAGGCTATCAGGTACGATTAAGATTTAGAATCACTCAACACATTAGAGATGAGATGTTAATGCAAAGTTTAGTAAAGTATCTAGATTGTGGTATAGTTGAATTCGATACACGAGGTAATGCAGTAAATTTCAGTGTATTAAAATTCTCTGACATAGAGTCCAAAATAATTCCGTTCTTTAAAAAATATCCAATCACAGGTATTAAATCTAAGTATTTTGAAGGGTTTTGTATGGTAGTAGAGTTGATAAAAAATAAAGAGCATTTAAATTCTGAAGGATTACGAAAAATTAGACAAATCAAATCGGACATGGATTCCTAAGAATACAGAATGTTTTCAGCTCTGCAAATCCTTTATTGACACATAAGCATTTAGTGTTGGTTCACATGGTTGGTTTTAAATTAATATAGTTAGGAGGGAGGTGTATAACTATTAGACAGACATTAATTACGATGGGCTACTTTTCATATTACAACTATATGAGGGCCTAATATAAAAAAAAACATATTTATAATTAAGTAATTCAAGATTAAAGATAACATGACGAGCCTAGTCCTAAGTTATTATAGACAATAAGGACAAAGTTGTGTACGTTCTGGACTTAAAAGCAACTGAGGTGAAAACGGTCAAGATGTTCCGTAGTTAAGACCGTCGGTATTTTAACATATCGCTACAGACTGGGTCACCATGGGGTGGCTGAAATGCCGCTGAATGTACAGTCGGAAGTTCAATCAAATTTACTTTTTTGGGTGTATAAATAGACTTTAATGAGTTATTTTACACCATCAAAAAGAGAGCTTTGGGAAAGGTTATTTATTCGTTGGTTACGTGATAAAGATAACTATAAAAAGTATAGTAGTTATTTTCCTAAACCTAAAGGAATTTACAAAACAAATGGGATATTTAAAAGATCATATTCAACTAATTCGATAAGGAAAGTTGATAAAGTTGATCTAACAGTTGTTCTGGACGATGGTAGAAAAAAGGATATAAAAAATCAGGTAAATCCTTGGTTTGTTACAGGTTTTGCAGATGCGGAGGCGTCTTTCATGGTTATAGTTACGAAAGACTCTCGTAAGACTACGGGTTGAAGGGTAAGAGTGATATTTTCGATCTCTCTTCACAAAAATGATATGGAAATTTTACTTCAAATTAAATCATATTTCGGTGGAGTCGGTAATATTATCAAAGAACGTGAAAATAGTTTGGTTTATAGAGTCTATAATCTAAAACAAATAACCACTGTAATTTTACATCATTTTGATAATTTCCCTTTAATTACTCAAAAACGTGCAGATTATCTGTTATTTAACCAAGTGGTAAAATTAATGGAAAACGGTACACATTTAACTTTGGAGGGTTTGGAGAGGGTTTTAGCTCTTAAAGCTTCATTAAATAAGGGTTTAACTCCTGTTTTAAAGGCAGGTTTTCCTCACGTTATTCCAGTGACGAGGCCGTCAGTTTTAGAGCAGAAAATCCCTAACTCTTACTGGCTTGCGGGATTTACGAGTGGCGAAGGTTGTTTTGATATTAGTGTTGTCAAATCTCGTAATGTAGAAATGCGTTTTAGGATTACTCAGCATGTTAGGGATGAGGCACTCCTGGTAAGTTTAATTTCTTACCTTGGATGTGGCCATTATTCTAAGAGTAAAGGTAATAATTATGGACAATACAAATCTTCTAAGTTTTCGGACATTATTAATAATATAATTCCGTTTTTTAAGCAATATCCCGTTTTAGGGGTTAAAGCTGAAGATTTCGAGGATTGATGTAAAGTCGCGGATATTATAAAGGCCGGTAACCATTTAACTTCCTCTGGTTTAGCTGAAATTTCCCAAATTAAAAAGGGAATGAATAGAGGAAGACGAGCAGAAGATGCTGAAGATTAATAAGATATGGAAGTTGGTCCTGGTCTCTCTCTTGCCTTGCGCTTTATATTTCTTATAAAGCGCTAGTATATTCTTTTCATTTCATAAAATTTATCCGTCGTTTTTATCTCTTTTTTTTTTAATGTACAGTCGAAAGCTCTATTTATATGACAGGTGTAATCGGAGTAAAGTGTCCAGGGACAGAGGTATACCTCTTATACACCGTGAGCTTTGGGAAGGTTCAATTCATGTTATTATCTTTACTTTGGAGCTGTGTTATTTTTTTATTTTCCAGTTCTTACTAACTATACCTAATGTAACTTCTTTTCAAGGGCTTATTCTAAAACGAGCTTTTTCTCAGGAGACCGTAGCTCCGGACAACAAGCCTAAAGGTAAGCCTACAAAACCTCAGATTTGAGTTTATGATATTAATTCATTATCTTTAGTAAAAGGGGCTCCGTTTAAAAATAAATCAATATGTGGAACAACTTTAGGAATAAATCGCCATTCTGTAGCAAATTATTTAGATACGGAGAAAGTATTTAATAATAAATGGATTTTTAGTTCTTCTATTCTAAGTAAAGAGGAATTATCACCTCCAGCTCCTCCAGCCTCATCAGTTCCAAGTTTACCTGAACCTACAGTACCAGACAAAATTTATCCTAATTCAGATACCTGTAAAACCAAAATATTTTCTGATAATAAAAATAAATCAGGGATTTATATGTGAAAAAATTCAATAAATGGTAAACGCTATATCGGAAGTTCAGAAAATTTAAACAGAAGATTCAAAGAATATTTTAATATTAACTATTTACTTAAAAATAATTCTATGTATATTTGTAATTCTCTGATTAAACATGGTTATTCTAATTTTTCTCTTATTATTCTAGAGTACTGTGAACCTTCTAAGTGTTTAATAAGAGAGAAACATTATTGGGATCTATTTAATCCTGAGTATAATTTAGCTAAGGATCCAACTGCTCCATTTTCTTTAGTAAACATTCTGATAAAACCAAAACAAAAATGTCTGATGCTCTTACAGGAAAAAATCACCCTATGTTTGGTAAAACAGGAGAAAATCATCCTAATTATGGTAAAACTCATAGCGATGAAACTAAAACAATAATGTCCGAAGCTAAAAAAGGTAAACCAAGAGCCGAAGGAGCAGGAAAACCCTCTCAAAAGGTAGAAGTGTTTGATAAAAAAACTAATAAAACAACTACTTACAATTCAATTAGTGAAGCAGCTAGAGTCTTAAATCTTTCTAATCACAAAATAATTACTAATTATATTCTACTAATCAAAAGAAGCCTTATAAAGGTATATATTCTTTTAAAAAAGTATAGAAATAAACAAAGTAGTAGTAAAACTAATCTGGACTTAACAAATGGTCCTAGAGGGTGAATTTCACTTCGGTGCGGTGGTCACCCATAACTAAGTGCGTAGGTGGGGCACTTATATGATTTCCACTTAGTTTCAACAATTTTACAAATTTTAGGAGGGTCATTTCTACTACAGTTAAGGATGCTTTAGTAGGCGACAAAAATACATCTTTGCCTGCTTTCGCAGATAATTCTAAATTGTCATTGCTTGCTAAAGCCGACTCTTCCTTTGCTTGGTTTGTGACGGGGTTTTGTGACGGGGAATCTTCATTTAATGTTAACATTTACAAGTGTGATTTTTACAAAACAGGATGACATATCATTCCATCTTTTCAAATAGAATTACACGAAAAAGATATAGAATTATTAAACAAGATTAAATCCTTTTTTGGTGTAGGTATAATAAAAATAAACAATTCAAGAAAATCTGTAAGTTACCGTGTACAATCTTTAAAAGATTTAAATAATGTAATTATCCCTCATTTTGAAAAATATCCTTTAATTTCACAAAAACAAGCAGACTTTCTTTTCTTTAAATCGGTCATTAAATTAATGAATAATAAAGATCATCTTATAACTGAAGGATTCAATAAAATTCTGGCTATTAAAGCTTCTATGAATTTAGGTCTATCTAAACTATTAATGGAATCTTTCCCTGATATCAAACCAATTTCAAGACCAGTTTTAGAAGTAGCAGAAAACATTAATCCCTTCTGAATTGCTGGATTTACAAATGCTGAGGGTTGTTTTTTCGTGAAAATTAGTAAGGATAAAACAAACATAGGATATACTGTTTCATTAAGATTTATAATAACCCAACATTCTCGTGATGCTAAATTAATGAATAGATTAGTTACGTACTTTGGATGCGGATCTTATAAAGTCAGATCAACAGGTACTGCGGGAGATTTTGTTGTTCAGAAATTTACAGATATAAATGAAAAGATAATACCGGCATTTAACAAATTTCCAATTCAAGGTGCTAAATTATTGGATTACGTAGATTTTTGTAAAACAGTTGAATTAATGAAAAATAAGGCTCACTTGACTAAAGAAGGATTAGATCAAATTTCTAAAATCAAAGCCGGAATGAACACTGGAAGAAAGCATAGCTAATAGTAATTTGGAATTATAGGGCATGTAGCTGTATGGAGTAGTTATTATTTATGACGAGGGAGGGTTAGCGGGTTAATATTTGCTACATGGCACCTGCAACTGGTTTCACATCATATATAAATGTGATGTTATATTAGATAATTTAAATAAGAAAGATTTACCTAAGGATGTTGGGAGATGGTCATATCTCTAGAGGTGATATTTCAAAATATCCAAATATAAATGCTAGATTGCAGTTTACATTTTCAGTTCAAAATTTACCTTATCTTAGATATTTAAAATTTGTAGTGTATGCATCTATTTGTACTTTAACAGAACCAACTCCTTGGCCAAATCCTGAATTAACAGGAAAAAAGGTCACACAATATTCATTTTCTTCTAAACAATTACCTATGTTTACTGAATTGCATAAAATTTGATACAAGATATTTGATGGAAAATTTGTTAAAGTTTTACCATCAAATATTGAAGAGCTATTAAAACCCATTGGTCTTGCCCATTGAATAATGGGAGACGGATATTGGGATAATGTAAGTTTAAAGCTTTGTACAGACAATTTCACTAAAGAAGAAGTTTTAATATTAGTTAATATTTTGAATAAAAAATTTGATTTGAAAGCTAGCATAAACAAACGCATTAGCGACAACGGAAATGTTTGCTGGAGAATTCGTATTAGTAATTCAAGTATTAATAATTTAAGATCATTAGTAAGTCCTTTCTTTATTCCAGAAATGTTATACAAATTAGGTATAAAGAAAAACGAGATAGGCAAAGATGCTAAATAGGGTTTTCATTAAACTTTACTATATGCGGGAACATCCTTGTAAAAGTTTTGGTCCACTCAAGAGAGATTTCTTGCTAGGAAAAATCCAAAATGAGGGACAATCTGCCGGAAATTACTTAAAAAGTTCCTCAGAGACTATACGTGAAGCATTTATATTAGACAATATATTTAAATACTGATTTATTGGATTTATTGAAGGAAAAGGAGAAAGAAAAAAAATCCCTTTTTGTTTCTCTTTGGGTTGTATTAGATCTGGAGGTCAATATGAATTATTAGAATTTAAAATTACACAATCTAGTGCTGATGCTAAAATTTTGTTTTTTATAAAGAAAAAACTAGGATTCGGTTCAGTAAGAGTTCAAGATAAAAAAAATAAAACACATTGCTTTAAAGTAAATAACAAAAATGGTTTAGAAAAAATAATTTCATTACTTAATGGTAACCTTTGTCTAGAAAGTAGAAAAGAGGAATTTAAGTTATGATTATCTGCGTATAATAAAATATACAAACAAGAGATATTATATATTGAAAACTCTAGTAAACCAAGTTTGACAACTTCTTGATTAAGTGGGTTTACCGATGCTATAGGTTGTTTTACCTGTTCAATAGTAGATTCCAAACACGGGAATCTAGTTAAATTGAAATATATTTTGTCTCAAAGAGGGAGTTTTGAAACAATGAATCATTTAGCTAAAATATTAGGAGGTAAAACACATTTAATTGAGAGTTATGAGTATCGAACTGCTGTAAATACAACTAAATTATCAAAAGTAATTCGTTATTTTAAGATATATCCTTTAAAAACTAATAAATTCATAATATATAATAATTGATATAAAATATATAAATTAGTATTTAAAAAAAAGCATTTAACTGATAAAGAGTTAAATACTATAAAAAGACATATAAATAATCTGACTAGATTATACAAACAAATATAAATGAAGATATAGTCCGAACAGCTATTAAGTAGCTGAGTATTTTTAATCAATATATATTAAAAATCAACTTTTGTGTTTGCCTAAAAAAAAACCTGTTTCTCCCTTACAACAATCTCACACTAGAGTGAGATATAGTTCATTTACATTTAAAACAAAAGGAATAGTTAGAAAATATTGTACTGGAACTAATGTTATCTTAAATCCTTGGTTTATCACTGGACTCTCAGATGGCGATGGTTCTTTTTACATTCCTTTGCGTAAAGATTCTTCTTGTCATCACTCAAACGATGCATTTCGATCATTTTCACTTATTAAAAGTCCTCTTATTCTATCTTTTAACGCTAAGGGTAAAACTAGTCTCGAAGTTAAGTCTACCTCAGATTACTTAGTTCGAAAATATACTTCTAAAAGTATAAGTATAGAAAGGGCAAATTTTTATGAGTGATTTTGCGGAATTACGGACGGTGAGGGTTCATTTGTGTTCACAAAAGTGGGCCTCAATTATAATTTTGCTTTCCAGATCGGTCTCCATGTTGACGATGTCGATACATTACTCTGGATAAGAAATACGCTAGGTTTTGGTAATGTTAGGATAGAAAAATCTCGAGCTGTCTGCCATTATACGGTGACTAAACTAGATGATATTCAATTAATTATCAATATATTTGATCAACACCCTTTAAACAGCACTAAAGTACTAAACTTCTTGGGATTTAAAAAAGCTTACGAAATTTATATCAGTTCTAAAAAGAAAACCCCCGAGATAGCTCGAAGACTCGAGCAATTAAAAAGTGAAATGAATAGGAAGAGGACAGATTTTCAATTGCCAAAATGACATAATTTTCGAATATCTCCTTATTGACTGCTAGGTTTTGTCGAGGGCGAGGGTTCATTTTCCATTCGGACATCCGGTTTCCAATTAACATTTAGTATAGCCCAGGCGGAGATTGATTTAGCTTTAATGGAGGCAATAAAAGACTTCTTTAATCAATTACCTGATGTTGAATTATATGGGCGTAAAGAGAACAATCTCGTAGGCCTTTACTTCCAAAAAATAAGCAAAGCTCATCGCCGCAATATGTATTTACTAAAAATAGCCAAGTCGGATTATATTAGAAATGTACTCATACCTTTTTTTGACTCTTTGACCTGGCGTTCTAAGAAGGAAAAGGATTACCAAGATTGAAAAATCATATTAAAGCTTAGAGATAAAGTTTTCACTACTCGGATAAAGGCCTAAAATTAATACAATTAATCATTAGTCAAATGAATAATCGCCGATTATCTACATCTACTTCAGGCCCCGTTGTTAATAGAGCGTGCTTAGATGCTGAAATTCATCGTTTATTAAGTGGACCTTCAAATTACGAGAAGAGGGAAGATGGAATCTGAATAATCTCGGAAAAGAAGTACCTAAAGGGACGAGGAGTAGGGAAAGCATTGCAACTTATTGATAATAACGGAAATATTCTCTATTCATTCAATTCCGTTGCTGACTGTGCGAAATTTTTAGGAATACCTAGGACAACCGTTTCCTATAGACTGCAAAAAAGCCATCCCTTTTTATTCGAAAATAAATTAGTCTCTCTCAAGATAGAAGTCTCGTCTACTGATTTTTAATTAATCTCGTGGTTCCGAAGCGACAGTCAACCCCTTTTGTATTAGCAAACTTGTACTAATTCTTAAAAATTAAATGGGCATTGAATTGCGGGGTTTACTCAAGCTGACGGATCATTTGGATTAAACTATTATAAAGCTCAAGGTATGCACCTGGGGTATACATGTCCACCACAGTTTCGTATTACTCAACATGAGCGTGACTTAATAGTTTTAAAAAGAATTATAGAATATTTGGGCTGTGGTAATTTGATTCATATTAGTAAAACAAAGCAAGAATGAGGGATATATGTCTCTAATAGATCACATTTAGTTGATATTATAATGCCTTTTTTCCAACAACATCCGATCTACGGGGCAAAACACCTTGATTTATTGGATTTCGGACGCGGGTTAGATATTGTAAACAACAAAGGCCATTTGACCCCCGAGGGACTAAATGAATTAAAACAAATAGCCCTAGGGATGAATTCTTACCGAAAATTTTAGTGATCTTCCTTGTGATTTTAATAACCGTTCGCGTTACATAGATTTCTTAGTTTATATTTCTTTGAGCTATTAGGAGAGGGATAAAAACAAACAGGAATAGGCAAATCAATATAGCCAACTCCAGTTAGCGCTTTAATACATGCTGCCACGATGGTAACAGCGGGCGTTTACTTAATGATCCGTTCATCTCCTTTAATAGAATATAGCAGTACTGTTTTAATATTATGTTTATGAATTGGAGCTATTACAAGTATTTTAAGTTCTCTTATTGGACTTTTCCAACAAGATATTAAAAAGGTTATAGCTTATTCAACTATGAGTCAATTGGCTCGAGAATTTTTATTCGTAAATCAAACTATTTTCGAAGAAGTTATTCGATATATTTATATATTCATCTTTTCGGTGATAATAGAAGTAAATTATTCTTTATTTTATCTCAATACAAAGGTTGTTACTTTGTATGAAAAGAGATCTACAGATCTCTCTACTGAGAGTTCCGAAGAAGCTTATGATTTAAGCTCTGAATTAGTTACTAAAAAATTAAATCCAACAGGATTTGTAAATGCTGAAGGCTGTTTTCTGGTTTCTATTTATAAAAACTCAGAATTAAAATTCGGCTACCAATTTCAATCAGTATTTCAAATAGAATTACATAAAAAAGATCAAGCTCTTTTAGAAAACATTCAAAGTTACTTTGGAGTAGGTAAGATTTATAAGAATCCTGGTAAGGATTCAATTCTATTTGTAGTTAGTTCTGTTAAAGATTTAGAAGTGATTATAGAACATATGGATAAATATCCTTTAATAACAAAAAAACTGATTTTATTCAAAAAAGTTTTAGATCTAATTAATCGTAAAGAACATCTTACAAAAGAGGGTCTACAAAAAATTGTGAATTTTCGTGCCTCAACTAATAATGGTTTATCTTCCGAGTTAAAAGAAGCATTTCCTAATACTAATCCTGTTCAGAGACCCGTTGTGATTAAATCTGGTATGAACAAAGGAAGAGTAAATAGTGAGTTAGGTGGTTTAAATAAAGGAAAACGATCACTAAGTCCACTAACTCAAAAAAGAACTTATGTAAAAATGTCGTCTTGCTGCAAGTGACAACCTTTATTAGGTAACATCCGGTTTTACTCTTCTAATAAACCAGATTTTAAGGATAATTCCTTTAATGAATGACTGGGGGGATTAATAGACGGTAAAGGTCAATTTCGTGTTTCTAAAAAAGGTTATGCTAATTTAAAAATTATAATGTCTATAAAGGATAAATCAGCGTTATATGAGATTAAACATAAATTCGGTGGATCTATAAAAAGCATATCCGGATCTAATGCATTGAAATACAAACTTCATCATAAAAACGGTTTAATTAAGTTAATTGATAGTGTTAACGGCTTAATTAGAAACCCATCAAGGGTGCTACAATTAAATAAAATATGTGTTTTATACAATATAAAACTTAAGGATCCTAAACCTTTAACTTATAATAACGGATGGTTTAGTGGGTTTGTAGATTCTGACGGATCTATTCATATAGATGAAAAGTCAGGTCAATTGTTTATAAGTGTCACTCAAAAGAATAGATATCTACTAGATCCGTTTATTAGCTTGTATAGCGGAAGAATTCAGATTCTTAGATCTAAAGAAGCGTTTCAATATTCTATTTATAGAAAAAAAGAAATATTAGATTTAGTAGATAATTATTTTAAAAAATATCCTTTGAGATCAGGTAAAATTCATAAGCTAAATTTAATAAAAAACTTTTATCTTTGTAGAGACTATATGCATTTAGATATCCGTCAACTCGATAAATTTAATGAATGGATAAAATTCAAAAATCAATGGGATAAAATATAAATAAGTAATTTTACTATTATGTAAAAATACCGGGCGGCTCAGGGGAAAATTTGGCTACGAAGCCTTGCGCTCTCCGTAACTTCTAAGGGAGGGCTCCACCTAGTGTTTCACTGGCTCCGCTCATAAAAAAAAAGCCCATCTTAAAAAAGAGAGGTTATTTATAAAATATATAATATAATAACCAATTCGAAGATAACCAAAGCTCATGATTATTTATATAATTATATTAGTAATAATTTTTTTATTCATTTTTAAAATGAAAAGTTATTATTATAAGCAAGTTAGTAGGAATCTCAGAGGCCATACGTTTGATATTAATTTTTATTAAGTTAATGCTAATTGATTTAATATATAAACCATTTATCTCATTTATTTCAACAAATATTTATTTTTTTTGAATATTTAATTTATCATATTTAACAAATTTTAATATGGCTGCGCCATTATGTAATAATGTACTTTATTTATCTAATAATCATCAGAATAGATCTATATGGAGGTAAAATTTATATTATGAGTCCTAAAATAGAAGCATTTAAATATGTAGTCTTTAGAAAAAAAATCATTATTTAATTTAATAGATAATTATTTTAGTAAACATCCCATCCTTTAAAATCAGCTAAATCATCTAGATTATCTTTAATAAAAGAGTTTTATGAATTAAGACCATATAGAAAGATAAATTCTGATACTCTAGATCAATATAATAAATGAATATTATTTAAAGATAAATGAGAAAAATATAAAAATTAATAAAGAAATGGTCCAAATTATACTATTTTTATTTATATAGTGTAATCGCAATCTTTAAAACACAAAATAAATTATAGTACATTAATTTTATCTAATAACTCTAAAGTTAAAACTGTTTTAGACTCCCATAATAACTTTCATTCTGCCTCGGAAGACCCAAAAATTTATGAGTGATTGGCTGGTTTAGCAGATGGAGATGGATATTTTTTTTTTCTACTGAAAATGGAAGAGTAGTTACTTTTTCTATTACTATAGATAATAGAGATAAAGCAGCACTTTATGAGATAAAAAATATATTCGGAGGGAATATTTATTCAATTGTAAACGCTAACGCTTCAAGATATCAGTTAAGCAATAAAGAGGGATTAATAACTTTAATACACGCATTAACGGATTAATAAGAAATCCTTCACGTTTAAAGCAAATGAGTAATCTATGTAATAGATACGGGATAGAGCTAAAACAACCAGTACCTTTAACATTCAATAATGGGTGATTTAGTGGGTTTGTTGACAGCGATGGTTCAATATACTTTAATGAGAAATCTGGACAAGTATTTATAGTATCTCTCCAAAAAATGCAAATTTACTAGAACCGTTAGTAAATTTATATGGTGGAAAAATAGGTCCTATAAGCCCAAAGATCAGAGCGTTTAAATATGTTGTATACAAGAAACAGGATTTATTTAATCTAGTGGATAACTATTTTAGCGAATATCCGTTAAAAACTTTAAAGTCTGAGCGGATAAAATTAATAAAACTATTTTATCCTGCACGGTTACATAGAAATAGTATTGACCCAAAGAATGAATGAATTTCATTTAAAAATAAGTGAGAAAAATATAATAACTTTATAGCTCTAGATAAATATAGTGCATTTAGGGTGGGTGTTTTAAGGTTGTGAAATTATAGTATAATTAGCAATTAGGTATGATGGTTATTGCTGTAGGTTTATCTTCATATAATGTGGCTTTATTCCATTTAATCAACCATGCTTTCTTTGTGGAGGGTATGTAAAACTTGGCTATATGCTGGAAATCCAAAAGACTAAAATTCTTAATTTTTAGAAACAAATTTTAGTAATAATTATATATTTATTTAATTGGACAATCAGCAGGAAACGAATAATATTTAATGATATTTAGTAGAATCCTTAACGATCACACGCCAAGATTATTATTAGTAAAAATTAATAATAATATTATATGATCTCTCACCATTGAGAGATGGTGTAGACAAAAAGGGTCGCTGCCTTATTTATCTTATCTTTGTAAACTGGAGATTATATTAAATTGCAGGGATAAGAGATAATACTGGTAAAATATTATAGAAAAAAGATAGGAGTCATCAATTTTGTTTAATCATGCTTTCTATTAATAAATATCTTTCTAATAGTAAATAGATTTAAATTAGAAAGGAAACACCTTTAATAACCAAAATTAGGTCATTTTTAACAACGATGGCTGATTGAACAAGGAAATATATGTGTTATTTCCAATAACAATATTCCATTTATCCCAAACAAAAAAAAAAAGCATAATAAATACAAAACAGGTTGATCAGTTATTCCTGGCTTTTCAATTGGATTAGCCATAAAAGATTTACCTTTACTCTATCAAATAAAATCTTATTTTGAGACTGGTATAATTGTAATTAATGAAAAAAATGGATCTGCATTTTATTCTGTAAAATCTATCAAAGACTTAATTAATATAATTATTCCACATTTTGATAGATATCCTTTAATTACTCGAAAATGAATTGATTATGAATTGTTTAAGTTAGCTTTAAAGCTCATTAATAAAAAAGAACATCTTACAATAGAAGGATTAAAAAATTTAGTTGCAATAAGAGCATCAATGAATAAAGGTCTTTCAGATGAATTAAAAGTAGCTTTCTCGGAAATTCTTCCTGTTGATAGGCCTATTATTAAAACCCTAGAACCAAAAAATATTAACCCTCATTGAATAGTAGGATTTACTGATGCTGAGGGTTTCTTTATTGATATTTTTAAATCTAAAACACACAAATTAGGCTCTCAAGTAAAATTAAGTTTCTCTATAGCTCAACATATTCGTGATATTGAGTTAATGAAAAGTTTAATAGAACATTTAGAATGTGGGTATCTTGTCGATCGTCTTGATAAAGAAAGTTGTGAGTATCGAGTAGTATCATTTAATAATATTACTGAAATCATCATTCCTTTTTTCCTAAAGTATCCGCTTCAGAGTTCTAAACTACTAGATTTTGAAGATTTTTTAAAAATATCTTTTTTAATGAAAGACAAAGCTCATCTGACATTCGAAGGTTTAAATAAAATTAAATTAATTAAGGCAGGTATGAATCGAGGAAGATATTAATCCATTTAGTATTACAAAATAGTAATATTATTTCTATTTTTCAAAATTCTTTGTTTCACAAAATTATTGTTAAGTAATATTATACAGAATATTTTTGAACAAAACAGATTAGGTTTACCTTTATTTTTAACACCAAAAGGAATAAAAGCCTCGCATGATTTAATTAATATGCTTAATTTACTACCTGTAGATAATAGCTCTAAGTTCAAAGGTGATAATTTCTTATTTGATTATTTAAGTAAGGCATCCAATCCAGTCTTTAGGTATAATATGGAGTTAACATTCAAAACTATAAATCCTATTAATGTCTTTGAATTACCTTTAGGTAGTCAAAAAGTAGTAGATGGAGATTGTTCAGGTCTTTATTGCTTTAAGCACAAAAATACTGGTAAATATGGTATTGGTTCTGCTTTATCATGTAGGAGTCCCAAATTTTATAAAAAGTTAAATCTAACCCAAAGAAGACTAAGAAAGAAGAAAATAATTATATTCCAGAAAAGATTTATGAAAATGCTGATATTGACAAAATGCAAATTCTTGACGACAATAAAAATAAAGCAGGTGTTATCTTTGAATTAATCTAGTTGATGGTAAAATATATATAGGTTCTTCAGAAAATCTGAAGAAAAGATTCAGAGAATATTTTAATGTAAATCATTTAATGCGTAATAAATCCTTATATATCTGTAGTGCTCTACTTAAATACGGTTATTCTAAATTTTCTTTAGAAATTCTTGAGTACTGTGAGCCTGAAAAATGTCTAGAAAGAGAGAAATATTATTTAAAGAAAAGAATAAGTATAATATCGCCCTTGATCCTACTGCTTTATTTTCTTTAGTAAACATTCGGATGAAACTAAACAAAAAATATCAGATGCTTTAATAGGTTATAAACATTCCGATGAATCTCGTAAGAAGATATCGGATAGCAGGATAGGTTCTAAACATTCTGATAAAACTAAAAAAATAATGTCGGAGGTTAAGAAAGGAAAGAATCTTACAGAGGAAACTAAACAAAAAATATCTGATGCTAAATTGGGTCAACCAAAACCCGTAGGAGCAGGAAAGGCTTCTCAACAAATAGAAGTTACTGATATTAAAAATAATACTACTACTATTTATGATTCTATTAGTGAAGCTGCAAGAGCCTTAAATCTTCCTAGACATACTACAATCGCCAATTTTTTTGCTCAAAACCAAAAGAAGCCTTATAGAGGTAGATATATTTTCAGAAAGGTAGATTAATTATTGATTAGTTCCTCAATTGTTCAGACTTTTTATTTAAAAAATAAGTGCTAAAAAAAAAACAAAAATTAAACAGAGCCTTTAATTATTTTTAGCGTGGTGCTTAATTTATCCACCCGTCTTTCTCCTTTTGCTTTTCATTCTAGTTAAAAATCGGAAGCCTTTTTTTTTAAAGATATAAAAACAAATTGCAATGGTCCTAATCTCCTTTTTTTGATGCGCGGCGTGTGTATCTTCAAAAGCTCTATACCTTTTATCATAATCCAATTGATAAATAATTTTTCGTAACTTACCTAATAATCCTTCTAAATTTTAAGGAGTCTCTTATTTTATATTTTGAAATTTAGCCGCTTTAGTTTTCGATTTCCGAATCCTCTAACTTATTTCACTCTTCTCCAGGGGCGAGGAAATGAAAACAAACAGAGCACTATAATAATTATCCTTTTTGTATCTTATGAAGTGTCTACAAAGCTCTTCTTTTCCTTGGTGCAGGTGCTGTAATTCATGCTGTTAGTGATAACCAAGATCAAATGTTTTTTAGATCTAATACTATCAAACTCCGGGCAATTCCTAAAGCTTAAATTACAGTGAGTAAAAAGGTAACTTTTGAAAATACGAGTTATTAATCATTTCTCTATGGATTTTATCCGATGTAACAATATTTAAGATAATCGAAAGAGCAATGGATCTTCGCGGAACTAAGTTCCTAATTTTTTCTGTGTTCACAGAATTTTTAAGGATAAAAGCGCAACGACTATACGGTAGTAGTGTCTACTCAGGTGTTACGAACCTATTATTTAAATTGAGTAAGATTCTCATAAGAGTAGAATTAAGATAGAGTCTGGCCCCAAACGAAAGTTTGAACAACTATATTCTTTATATTTCTCTATATATAAGAGGATTAAATATAGTTTCAATGCGATGAGATAATATCAAGTTGTGAGGGTAATTTTGTTAAATTTTACAAAAATTAAATTATATTCAAAAATTAGAACTTTTTTATTTATTACTGTTATTTATTTACTTATGCCAACTATGTACTATAATCTAAGTTATGATTATTTTATATTAATTTTAGGCTTTTTCTTATTTATTAGCTTTCTTATTCAAAATACTAGTATATATTTCTTTACCAATCTCCAATATGGGCTTAAGAGGGGATTTATAACTAATTATAGATATTATAGTTTAATAAATAAAAATAACCATCAATTAAACCCATGGTTTGTTACAGGATTTATAGATGGTGAGGGATGTTTTAACATCTGAGTTGCAAAAAGTTCTAGTAATTCTATAGGATGACAAGTTCAAGCTAGATTTATAATTGAAGTTAATATAAAAGATATAGATTTATTATATAAAGTTCAAGCTTTTTTTGGAGGTATAGGTTCAATAACTTCAAAAAAATCTGTAGCAAGATTTGCAATTTATGGTCTGAAAGATATAACTAATGTAATACTTAAACATTTTAATAATTACCCCCCATTACAAAGTGCTAAAAAAATAGATTTTACACTATGAAAAGAATGTATAAATTTAATGTTAAGTAAAAAACATTTAACTCAGGAGGGTTTAGAACAAATTATATCTATTAAAGCTGCTATGAATTTTGGGGAATCAGATAAATTAAAATTATCATTCCCTAAAGTAACTCCTATAGAAAAACCTTCAGTAATAGTTAATGATATAGCATTAAATCCATTCTGAGTGACAGGGTTTATAGAAGCTGATGGATCATTTTATGTAAGTATAGATAAAAAAACTAATAAAATGAGACCATGGGCTAGTGTAGGGTTAAATGATAGAGACAAATTTTTATTAATTAAAATTCATCAATTTTTTGAAGAAATAGGATCAGTTTATGAATCACCAAAATATAATTTTGCGGAATGGAAAGTGTTTAAATTAGCTAACTTTAATAGTTTAATAGTTCATTTTAATAATTATCCTCTACAAGGGTTTAAAGCATATAATTTTTCTATATGATGTGAAATATTAAAATTACTTAAAAATAAAGAACAATTAACACAAGAAAAAATAGATAAAATAAAAGGTTTAAAAGATAAATTAAACAAATGAACTCCTTAATCTTAATAATAAAAATAAAAAACTAAATAAACCAAGTATTATAATGAATAATAATTTAATTAAGAAATTAAATAAAATAACCGTTTAGAAAATATGGAGGGTTACGAGTTTTCTTACCTTTAAGTTATTCAGTTATGTTAATAGCTTCACTTAGTTTAGTTGCTTTTCCTTTCATGACTGGATTCTACTCTAAAGATTTTATTCTAGAATCTGCTTTTGGTCAATTTTATTTTTCTAGTATTGTAGTATATTTTATTGCTACTATTGGTGCAATCTTTACTACATTATATTCGGTTAAAGTTTTATATTTAACTTTCCTAGCTAATCCACATGGACCTTTAATAAATTATAAACAAGTTCATGAGGGTGACATTTTTATGACTTTACCTTTAATTATCTTAGCTGTTTTCTCTATATTCTTTGGATATATTACTAAAGATATTTACATTGGACTTGGTTCTTCATTTTTTGCTGATAACAGTTTATTTATTCATCCTTCACATGAAATTATGATTGCCACTGAATTTGCAGTGCTTACTATTTTTAAATTATTACCTTTTATTTCTACTATATTCTTTTCTGTGTTAGCTCTGGTTTTATCTGAATTTTACCCTAATTTACTATTAGTATTTAAATTCACTAGATTTGGATATAATATTTGGGGATTCTTTAACCAACGATTCTTAGTAGAATTATTTTATAATAAGTACATTACTGCCTTTGTATTGAAGTTAGGTGGACAAACAACTAAAATTATTGATAAAGGAGGTATTGAATTAATAGGACCTTTTGGATTAGAAAAAGGATTGCTTAATTTAAGTAAAAATATTGCTAAATTGGATACAGGTGTTATTACATCTTATGCTCTATATATATTAATAGGCTTAATAATTTATATTTTAATTTATACATTAAGTACTTAAGATACTTTTGGCGGTGGTTTCATTGGTGACATTGGCGCTTTTCTTTCCATGCTTCCTTTCTGGGTTTATCGATAAGGTAAACCTAACCCAAGTAGGATTTATACCCTCCGAAATCTATTAATTAAATTCTGACCTCTAGCGCGCAGCGCGTAAGGCTGCGGCAGGATTTCTTTTTGTTTTTATGTTATGCTTTTGATTTCTTGTCATTAAGTCCAAGTTAGGTAGTGGTCATGTTTTTCAATATTAGGTATTTCTAGTTTTAATAAAAAGGATAAACTAAATCCTTATTTCGTTCCTTTGTTAAAAAAGAGGTATCTATTTATGGAAATCAATACGTCAGAAGTGCTAAAAAAAAAGGGGCCGGCCACCCTCCCTAGCCATTTTATAACCACTATCATTAGTTAATGCTCTCTAAATTCTTCTAACATAGATCTATAATAAATAATTTCATTACCGTTCTCCATTGTTTTTAAAGAATTATTAACTATAAAATATAATGAATAGCAAAATAGTTTTGGTCTTAATTTTAAATTAAAATAAACTCTACATATATCATATTTATTAATACCATTATAAAATTCCTCAAATTCGTAGCCTAAAAAATATTGTTTTTTCTGCTTTATATTTAGCAACTTTCCCATTTTTGTTTGTTTTTTTTCAAGATATCAGGTAAATTTTGTTTGTTTTTCTCTGTTTTTATCTTCATCATAACTCATTCCTACTTCTAAATTTATCCTTCATTATATAATTCCCAATATAACTCTTCATATAAGGATGAAGAATTAATATACCCACTGTTATTAGTACAAACTAATTAACCTCATTTCCTTTCTCTTCTACTACTTTTTCATGTGAAGATATATTGTCATTATTAAAATCGTTTTTAAACATACCCAATTCCCTCTCCTTATCGATTCTAGCTTTACTTTTGCTTTTTTTCTCTCCTTCTAATTAAATATTTGATATAATAGCTATGCCTTTTTTTTTTAACAAAAAACTTCTCAGGGCTCCGCATTTTTTTTTTATGCCTCAGTTAACGCCTTTCATTCCAGCAAAAATTTATCCTAATGCAGAGGCTGATAAAGCTCAAATTCTTTCTGATAATCAAAATAAAGCAGGTATTTATATGTGGAAAAATTTAACAAATGATAAATGCTATATCGGGAGTGCAGTTAACTTGCCGCTAGCATTTTATTACTCTTTTAAGACTATTATAAATTCATTAAAAAATAGTAAAAGCCATATATATAATGCAATCTTAAAGCACGGTCATTCTAATTTTTTCTTTTACAATTCTGGAGTACTGTGAACCTTCTAAATGTATAGAAAGGGAGGGTTTTTATCCAAAAAATTCAATCCAGAGTATAATATATCCTTAAATCCAAGTGCTCCAATGTCTTTAGTAAACACTCTGATGAATCTAAACAAATAATGTCTGATGCTGCTAAGAAAATTGATAATTCTGGTCGTTATAAGCCAGGACAACCAAAAACAGAAGGATCTGGTAGACCCTCTCAACAAATAGAAGTTACTGATATTAAAAATAATACTACGACTTCTTATAATTCAATGTCTGAAGCTGCAAGAGCCTTAAACATATTACGAATAAGTATTGTTATGTATTTTAGACAAAATCAACAGAAGCCTTATAAAGGAAGATATATTTTTAAAAAGTTATAATTATTTTTTTTTTCCTCATTTACTTTATCTTCAAAGTCTTTCTCACCATTTTTATTAATTTTATTCTTAAGTAATACATTATAGATGAAAACATACATACATGTATTAAGATCAACAAATTCGGGTTTAAAAAGGGGGGGGGGTAAAGCATAAATAATCTTTTATATATTATTTCATTCTTTTCTAAAAGTAACCTATTTTAAATTATTTGTCAAATTGACCTTTTATTAGGTGTGGTTATAATATAATTTAAATAATGTAAAAAATCATCAGGTGTCTTCAAATTAAGCAGGAAATACTGCAATAACAACATTTTTTTTTTTTGTTATGATTCAAGCTTCAAAAATTATAGGAACTGGACTTGCAACAACAGGTTTAATAGGGGCAGGTGTAGGAATTGGTGTAGTATTCGGTGCATTAATATTAGGTGTGGCTAGAAATCCTTCACTAAGGGGTCAATTATTTTCATATGCTATTTTAGGATTTGCCTTTTGTGAGGCTACTGGATTATTTGCGTTAATGGTAGCGTTCCTTTTGCTTTACGTTGCTTAATTCTCTTTGCTTTCAATTTGGGTTTAACTCAGTTAAACCTAACCCTAGACTTAGATAGTTGAGTCTATTTCTTTTACGCATACTCTTCATCGACTTATTCACTAGTTCTATTACATCCTGTATTTATACACGCTAAGAAAGTATATAACGACCCCATAAATGAGCGAAGTTTGATTCGTAAAGAAAACAATGGGATGGTAGGAATTTATTGTTGGGTAAATTTAGTTAATAATAAAATTTATATAGGTAGCGGAGACCCGTTATACTCAAGAATTAGCGACTATTATCAATATTGATATTATTTACGCCGTCCTAATCTCTACATTCTTAGAGCTCTCAAAAAACATGGTATGGAAAATTTTTCACTAGTTATATTAGAGTATACAGAGTCTAAAACCCTGATTTCTTGTGAACAAAAATGGATTGATCTGCTTAAGCCTGAGTACAATCTGAATCCTATGGCCGGTAGTTCTAAAGGGTATAAGCATATACCAGAGAGTTTGGAGAAAATACGTACTGCAACTCTAGGTAGAAAACATTCAGAAGAAGTTAAACAGGTTATGAGTGAATCTCGTATGGGTAAAAACAATCCGTTTTTTGGAAAAACACATAGTGAAGAGTCTAAAAATTTGATAAAAGCAGCGGCATTAAATCGTAAAGATCCTCATGTTGCTGCTATTGCGGTTGAAGTGACTGATCTAGAAACTAAAATTACAACAGTTTATGATTCTATACGTAAAGCAGCTGATGCTCTTAATTCTGATATAAAAACTATATTAAGGCGTGAAAAAAACCCAACTCTTAAATCATATAGGGATAGATATATTATCAATATTTTACGAGATTAGTTTGAATATGTGGTTCGTTCGACTCGGTGCATTAATAATAGCTTTCCTTTTGCTTTTAATTTGGGTTTAACAAAGTTAAACCTAACCCTGGAAGGTATGGACTGAGCTTATGTTTTTTGTGTAGTCCCAATAATTTCTGTTCAAAATCTTCAAAAGGGAAAATTGTATGCTTACTCTAAGGACAATTCTACAGTAGTGTTTATATTTGAGAGTGTTGAGCAAGCAGCTAGGGAGTTACACCAAATAGATGTGCACATTTGTCTGATATTGAAATAAGTCAAAAAAAGAATATCAGGCACATTCGTCGTGTAATTAATAAAGGTGTGCTTTCTACAACTGAAAAAGGCCAATTTTATTTATATCAAAACTTAAATAGTACTACGTGTTTAGCCTTAGAAGTTTGAGGTAAAATTTTACCTTCTTCTTTAGGTATTAGAAATATATCTAAAGAAGAGCGAGAAATGATAAAATTACCTTCATTTCAACATAGTGTTACAATAGGATTAATTTTATCTGATGGTTGATTTGGTTGTTCACAAAGAAAAAATGTGAATTTATTTTTTAAACAATCCTTAGATCATTCTGCTTATGTTTGATTTGTATTTTCTATTTTATCTCATTATTGCTCAAGTTACCCTAATTTAGTATCCGGGATCAGATCTAGTAAACGATATTATGGTTTAGAGTTTTTTACTAGAGCGCTTCCTTGTTTTACTGAAATTTATTCTCTCTTTTACGTTGATAAAGTAAAAATAGTTCCTCATAATATTTATGAACTTTTAACTCCTCCTGCCTTATAATGGGAGATGGAGCTGCTAAGTCTTACGGTCTAACCCTTTGTACTGACTCTTTTTCATTAGTTGATATTGTGCGAATAATGAATGTTTTAGTTATACGTTATGATTTAAAATGTAGTTTACATTTAAAAAGAAAAAATCAATATCGTATCTACATTTCTCAACATTCTATGCCTTTACTCCGTACTATTGTTACTCCTTATTTCCATTCTTCTATGCTTTACAAATTAGGTTTATAATTAAACTTAAATCCTACTTTGGTTAAGCTATTTTAGGATTCGCATTCGCTAAGGCTACAGGTCAAAAAGGCCGTAGTAAAACTTCACTATATGCTGGAAGTTCCTAAAGCTTAATCTACTTATTAAGTGATAATGATTGAGATATAACAATGGATAATCAGCAGGAAACTATTAAAAAATAGATTTCTCAGAGACTGTGTGTGAAGTATCGAATTGTTTCGACAAAGATATAGTCCAATTTTCTTCTATCACTCCGGTCATTTCTAGGATGATAGAGATAGATTCGCTTTTTGCTTGAAAGTCCCTTTAGCAAGGACTGTTTGAGCGAAGAGAAGGGTTTATGACCCCTTTTCGACATAATCAAATTCCGGGGACCTCCTAAAGCTTAAACTACTAAGCCAAATCGACAAAATAGTTTGGTGGATTATCTAATCAATAATGTATAGTAATAAGGTTTAAGATTTAACGAAAGTTAAATGGACAATCGCGGAACTAAATCACTCTTCGTAAGAAGAGTTGTAAAAGCGCAACGAGTAGATGGTTATACATAATTTCCTCACTGCATTCAGTGAAGGCTTATGGAAGGTGTACTCTAGCCCCCATTTGAAAGAGTGGGGTACAGCCTTAGCTAAGGCCGTAAAAGATTGAATATATAATCAATATCTACGGAGAGAGCATTCTGCAGTGGGCTTAAATGAACCCTTAAATTTCCAAATAAGTTCAATCTTAGGCCGAAGAGTGACGCGTGATGATGGCTTTCCTTTTGCTTTATGTTGCTTAGTTTTTTCATTTTACGAAGGTTTATAAAAATTTATAAACCTTTACCCTTTATTTTATTCTGATTATCTTGTTTGTTTAATTCCTCCCTTTGGGAACTCATCGGCTAGTTGGAAGGGTCAATTGGAAGAGCATTATAGAAAACATTATTTAGTAGTTAAACTTATTAAAGAAGGTAAAGAACCAAGTGTGGAATTTTACAAAGAACTGTTAGGTTTTGAAATTACAGAAGAAGATTTGAGACTTTGTTCAGAGGCTTACGACAAACGAGTTTCAATGCCCTTGCCTATACCCCATACTCAACATGTTGCACCTTTTACTGATTTAGCTGGCCAAGAACATTATGGCTCTAAAATTATACTTGCAGGTTGTTATATAATAAAAGGTGATAATCTAGCTACTTCTCCTGTAACAGGTTTAGTTAGTAATGAGTGTTATATTGGTCAAAGTACTCATTTGGGGTATAGAGTGAAAAATCACTCTAAAGGGGTAGATGGTACAACTTGTGAATTTGTTAAGTCCCTTAAGGACAAAGGTATAGTGGAGCTATGTATTTTCACTAATAAAATAAAATTACATAGTAATTTGATTAAAAATCAATTTATTACCTTACTTGAGCAATATCTAATAATAAATCTTAAACCAACTGTTAATAAGAAATTTATTGCTACACCAGGTATTATGTGGACAGCAGAAGCAATTCAAAAGCATCGGGATAAAGTATCTGTCCCTGTCTATGTTTATAACAAATCTGAGGATGGTTTAATGGTTCTCGTTCAAATCTTCCCTTCAGGTAGGTCCGTTGGTCCAAATTTAGGAATGAGTCAGGGATTTTATAGAAGATTAAAAACCCAAACCAATGGGTGGTATAAAGAAAAACTATTAGCGAAGAAACTAAAAAAAAATGTCGTCTTTTTTAAGGAATTGCGGAGCCAGACGCTAATAAAGTGGAAAATAATCACTAAAACTTTTATAGATGGTAAAAAGGAATTAAATCTTCAGTGAGTTTATTCTGGTTCTGGTTCGATTCCAGTATAAAGTTATGCTTTTTGTTAGTAGCACTCTTTTATTGTTAGTCAATGCGGTCACTTTGAGACGAGAAAGATCAATTTTATTTAATAGGGTAGCTGTCCTTATACTGCTATATTCTGGAATCATATGTTATGATAGTTTAAATATTACATCATTAGATACAGGAATAGGTATATATGGCGGTTTATTCCATTCAACATCCATAACACATAGTTTTGACCTGTTTATATGTATTATAGGAGCTATAGTGTTACAATTAACTGCATATTACCCCAGACGTTTACAAGAACCAATGGGAACTACAGGAAAGACAAAGTCTTTCTTTTTAACCAATTATGCAAGTAGTTCTTTAGAAAAATCTAAAAATAATATGGGAGAACAATCGGGGGTGAGAAAATTTTCAACTAGTGTAAAAACTAGTGGCTTACCTCTGAATCCTAATTTTATTTCTGGTTTTACAGACGGTGATGGTTCATTCTCTGTTGTAATTACCAAATGTGCAAATAGATTAGGCTGAACTGTCTCTCCAATCTTTACTATTGGTTTACATGCTAAAGATTTAGAATTTTTAAATATAATTCAATCTTATTTTGGTGTAGGAAAAATCTACACAAAACAAAGCGATGGTTCTATACATTATCGTGTTTGATCTGTAAAAGATTTAATAAATATAATAATACCTCACTTTGATAAATATCCTTTGGTTACTCAAAAACGGGCAGACTTTGAATTATTTAAACAAATTGTTCAAATTTTGGCCAAAAAAGAAAAACTTACAATTGAAGACTTAACTAAAATTGTGGCCTTAAAAGCTTCAATTAATTTAGGATTGTCTCCAGTTTTAAAGGAATCTTTTCCAAATATTACTCCAGCTTTAAGAACTGTGTTCGATGTCCCAAAAGTTTTAGATCCCCATTGATTAGCTGGGTTTATAGAGGCTGAAGGATCCTTCGTTGTAAGTATCCAAAAGTCTTATAATAATAAAAATGGATTTTTAACTGGTTTAAGATTTAGTATTTCTCAACATTCTCGTGATTACCTATTATTAAATAGTATCATGAAGTATTTAAACTGTGGTAAGATATTTATATCAAAAATTCGTGAAATGGGAGAATTTAGAATAAATAAATTCTCAGATGTATCAAAGATCCTTATTCCATTCTTGGATAAATATCCGTTACAAGGTGCTAAAGCATTTTCAAAAGCATCTAATTTAATGGAAAAAAAAATCCATCATTCTCATGATGGATTATCCCAAATTATTAAAATTAAAAATGGGATGAATAAAGGAAGACAAATGTCAACAATGGCAACTGTCATACAATCAAATTTAAATACTCTTAAAAAAGAGAAAAAAAATTTTGATTGATTACAAATCCCAGAATACCCCTTAGTTATTTTATTTATATTAATAGGGGCAATATTTTTAATGTCTAGTAGTGATTTAGTTTCTATGTTTTTAGCAATAGAATTACAAAGTTACGGTTTATATATTTTTGCAACATTGTATAGAAATTCTGAACTTGCAACATCAGCAGGACTTACATATTTTTTATTAGGAGGCTTATCTTCTTGTTTTATATTACTAGGTTCTTGTTTATTGTATTTAAATTTTGGGATTACTAATTTAGATGGTCTATATGTTTTATCTAGTTTATCTGAAGTTAATGGGCTAGAAGTTCTAGTAGAAACAAATCAATATTTTAATTTAGCTTTACTAATTATGTCAGTAGGATACTTATTTAAAGTTTCTGCTGCACCTGCTGTGTGATGTAGGAAATCACTATTGTGGGTAAAACTATCAAATTCCGGGAACCCCCTAAAGCTTTTGGTACCAAACCGTGGCTTAAAGGCCATAGGTGGATGAATTAATCACTTATGTAAGGTAATAAGTCAAAAAATGATTGAAAAAGAAATGGGAAACCGCGGATCTAAATCAGTAGTCTATTGGGTATTTAGTTAGTTTACTAATTTATGCATTCTCTCCTTATATCTCCTTCATTCTCTCCTTGGTACTGCACTTTAATGAGTTACTTTTCTCTAACTCAATTTTATTAGCTATATTTCCTTTTAATAGTAGAAATTTATCTTCTACTTCGGCCAGGCGAAGCCAAGCCTCCGGTTTATTTAAAGGTTTACATACCTTACCTGAATCTGTTGTTCCAGTAAGAGTATACGCAAATGTTGATACCCAAAAACTAGAAATACTTAAAGAAAATAAGGGGAAGTCTGGTATTTATTGCTTTACCAATCTGACGAACGGTAAAAAATATGTAGGGTCGAGTGTAAATCTTGGAATAAGATTTAGTCAATATTTTAATGTTAATAATTTAACAAGACAAAACTATATGGCTATTTGTATGTCATTACTTAAATACGGATATTCAGGATTTTCTCTCGAGATATTAGAATATTGTGATTCTTCTGAGTTATTAACAAGGGAGAAGCATTTTATGGATCTTTTGAAACCCGAATATAATATTTCAACAGAACCAAGTCACCCATTTTTAGGCCGTAACCACTCGGACGAGACTCGGGCTAAATTGAGTGCTTTTTTTAAAGGAAAAGTTTACCCTGAGCGGGCAGGAGAGAATAATCATTTTTTTGGAAAGACCCATTCCGATGAAAATCGTAAGAAGATTTCTGAAGCTAAGACAGGTCTGCGAGCAGCTTTTTTTGGGAAAAAGCATTCAGCTGAATCTCGTAAGAAAATATCAGATGCGAAGTTGGGCCAAGTAAAACCTGTAGGATCGGGTAGACCTTGTCGAAGAATAGAAGTATTTGATAATAAAAATAATTCAACAACTATTTACGATTCTATCCGTGCAGCTGCCAGAGCCTTAAATATGGATGGCAGCCTTATCTCTAGTTATTTAAAGCGTAATCAGCAAAAACCTTATAAAGGTCAGTATATTTTTAAACAGGTATAATACCGTGCCGGTTTATCCGTTGATGTGAGAAATTATTCTACTAACAATTCAGTGGTTCCGGTGATCAAATATAGTAATGCTGATATTCAGAAGCTACAAATTATAAAAGAAAATAATGGTAAAAGCGGAGTTTATCGCTGAGTAGGCCTAGTAAATGGAAAAAGCTATATAGGAAGTAGTGTGAATTTAGCCAAAAGGTTTGGAGGTTACTATAATATTAACTTTATAAGTAATAAAAGAAATAAAAACATGTTAATCAATAAAGCGCTTCTTAAATATGGTTATGCCAACTTTAGCGTAGAAATACTGGAGTATTGTGAACCATCTGAAGCAGTTTCAAGGGAGCAATATTATATGGATCTGTTAAAACCTGAGTATAATATTTTAAAAGATGCAGCCTCCTTACTTGGTTTCAGAATGCCTGATGAGAGTGTTGCTAAAATGAAAGCAAAACTAACTGGTCGTATTTTCACACCAGAACATCTAGCAAATTTGTCTGCTGCGAAAAAAGGTAACAATAATGCAACAGGTGGTAAAGGTCGTAAACGAGCAGAAGGAGCAGGTAGTCCTAGTGTTCAGATAGAAGTTCTCGATATGGAAACTGGAATGAAAACAACTTATCCTTCAATGAGTGAAACAGCCCAAGCCTTAGGTGTACCTTCAGGTAGTATTCGTATGTATTTTTCTCGTAATACTCATAAGCCATATAAAGGAAGATATTTATTGCAAAAATTAGCTGGCTAACTAAAGATATCCCGAGAACTATTGTAAAAGAGCAACGAGTAAATGATAGTTGATACGGTGTGTGCCCTCTAAAGTAAGGTGTACTCTAATAGGTTTCTTTCTAAACTATCGAGTAAAAATCCCTACGAAGGGTAACCCTCATTCCCCGCGCAAAGAAGCATAATATCAATTTCAAAAATAAAACTTCATCCTTACTTTGTAACAGGGTTTGTCGATGCTGAAGGATGTTTTAGTATTTCAATTATAAATAGACTTAAATCTAAAATAGGTTTAAGGATAAGAGCTATATTTTCAATTAGTTTACATCAAAAAGATAGAGCAATTTTAGAACTAATTAAATCTTACTTTTTTGGAGTTGGAAATATTTATAAACATGGTAAAGATAGTATACAGTATCGAGTAACTTCTCAACAGGATTTAACTAATGTAATAATTCCTCATTTTGATAAATACCTATTAATAACTCAAAAGCAAGCTGATTTTGAATTATTTAAAAAAGTAGTTGAAATGATAAATCGTAAAGAACATTTAACTATTAAGGTTTAAGAAAAATTGTTAGTATTAAAGCTTCAATTAATTTAGGTTTACCGGACGGATTAAAAAAGGCTTTCCCCGATACTGTTCCTGTTCAGAGACCTTTAGTTAAAGATCAAATAATTAAAGACCCACATTGATTAGCTGGTTTCGCGAGTGGTGAAGCGTGTTTCTATATTAAAATTTTTAAATCGAAAGCAAAATTAGGGGAGTCTGTTATACTAACATTTCAAATAACTCAACATATCCGAGATGAGGAACTACTAAGAAGTTTAGTTAAATATTTAGATTGTGGGAAAGTTTATATTAGACCTGTCAAGCGTTGATTTTAAAATTACTCAATTTGAGAAGTTAACTGATAAAGTTATTCCATTTTTCCAAAAATATCCAATTGTAGGAGTTAAGGCTTTAGATTTTTCTGACTTCTTGGTCGCCACTGAACTAATAAAAAATAAAGCTCACTTAACTTTTGAAGGTTTAGAAAAGATTCGTCTAATAAAATTCGGGATGAATACTAAAAGAGAAAATTAATAATTATATTCTTACGGGGAATTTTGAAGAAAGAGAAGATGGTAGAATTTTTCACCAAAATAATAGATAAATCCCATTACGGCAGATCATATACTTCCATAGTAAGGGAGTATTTAACTTCAAATTTAATAATAAACCCTTGATTGTTACAGGTTTCTCGGATGGTGAGGGTTGCTTTACTCTCAGTATTGTTAGAAATAAGGAAAGGAAAGTTGGTTGACGTGTTAGTCATTGTTTTCAAATAACTATACATAAAAAAGATCTAGTACTATTAGAACAGATTCAAAGTTATTTATTAGTGGGGAGTATTACTAAACTAGATCAGAGTCAATTCATTATCGTGTTCAATCGGTAGAAAATTTAATAGTAATAGTAAATCATTTTGATAAATATCCGCTAATAACTAAAAAATGATCTGATTACCAACTTTTCAAGCAAGCACTTATGTTAATCCAAAACAAAGAACATCTAACAATGGAAGGGATAAGTAAAATTGTGGCAATTAAAGCTTCAATGAATAATGGTTTATCCGATGAGTTAAAATCTGCCTTTCCAGGAATTATTCCAGTACAGAGGCCTAAAGTATTAAATTGTCAGATTAAAGATCCTAATTGATTAGTTGGGTTTGCCTCAGCTGAAGGATCTTTCTGGATAAATATCTTTAATTCATCTACTCATCGTATCGGGTTTCAAGTAACAATGGTATTTCAACTAACCCAACATGTAAGAGATGAGCAACTAATGAGAAGTTTGATTGCTTACTTTGGTTGTGGGTCAATTAGAGAAAGAGGTCTAGTGGTAGATTTTCGAGTTCAGAAATTTTCAGATCTGACTCATAAAATTATTCCCTTCTTTCATAAATATCCTATTCTAGGAATCAAATCTAAGGATTTCGAAGATTTTTGCAAAGTCGCGAAATTAATGGATAAAGCTGATCGAACCAAAGAAGGACTAGATCAAATCCGAAAAATTAAAGCTGGAATGAACACTGGAAGAAAATAAAAGGGATTTATCTGCTATTGTACCGTGTTTAAGATGTACTCTAATGGGTTCCGAAAGGAACTATCAAGTCAAAATCCTTTCTAAACAAATAAATAAATCGATCCGGTTATTTATAAATAAAAGTGTATTTATTTGTATGATAAATTTGGTGGCTGTGAAGTTTAACTTCTATTTAAGATTATTTTTTTTCCTGCACTTATGTGAAAATTCAACGGACTCACTTTTATTAGTTATACCAGTAGGTGCAAGTCACTTTTGTACTGTTACAGGGAACGACGACAGTGAATTAGTTCCAGTGGCGGTTTATGAGAACTCTGACTTGCAAAAGCTGGATATTTTTAAAGAAAACCAACGAAAATCTGGTATTTATCGTTGGAAAAATAAGAAATCCGGAAAAAGTTATATAGGTAGCAGTACAAATCTTTCTCTTCGTTTTAGTGTATATTTTAGCTTCGCGTCTTTAAATAGAAGCGGTTACATGCCTATTTCTCGAGCACTCTTAAAGTATGGTTATTCTAACTTTAAGCTGGAAATTCTTGAATATTGTGAGCCTTCTAAATGTATAGAAAGAGAGCAGTATTATATGGATCTGTTAAACCCCGAGTATAACATATTAAAAATTGCAGGTTCTTGTTTGGGGTATAGATGGAAACTTTCTAAGGTTCGTATAGGGCGAATACAATCTGAGGAAACTAAACAGAGAATTAGAGAAGCTGGGTTAGGTAACAAAAATTCATTAGGTTATATCCATACTGAGAAAACTAAGAAAAAAATGAGTGAAGCAAAGGAAGCTGTTAAAGTATCTATAGAAGTACTGGACCTGGAGACAGGAACTAAAACAGTTTATCCTTCAATTTCTGAAGCTGCTAGAGCCTTAAATATTAGGGTAACTTCCATTTCTCAGTATATTCTTCGTAACACCAAGAATCCGTTTAAAGGGCAATATAAATTTTCCAAAGTTAACTAAATAATCCGGTTATATTCTTCCTATGCTATCCGGCAGTACGAGTTGGAGCAGAATAAAGCAAATATGTCTTGGTTTTGACTGGATTTATAGATGGTGAAGGATGTTTCACTATTGGTATTTCTAGAGACAAGAAAAATAAAGTTGGTTGAGCAGTTAAATTAGTGAGACCGAATATGAATAATGGAAGAACCGTCTTCGTGCGATATCATTCAAGGAATTTTTATTCCGGATCTGTAAATTTAAACTCTAAAACTCAAAATAAATTAATTCTGGAAAAACCGATTAACAAATTTACTCCAGTGTTGGTATACGAAAATGCTGATCTACTTAAAGTTAAAATTTATCTAGAAAATAAAGGCAAGGCAGGGATTTACCTTTGAACTAATTTGACAAATGGGAAACAATATTTAGGATCTGCGGTAGATCTACGAAAAAGAATGATTTGTTATTATTCTTTAAAATATTTAGCTTACAGTACTTCAATGGCTATTTGTCGTGCTCTAAGTAAATACGGTCATTCTAACTTTCGGCTTGAGATCCTTGAATATTGTGCGAAATCTGATGTAATTTCAAGAGAACAATATTATTTGGATCTTTTAAAACCTGAGTATAATCTCTTACCTACTGCAGGATCAAGAATGGGTCAAAACCATACTGAAGAAACTAAAATTCAAATGAGTGAAAGCCATAGAGGAAACCAATTATTTCAGAAGAAACTAGAACTAAAATGAGTAAATCGGCCCAGGGTAAAATATACACAGCGGAAACTAAAATGAAAATAAGTAAAGCGAACGGTAAAGCAATTAAGGTCATTGACCTAGAGACAAATCTTACATCTAACTATGTCTCAGTCAGAAAAGCAGCTGAGGCATTAGGTGTAGCAAATTCTACGCTCTTTTATCATTTTAAGAAAAGTAGTTTAAAAGGCCGCTATCAGATAGAAAAGATACAAGAAGGCCCATAAAATTTTTTTACATCAAAAAGACAAAGCTTTATTAGAACAGATTCAAAGTTACTTGGGTGTAGGCGGTATCTATCGAGACGGTAATTGTTGCCAATTTAAAATGAAAAGAATATTTACTTTATTTATTTGCATGATAAATTTGACCGCCGTGGCACTCGTCCAAATTCCTTATAAGAGGGTAAGGGAAGACCGAAAAATGAGTCACAACGTTGTAAATGGGAATACAGATTTAGTAATTTGAGGAACAAACCTATCTTCAACTATAGGTATAAAATTTAGTCGTTCTCAGTTATCCATGGCCTTATCTTCTTCTCTAAATCCTTATTTTGTAACTGGCTTAGCCGATGCTGAAAGTTCATTTATAATTAGTATTGTTAAAAATAATAAATACAGAACAGGAGGACAAATAACCCCTTATTTTTCTATTGAATTGCATGGTAAAGATTTACTTTTATTAAAACAAATTCAATCCTTTTTTGGTGTTGGTTCAATCAAAGTACGTAAAAAAAATAATCAGGTCATTTTTTCTGTAAGCTCTGTCAAGGATTTAACTATAAAAATAATCCCTCATTTCGATAAGTATCCTTTATTAACACAAAAATTAGCAGACTATCTTCTCTTTAAATCCATTGTAGATCTTATGAATCGTAAAGAACATCTTACACTAGATGGTTTGAGAAAAATTGTAAGTATAAGAGCAGCGATGAATAATGGATTATCTGAAAAACAAAAAGCAGTCTTTCCAGATGTGGTTCCTCTTCATAGACCTTTAGTTGTGGATCAAGAAATTAAAGATCCAAGCTGACTAGCTGGATTCACAGAAGGAGAGGGATGTTTTTTTGTAGATATTTTTAAATCTAAAACACATAAAATTGGATACCAAATTAAGTTAAAATTTATTTTAACTCAACATTCTAGGGATTCTCAATTAATGAGTAGTTTAGTACAATATTTGAATTGTGGATATTATTATAATAAAACTTATCAGGTGGGCTGTTTTGTCGTAACAGAGGAGATTTCTCCGATATTTATACTAAGATTATACCTTTTTTCGAAAAATATTCCTTACATGGAGCAAAAGCTTTAGATTTCGCTGATTTCCAGCGAGTTGCAGATATAATTAAAGTAAAAGGTCATCTTACTAAGGATGGGCTTGATAAAATTCGTTTAATCAAAGCAAAAATGAACAAGGGTAGACAAACTTAGCTTAATGCCTTTACGCATCCAAAGCATTATGGTAGGATTGATCCTTTCAGATGCTTGGGTTAGATTTGAAAATAAAACATGTAAAAATGCTCTGTTGGGGTTTAAACAGTCTGGAGCTAATTCTCAATATTTCTGGTTTGTTTTTTCTTTACTATCTCACTACTGTCCTCGCTACCCCTTAGTAAGGATTACAAGTCGTTTAGGAAAAAAAACAATCGCATTAGAGTTTAAAACTCGAACAATGCCATGTTTAACTGCACTACGAAGTTTATTTTATTCAGGCGGTACAAAAGTAGTTCCTACGAATATTTACGATCTATTAACGCCTGTAGCATTAGCTCATTTGATTATGGGCGACGGAGCTGCTCAGAAACATGGTTTAATCATTTGTACTGATTCTTTTTCTATCGAAGATGTTGTGCGATTAATAAATGTTTTGATTATTAGGTATAGATTAGAATGTACTTTACGACATCATACACCAAATCAACCTCGAATTTATATTCGACAACGCTGTATGCCTTTATTAAGAAATATAGTTATTCCACACATGCATTCTTCTATGCTCTATAAATTAGCAAAATAAGTAGAATTAATTGTTCAAAAACAACATTTAACAATAGACGGCTTAAGCAAAATCGGGGAATTATGAGTTTCGCTTAATAAAGGTCTATCTAAAGAATTAGCTAGCAGGTTTTCCTGAAATGAAACCTGTAGAAAGACCTAAAGTGCAATCAACAGAAACTCTAGAAATAGATTGACTTGGAGGGTAAGGATGTTTTTTCATTGTTATTCAAAAATCAAAAGATACTAAACTTGGAGAAGCTGTTCAATTAAAATATATACTTGTTCAACATTCTCGTGATGAGCAATTAATGAAAAGTTTAGTTGAGTATTTTGAATGCGGTAATTTACTTAAAAAAAGAGAGACAGTTCATTTTTCAATTACAAAATTTACCGATTTAACCGAGAAAATAATTCCCTTTTTTCATAAAGGTGTGAAGGCTAAGGATTTTGCTGACTGATGTAAAGCAGCTGACTTAATAAAAAATAAAGCTCATCTAACTGCTGAGGGGCTAGACCAAATTCGTAAAATTAAAGCTGGTATGAACAAAGGAAGAAAATAATCTAAATTGCCTGCGGGCATTGCTACACCTAAGGATGGCTTCGCAAACGCAATGGAAAAGTGTATTTATGAAGGCCCTCCGGCCTACGTAGCAATTCAAAAACTCTCCCTACGGCGAGAAGCTTCTCAGGAAAACTTTTTATTTATTTGCATGATAAATTTGATGGCCATGTTTCATTTTTGATCTCCTGATGTCATAGATGGAATTCCTACGGTAGTTACAACTTTCGTAGCTATAATACCTAAAATATCTATATTTATATTCTTGTTAGAGTTAGTTCACTATACTAGTCAATCTATGTTTGAGTTTAATTGAACATCATTATTATTATTAAGTTCATTTTTATCTTTAATTATAGGAAGTGTAGTTGGATTGGTTCAACATAGAATTAAAAGATTATTGGCCTGCCGAGTGATTTGGGAAATTACTCGCCCTTCTTTCGAAGGAGGGCAAGTTGTTAGTTAGTGTAGCTCAACTAACAACTCTTGTGGGCAAAACTATCAAACTCCGGGGACGCCTTAAAGCTTATGATACCAAGCTATAATTGAAAAGTTATAAGTGGCTGAAGTAATTATTCAGGTATGGTAACAAGTCATAAGATCATCCGAAAGGATAATAGGTTATCGCGGATCTAAATCACTTCTAGTGTAGGTAATTGCACAAGTGTAAAAGAGCAACGAGTAGACGGTAGTTGACATACAAAATTTTGTTTATGTTTAAGGTGTACTCTAATGGGTTTGACAAGAACTATCCAGTAAAAATCCCTTCTAACCAAATTAAGTCCTTAAGGAAATACTCCACTAAAATTACTCCCTTAAATAATAATAATATCTTGATACCTTTTAAATTTAACAAATTAGAACGTATTAGTTTGAACCCTTTCTTTATCACAGGTTTTGCAAATGGCGAATCATCTTTTATGATCTCAATTACAAGAAGAGCTGATTATAAAAATGGTTTTGGAGCCAGAGCTATATTTTCAATCGGACTTCATAAAAAAGATTTACCGTTATTGCAAAAAATTAAAGATTTTTTCGGTGGAATAGGTAGTATATCCCCCAGGAGTAAAAGATAGTTATTTGTACCAGATAACATCTATAGAACAAATTACTTCTGTAATCATTCCACATTTCGATAAATATCCTTTAATTACTCAGAAGTTAGCTGATTATCTTCTATTTAGAGAGGTAGTTCTGATGATGCTACGAGGAGAACATCGAGAGTTGAAGGGGCTCCAAGAAATTGTAAATATTCGAGCTTCACTTAATTTAGGATTGTCAGAAGTCTTAAAGGCAGCTTTCCCTGATACTATCCCTGCTCCAAGGCCTAATGTAGAAACACAAAAAATTCCCCACCCAGAATGAGTGGCTGGTTTTACGTAGCGGGGAAGGATGTTTCTTTGTTAAAATAACCAAAGGCCGAAATAACGTAGGAATTGGCATTCAATTAGTTTTTCAAATAACTCAACATATACGAGATGAAGAACTAATAAAAAATTTAGTTACTTACTTTGGATGTGGGCGTTATACCGTTCCTAATAATAAAGAATGAGGGTACTATCTATGTACAAAATTCGAGGATAATTATAATATAATCCTAGATTTTTTTTTCAAATACCCTATTAGAGGTGTAAAAGCTATGGATTTAAGCGATTGAGCTAAAGTCGCTGAAATAATAAAAAAGGGAGGCCATCGTACTAAAGAAGGATCTTCCGAAGTTGTTAAAATAAAATCGGGTATGAACAAAGGTAGACCGATAGTTTCGGACGTATTTACTGATCCAGTACCAGAGGCTAATTAATTTTAGTTTTCGAATACCTACCAACTTCGTGAAATACGTTGGTACTTAGGACTTAATTTGTATGAAAAATTTTACCGCCATGACAGTACAATTTCGCATGTTGGGTTTTTATTATTAGCTTTAGTTATTAATAGCACAGAGTCTGTTCAGGCTTTCTTATTTTATCTTATGCAGTATAGCCTAAGTAATATCAATGTTTTCTTTATTTTAATAATAATTGGTTATTATCTATTGGAAATTAGTAGAAATGCTGATAGAAGATTATTAGAAATAAATAATTCACCTGCCTTGGGGTGTGGGAAACCTCTATTATCGTGGGATTTATTACCAAACTCCGGGAACCCCCTAAAGATTATGGTACCAAACTATAGTCGAAAGACTATAAGTGGATGAAGTAATTACTCATGTAAGGTAACAAGCCATAATATGATTGAAAAAGAAATGGGATATCGCGGATCTAAATCAATAGTGTTTCTTATTGTAAAAGAGCAACGAGTAGACGGTAATAGACACGGCTGCTTTATTGCCCCGTGTTTAAGATATAGTCTAACAAATTTTGAAAAAAATTATTGAGTCAAAGTCCCTTCTAACCAAATAAATAAATCAATAAGAAGATACACTTCAATAGCAAACCAGACACATAATTTAGCAAATGAAATAAATCCTTCTTTTTTAACCGGATTTTCTGATGCTTCAACAAAATCTGTAGTAATTTGAGGGACAAATTTAACATCTACAGTAGGTATGAAATTTTCTCATAAACAATTAGAAATGGTGCAACTTGCTCCTTATCAATATAGTGTTATTATTGGGTTAATATTATCTGATGGTTGGATAATATTCGGTTCTAAAACCAGTAAGAATGCACGGTTAGGATTTAAACAATTATTAGATCATGCAAGTTATGTTTTATTTGTATTTAACATATTGTCTCACTATTGTAGTAGTAGCCCTCGTTTAACTACTGGTATTAGAGCAGGAAATCGATTTTATGGTTTACAATTCTTTACTCGATCAATGCCATGTATGACTGAGTTACATTCTTTATTTTATCCAAATGGTGTTAAAATAATTCCAGAAGATATTTATAATATGTTAACTCCTGTAGCTCTAGCTCATATGACCATGGGAGATGGGTCTGTATCACGGCATGGATTACATTTATGTACTAATAGTTATTCTTTAGAAGATATAGTTAGATTAATGAATGTACTTATGATTCGTTATAGATTAGAATGTACAATACATACAAAACGCCAAAATAACAAAATTGAACATATGATTTACATTCAACAAGGTTCTATGCCTTCACTCCTTAATATTGTTTCTTCTTTTATGCACTCCTCTATGGTATATAAACTCAAATCTTCGCTTTCTAATCCCTCTAATCGTAATAGAATAGAAGTTTTTGATAAAGATACTAATCAAACTACTTATTATAATAGTATAAGTAAAGCAGCTATTGCCTTAAATTGTAATCATACGTCTATTCTGTATAATATAAAATCTAAAAAAAAGCCTTATAAAGGTCGCTATGTGTTTAAATTATTATAATCTACATTCTCTATTAGTCTTAGTCCAATTTTACAGTTAGAATAATTAAATGTAGTACCGTAAAAATAGGTTGAACTGTACAACTTTGCTTTCAAATTGGACTTCACAAAAAAGACAAAGATTTATTAAAAAAAATCAAGTTCCACTCCTGCATTAGATTTAATTTCTTCCCAAGTTTATTTATTATTTGTATGATAAATTTGACCACCGTGACACCCGATAAATACTATAGATTAAGAAAATGAAAAATAATAAAATGAAAAATTTAAAAAATTTAGTTCCTGCCCGTATCTATTCCAATCCTAATTCTCAGAAGAAACAAATACTAAAAGAGAACAGAGGTAAATCCGGTGTTTATCGCTGAACAAATTTAGCAAATGATAAATCTTATATTGGAAGTGGAGTTAATTTATCCGTTAGATTAACCCTTTATTATTCAAACAAATCCATGAATACTATCTTAAAGAAAGGAAAAAGCGCTATTAATAGCTCTATTCTTTATTATGGTCTATCAAATTTTACCCTGGAAATCCTAGAATATTGTGATCCATCGGATGCTATTTCTAAAGAGCAAAACTACATTGATCTTCTAAAGCCAAAGTATAATATCTTACTTACTGCTGGTTCATCATTTGGCTTCCAACATTCTAAAGAAACAAAAGCTCTAATAAGTGAAGCTAAAAAAGCTCAATATAAAAATGGTCAAAAGAATCCGATGTTTGGAAAAAGTGGTGAAAGTCATCCATTCTTTGGAAAAACTCATTCAGAAGAATCCAGAGCCAAAATGAGTGCAGTTCATAAAGGTAAAACTTGTACTGAAGAAACTAAAGCAAAAATGAGTGAAGCTAGAGGTACAGCGATTAAGATTCTTGATAAAGAGACGAATGCTACTTCTACTTATGCTTCTCTCAGAAAAGCAGCTGATGCGTTAGGTGTAACACAGCCAACACTCTCTTATCATTTACGAAAAACGAATAGCTTCATGTTCAAAGGTCGCTATCTGATAGAAAAGTTATAAAAAAGTATCAATGCTACGGATTTAAATTTTTTAAGAAACTCAAAATTAAAGATACCACAATATACTTGTCCGTAAAATTAAAAATTTGATCAATGTTATGTAATGAATAATTATAGTTAGGACCCTCTACAAGCAGCAGCAGCAGCAGCAGCAGCAGCAGCAGCAGCAGCAGCAGCAGCAACTTGTAGGAGTTATTTATGATAAAGAAGAAGCTTGTAATTACATGGTACAATCACTTCAAGGTTTAAGAGTAATATTAGATCACTTTAACAGATTTCCTCTTTTAACTCAAAAACGTGCGGATTTTGAATTATTTTCACAAATATTTAATTTAATTGATCAAAAAGAGCATTTAACTCTTCCAGGTATAGTAAAAATTGTATCTATTAAGGCGTCAATGAATTTAGGCTTATCTGTGTTACTGAAAGCTGCCTTTCCTGATATTACTCCGGTTGAAAGGCCTAAAGTTGAGTCAATATTAATTAGTGATCCGTTTTGAGTGGCAGGTTTCACGGCAGGTGAAGGGTGTTTTAGTATTTTTGTTCAAAAGTCGCAAACAGTAAAAACCGGATATCAAGTTCAATTAAGGTATCTATTAACTCAGCACATTATTGATGAAGACTTAATGAAAAGCAGTTTAATAAATTTTGGGGTTGTGGTATGGTGTTTAAAAGATCCAAAGAGGATAAGGTTGATTTTCAAATTAGAAAATTTGGTGATTTGACGGATAAAGTCATTCCATTATTCCAAAGAATATCTTTACAAGGTGTGAAGTCAAAAGATTTTTCGGATTTTTGTAAAGCGGCTGATATAATGAAAGTAAAGGGACATTTAACACAGGAAGGACTAGATCAAATTCGTCGAATTAAAGCGGGTATGAACACCGGTAGAAAATAGTGGCTAGTGTATTAGGCTGGAGTAGTAATTAATTTAACGTAGGGGTGCTTATTTTATAGTAGCAGCACAAATTTACGTTCCGGATATTAGCCATTATATTCCGTCTTTAAATTTTATGTTATGTTATATTATGTTATTGTTTTATTGAAGTATATTTATTTATTTATTTGTATGATAAATTTGATCGCCGTGGTTCAATTAATTTCTCAATTTCAAGGCTTTTTTTTCATTAACCCATTTTTGGCCATAAGTTTAGCTATAACTCTCTTTTCTTTTGCGGGTCTTCCGCCGTTAATTGGTTTTTTTGCTAAACAGCAAGTGCTTTCCGCGGCTTTAAATCAAGGTTTCTATTTCCTTGTATTAGTAGGTATTTTAACGAGTGTAGTTAGTGCTGTTTATTATTTAAGAATAATAAAATTAGTTTTTTTTGATAAAAATGAATCTATTGCTGATAATAAATATTCTTATTATTTTGCCAGCTCTTCTCCATTTTTAACAATAACAATTTCAGTGTTAACTTTAATAATATTGTTATTTATTTTTTCTCCAACAGAATGATTAAGTATTACCAATACATTGGCCCTTGTTTTATTTAATCCTTAAATGAGTTCAACAATATTTTTCTTTATTTTTATACTATTTTTAGCATTTGCTTTATTATCTTTAAATTTACTACTTGCGCCTCATAGCCCTTATAATGAAAAGGATAGTTCGTTTGAATGTGGATTTTCTTCATTCCTTTATCAAAACAGAAGCCAATTCTCAATATCCTTTTTCTTGTTTTCCTTGCTTTTCCTTATCTTTGATTTAGAGATCGTTTTGATATATCCTTATGTCGTCAGTGCCTATAATAATTCTATTTATGGTTTAGTTATTGTCCTTTTATTTTTAGCGATACTTACTGCTGGATTTGTTTTTGAGCTCGGAAAAGAAGCACTTAAAATTCACAGTAGACAATCCAACAATCTCAATAACATTTCTATCATTCCAGTTGCTTCTCCTATTGCTTTTCCATTTGCTTCTTCCAAAGGGTTTAACAAAAAGTTAAACCTAACCCAACCTACGAACTTATTCTACTCTCAATAAGGGTTGTCAAAAAAATTTGATCCTAATTGAGTTACAGGCTTTTCAGATGTGGTATCAACATTCACAATAAGCATTTACAATAGAGGAGACCAAACTAGAACAGGATGAGGTGTTCAGATCTCATTTGCTATAGAACTACATACGTAAAGATACAGCTTTGTTAGAACGTATACAATCCTTTTTTGGTGTTGGACATGTTTCAGTACGTACAAGTAGAAATCATGTAATGTATAAAGTGAACTCATTACAAGATTTAACTACAAAAATAATCCCTCATTTTGAACAGTACCCTAAAAACGTGCCGATTTTGAACTTTTTAAATTAATTGTTGTATTAATGAATCAAAAAGAACATCTTAATTTGGAAGGGATCATAAAAATTCTAAGTATTAGAGCTTCAATGAATATAGGATTATCCAGCGAATTAAAAGTAGCTTTCCCAAATATCACTCCAGTCCCTAGACCCTTAGTAGAATTACCAGAAAATATTGATCCTAATTGGTTAGCAGGTTTCACATCAGCTGAAGGGTGCTTTTTTTTTTGTTGATATTAAAAAATCTTTATCTCACAAATCAGGTGTACAAATTTCTTTATTATTTCAAATAGTTTAACATTCACGAGACACATTACTTTTTAATCTAATTCAAAAGTATTTAGGCTATGGTAAAATATATACAGAAAAAAAAAAATTGTAAAATTTATTGTAACTAGATTTTTGGATCTTGATTTAAAAATTATTCCATTATTCGATAAATACTCAATTTAAGGTGTTAAGGCTTTAGATTATGCTGATTTTTGTAAAGTAGCTGCTCTTATGAAGGAAAATTGTCATAAGACAAAGGAAGGATTAGAACAAATTAGAGATATTAAATTTGGAATTAATACAAAGATAAACCATGGCTAAATTCAGTTCATTTTTATATCAAAACAGATCCCAATTCTCAATTTTCTTTTTCTTGTTCGCCTTGCTTTTCTTAATTTTTGACCTTGAAATAGTTTTACTATTTCCTTATGTGGTCAGTGCCTACAATAACTCTATTTATGGACTTGCTATAGCTATTGTGTTCCTAGTGCTACTTACAGCCGGATTTGTTTATGAGTTAGTAGTGGGAAAACAAACAGTAGACAATCCAATAATCTTAACAACATTTCTATTTCTCCTATTGCTTCTTTCAAAGGATGGGATTTAACAAAAAGTTAAACTTAACCCGATCTTTTTCAACCAGTAGTAAAGGTAATGATAGTAAATATGTATCCAATAGTGATTTCTGAAGAAAAGTAAATAAGAAAAATTATTAAACTGACACAAATAATCCTGCTGTTATAGTAAATAGATTTCTAAAAGAAAATCCACAATTATATTTGAATAAAACCAGAAACTCTAAAATAAATGCAAGCTTAATAAACTCAATACTTGAATATAAAAATTTTTAACTAACTGAGCAAGAATTAAAAATAATCTCTCAAATTAAACCAGAAAGGTTTAATTTAGGTATGGTTTTCTTAAAAACAGATAGATTTAAGAGTTTACTAGCTCCTTATTTTTATTTTTTTTTGTTTAAAATGCCAATGCCTCGCTTGCGCCGGGGGGGGGGGAAGGAGAAGCAGAGGGTACACCGGGTGCATACATTTTTACTAATAAACATAATGAAGAAAAGTACGTTGGTTCTTCAGTGAGATTAAACAATAGATTGAGAACAGGTTATTTTGTATTAAATCTAGGTAAAAGAAAAGTAGATTTAGCATTAGCTAATGTAGGCTTGAAAACTTCTATTTAGATATCTATATTTGTTACTAAGGGATTTAATGGATAACAAATTAAATCTTGAATACAAATAGCTTTGGCTTAATATTAAGAATTTAATTCTAGCCTTGGAGCAGTTTTGAATATTATACTTTAATACAGTATTAAAAGTAGTGGGTTCTCCATATGGAATCAAACGTACTTCTGAGGCAATGTTACCAAGTCTGCTTAAAAATTCTAAATCTATTTATTTATTTGATGAAAACACCAAAGAACTTATTTACATTTCAGCCAGCCAAATTGAGATGGGAAAAATACTAGATATGAATCATTTAAATATATGAACACTTAGACGAAATAATACTTTATACTTAAATCAATTTATCTTTTCAGAAACTCCTTTAGATATGGAGAAATACACGACTAACCTAATGGTTAAAGAAGAATTACTTCTTTACATTAATAGTCTTAGAGTAATACGTAAAAAAGAATTGATGAAACAAGTGGATATTTCAAGGAAAGAGACTGTATTAAAACGGTCTATTAAGATAGAAATGATGAATATAATAACTAATGAAGTTCTATCTTTTGATAGAGTCACGTAATGTGCTAATTATTTAAATAGACTTAATCCTGATTACAAATGTCTATCAGCTGTGGTGTCAGATTACTCTAAAAATTGGTCTAATAGACTCTAAAAAAATACTTATAAATTCAAGCGTATTAGCTAATCGGGAAGTGGAAATTCGTCGTTGGCTTTTCCTTATATTTGATCTTGAAATTGTTTTGATATACCTGTATGTAGTATCAGCTTACAATAATTCTATTTATGGACTTGTCATAGTTCTTGTTTTTTTTTGCTATTCTTACAGCTGGGTTTGTTTATGAGTTAGGACGTGGATCTCTGAAAAAAAAATTCAAGACAATCTAATAACTTAAATAATCTTTCTATCACTCCTGTTTTTTCGGTTTCTCATTTTGCCAGTTCTAGTGCCAAAGGGGGGGGTTGTTTATAAAAATGCAGATACTGAAAAATTTCTATATATTCAAATTAGTAATTATATGTGGGTGAATTAAAAAAAAAAGTTACATAGGTTCCGCCCTGGATTTAAGAGAACGATTATATTAGATATAATAATATAAAAGATTTAGTTAGTAATAGTTGTATGCCTATTTTTAGGGGTTTGTTAAAATATGGTTATTATAAGTTTAGTCTTGAAATTTTAGAATATTATGATCCAGAAAATCGTCACACAAGGAAAACTTATTTAAAAATAAAAAGTTATCAATCTAAGTATATCTATATAGAGGTTCTAGATATTTAAATAGGAATTAAAACTACTTACGATCAACTAAATGAAATAGTTAGAGCTTTAAATACTTGATCTACGCAACGGCTTAGCCCAAAAACATAACCAGATTTAGGTTGCTCCTGTCTCCTTATCCTCCTGTTATACAAGAGCAAGCATTGCTCCGCAGCCTGTGTGATGTTCCCTTTAGGCTAGGCAAGCCTTGCTAATTCATATATCTAATCTTAATAACAGGAGGGGAAAGAAAAGAGTATAATTTAATAGGTAAAATATGAAGCTCCAACCTTCAACTTTCTGGTTCAAGTCCGGATACTCTTGTAATAAGTAGTACGATTATTTTTATTCTTTATTTTAAATAATAAACTTGTTAATTAGATGGTTTAATATAATATATACAGAATTAATCCCTTCAGTCGGTTAAAAAGGCATATTCTCAATGATTAAGGTATAGTCCGGCTTCGCATTTTTTTGATAAATAAATGTATATTATAAAATTAGTTCTACCTACGGAGTTACTCCTACCGGGAGATAAATTAATTAATATAAAAATAACAATTAAATTTAAGCTAACATTTTAATGAGTATTCTATGTTGTTTTGTTTGAAGGCCCTCGCTTGCGCTCGCTTGCGCCGGGGGGGGGGGTAGTATAATGTAAAGTGAATATTATATAAAACCTGTTGTTAATGGGCTTTATTGCATCTGGCTTTTTGTTCTACGTACATACAAGAGCAAGCATTGCGGCGGCGGCTACGCCCATTTAGGGCCGCCTGCCCGCATGCACCCCGCTTAAATATTTAATTAAGACTTTTTACAATTATCTAAATCGGGCGTAGCAGAATTAACAAAATTTTGTTAAAGTAGCGGCGTTAGTTTAAAATTTCTTGGTTCCGTTACTTCATTTAATAATTGAAGAGTTATATTAAATAAGGGTAATTTCTCCCGTAGGGTAGTTCCGTCTTCTAAATTTTATAGGAAAAAGGGATATTACTTATTACTTTGGCTTAATTTTTATTTAATTTGGTTTAAATACTACTTGTTGTTATGCAGTAAGTTATTCCTTTATGCATGGTCAGCAAATAAGGAGAATAATACTAGTTATCGCCTTTCCATTAAATTCTTCTTTTACACTCCTATCCGAAATATAAAAGCCCACTACCCTATTTTTTTCGCTCGCGAAGCTGTGTATTTTGCATGAGCTTGTGCGAAGTACAAGTCCTTTTTCTGATTTTTTTTTTTTTATGCTTGCGTAGCATGAGCCAGGAACAATGGTTTTTTTCTATTTGAGTTTACAGTTAACAAAAATAATAAAGTTCGTTAAACACCTGTGCTCAGCTAAACTAAGCCCCCCCACAAAACTCCGTTTCGGGTTTGGTGGGGCTTAGCCAAACAAAAAGAGAAGTATTGCTCCTAGGTTTATCTCCCAGGAGTTTTTATTTATCTTAAATTAAATAAAAGAATGAATAGTAATGTCAAAATTTAAAAGTAATAAATAACATATTTTTTTATACTAAAAGTAAATAGAGTTAAAATAGAAAGGAAAAACCTTAACGTATGAAAAAGGTATAATTAAATTAATAGGCTGTCTACTAATTGGTGTTTCGTAATCTGGTGGGAACAATGGTAAAAAAGCATAATAGAGGCCAAAACAGCCGGTGACCCCTATAGTAGCAGATCTAGTAGTAGCGATGCAAAAGAACTATCCTCTTGTGAGGCCCACAATGATTTTAGATAAGTCCAATTTATATCTAATTTTTAAAGTTGTCAATTAGCTAGCCAAACTAGTAATCGTAGGGATATGGAATCTCCTCGACATAGTCTAAAAGTGCAGGTATGGTAGCACATAATAACAACAATAAAAAAAAAACAATGAAAAACAATTTAAACCTTTCTCACTCTTTTGTTACTGCTGTAACTTATAGCAACACTGAAATATCTCAGCTCAATTCTTCCAACTCTCACTCGTATATTTTTATGTGTACAAAAAAAAACACTGCTAATAATCTATTTGAAAAGTCCCAAATACTCGAAGATAATAAATCTCGAATATTAAGTAAACATTTTTCTCCTTCAGTGAAAGAATGATATAATAGTATATATGCTTATAATCCTAAATCAACAATATCTTTATTAATAATAGATAAAATGGTAGTTAAAATAATCAAAAGTTATTTTAATTCATTAAATCTTGAAAATAAAAAAAATCAATTTAATCTAAAAAAATATCTTGCTTTTATACCAATTGTATCACATAAAGTTTTTGTAGCAAAACCTGAAATAAAACATACTAATTCTAAAGTTATTATTACATTGTACATTTATTGTGATATGTACAAAAATTTAGGATTACTCTATAAATATATTAATAATGAAAAAAAATACTCGTTAGCTGGCTTTTTGGCCCAAATTTACACTAAAAAAGTAACATTAATAATTATTCAACTTCGCTATTTGCAACTAAATCCTGGTATTATAGCCGAACGTTTAGCAAATGAATTAACCCTATGAAAAAGAAGTCCACTAAGTTCATTAAATAGAATATTAAATAAAGTTAGAATTCCAGAACAAAAAATACATAACTTAGATAAAAATTCATTAGAAAATTTAACGTTACTTAATAGTTTCTCTACTATTAAGGTCAAAGATACAAAGGTATTAAGAGAGTTGAACAAAGAATTTATTAGAAATGGGATTATTGCGTCTATTAACAGCAAAATAACTACAGGTGTTAAAATTCAAATTGCTGGTAGATTAACTAAACGTGCTACAGCTGCTAGAGCTATGTTTAAAGTTGGGCATATTGGAGTTTTAAAAAATATAGACTCTTCAGTTCTAGGTCGTTCAGTTGGTTTATTAAGAGGTGCAGTCCGACCCAATCTAGATCAAACTTCATTTGTGTCAAAATCTAAAAACGGTGCGTTTTCGGTAAGAGTTTGAACATCTTCTTACTATTCAACGTTAGTAAATCCCAAAATTATTCCAGTGGCTTAAAAAAAAAGATCCTAAGATAAAAAAACCAAATCCTTGAAAAAAATAAAGGGAAATTTGGTATTTATTGATGTATCATATTTTACTGTCAGATATTGTAAAGTTATGATATTTGAATCTAGTAATAGGAACTTAGTAGTCTGAGGTACTAATTTACAAAACAAGTTAGTGGTATGATTAAATTACCACTTATCAACGTAGTATGATAGTTGGATTAGAGTTTTATCTGATGGTTGACTTAGTTTTGCTTATTAAGCTAAGAATGTTCGTTTGGTATTAGTATAATCTGGAGATCCTCTATATTATTTTTTATTTGTGCTTTTATCCTTATCACATTATAATTAAAGGTATATAGAAAAATTATTAGTATCAGTGGGTTCATGCTTCCCTGTGTAGCCACCCCATTCTATGAATGGGCTCCATTTCTCCTGTCTCCTTATCCTCCGGGCATATAAGAGCAATCATTGCACCGCAGGTGATGGCTTATTTTAGGCAAGCCTAGTCAACCGCTCATTATTTTCTCTATAACGATATGAAAAATACCAATTCTATCGAAGTTGTGTCTTAAAATATATTAGGAGGGTGAATTTCACTGCTTTGGTTGTCACCCACTGTTAGATGCGTAGGTGTGGGCATCTTACTAAAAATCTTGAAAGAACCCGACTTAAATCATTAAGGGGGGGGTTAAATTCCTATTAATAGAGTATTTATAAACAAACCTTTACCGGGGGGCCAGCGCCCCATCTATTTAGCCATTTTTATCAGGAAATCTAAACATTAATGTATTAAGTTTTTTGAGTCACGTTTTATTAAGGGTAAATTTTTATAATTTAGGCTTGGGCTCATGTTTTGTGGCGGTGGCAATACCCGCAGAAATCCACACGAGTTTTAATTATATAAAAATGATTAATAAGAAACTAGGAATATCCTCTAGTCGTATATTTCGCTCCTTAATAAAGTATGGGCGGTCTAGTTAGGAGTGGGCTCTATCCACTCTAATATTATATTAACCTTCTAAAGGCCGAATATAGTATCTACAGTAGTGTCGGCTATACACTAGACTTTAAGCATACCGATTAGTCTAAAGGGAAAAATTAAAGCTTATAATCTCGATCATGCAAAGTTAGAATAAATACTTGTGGGTCTCCATCCAAGGAAAAATGAGGGTACAGAGGTTTTAGTTTTAATTAGGTAATAGGTGAAACTGTTAAATATATTCCATTCGTATAGCAGCAAGAGAGTTAGGTATTTCTCATCCCACTCTATTAAGCAAAAAAAGACTTTCATTCTTATTAGTTTAATGGTAAAACAGGATACTTCTAATATCCCCCTTCAAGTTCAAATCTTGAATAAGAATTTTTTTTTTTTATATTCAGCTTACGCTCTGCGTTTAAATTAGGTGAAGCATATACAATTAAAAATAATAATAACCCTACATTCTTGTTACTTTAAAATAATCTCAAGTTTCATGCAATAATTAGGATGTGGTACATTAACAACTCGTACCTTTGTAAAGCAGTATTTTTTTTGTTTGGTACTGTCATCCTTTTTTTTGTTTTTCTATACTCCTATACAAGGATGTCCAATATTGTATTATCTTTTTTTTTAAGTAGGTTTGTTAATGAATACAAAGGTCACCTTATAGTTGAAGGTTTAGAGAAAATTATATAAATTAAGACTGGGATGATTTCTGAAATAAAAATTTCTAGCTAGTTTTATCTATGTTTAATATTATTAAAAGAAGGGATTCTACTATGACTGTATAATATAATTAAGGTATAAAAGAAAAACTAATAGATACAAAAAAATATAACAAAATACTACCGGGTTAGAGGGCGAGTAATTACACTATTACTAAAATGGTTGTATATTTCTCATGGGGTTACTATATAGTTGTATAGTGGTTGGTATGTATTATAAGAGCATAATCTTATTAATTCCATTAATAGTAAATAATTTCTATATATTAAGCTATTTAGCTTAATATTCATTTAATTATTGTTATTTGAATTTTTGTTAATTGGTTAAATTATTATTGTACCTTGCTATTTTTATTGTGATGTGCATAAAGTAAAAAAGGGACGACTTCTTATCGTACGTGATATTCTATTAGTAAAGTATGATAAATACTCGGTACGCAAAGAAAAATAAAACAATACTTCTGACTCATGCTCCCTTTAGGCTTTGCATGCTTTGGGTTACGCCCGCATGCAGGCTGGGGTGCTTGCGAAGCAATGCGTTGCGGCGGCGTTTCCGCCCGCCCTCCCTTCCAACTTTTTTAATGAAAAACAAAGGACAGAATAATAAGATAAATCAAAAATTTATCTAATAATATATCTGATAAGGAAAATTAAAATTATTTATATTTAATATTATGTCTATTTCAAGTTTATTTTATACTTTACTATCCGTACTTGAGGTTTTACTGGTAGTTGTTCCATCATTAATGGTTGTAGCTTTTATTACTCTAGCTGAAAGGAAAACAATGGCGAGCATGCAAAGAAGAATAGGCCCAAATTTTGTTGGTCAATTAAAATTAAATCTTTCCTTTAAAAGACCATATCATAGCTCTAGTTATGATAAAGCTATAGACGCATTGTATCGAAACAGAAAAGCCCCTGTTAAACCATTCGAAGAAAAAGTTGTAAGTGTTTGTAAAGATTTTCTATCTTCAACTGCTCTTAGCACATTCTTTAAGAATTTAACAGGTAAAGGTGGTATTATATTTTTACTTTTAAAAGTAATCCTAACATTTATTACATTGGTAGAGCTAAGGATTTCCAAAAGAAGATTTAAAAGCCATCTTAATATTAAATTAAATGATAGATTCCATGCATTTGCTAATACTATCGGTTGAGATAAATTCGAATTTTCTATTATCGAAATTTGTAGTCTAGATATGCAACAAGAAAGAGAAAACTATTTATTGCAAAAATACTTACCATTATTAAATACTATATTTAAAAGTAATTTAAATGATACTCAAACTTATGATTCTTTATACGAAATATTAAAACTTAGACAATTAGAGTCTAAGTTTGAGAATAAATACCAAGGTATTTCCATTTATCTTTACGAGTATGTTAATGGACAACTCGGTACTAGTTGTAATACATTCAGTAGTATTAATGAGCTATCTAAATACTTAGGTGTTGCTAGAGAAACTTTGAGTGTATATTTAAATACATATGTACCATATAGAAATAGTTTATTTTTAACTAATAAAATAGAATCTTTTGAACTTGTAGAAAAACTAATTAGTGATGCTACACAAGGATTAGAATTAGACCGTAATATTGCTAAAAAGGTATGAATGTACTTTATAGAAGCAGATGGTACTATAGTTAAAACTACATATGAATCTAAAGGTGTAGTAGCTAAATTATTAAATGTACAACACGGAACTATAACTAATCATCTTGATAAATGAATTAAAGGAGGTATTAACGGTAATTATATATTTAGTAGTGAATTAGATAGTTTAGAGTTAGAAAAACTAATGGAAATATCTTCATTAAGAAAATTTAATAACTGTAGAGTATGAGCTTATCATGCTTCAACATTAGAATTATTGTCAGACTCATTTAGTAGTATGCAAAAAGCTGCCGACTATTTTAATGTAGATTACAGATCTATATTAAATCACTTAGATACTAAAATAGCTACTATAAAAGGTGGAAAATTAGTATTATTATTTAGCAATGAATTAACCCAACAAGAGAAAGAATCATTATTAAACAATGTTCAAAAAGCAATTAATGAAACTGTTGCTGTATGGGTATATAAAAGTGTTAATGATAAATTAATATTACGTACGATAATAATAAACCTACTTATAGTTCTAAACTAAAAGCATCTAAGGGATTAAAAATGAGTACTAAAACAATTAATAAATATTTAGATTCTCATAAAGAGTATAAAGGATTATATTTTTACAGTGTTGCTTTATAGATAAGGAAAAAGATTTTAAGTAAGGTGTGAGAAACTTTACTTGGCCTCTAGCAAAAGTGAACCTTTTGCTTAAAATCATCAAATTGACGGGAACACCTTAAAGCTATTTCAATTAAATGTATTAGGTAACTAATATATGGCTTAGGTAATGACTCGAGGTATAATAATATCGAAATAGATGTACGAAAGGAAATAGGTAATCCGCAGCCAACACCTTAATGTAATGTTTACCTATTAAGGTGGGCAGTTCATCGACTAAACGGTGATTGGTGTTAAAATAGAAAATTTTAATGCTTAAGATATAGTCAGACCCTACTTGAAAAAGTACAGGGTATAAATATTATACCTGTTAAATGGATAGTTAGTCGTATAACTATTTAGGAATAAAGTCCTATAACTCTACCTGTATTATGTATATAATTGGTAAAAATAGGATATTCGTACTACGGACTTCTTCAAGCATTTGCAGACGCTTTAAAATTAATTTTAAAAGAATATGTATCACCAACACAAGCTAATTTTTTATTATTTTTCTTAGGTCCTGCTAAGTGATTTAGGAAATCACTAATGTGGGAGAAACTATCAAATTCCGGGAACCTCCTAAAGCTTATGGTACCAAACCACAGTCGCAAGACTGTGAGTGGTTGAACTAATTACTCAGATAAGGTAACAATCCATAAGATGATAGAAAAAGAAATGGACAATCGCGGATCTAAATCAATTACATGTTTTAAAAGTGTAATTGTAAAAGAGCAACGAGTAGACGATAGTTGGCATGGAGAATATACTCCTCGCTTAAGGTATAGTCTAATGGGTTTCGAAAGAAATTATCAAGTCAAAATCCTTTCTAACCAAATAAATAAATATAGATCATTTTCTTCCATAGTTACCCCACAGTTACATATTAAACTACCGATAGATCCCTATTTATTAAATGCTAACTTTGTTACTGGCTTTACTGACGCCTCCACAAAATCTATAATAGTATTTGGTACAAATTTAACATCAACAGTAGGTATTAAATTTAGTCGTACTCAGTTAGCAATGGTAAGACTTGCTTCTTATCAATATAGTATTATAGTAGGATTACTATTATCTGACGGGTGATTAACAATTGCAACTAAAACAAGTAAGAATGCCCGTTTAGGTTTTGCTCAATCTGGAGCTCATGGTAAATATTTTTGATTTGTGTTTTTCTCTTTATCTCATTATTGTTCTTCTTATCCTATAGTAAGAAATAGAAGCCGTTTAGGAAAAGAAAATATTAGCTTACAATTCTTTACTCGATCAATGCCATGTGTCAATCAATGATGTATAAATTAGGTAAAATTAAATAGAAAATATATCTAACCTTTTATTGTTATTAGAATCTCATTCTGAGTTGTTTTGTATGAAAGACTAATAAACTCTCCGCCCAAGGTTAATTGCGCTCCGCGCTCCGCCAGGAAATAAGAAGGGAAATTTTGTTATTAAGGTCACTAAATCTAAAACACATAGTACTGGAACTCAAGTTCATTTATAATCTCGATTCAAAGAGAACCAAGATATAAAACAGGTTGAACAGTAAAACCAAGATTCTCAATTGGTCTTCATAAAAAAGATATAGCGATCTTGGAATTCATAAAATCTTATTTTGGAGGAGTAGGAAATATTTCAAAACAAGGTAAAGACATTGTACAATATCGAATAGCCTCTCTACAAGATTTAACTAATGTAATAATACCGCGATAAGTACCCTCTAATTACTCAAAAGAAGACCGACTTTGAATTATTTAAACTTGTTATTGATCTAATAAATTGTAAAGAACATTTAACAATAGAAGGATTACATAAAATATTATCCATCAAAGCATCTATAAATTTAGGTTTATCGGATAAATTAAAAGCAGCTTTTCCAGATATTGTTGCAATTAAGAGACCTTTGGTTCAATTATCAAAAATCCTGGATCCTTATTGGTTAGCTGGTTTCGTGAGCGGAGAAGGTTGTTTCATGGTAACACTAATTAATACATCTAGTAACAGGTTAGGCTTTTGAGTACAATTAAATTTTCAAATTACTCAACATTCTCGTGATATTGAATTAATGAAGAGCTTAATAAGATATTTAGATTGTGGTTACTATACTACACCTTCAAAGCACAATCATGGAAATTTTTTTGTAACACAACTTTCTGATATTACGGAAAAGATTATTCCGTTTTTCGATAAATATAAAATCGTTGGAGTAAAATCTCAAGATTATCAAGATTTTAAAAAAGTAGCTCATTTAATGAAAAATAAGGCTCACTTGACCTCTGAAGGATTAGATCAAATTCGTAAAATCAAAGCGGGTATGAACAAGGGAAGAAAATAGGCAAATCTATTTTAAAGTATATATATTTCTTTACTTGCATGATAAATTTGATTGCAATGATTATAACCTTAATCTTTTCACTGTTTGGTTATGCTATCATACCTTATCCGTACGTCTTAAGTAAACGTAGAAATGGTATGGATCTCCATTCCATGGGGTTTAAACTGTCAAATTACGGGAATCTCCTAAAGCTTATGGTACCAAGTTGTAGTTGAAAAACTATAAGGGGCTGAACTAATTACTCATCTAAGGTAATAAGCCATAAGATGAGTGAAAACGAAATGGACAATCGCGTATCTAAATCAGTAATATTGAATGATATTATTGTAAAAGAGCAATGAATAAATGGCAGTTGATGTATTGAGCAGTGATTAATACATTTAAGATATATTCTAAAGTATTTCGAAAGAAGTACCCTAGTCAAAAACTTTTTTAAACAATTAAATATAGTTATAATATTATGATTTTTCCTGTACTCATGGGTAAATTCTCAAGTATTCATTTCTAAGCTTAATCAAATACGTAGCTATGCCTCCAGCACCCAAAGCAATGATAGGCGGCCCTCTACATCTACTCTGCACCCTTGATTTATCACAGGTTTCACAGACGGTGAGGGTTGTTTCTCGGCTTTCATTATTAAAGATCCTGTATTTCGCACGGGTTGAGATGTCCAACTTACTTTTCAAATCAAACTACACCTAAGAGATTTAGCTCTCTTAATGGATATTCAAGCGCATTTAAACGGAATAGGAACAATTCGTAAGGGTAAAGATTATTGTGTTTTCAAGGTTAAACCTTTAAAACAAGTAGCGGAATTAATAAAGTTCTTTGACCAGTATTCTTTAATTACTCAGAAGAAAGCGGATTATATTTTATTTAAGAAAATTGCCATGATTATGCAGCGAAGGGAACATTTAACTACGAGCGGGCTACAAGAAATCATTAACCTAAGAGCATCTCTAAATTTAGGATTGTCTGATAAACTAAAGGCAGCTTTTCCTAAGACTATTCCAGCTAATAAACCTAAAGTGGAAAACCAAATAATACCTCATCCACAATGAGTAGCGGGCTTTTCAACAGCAGAGGGTTGCTTCTCAGTTGGTTTCAGTAATGACAAATTTAAATATTTATCGTTTAAACTTACTCAACATTCTAGAGATGAGCAACTAATGGTAAGTTTTATTGAGTTCTGGGGATGTGGAAATTATTATCCTAGTGAAAGAAGGGGAGATTTTAAAGTACAAAGTTTTCCGTCTATAAAGGAAATAATTATCCCTTTTTTTAAACAGAATCCTATATTAGGTGTAAAAGCTTTGGATTTTCAAGATTGATGTCTGGTTACCTCATTAGTAGAAGCCGGGAAACACAAAACTGAAGAGGGTATGGGCGAGATTCGTAAAATCAAAACCCGTATGAATACGGGTAGAAAATCTCGGGATACCTAGCTCCTATAGTTCCGAAAACTAGTATTTAATTGTAAGATAAATTTGATGAAAAAGTATGGTCCCGGTTTAGTTATATCAAATTATAATTTAGGTATATTATTTATGCTAGCAGTATCTTCTTTAGCTACATATGGAATTTTGTTAGCTGGATTAAAAATTTAGTCCCCCAATTATGTGAATAATTAGTGATAAACTGAGTGAATTTCAAGAAATACTTCAAGTAAGTAAACTTGAAGCGAAACATATTTATTTAAAATATGTACGTTCAACGACTAGTAGATTTGTTTATAATAACAATAATTCTACTACGAGCGCTCAGGATCTTGCTTTTTATCTATCTTTCATTTGTAATATTTGTTTTAATATTACAAAAGTACTATTTTTTATGGCCTGACTGTTTTTTATTAATAAAGATGGTTATGATAGTTTAATAATGTTCTATTTTTTATCTATATATTTCAAACACCCTAAAGGTTTAAAGCAATCTTTTTCTACTAAAAATAATAAATTAAGCCTTGAAGAGTTAAAAGATTTACATTTACCCTATATAAAAGAGCTTTATAGAGATAGAAAAGCTCCTGTTATTCCTTTTGATCGTAGCTTAATTATGGCTACTTGTTCTCATTGTTTAAATCTTAAGGTAAAAGCCGAATTCTTAAAACAGTGAGGATCTAAAGGTTGTATATATTTGATTGAATATAAATATAACCCTCTTATTTATTATATAGGTAGAACTTCCTTATTTAAAAGAAGATTTAATAATCATCTTAAAGCCCATTCAGGTAATAAATTGCATGTTTTCTTGAATTTGATAGGTTGAGAACATTTTAATATTTCTATAATAGAAGTGTGTTCTCCTGAAGAACAAGGCGCAAGGGAGAACTACTATTTACAAAAATATTTACCTTTATTAAATACTACTTTTTCTTCATCTTTCTCTGAATCTGCTATTTATTCAAGCTTAAACCTTAAATTAGCTGAACTTAGAAATACTCAAGGTAACATTATAGGTCAAGCTATACCTACTTATGTTTATGATATAAACGATAAAGGTATTAGTAAAACTTTTGTTAAATATAATAGTATTACTGAAGCTAGCTCTCTTGAAAAAAGAGCTAGAAATACTTTAGGTTTGTATTTAGATACTAATATACCATTCAAAAATAAATTATATTTCTCCAAACCTATATTAGATTTTTAGTCTACATTTAAATTAGTTAAAAATCTATCTAAGGATTTAAAGCTTGATAGTAATATAGCTAAAGAAGTTTGAGCTTATTATGCAAAAACTTTAAATTTAATAGCAGGTAGTCCCTTCTCTTCTAAAACTCAAGCAGCTAGTGCTATAGGAATTAGTCGTAATGTTATTACCTATTTTATAGATACCTGAAAACCTGAAGGAGTTAAAGATACATATTTATTTAGTAAACAACTTAATAATAAAGAAGTTGAAAAACTTCTTGATACTACACATCCATCGGTGTCTGGTAAAAAAGTAAAGGTTTGAGCTTATAAAGCTCAAACATTTGAATTAATAGAGGGTTCACCTTTTTCTAGTTTACTTACCGCTGCTAGTTATTTTAATGTTAATTATCGTACTATTAGTCGTCATTTGGATACTAAATTAGCTACTAATTTAAATAAAACTTTTGTGTATCTTTTCAGTAAAGAAATTAGTTTAGATTTAAAATCAGAACTTTTAAATAATACATCTAAAGCTCATTATGTTCGTACTGAAATATGAGTGTATAAAGTAGACGATAAGGGTGTATTAAGCTACTCGTGGGAATAATACGAAAATAAAAAGTATGGACTCATACAAATATTGCCGGGTTAGAGGGTGGGATTTTGACGTCTAAAAATGTCAAGTGGTTGGCATGTATTATAAGAGCATAATCTTATTAATTCCAATAATAGTAAATAATTCCTATATATTAAGGCTTTTAGATTAATATGTATTTAATTATTGTTATTTTATATTTTGTTTATCCGAATGTTCCTAATACCTACAGTTATCAACAAACTGTACCAGAGAGACAGATAATGAAAAATAAAGAATTTATAAAATATCAAATGAAAAATAATTTAAATGAAATATCACCAGTTGCTGTATATTCAAATGCTTCTCTTCAGAAGGAGGAAATTCTAAAAGAGAACAAAGGAAAATCAGGTGTTTATCGTTGAAGAAATTTGGTAAATGGTTTAACTTATATAGGGAGTGCTGTTGATTTGGCTAATAGGTTTAATTTATATTATAATTTTGACCATTTAATTAAAGTTAATATGGTTATTAATAAAGCTTTAAATAAATATAAACATTCTAATTTTAGTTTAGAAATTCTTGAATACTGTGAATCGTCGGATGTTATTTCAAGAGAACAATATTATTTAGATTTACTCTGTCCTAAATATAATATATTAAAAATAGCTGGAAACAGTTTAGGCTTTCAGCATTCAGAAGAAACTCTTAAAAAGATGAGAGAAAGAAAACATTCTGAAGAAACTAAAATTAAAATAAGTAAATCCCATAAAGGAAAACCTCTTTCCGAAAAAGCTCTTGCAAAATTAATAGGAAGAACTGTATCAGAGAGTACTAAAGCTAAAATGAAAATTTCAGCTTTATCTCGTTCAAATCATAACAGAGGTAAAGCTATAAGAGTTACTGATAAAGAAACAAACAAAATTTATAATTTTTCTAAAATAAGTGAATTATCCAAAATGTTTGGAGTAAGTTTACAGTATTTTTCTAGTCGTTTTGGAAAAAAAGGAAACCATTTTATATATAAAAATCGTTATTTAATAGAAAAAATTAAAAAAGATTAATACTAAATAAATTTTGATCATTTTCATTTCCTTTGAAGCTTCTCGTGTTCTAGGTATACACAATACTGTGATAAGTAGATTAATGGATTCTTCTAAAATATATAAAGGGTTACTTATATACAGTTCTCCTCAACATCTATATTCAGATATCAAGGATGCAGGTTTGCCAGATAGTGAACCAGGATAAGTAGAAGAAAGAGTAGTTTATTATAAATAACTTTGTACCTTAGTTATATTGGTTTGCTGAAAATATATTTTTTATTTACTATTATTATACATATAAAAATTTTTGTCACTAGATCCATCTATTATTTTGTACATTAGTGAAAAAGGTTCTATCACTAATCATGAAAAAAAAATAAAAACTAGATTATGAAATAGTCTGAACCATCTTGTGAAAGATGGAAGTAAAATCTAAATAATTTTACGTTAACAAATTTGGAGCTGCTAATTCTAAATATTCTTTTTTAGGGTCAAAATGGCCCGTGAAAGATTTTAATCTTTCAATGCAACAAACTATAAGCGGGAAATTCATGTATAATTTATTAGGTACTTTAATCAATGAAACCATTTTGACTTTATTTTATACAGTAGGTAAATCACTGTTTAGATGGGCACTCGCGCCGATAGATTCCGGGCAAGGGCATGATGATGCTCAAAAAGTTTATGATTCGCCGCTAAATATTGTAACATTAAGCCATTGTCTATCCTCTCATAAATCATTGAATATGATTCAACGATTAAATGAACGGATCAGTTTAAATGTATATAAAATGCCTCTACTTGCTTTAATTACAATTACAGTTCATCGTAGGACTATGAGTTCAGATGCAAATGTAATTAAGGTTAAAAAGAAAAGTCAAGTAGTAAACAACGAAGGCAACATTATCCATCCTTATTTTATTACTGGCTTTGTATACGGGGAAGGTTGTTTCTCTTTTAGTGTTCTTAAAAATAAAAAGTTAAAAATTGGTTGAGAAGTTCAATTTTATTTCCAAATAATATTACATATAAAAGATCGAGCATTATTAGAATTAATTCAATCATTTTTTAACGGCATAGGTTCAATAACCACATATAAAGATTCTGTTAAGTATCGACTAACTTCTATTCAAGATTTAGAAGTAATAATTCAATTTTTTGATAGATATAAATTAATAACACAAAAAAGAGCTGATTATCTTTTATTTAAGGATGCTTTATGTATAGTAAAAACCAAAGAGCATCTAACATTAGAAGGGTTATCTAAGATTGTAGCCATTAGAGCTACCCTTAATAATAGTTTATCAGATAATCTAAAAACAGCCTTTCCAGATGTGGTTTCAGTAGCAAGACCTTTAGTTATTGATCAAAAAATAAAAGATCCTAATTGACTTTCAGGTTTTGTAAACGCTGAGGGATGTTTTTCTGTAAGCATTACTGCATCGAAAACAACCAAGACAGGGTTTAGTGTTATTTTAGATTTTAGCGTAAGTCAACATTCTCGGGATACATTACTTATTCAAAGTTTAATAAAATATTTAGGATGTGGAATTTTTAAAGTAAAACCCCGAGATCCTGTAGTTTATTTCAGATTAAATCGTCTTTCTGATATCTTAAATGTTATTATTCCGTTCTTTAATAAATACCCCCCTTTACATGGATCAAAAAGATTAGATTATATGGACTTTTGTAAAGCAGTTAAACTTCTGAAAAAAAAATCTCATTTAACTTTAGAAGGATTGAATTTAATTAATAATATAAAATTAGGTATGAACAGGGGAAGAGATCTAAATAATAATAATAATAATTTAGACTCTTATGACGAGCCCCCCGTTTCGAGTGGTTATAAAAAAACAGGTAACTCCATTAAAGTAAAAACCCTTTTAAATATGGATAATCCGCAAGTAACCAAAGCGTTTTGCTCGCAAGTAGGAACTTCAGAGGCCATACGTTTGTTATCTATAGACACTAAATTAAGAGGAAGACCACCAGTATATGGAGGCTCTCACCATAATTTTAAAAGAGATGAAAAATGAAATCAATGATTGGCGGGACTTATAGATGGAGATGGATATTTTCATTTAACTAAAAAAGGATACGCAAGTTTAGAAATCACAATGGATCTTAGGGATGAACATGCTTTACAAATTGTAAAAAATGTTTATGGTGGATCTATTAAATTAGTATCTGGTGCAAATGCATTGAGATATTGTTTACGTCATAAAGCTGGTTTTTTAGCTTTAGTAAATGATGTTAATGGACTTATCAGAAGTTCTAATAGATTAGTTCAATTAAATAAAATTTGCGATAAATATGAGTTAGATTTAATCTATCCCTCAAAATTAAACTATGATAATGGTTGATTAGCAGGTTTTTTTGATGCTGATGGTTCAATCTCTATAAATACTACTAATGGACAATTATCTATTAGTATTGCTCAGAAAACAGCTGAAATGTTATACCCTTTAGTTGAACTTTATGGAGGAACAATTTATATTAATAAATCTGGACTTTCATTTAAATGATATATAACTAAACTAGAAGATATTCTTAACATAATTGAATATTTTAAAAAATATCCTGCAAGATCTGCTAAAAAAAATAGACTTCATTTAATTCCAAAATGTTATGAGCTCAAAGATTTAAAAGCTCATAAAGCATTACCTGGAACTCTTTTAAATAAAAGTTGACAATACTTTATCCAAAAATGGAAAAAATATGAAGATTAAATCTTAATTTAGTTGTTTATATTTAAATATATGGTCCGTATATTTTTCATTAAATATAAGCACTTCGTAGTACAGCTCAATTAATTAGTTATGAGTTAGTTTTAAGTTCTGCTTTGTTAATTGTGATTATGTTTACAAATAGTTTAAACTTAAGTGTAATTGTAGAATCCCAAAATCCTATTTGGTTTATTCTACCTTTATTCCCCGTATTTTTAATTTTTTTTATAGGAACTTTAGCAGAAACCAACAGGGCTCCTATGGATTTAGCTGAGGCTAACAGCCACAAACTTATCTCCACCCTGCACCTCCGGTGAGGGAGCGAGGGTGGAGGAGAAATGATTTGGCCTAATTAAAGACTGCTATATGCTGGAAACCTCTGACAACTAAGATACTCTATATAGTTAAAGTAACAAAGCTTAGTTTTGAGCAATCAGCAGGAACCAAAAATCGTTATATAATAAATGATTTAGTTGTATCCTCAGAGACTACAAGTGGTTATTTAATAATTTTGTTTTTATTGAATATTATATAGTCCGATATGTATAAATATATATGGATTATGTTCATATTAATAGTTTTAATGTAAATAGGTTTAATATAAAAATATATTAAATACGAAGGGCGGTACTACTAACAGTAAAGAAGAAATTAAAATCAATTTTTTTTTGTGCTGGCAAGCAAGCAAGCACGTGATTTTTTTTTAGTTGTTATAGTACTTATCCCAAAAAAAGCTAATAAAGTTTAATCTAAACGGGATACTAAGGAAATAGGAAATACTATAAGGCCAAAATTCAATAAATAATTTATTACTAAAGAGTCAAACAACAAACCTATTCGTGAATAATATTTCTATAAACACGCATCTGTTTAGTAGAAGTTATTCTACTTCCACTAGGTCCTCAGATATACCTTTACCGATAAAAGTCTTGAGTAAATTAAATGATAAGAATTTTATAGATTCATGCCATAGTTTACTAAGAAATAAAGGAGGTATCTATAGTTTTTTTAATACTGTAAACAATAAGCAATATATTGGTAGTGCAAAGGATTTATATTTAAGACTCAATGAACATCTTTCAGGTAAAAAGTCTAATATTGCATTACAAAGAGCAATCGAAAAACATAGTTTAGAGAAATTTAACTTTTATATTTACGAATATTTTTCTTATGAAAGTAAACTTATTAGTGATATAGCTTTAACTGATTTAGAAACTAGTTATATTCAAAAATTTGACTTTGAAACTTTATACAATTTTAAAAAAACAGCAACAAGTCTTGAAGGTTATAAACATACTGAAGAGGCTAAGCTAAAGATGGTAAATTGATATAAAAACAAACAAAATCATCCTATGTTTGGTAAAACCCATACAAAACAGGCAAGAGAATTAATTAGTAAACCTGGAAAATTAAATCCTATGTATGGGAAAAACCATAGTGAATCAACTAAAGCAAAGATAAGTACTAAAAAGAATAAATATCCTTTAGGAGTAAGTATCTATGACTTAGATTATAATTTAGTTAAGAAATTTAACAATAACGTTGAATTAGCTGAATTTTTAAATATATCTAAAACAACAGTAGGAAAGTATTTAAACTCAGGAAAAATTTACAATAATATGTACCATTTTAAGGTAAATACTTAATAAAATTAATGAGTATAATGTTTTATTTATACATATTCTGGAATCAGAATTAGTCAGTGGTTTCATGACTGAACATGCTTCAGCAGTTTTTGTTTTCTTTTTTCTTGCCGAGTACGCTAGTATCGTTCTAATGTCAGCATTAACAAGTATTTTATTTTTAGGTGGATACTTACTTCCTTTTAATTCTTTAATAGGTCCAATAGACAACGGATTATTATCAGGACTTCTATCTGGAATTACGTTAGGTGTTAAAACTTGTATGATTATATTTGGTTTTATTTGAGTAAGAGCAAGTTTTCCAAGAATCCGCTATGACCAACTTATGACAGTTTGTTGAACTGTATTGTTGCCATTAGTATTTGCCTTTATCTTCTTAGTTCCTTGTATCATTGTTGCCTTAGATGCCATTCCAACTAACATTTCTGTGCTTTTCTTCCCTGGTCTTTTCGTCGCTAACAAAAAGGGTTTAAATAACATTAAACCTAACCCGGCTGATTCTTCTACATTATATTTACCAGTAGAAATAGCTAAAACCTATTTTAATTTAAATGAACAATCTACAATTAATTTAATCAAAAAAGATATAAATAAATTAGCTGGTGTTTATGCATTTAAGTATAATATTACAGGAAAAATGTACATTGGCAGTTCTACTAATCTATGGCAAAGATTTAAGGAACACTTGAATAATAGGAGTTCAAATATACATTTACAACGAGCTTTTGAAAAACATGGTTTAGAACAATTTAGCTTTAGTATTTTATAATTTTGTTTTAATGGGGGCGTTTTAAATAAGAATTTTCATTACGTCTTAATAGATTTAGAACAAAAACATATTGATTTAAAGTATAATATTCATCCTGTTGCTGAAAAATCTCGCTTAGGGGCTAAGTACTCACCAGAGACAAAAGCTATCATGAGTATTAATAACATTGGTTCTAAAAACCCCTTTTATGGTAAACGCATACACCTGAATATAGACTTGCAACAACTTTAATATGAGTGGAAAAAGGAACCCTCAGGTAGGCAAACCAAAAACAGACAAAGTTAAACAGATTATTCGTTAAATTTATAGCAAACCTGTTTTTCTTTATAATTCCAACACTAATATATTGGTCAAAGAGAACTTCTTGCAGATTTAAAGTTTTTAGACCTGAATTTATTCTTTCTTCTGTGCCATTAGAAAAATCAATATAAATTGCATTTTTAGTAAGAGCCTCATTTCCTCGTATCAGCTTATGACAGTTTGTTGGATAGTACTACTTCTTTTAGTTTTTGGCCTTTAAATTCTAGTTTAGTAATCTGAGGTACAAATTTCTCCTTTACAGAAGGAGTAAAATTTTTCTCAAGCTTAGTTAATTATGGAAACTACTTTACCATATTTAATAAATTATGATAGTATTATTATTGTTTGATGGGGTTACTTTTTTTTAGTTTTATAAGGCTTCATTATTTAGTCTATATTTTTACCAGTATGTTAGTATTGGTGTTACAAATAACCACAGGCTATCTTTAGCCGGTTAAGATGGAAATTTATATATTTTCTACAAAAACACAAAATGTTACCATTATTATTATTATTAATACCTTTAGTAGGTATATTTATTATCTCTACTCGTATAATTTACATAGGATCTAACTCAAATGAAGTAAATTATATAGCTTTAATAACATTAGTTGTAAATTTACTAGTCTCCTTAGTGATGTGAATTTTATTTGATTTTAGCTCAAATCAATTCCAATTTGTTCAAGAGTGTTATGAATTTAATGAATATTCAGTTTATTTGGGTGTAGATGGTTTATCTATATATTTTGTTTTATTAACTACAATAATAATGCCTATAGCATTATTATCTAATTGAAGCTCAATTATAGAGAATCAAAAATCCTTTGTTATTATTATACTACTATTGGAGACATTATTATTAGCAGTATTCTTAGTATTAGATATATTTTTATTTTATATTTTCTTTGAGAGTATCCTTCCCCCTTTATTCCTTTTGATGGGTCTCTTCGGTTCAACCAATAAAACTAGAGCTAGTTTCTACCTATTCCTATATACATAGAAGAATCAGTGTATAAGAGCCAAACTCCGGGGAAGCCCTAAAGCTTTAATAACTAAGCTTTTTAAGGAAACTTATTAAGTGGCCTCATTAATGATTGAGGGTATAGTAACATCATTAAAGATTCTAGTAATAGGAATGGGTGATCGCGGATCTAAATCAATAATTTAATTATTGTAAAAGAGCAACGAGTAGATGGTTCTTCAATTATAAAATATAATTGTAAGGTGTACTCTAGTCGCCGGGAAAGCCGGTTTTGGAAGACATATCATTATATAGTAATTTTTATATTTAACTGTGAATTCTTCTTTTATTAAAAATAATAATTTAATAAAATCACAAATAAGATCTTTACATAACAAATCAGATCTAGACCCTTGATTTATCACAGGATTAATAGATGGATGTTTTATGTTAGCATTACTTGCAAGTTCTAAATATAGACAAAATTATCATGTAACCTTAAAATTTACGATGAGTTTACATGAAAAAGATAAAGATTTATTAATTAAATTAAAAAATTATTTTGGTGTAGGAAGTATAGTAAAACATGGGCCAACAACATTACAATATAAAATAGTATCTATTAAAGATATATCTATTTTAATATCTCATTGTAATAATTTTCCATTAACTAGTCAGAAACTAATAGATTATGAATTATTTAAAAAAGCATATGATTTAATGATAGCTAAATTACATTTAACAAATGATGGGGGGGGTTTAAAGAAATATTAAGTATTAGAGCTAGTATGAATTTAGGTCTTACAGACAAATTAGCATTAGCTTTTCCTAACATAATACCTATTAAAAAACCTATCATAAAAGATTTAAATATTCAAGATCCTAACTGAATTTCTGGATTCACAAGTGGTGATGGATGTTTTCATGTAACTTTAGCTAAATCCCCTTTTACTAAAACAGGTTATAGAGTAGCCTTAAAATTTCAATTAGCCCAACATAATAGAGATATTAAACTTATGAAAAGTTTAATAACATATTTAGGATGTGGAAGAGTTGAAGAAAATTTAAATTCATCAATGTCTTATTTTGTAATAAATAAATTTAGTGATATAATAGACATAGTTATACCTTTTTTGATAAATATACAATACATGGTGTAAAATCATTAGATTATATAAGTTTTAAACAAATAGCTATATTAATGAAAGAAAAACATCATTTAACTGAAGAGGGTCTAGAGAAAATTAAATCAATAAGATCTAATATGAATAAATCTAGAAAAATATAAATAAAATATAAAATAAAGATTAATATATTTTATCTATAGATATTTATTTTATACTATAAAAGATAAGAACTTCTAAATTAAAGATATAAACGTATTCGGGTCTCTATTTTTATTATTATCTGTTCTTACTTTGTATTCCGAAACAGGTTCTACCGATTACGCTGTTCTATTTAAAGTTTGTTTATCACCTGAAATACAGGTGTTCTTATTTGTCGGAATTTTTATAGCTATAGCCGTAAAAACACCTTTATATTTTGTTAATATATGATTACTAAAAGCTCATGTAGAATCACCGTTATCCGGTTCTATAATTTTGGCTGCTGTTGTTTTAAAATTAAGTGTATATGCTATATTTAGATTACTTTTACCAATACTCCCAGATGCTTCTTTAGAATTTGCTCCTATTGTTTATACTTTAAGTGCTATTACTGTTATTTATGCTAGCTTAAGTACTTTAAGAACTATTGACATTAAAGAATTAATTGCTTATTCTTCTGTTTCCCATGCCGGAATATACTTAATGGGGGCTTTTAGTAATACTGTTAATGGTATTGAAGGTGCTATAGTTTTAGGTTTAGGACATGGATTTGTTAGCTCCGGGCTTTTCATATGCGTTGGTGGTGTGCTCTACGATAGAACGCACACTCGTCTTATTACATATTATAGAGGATTTGTCCAGATTATGCCTCTTTTCTCATTATTATTCTTTATACTGTGCTTAGGAAATTCGGGGGTTCCTCTTACTTTAAATTTTGTAGGAGAGTTCCTTTCATTGTATGGAGCATTCGAAAGACTTCCAATCTTAGGTGCTTTAGCTTGTTCTTCAATTGTTTTTTCAGCCGCTTTCACTATCTTCATGTTTAATAGAATAGCCTTTGGAGGATCATTATCAGCTTACTTATCTACAAACATCCCTGATCTGAATAAAAGAGAGTTTGTAATCTTATTAGTATTGGTTATCCTTACTGTTTTTTTAGGAATCTACCCTTCACCTATCTTAGACGGTCTACACTACTCTGTTTCAACTTTAATATATGCCTCTTAATGAAATTGGCGATATTTCTGTAGCTCTTATCCCTTGTGTTTTCTCTGCTTCCTCATCTAAAAGGTTTATAGCTGACTATAAACCTTTACCCTCAGAGACTGTGAACTTAGACCCTAATTATGTAACTGGTCTTTCTGACGGGGAAAGTTGATTTGGAGTAGTAATTCGTAAATATCCTAAATCTAAAATTGGTTGAAAGGTTGAGGCTAGATTTTCAATCGGGTTACATAAAAGAGATTTACCATTGTTAAAATTAATTAAGTCAACTTTTGGTGGAATAGGAAATATAACTTCTCAACAACAGGATATGTATATTGACGTGTTGGTTCTCTACATGATTTAACTAATGTAATAATACCGCACTTCGACAGCTATCCTTTAAGAACTAAGAAAAAGTCGGATTTTGAACTATTTAAACGTATAGTTGAGTTGATGAACCGACAAGAGCATTTTACTCTTGAGGGTCTAAACAAATTGTAAATCTTAGGGCTTCTATGAATAATGGTCTTTCAGAAAAATTGAAAGATGCCTTTCCTAACACTAATAATGTTTTACGCCCAATAACTTCGTTAAGTAAAATACAGGATGGTAATTGACTTACTGGATTTATAGAGGGTGAAGGAAATTTCTTGGTTATGATATTAAAAAATTTATGTCATAAATCTGGTTTTCAAGTTGTTTTGAGATTTAAAGTTACTCAGCATACTCGCGATGCTCAATTATTGAAAAGTTTAGAAAAGTATTTAAATTGTGGTCACTATAATCCTTCTTCTGATGGGCGAAATCATGGAGATTTTATTGTAACCAAATTTACTGACATTACTGAAAAGATCATACCATTTTTTCATAAATACCCATTACAAGGTAATAAAGCTTTAGATTTTGTAGATTTTAAGAGTGTAGCCAAAATAATGCAAAGCAAAGGTCATTTAACGGATGAAGGGTTAGAACATATTCGTAAAATAAAAGCAGGGATGAACACAAAAAGATCTTCTTAGCTTGCCTAGATTTTATAAGAAAGAAAAATAAGGGCAAATTAGCCTATATTATTCTTTACAGGGATGTTATTTGTCTTACTACCTACCCTTAATGGTCATATTTCTCTTAGTTTCCTATCCTACTTCGGAGTCCTAGCGTCTTCTTCTATAGTATTCTCTGCAGCCTTTACTATCTTCATGTATAATAGAATTGTCTTCGGTGGAAATTTATCTCCTTTCTTCTCTGTAGCTATTCCTGACTTGAATAAAAGGGAATTCGTTCTTTTAAGTACTCTAGTTGCATTTACTATTTTATTTGGAATATTTCCTTCTCCTATCCTTAATGGATTACATTATTCGGTTTCTACTTTAATTTATAATTATAGTGAATCTTCTGTTGCTTTATTGCTCTCTCTCCCTGTTTTCAGCACATCGGGTTTAAGGTAAAATTAAACCTAATTTCGTAACCGGATTTGCATTTTGAACGTCCCCCTCCAGGGGAAGGTCCCTCAGGGGTAGATCCTCTATGGGAAAAAGTTTAATTATTCAACCGCTTCGCAGACAAGTAAAATTTTAACTACTTCTTCAGGATTAGATCCTAAGTTTGTAACGGCTTTCCTCAGATGGATAGTGGGTTTCAATTAATTTTGTGAAAGACTTGGGTAAATATTATCCAAATCTTTCTTTTAAAATAGGTGTACACGCAAAAGACATTATTATCCTACAAAATTTTTGGGAGTTGGAAAAATATACGTTCATGAAGATTCTATGGTTTCTTATAACTATTATCTATTAAAGATTTAGTTATAATAATTAATCATTTTACAAAATATCCCTTGTTGTCTTTTAAATCTGCGGACTTTAATCTTTTTTCCCCTCAAATAGGCTTATAACTTAATATTAAAAAACAACATTTATCGGAGGTAGGATTTAATAAGCTTTTGTTATTAAAGCTGCTATAAATAAAGGATTTTCTTCAGAATAAAAATTATCGAGATATAGTCCTAGCCGAAGCAGTTTTACTTTTAATCCTTTAAAGTTAATGAGTCATCAATGACTTGCAGGATTTATAAATGCGGAAGGTTGTTTTTACGTGGCTGTTAACAAAGTTAAATCTAAATTAGGGATAAAACTTACACTTAGGCTTATCAGATCGTGAAATTTTTCTATTGAAAGATATAATCGCTTATTTAGGTTGTATATTAATACAAAGAAAAACCAGGACAACTTACTGTGACGTATTATCCGATATTATTATTCCTTTAATTAATAATTGTCCTATTTAAGGGGTAAAGGCTTCAGATTTCAAGGATTGGTGTAAAGTAGCAGACTTAATGGTAAAAGGGCGTCATTTAACTGAAGACGGACTTATATAGATACAAAAAATAAAGGCAGGTATGAATTCAAAAAGAATATTTGGTGAGGACTCTGCTGAATAGAATAATTTAAGATAATATTATAAGGTGCCTTTATTTTTATTAATAGTATTATTTGGATCTGATAATAAAGTAAGAGCTAGTTTATATTGATTTTTATATACATTCTTAGGATCTTTGTTCTTATTATTGGCTATATTAACAATATCTTCTTTAATGGTAACTACTGATTTTGATGCGCTCTTCAAGGCAAACTTTAACAGTACAACATAATATTACTTATTTGCTGGAATATTATTTACATTTGCTGTAAAAACACCTACTATTTTTTTTTAATAGTTGATTACTAAAAGCTCATGTAGAGTCATCTGTAGGGGTAGTGTAATCCTTGCAGTGATTATTTTAAAATTGAGTTTATATGGAATATTTAGATTAATTTTACCTATACTACTGTAGCATCTTTATACTTTACTCCATTAATATATGTAATCTGCGTAATAACTATTATTTATGCTAGTTTTAACACTTTTCGTTCCGTAGATATAAAAGAGTTAATAGCTTATTCATCAGTTGCACATGCAGCAGTTTATATACTAGGAGTTTTCAGTAACACAATCCAAGGAATCGAAGGAGCTATACTTCTAGGTCTAGGTCACGGATTTGTGAGTTCAGGACTTTCAGATGTGTAGGAGCAGTACTTTACGATCGTACTCATTCTCGTTTAATTACATATTATAGAGGTGTAGCACAGCGCGCGCGGATATTCTTTTAAAAAGAAGTTTTTGGGCTCCGAAAAAAACTGATTTTATAATTCTATAAGTAAGTACAAAAAAAACAATTTAGAAAGTAAAGTCTTAAACCTAAATTAGGCTAGATCTGTAATAGATTTAGTTGATTGATAAAGGCACTTAATCAAATCAATATTTTTATTCATTATTTAAAATTCGGAATAGGTACTAGGAAATATAATTTATAAATTAAATCTTAAGAGAATTTCTTCTGGTTCGACTCCAGACGAATGTTATTTTTTAATGCGGCCACTTTTAGGCGAGATTATAATTTATTTAGCTGGGTAGCTTTTCTTACGCTGTTATATTCTGTATTTATATATTATAATAATTTAGAGATTATCTCATCAAGTACAAGAATAGATATGTATGACGGTTTATTCCTATTCTCCCAAATATTTAGTTTTGATCATGATCTAAATAATCATGGAGCTATGATATTATCATTAACTGCATATTACACCCCCCCCCCCCAGACTTTTACAAGAACCAATGGGAGCAACAGGAAAGTCTTTTTAACCAATTATGCAGATAGTTCTAAAAATAATATGGGAGAATAATTTACAATTTTATAATACCTATTAATTAATAGGGGTAATATTTTTAATGTCTAGTTTAACTTAAGTTAATGAGCTAAAGCTATATTTTTTTTATATGCTTTTTAGGTGTATAATTTAAATGTCGCTGATTTACATTCTCGGCTTTTGTTTTTTTTTTGAAGTTTTCGCATTCTTAAAAAAAGCGACTTAATCAAAAAGATAGAAGCTGGCCGAATGATATCACTAAACTTATATTAGGTATGTAAAAAAATTATTTCAATGCCGGGGTAGTTCAAATAGGTTAGAACGTTAATTTCATGCATTAATAATGGGAATTCAAATTTCTCTCCCGGCTTTCTGACCATTTTGCTTTACTTTACTGGTACTTCTCTGCGTCAATAAGACGCTCCTCAACTCTTCTATGACTGTTTATCCCATCCTGATTGGATTAGAATTTCAGGTTTATCCGATACAATAAGAATTTAAATATTTCGGATTGTAAAAAGTCAAAAAAAAGCATAATATGGACCAAAACAGCCGGTGACCCTTGTAGTAACAGACCTATAAAGTAGCGATGCAAAAGATCTATCCTCTGATGAGGCCCATCATGATCATAAGTAAGACTTGAATATGTTGTCAATTAGCTAGCGAAAAGGATATAATATGTCCGCAGGTTGCAAGGATATGGAATCTCCCAGACATAGTCTAAAATGGCAGGTATGGTAGCCAGTAATAACATTAATAAAATAAATAAATATAAAAATGAACAAAAAAACAAAAGTTCAATTGGTTCTGTGGTTTCTGGTACTTTTGGTATAGTGAAATTTGGTACAAATTTAACATCTACAGTTGGGATCAAATTTACTCTAAAACAATTAGCAATGGTGCAACTTGCTCCTTATCAATATAGTGTTATAATAGGATTGCTTTTGTCTGATGGGTGCCTAATTTTTTCTACTCGGAGTAAGAATGCTAGATTAGAATTTAAACAATCGTTATCCCATTTTGCTTATGTATGATTTGTATTTAATATATTGTCTCACTATTGTAGTAGTAGTCCTCGTTATTATACTAGTATTAGAGCAGGAACTCGGCTTTATGCTTTACATTTATCTACTAGATCGATACCTTGTTTAACTAAACTTCATTCTCTGTTCTATCCTAATGGTAATGGTATTAAAATTATACCACAGAATATTTTTTAACTTTTATCTCCTATTGCTTTAGCTCATCTTATAATGGGGGATGGTTCAGTAAAGAAATATGGTCTTATTCTCTGTACTAATTCATATTCAATCCAAGATGTTGTACTATTAATGAATGTTCTTAAAATTCGATATAGATTAGATTGTAATTTAAGTTTAAAAAGACAAAATAACAAAATTGAATATCTGATATATATTAGACAACATTCTATGCCTTCACTCCTTAATATTGTTTTCCTTACATGCATTCCTCTATGCTATATAAACTCAAATCTTCGCTTTCTAGCCTTCTTAGCCCTCTCAACAAATAGAAGTACTTGATTTAGAAGAAAAAACTACGACTTCTTATAATTCTATTAATGAAGCAGCTCGTGCCTTAAATATCAACCCTGCTCGTATTGTTAATTATTTTACTCGTAATCAACATAAGCCCTTAAAAAAAATGCCTCGCTTGCGCCGGGGAAGATCTACTTTTAAAAAAGTAGATTAATTCTTTTTTAGCGAAGGGCCAGGCCCTTTGCATCCTGGTTCCACAGGACGCTCCTCAATAATCCTCACTTTGGTCAAATTTATATATAAAACATACAACATAAATACTCGTCGTATAAGTGATTATCCTGATGCTTTTGCCGGCTAAACAAAAAAAATTAAAATCAGTACAAAGTCTAAATATTAATCCTTATTCACTTTCTTCGATATTGTCTCTGTCCGTTCTTTTATATGTTTATACTTTTAATAAACCCCAAAAAGTAAAAAAAAAAGGTCTAAAGTATATTATTACAAATAAAGTCGGTTTAAAATAGTTAGCTATCTTTATGTCTTTTTTTAATATTAGTATTATTCGATAAAATTTGGTGAATTGTAAAATATACGTCTCCTTAGCTCCGCTAGAAGGGTTTTATCATAAAAAAAAATCACATTATAATATGAAACTTAACAAAACATTGTAAGTCCTTTCCTTTCGGGGGATATTTAAGCGCCACCATTTATGTATGGGGTGACATGTGGTCTTCTGAATTTTAATTCTTTTATTAGCGCAGTTTTATTAAAATTCGTCTGTCTTTTTCCTCCTTCTAATAATGAGGGTCTTAGTTTTTTTTGTAATACAAATAAAATTAAGAATTGAGCCAGGATCTTTTAAAATACAGATTATTTTACTTTTCTACAGTTAATATATATAAACATATTAAATACGAAGGGCGGTACTACTAACAGTAAAGAATAAATAAAAATCAATTTTTTTTTTGAGTTTTTTTTTTAGTTGTTTTTGTACTTATTCCCGGGGGGCGCTTATTTAAGCGCCCCCATAATAAATAAATTTTAATTTAAATGGAATACTAAGGAAATAGGAAATACAAAAAGGCCAAAATTCAACAAATAAATTATTACTAAAGAGTAAAACAACAAACCTATTC